TAATAAAACTGGCATCAGGCTATTTTCCCAAGGGGCTACCCCCTAAGTATTTTTACCCTTAAATTGTTTAACGACCAAGTTCGAGATGGATTGGTGTTGTTCCAATTTAACTAAGACACCAGTAAAAAAGTTTGAAGCGGTGAAGCTCCAAACTTTTTACAAAAGTAACTTTTTTAAGCTTAGTCTATTTCTTCTACTTTAGCACTTGGTAAAGTTTTTGGCATTAAACCAACTTTAATCAACGGTAAAGTAAAGAGAATAACTTGCTTTGAAAAGCTACTTTTTGTAAATGGTTAGGTCAAAATCGATTGATCAATTAGTACGTCTTAGCTTAAACCCTTACAGATCTTACACTTGACGCCTATCATCGGCTTGTCTTGCCGCGATCTAATAGAGAGCATTCATCTTGAGGTAGGCTTCTCACTTAGATGCTTTCAGCGATTATCCATTCCGTACTTAGCTACCCAGCGTTTCCTGTTGGCACAAGAACTGGTACACCATCGGTACGTCCCTTCGGGTCCTCTCGTACAATGTTGAGCTCCTCTCAATGCTCTTACGCCTATACCGGATATGGACCGAACTGTCTCACGCATGTAAAACTTTGCTTCTGCAGCAAAGTCCGAATCCTAATATTTCTAAAAGGCATGGACTATATCTTCACCTGAACCTCTTAAACTTTCTATTTGAGTAAAGCCAAGAAACAGGGCCGGCGTATTATGGTTAGAAAAACCTTTCTGACCATCGAACTTAAAAAGTTTTCTTTTTTAAGTTTCAGTCTCTACAGGGAACAAATTCAATGTTTCGCCTATCTCTGATCGAACAACTTGACTTGTCAGTTTTCGTTTTTTTGAATCGTTAAATTCTGAAAAATGATCAACTTGTTCACACAATTTTAAAAAAAGTTGCGGATCGTTTTGAATATGAGGCATTTTTTCAATTATTTTTAAAAGAAGTATCGCTTGCCGTTTTTTTAGTTTTAAGTACGGTTTTAAAATAGACAAGAGGTTTCGGACACTTGCTATTCCAATAATAGCATACTCCGACATTCCGTCCGGTCGTTTTCTTAACGTTCCACAGTCAAGTTTCTTATCTAACCAAATCAAAAACCAGTGGCGATTCGTTTTTTGGAAAAAAGTAATACTGACTCGGATTTGAAACTTTAGTTTATAATCCGATCGACGGACTATTTGCGCGTTAATACAACCATCCCCATCTAAAAACCCTGCTAAATAGCTGAGTTCTTCGGGAATTATTTTTTTTAGTTTACTCATTTTAATAATCAATTGAATACAAAGTAAATTGCTCTTCCCTCGGTATTGCCTTTTTAGCCAGTTTTAAACTAAATAAGGTTTCACCGATATAAGCCGGTGCTAGGCTAATATTACTATTAACCAACGCAGTGATCTACGTTCTGAACCCAGCTCACGTACCGCTTTCATGGGCGAACAGCCCAACCCTTGGGACCGACTACAGCCCCAGGTTGCGATGAGCCGACATCGAGGTGCCAAACCTCCCCGTCGATGCGAACTCTTGGGGGAGATCAGCCTGTTATCCCTAGAGTAACTTTTATCCGTTGAGCGACGGCCCTTCCACTCGGTACCGTCGGATCACTAAGGCCGGCTTTCGCCCCTGCTCGACTTGTAGGTCTTGCAGTCAAGCTCCCTTCTACCTTTACACTCTACAGCTGATTTCCGTCCAGCCTGAGGGAACCTTTGCACACCTCCGTTACATTTTAGCAGGCATCCGCCCCAGAAAAAAGGTCCGCCTGAAACTGTCAAGTATCCTGCTTCAAGGAGTACTATTAGGATTCTAGCTTTTTCAGAGTGGTCTCTCACTGATGGCTCGAATAGGGCCGAAACCCTACTTTCAACGCCTCCCACCTAGACTGCGCAAAAAAAGCCCAAACCCAATTCCAAGCTACCTTCAAGCTTCATAGGGTCTTTCTGTCCTGGTATAGGTAGTCCGCATCTTCACAGACATTTCTATTTCACCGAGTCTCTCTCCGAGACAGCGCCCAGATCGTTACGCCTTTCGTGCGGGCCAAAACTTACTTGGCAAGGAATTTCGCTACCTTAGGACTGTCAGAGTTACAGCCGCCGTTTACCGGGGCTTCGGTCGTCAGCTTCTTTTACTCAAAGAGTTAAATAACCAACTTCCTTTACCTTCCGGCACTGGGCAGGCGTCAGCCCCCATACGTCGTTTTGCAACTTTGCGGAGACCTGTGTTTTTGATAAACAGTCGCCTGGGCCTGGTCACTTCGAGCTCCCTTGCGGGTAGCCACCCCTTCTCCCGAAGTTACGGGGCCATTTTGCCGAGTTCCTTAGAGAGAGTTATCTCGCGTCCCTTAGTATTCTCTACCTACCTACCTGTGTCGGTTTCGGGTACAGGTTTATTTCATTTATAGGATAATGCGAGCTTTTCTTGGAAGTTTGATTAAGGTTACGAAATTATATAAAATAACTCCTTTTGTGTCTTATCTCAAGGACCGTTTTTATTCGACCTCTCATCAACTCGAGCACTTCTACTGAGTATTCCAAGCCTCAGCTAACCGACACCTTCTTCGTCCCTCGTTACCAAATGAAAAAAAGTACAGGAATGTTGACCTGTTTGCCATCGACTACGCCTTTCGACCTCGCCTTAGGACCTGACTCACCCTTCATGGACGAACCTTGTAAAGGAACCCTTAGGTTTTCGGGACATTGGATTCTCACCAATGTTTGCGTTACTCAAGCCGACATTCTCACTTCCGCGTCGTCAACCCAAACTCACGTTTGAACTTCACCCTACAGCGGAACGCTCCTCTACCGATTCAAAATGTTTTCAATCCCACAGCTTCGGCAGGCCGCTTAGTCCCGTTCATTTTCGGCGCAAAAACGCTCTACCAGTGAGCTATTACGCACTCTTTTAAGGATGGCTGCTTCTAAGCAAACCTTCTGGTTGTCTCTGCATTTTCACCTCCTTTGCCACTTAGCGGCCATTTAGGGGCCTTAGCTGGTGGTCTGGGCTGTTTCCCTTTTGACAATGAAGCTTATCCCCCACTGTCTTACTGGTTGATGGAAAGCGTATTTAGTATTCTTAGTTTGCGACGATTTAGTACCGCTTTCGCAGCCCGCACCGAAACAGTGCTTTACCCCTAAATAGCCCATCATCAACCGCTGCGCCTCAACACATTTCGAGGAGATCCAGCTAGCTCCGAGTTCGACTGGAATTTCACCCCTAACCACAGCTCATCCGCCGATTTTTCAACATCGGTCGGTTCGGTCTTCCATTTGGTGTTACCCAAGATTCATCCTGGCCATGGTTAGATCACTCGGGTTCGGGTCCATAAGAAGTGACAAGCGCCCTATTCAGACTTGCTTTCGCTTTGGCTCCGGTATTTTACCTTAACCAAGCCACTCCCTATAAGTCGCCGGCTCATTCTTCAACAGGCACGCGGTCACTTACGCTCCCACTGTTTGTCAGCTTACGGTTTCATGTTCTATTTCACTCCCCGACTGGGGTTCTGTTTCACCTTTCCCTCACGGTACTACTTCACTATCGGTCATTCAGGAGTATTTAGCCTTACGAGGTGGTCCTCGCAGATTCACACGGGATTTCACGTGTCCCATGCTACTCGGGATTAGAAATACGAAGTTTAGTTTCTTTAATTACGAGACTTTCACTCTCTTTGGTGCAGGATTCAGCTGCTTCATTTCCAAACTTTCATCGTTTAAAAAATTAATAATTTTTTTTATTTCTTCCCACGACCCCTATTCAATAAATCAAATAGGTTTAGGCTGGTTCCGTTTCGCTCGCCGCTACTAAGGAAATCGCGTTTGCTTTCTTTTCCTTTGCTTACTAAGATGTTTCAATTCAGCAAGTTGCCTCTTACTTATCTATGAATTCAATAAGCAGTTTTACAGGTTTCCCTATTCGGGAATCTTCGGATCAATGCTCGTTTCCAACTCCCCGAAGCGTTTCGTCGGTATCCACGCCCTTCATCGCCTCTGAATGCCTAGGTATCCACCATAAGCCTTAATATATTTGACCTTTTTAAATAATAGGTGGAGATAAGCGGATTCGAACCGCTGACATCTGCCGTGCAAAGACAGCGCTCTACCAACTGAGCTATATCCCCACGTTTTTTTTAATAGGTGGGCTATACTGGATTTGAACCAGTGACCTCGCCCTTATCAGGGGCGCGCTCTAACCAACTGAGCTAATAGCCCTTAAATTTTTTATTTTAGGCTAACCACAGTCCTCAACAAAATTTTCCAAAAGCAATATAATGAAAATTAAATTTATTGCTTTTGGAAAATTTTGTTTATAAGTCAAATTATTTTTGATATTTATTTTAGCGTATCAACAAAAATTTAGTTTTTGATGATAACCAAAAACTTTGTTTTTCTCAACAAATAAACACCTAACTTTGTAATAAATTTTTATTGGAAGAAAAGCATTATTGCTCCATTTTTATTTTAATAAAACTTTACTAGTTAGATTAAAAAATTTCAATACGTTTCTATATACCTTTTCTATTTTTGAAGGAGGTGATCCAGGGCCACCTTCCAGTAGCCCTACCTTGTTACGACTTCACCCCAGTCACTAACTGTGCCTTAGGCGTTTACAACGACTTCGGGCCCAATCAGCTTCCGTGGTGTGACGGGCGGTGTGTACAAGGCCCGGGAACGTATTCACCGCAGTATGGCTGACCTGCGATTACTAGCGATTCCGGCTTCATGGAGGCGAGTTGCAGCCTCCAATCCGAACTGAGATTGGGTTTTTGAGGTTTGCGTGTTCTCGCGAGTTAGCATCTCTTTGTCCCAACCATTGTAGCACGTGTGTAGCCCGGGATTTAAGGGGCATGCTGACTTGACGTCATCCTCACCTTCCTCCAGCTTATAACTGGCAGTCTTATTAGTTTCCTAAAAGCAACTAACAATAAGGGTTGCGCTCGTTACAGGACTTAACCTTACGTCTCACGACACGAGCTGACGACAGCCATGCACCACCTGTTTATGCGTTTGAACTTTTTCGTCTCCAAAAAATGCGCAAAATGTCAATCCCCGGTAAGGTTCTTCGCGTTGCATCGAATTAAACCACATGCTCCACCGCTTGTGCGGGCCCCCGTCAATTTCTTTGAGTTTCACTCTTGCGAGCATACTTCCCAGGCGGGAAACTTAACGCGTTAGCTTCAATACTGCGCTTTCGCTCAATACTTAGTTTCCATCGTTTACAGCTAGGACTACTAGGGTATCTAATCCTATTCGCTCCCCTAGCTTTCGTCTCTCAGTGTCAGTTTTGGCCCAGTAGATTGCTTTCGCCGTTGGTGTTCTTACCGATATCTGCACATTTCACCGTTACACCGGTAATTCCATCTACCTATACCGCACTCTAGTTTAAAAGTTTCTGTTGCCGGTCCAAGGTTAAGCCTTGGGTTTTGACAATAGACTTTTTAAGCCACCTGCAGACGCTTTACGCCCAATCATTCCGGATAACGCTTGCATCCCCTGTATTACCGCGGCTGCTGGCACAGGGTTAGCCGATGCTTATTCCTTAGATACCGTCAATATCTTCTCTAAGAAAAGAAGTTTACAACCCGCAGGCCTTCATCCTTCACGCGGCATTGCTCCGTCAGGCTTTCGCCCATTGCGGAAAATTCCTCACTGCTGCCTCCCGTAGGAGTCTGGGCCGTGTCTCAGTCCCAATGCGGCTGATCATCCTCTCAGACCAACTACTGATTGTAGCCTTGGTAAGCCATTACCCCACCAACAAGCTAATCAGACGCAAGCTCATCCCTAGGCGGAGATAAATCCATTTCACTTCTCAGCTTATAAAGTATTAGAAACCGTTTCCAGTTATTATTCTTTTCCTAAAGGTAGATTCTTACGCGTTACTCGCCCGTCCGCTACTCAGTCTTCTAAAAGCAAGCTTTTAGAGCTTCGTTCAACTTGCATGTGTTAGGCATGCCGCCAGCGTTCATCCTGAGCCAGAATCAAACTCTCCGTGATAGTTTTTGGTGAACAAAAAAATTTGTTTATTTGGTATATTCAACGAATGGGAGTATAAATTTTCTCTAAACCTTTTTCAAACCGAATACACTTTTATAAAATAAATCGAATATAAATAAATAAAATACATTTTTATAAAATAAACACGTAAATGTTTTATAAAAAAAAATTTCTATTTATTAATTCGATTTGGTATTAATTAGTTTTTAAAGAATTTAAATTAAATTGAAAATCTTAAGTGTATTATTTTACTTAAGTGTATTATTTTAAACTGATTTTAATATTTTCCAGATAAATTACTTTACATATAAATATAAATTAACTTTACATATAAAAATATACTGAAAAACTATTAATAAAATATACTGTCGTAGATTTTTTTTATTTTTTTTTATATAATTCTATATTAGTAAATAGTATAAAAATAGCCTAATTAGCTCAGTTGGTTAGAGCGTCCGTCTCATACGCGGAATGTCACTAGTTCGAATCTAGTATTAGGCAAATAAAAGTACAAACCATTTAAGATTTAAAGACAATATTTCAAAAAACAATTAAAAATTAAATCGCTTTTTATATAGATATTTTTACCTGTATTCTTATGTTTTTATATATTTTTACATCTATTCTTATGGATGTAATTCATTCTTTTATTGTATAGAGTTAATTTTAATTTGAATTAATTAAAAAAACTTGACAAAAAAAAAATTATAATAATAATAAAGGTATAATAAAGTAGAATAAAAATAAAAGAACTAAAGTTTATATAAAAATGATAATAATAAATAATAAAATAATTACTTAATATTAATCTAATTTTAAATAATAAATTTTAAATAATAAATAATAAAATAATTAATTAATATATATATTAATTATATTAATATTAATTAGATTCTAAATTATAAAAGAATAGTTTCAATAGCTATAAAAAAACTTATTTAAAAAAATATATATAATATATAATATATATAAATGTATATTTATATTATATATATATTTATTATATGTTTGTAATCTAATATATCATAATATTATATATAATCTAATATATCATAATATTATATATAATATTATATATAATCTAATATAGTTATATACTATTTATATATTTCTATTATATTATTATATATTTCTATTATATTATAGATTTCTATTATATTATAGATTTAGATTATTGTATTATTGTATTCTTGTATTCTTGTATATATACATATATTTAAATTATAGATTCTATATTCTATATTATTATTATATAATATACATATTCTATATTATTATTATATAATATAAATATTCATATTAGATATATTATTATATTTAGATATATTATTATATTTAGATATATTATTATATTTAGATATATTATTATATATATTATTATATATATTATTATATATATTATTATATATATTATTATATATATTATTATATATATTATTATATATATATTAATATATATATTAATATATATCTATTATATATATCTATTATATATATCTATTATATATATCTATTATATATATCTATTATATATATCTATTATATCTATCTATTATATCTATCTATTATATCTATCGATTAGATCTATCTATTATTATATTTATTATATTATTCTATTATTATTCTATTATTATTCTATTATTATTCTATTATTATTCTATTATTATAAATAGAACATTCGATTCTACATTATCTCTCTATATTCTATATAGAGATAGCTACTATATAGGATATATCTAAAACTAAATAAAAATAAATTTATTATTATAATAACCTGATTTTTTTCTATATATATAATATATATAGAATATATATAATATAAAATATAAGACTATTTCTAAAGTAATATTTATAAAGTAATATAAATATAAAATATAATAGATAGTAGCTTAAATTAAGAATTATGGAATATTATTTATTATTTAGTATTAGAAATACTATTAAATATTCTATAATTAATAGTATTTATCTAATATTATTATTCTAAAATTAAAAAAGTAAGATTAATGAAGTAGTTATCTTATACATATATTTATTAATATATAAAATATATAAAATATATGTATAAGATAACGAATTTTTATTTATATTTATTTTCTTCTTTCTACTTTTATTAGATAATCTAAAATTATAATTAAAACAGAATTAAATATTTAATTCTGTTTTAATTGAGGAGAATATACGTTTTGTTTAAAATTTCAATTTATATTTTATATGTTGTATATATATTTTATATGTTGTATATAAATATTAAATAAACTATTAATGAATTTTTTAAAACAATAAAAAAATAGTAAAATAAACCTATTAAAAATTATGTTATTTTTTTTTAAAGCACCAAAATTCATGTATGGTTCAATTAAAAGAAAAAATCTTTGTTTTGCCACTTCTACAATTGATATTTCTGAAGAAGATAATACAGATACAAAAACGAGTTCTCGGATTATTGTTGTTACTTCAGGAAAAGGAGGCGTTGGTAAAACAACAGCAACTGCGAATATAGGCATGTCAATTGCTCGATTAGGCTATAAAGTTGTATTAATTGATGCAGATATTGGTTTACGTAATCTTGATTTATTGCTAGGATTGGAAAATCGTATTTTGTATACCGTAATGGATGTATTTGAAGGCCAATGTCGTTTAGATCAAGCTTTAATACGCGATAAACGTTGGAAAAATTTGTCTTTACTTTCTATTTCAAAAAATAGACAACGTTACAATGTTACTCGAAAAAATATGCAAAATTTAGTGAAAGCGCTAGCAAATTTAAATTTCCGATATATTTTAATTGATTGTCCCGCTGGAATTGATGTTGGTTTTATTAATGCAATTTCTCCTGCGCAAGAAGCTTTAATTGTAACAACTTCAGAAATACCCGCTATTCGCGATGCTGATAGAGTAGCTGGTTTATTAGAAGCAAACGGGATTTTTGATATTAAATTATTAATAAACCGTGTTCGTTCAGATTTAATTCAAAAAAACGATATGATGTCAGTTCGTGATGTACAAGAAGTCTTAGGAGTGCCTTTACTAGGAGCGATTCCCGAAGATAACCAAGTTATTGTTTCCACGAATCGAGGGGAACCTTTGGTGTTAAAAAAAAAATTGACTTTATCTGGTATAGCATTTGAAAATGCTGCACGTCGTTTAGTTGGAAAACAAGATTATTTTGTTGATTTAGATTCACCGTATAAAGGCGTTTTTCAAAAAATATTCGATTTATTTTCCGGTAATTAAGCTTATTTTGTTTTGCTAGTTTAATAATTTCTTCAAAATATATTCTAAGATTTGATTAAAAAATTTCCACTTTTGCCCCCGCAGTCTTTAAGCCTGCGAAAAGATTTTGCTCCGGACTTTTGCCCGAAGTTTGTGAGTTTACGAACAAATTGCTTCTTTTGAAAGCAATTCCTTCGGAGCAGCAAAAGCAAGGGGCAAAAAGTATTCTAAATTTCGAATAAATTGAATTTTTTTTATCCCGGGATTTTATAAAACAAATCGAAATTAATTATTTGGAATTTTTCAACTTATTTTTTTTTAGTTAAAACCAAGTTCTTTAAATGAGAACTTCTAATATTCCTTATTTAAAAACATTAATTTAAAAAAAAAATTAAAGGCAATATTAAAAAAAAATAATTATTAAAAATTTTAAATAAAAAAGGGTTTTCTAATAAAGAAAGCGTCTCGCTTATCCAATACTGGGCAATACTGGGTTCGGCTATTAAAACCTTTTTAACCAAATGTCACTAAGCGTTTAAAGTATGATAAGAACTTATTTGAAAATTTTTACAAAAATTTTCAAATAAGTTATCTAAAAAAAATTGCCTAAAAGTAATTTAAACATTAAACACCTTAAGCAAAATTTTTTGGGGTACTATAATTTATTGTAATGTTATAAAATTATTTTAATCTTAAACTTTTTTTCTTCGCTTTGTTTATTAGATAAAATGAACGCCTTTTTTTAAAACAAACTTTTTTCAAAAAGTTTTGTTTCAAAGTTATGAGTTGAACTGCTGCTTTCATTTAATTAAATAAGGAATCCTTTAACAACCTTTTTTTTTTAATTTCAATTGGAGAAAAAACTTGTATCATCCGTTTTTTTCTTTGAAAATATTTAGACTATAAGCAATTACTCCAAAATTAGCTTTTTAAAACAGTTAATTATAACCTTTTCTAGTACTATTTTAATATGGCAACAACGAAATTCCCTAAATTTAGTCAAGGTCTAGCAAACGATCCTACGACTCGTCGTATTTGGTTCGGAATTGCAACTGCGCATGATTTTGAAAATCACGATGGAATGACGGAAGAAAATCTATATCAAAAAATTTTCGCTTCGCATTTTGGTCAATTAGCAATTATTTTTCTATGGACTTCGGGAAATTTATTTCACGTGGCTTGGCAAGGTAATTTTGAACAATGGGTTCAAAGTCCTTTAAATGTACGACCGATTGCCCATGCTATTTGGGATCCGCATTTTGGTCATGTTGGCCCCTTTTTTTCGTAAGGAAAAAAGTGCAGTGGGCTATATGCTGGAAACTAAGAATGAAGTTCCTCAAATACTTAAATATAAGCGGTTTTATTCTAATAACTGTATTGAAAAACTTGCGAATTAATTCGCAAGCTGCGGCCATTCGAAAAAAGGATGGGTAATTCAACAGCGAAAACTTTTTAAAAATCCAATTTAATGTAAAAATTTTGATGAACGATTTAGTAATCAGCAGGTAACAAAAGTTTATAACAAACAAGTAGGAACCTCAGAGACTAGACGCCCACTAACCTTCAAAATAACCTTTAGTGGCTTCGCTAGCGGTTGCTTTCTATCTTTGTCATTTAAAATACGTTTATGCTTTCTTCAAAAATAAAAGAACCTCCTAACACATGGGATCAATGGTTTGAAGGTTTAGTTGATGCTGATGGGTGTTTATTAATTAGTTCAGCTGGTTATGCAAGTTTAGAAATTACTCTGGATATTTATGAGGAACAGGCGTTATTACAAATTAAACAAGAACTACAGGGTTCGGTTAAATTAAAACCAAAAGCCCGTGCTTTTCGATATCGTTTACATCATAAAGCCGGTATTTTAAAAGCTATAACTAAGTTAAACGGTTTATGTCGAAACTCAAAACGCGTGGTTCAACTACAAAAACTATGTCAAAAGCTGAGTATTGACTTTATTTCTCCCCAACCTTTAAATCTTGAAAACGCTTGGTTTGCTGCTTTTTTTGATGGGGATGGCACAGTGGGTTATTCTTTTAAAAATGGATGGCCTCAACTAATTATTAGTGTTTCAAATAAAAACGCAGTGGATTGTGAACCTTTTCGACAAATTTTTGGCGGGGTACTTAGTATGGACAAACGATCTAATACTTATAAATGGTCAATTTCAAAAAAAGAAGATATCTTCTTTTTTTGTGCTTATTTAAAAAAGCACTCATTACGTAGTCATAAACATAAGCGTATTTTACTAATCCCTGAATTTTTTAAATTAAGACAAATGCGCGCTTATTTGCATTCACCGGAAACACCAACTTATAAAACCTGGTGTTGATTTACAAAAAAATGGGCTTATTAGAATGAAATAATAAGGTTTATTTTTGAGTTGAAATTTTATTATTCTTTTTTAGTGTTCTTTTCTCAAAAAAAAGAAATGAGAATTTTTAAAAAAGGTTTAGTAGAAGGTATTCAATTGCGTCTTTTTGTTTATTTTTTTTCAAACTTTGCTTAACAGCAAAGCAAGGGGATCTAGATTGCAAAATAAAAAGGTTAAAGATATAGTCCAAAAGTTGAAAAATCCCCTTATTATTTCGGCTTTAACTTCGAGAAAAAAGTGAGGTTTTTTCAATAAATGCAACCTGCCGTTGAAGCTTTCACTCGCGGTGGCGCTTCGGGTCCAGTAAATATTTCAACATCTGGAGTTTACCAATGGTGGTATACAATTGGTATGCGTACAAATCAAGATTTATATATTGGTTCAATCTTTTTATCATTTGCTGCAACAGCTTTTCTTTTTGCAGGATGGTTACATTTACAGCCTAAATTCCAACCGGGTTTAAGTTGGTTTAAAAATGCTGAGTCTCGATTAAACCATCACCTTTCTGGTTTATTTGGGGTGAGTTCATTAGCATGGACGGGTCATTTAATTCATGTTGCAATTCCAGAAGCACGTGGTCAGCACGTACGTTGGGATAATTTTTTAACAACATTGCCGCATCCTCAAGGATTAACTCCTTTCTTTACAGGTAATTGGGCAGCTTATGCTGAAAACCCGGATACTGCTAGCCACCTTTTTGGGACTAGTGAAGGTTCAGGAACAGCTATTTTAACTTTTTTAGGTGGATTCCATCCTCAAACACAAAGTTTATGGTTATCAGATATGGCGCACCATCATTTAGCAATTGCTGTTTTATTTATCGTTGCGGGTCATATGTACCGAACAAATTTTGGGATTGGTCACAGTATGCGTGAAATTTTGGAAGCTCATAAAGCACCAAGTGGGAATTTAGGGAATGGCCATACAGGCTTATTTGATACAGTTAACAATTCACTGCATTTTCAACTTGGACTTGCACTTGCTTCGGTAGGTACAATTTGTTCATTGGTGGCTTAATCGTGGGTCACCCACCTTTTTTCTTTTTGAAATTTCGTCTTACTTGCCCAGCTTCTGCAATTTATTTCAAAAGCTTGGTCAAAAGTTAAAACGGTTTTTAAGTTCAGAAACTAAGTATCCGGTTTTCAAAAAGTTTAAAAAAAATCAAAAACTTTGCTATATGCTGGAACAGTTTGCTATTCCTCCAGTCCGGATATAAAAGTCAATTTTTAAAATATTTACCTTTTTTTTAAGGTTCTGCTCCTTTCTAAAAATCAAAAGAGGTAACAAAAATGGAACGGAAAAATCTGTGAGGTAGAACCAATCAGCAGGAAACTAAAATTTTAAATAATAAATTAAAATTATGTGTTGTAAAATAAATCAACCCCCGCCTTTAGATTCCTCAGAGACTACATGCAAAGCACCTTTCTATAAAAAATCAAATTTTGATTTTTCTCTTTATTTTCAAACATTTCAACCTCAACATATAAAAACCCAAAACGCAAAATTTTTAGAGTGGTTTATTGGTTTTACAGAAGGAGACGACTGTTTTCAGATTTTTTCAAATCGTTGTAGCTTTATTATTAATCAAAAAGATATTGCTTTATTACATAAAATCCGAACCTTGCTCGGTTTTGGAGAAGTAATGATCTATATTCAAAAAGGTCAAAAGTATGGACGCTATTCAGTTCAGTCACAAAAAGGTTGTTTAAGGTTAGCTATTTTATTTAATGGGAATTTAGTTCTTGAGAAAACCAATTTGCGATTTCACAAATGGGTGAAGTTTATGAAAACTTCTCCCCATTTTCATGTTTCATACCCTACGGATAAACAGATTCAAATTCAAAGTCACAACATTGCGGAAGTAGGATTAAATAATAGTTGGTTATCCGGTTTTATTGATGCCGAAGGCTGTTTTTATGCCCGGATTAGAAAGCGTTCTCGGATGAAAACAGGGTTGCAACTTATTCGTAAATTTTCTTTAAATCAAAAAGGTGAATTGGACACTTTAACCAAAATTAATCTTGTTCTTAAAAATACAGGTCGTGTTCAAACCATAACAAACTTAAAAAATTTGGACTCAATTTATTATAAAATTGAAATTCATAGGATTGAGTCCACTCAAATACTTTTAGATTATTTAGATAACTATCCGTGTTTAGGTCAAAAAAGACTATTGATTCAAATTTATCGACAATTAAATAATTCTGTAAAACGAAAAGAACATTTAACGAAAGATGGGTTAAAAAAAATACAACGTTTCTGTAACCGTTGTAAAAAATTAAACAATGTTTACTTTTGCCCTCTACTTTTGCCCGAAGTTTGTGAGTTTACGAACAAATTGCGGAGCTACTCAAAAGCAAGGGTCGGAAGATGTAGTCGAAGAATAATTCAAAATCAACCCTAAAGTTGATGTTGTAAAAGATGAAAATCGGAAAAAAAAATTCGAAAAAAAAGAAAGGTTGAAAATATAGTCCACTGTAACAAAAAATCTTTGTTACAATGCAACACATGTATTCGTTACCACCGTACGCATTTCTTGCTCAAGATTTTACTACTCAAGCATCGTTATATACTCATCACCAATATATTGCTGGGTTTATTTTATGTGGAGCTTTTGCGCACGGTGCTATTTTCTTCATTCGCGATTACGATCCGGAAGCTAATAAAGGAAACGTATTAGCGCGTATGTTAGAACATAAAGAAGCTATTATTTCGCATTTAAGTTGGGTTTCTTTATTTTTAGGGTTCCATACTTTAGGCTTATATGTACATAACGACGTAATGCAAGCTTTCGGAACGCCTGAAAAACAAATTTTAATTGAACCTGTTTTTGCTCAATGGATTCAAGCTTCACACGGTAAAACGGCTTATGGTTTTGATTTATTATTATCTCAATCGACTAGTAATGCATATGCTGCTGGTCAAAGCTTATGGTTACCAGGTTGGTTAGAAGCCATTAACAATAACAATAACTCATTATTCTTAACGATTGGGCCCGGTGATTTTTTAGTTCACCATGCTATTGCTTTAGGTTAAATTGTTGACCCTTCTTTGCCGTAAGGCAGGTCGAAAATTGGGTGAATTGCAAGGAACCTAAGTCTATTTTAATTATTCTTTTTTATTTATTAATTTGTAAAAATTTGGAGTTATGGATATCTATGAACAATTTATTGCACATTTACTAGAATTAGAAAAAGTTTTATTATTCGAACCTTCTTTGGATATCTAAAAACATCATATTTTACCTTTTCATCCTTGCTTTTGCTGACCCTTGCTTTTGTAGCAAAGCAATTTGTTCGTAAACTCACAAACTTCTCCCCCCGAAGTTTGTGAGTTTACGAACAAATTGCTTTCAAAAGAAGCAATTTGTTCGTAAACTCACAAACTTCGGGCAAAAGTCCGGAGCAAAATTTTTTCGCAGGCTTAAAGACTGCGGGGGCAAAATCTTTTAGCAGGCTTAAAGACTGCGGGGGCAAAAGTGACGGAGGCTTGAAATTGGGTTCGACCGTTTATTGTAGTTCAGCAAACCATACCTTAGCCCAGTATTATAGATATTTGGCTTATGGTTAAAAAGGGGATTTAGTTGCTTTTACAATGCGTTGGAATCAAAAAATGGGTCTTAAAGAACGCGTAGCACTAAGTATCCAAAAAAACCAGCAACTTCAAAATAAATTTTGGAATGCTGATTGGCAAAGTGAACGAGGTAAAAAAGGTGGGCGAATAAGAGGTTTGAAAAATAGTTTGAAACAACAAAGCGCTTAGTCCCGTGTTGGCTTAATAGCAGGCTACGGATTAAAAACTGAAAAGCAACGCAATAAAAATAAGCGAGGGGGTTTGAAAAATAGTTTGAAACAACAAGATGCCCGTTCTCGTGTTGGAATACAAAAGCAAAGCTTTCGTCTTCGTCAAACTTTTTCAAAAGAAACCATTTGGTTATACAAAAGGAAAAAAGATTTTGTTTTTGTAACAGTATCCCCACAAAAATCTTTTGTTGCTCTCATGAGTTTTCTTGAATCAAAAATATCTAGCAATAAAATAAAAAATAAAGCTAGTTTTTAGAATTTAGTTCATGGGTGTTCTTTAAAAAGTTCTAATTGGAGCTTGTGGTTTATAAAATTTGAAAAGAAAAATAAAATAGATACGGCAATTTGCAGCCAAGCTGAGGGTACACCCTCAGAAGGTTCAGAGACTACTGGAGAGATAGAGTTCTCTTAATGACCAGATTTAGTGCCCGACATCCATTCTTAAATCATAAGATTGGATGATGACATAGTCCATGCTTTTAAGAAATTTTAAGGAAAACATGTACATACAACAACGTTAATTTTGGTAAAAGGAGCTTTAGATGCTCGTGGTTCAAAACTAATGCCGGATAAAAAAGATTTTGGATATAGTTTCCCTTGTGACGGACCTGGTCGAGGAGGTACTTGTGATATTTCCGCTTGGGATGCTTTCTATTTAGCTGTTTTTTGGATGTTAAATACGATTGGTTGGGTGACCTTTTACTTCCATTGGAAACATTTAGGGATTTGGCAAGGTAATGTAAGCCAATTTAACGAATCTTCAACTTACTTAATGGGGTGGTTACGAGATTATTTATGGTTAAATTCATCTCAATTAATTAATGGTTATAATCCATTTGGGATGAACAGCCTTTCGGTTTGGTCTTGGATGTTCTTATTTGGTCACTTAATTTATGCAACTGGCTTTATGTTCCTAATTTCTTGGCGTGGATACTGGCAAGAATTAATTGAAACTTTAGTTTGGGCACATGAACGAACTCCAATTGCAGATTTAATTCGTTGGAAAGATAAACCAGTTGCTTTATCAATTGTTCAAGCTCGAGTAGTTGGATTAGCACACTTTAGTGCTGGCTACATTTTAACTTATGCCGCTTTCTTGATTGCATCTACGTCGGCAAAATTTGGTTAAAAAAGACTAAATCAAATTTTAATTTCAACTTTATTTTTATTAAAATTTGATTGAAATTAATTCGTATTCAAACAGCTTTGTTCTTTCTCCACACTTTATTCAAATACAAGTGTTAATAAAAACAAACTAACGAGTTTTTGAAAAAGCAAAGTTTTGCTATTTTATAAAAAATTGCAAGAGAACGCGCAAATTTATTTTTTGAAAATTTTAGATTTATTTGTTTTTTTAATTTAAAATAGATTATTGTCTTATTTTTAAACAATTCTCATTTAATAAAATTGAAAAGACAACCGTTTAAAAAAGAAATTTAAAATTTTCTACTATTTAAAAGTAAGGTTAAAAATACAATGGAAGTTAACATTCTAGGTTTAATGGCAGTCGCATTATTTATTTTAATTCCAACTTCGTTTTTATTAATTCTTTATGTAAAAACAGCAAGTTCGTCAGATTAATTGGTTTCTCTCTTTTTAAACGGCACCCAAAAGGCGGGGAACCCCGCCTTTTGGGTGCCGTTTAAAAAGAGAGAAACCAATTTTAGCGTTTTAAATTTAAATTGGTTTTAAATTTTTAAAACCAATAATCCTTTTACGGTAAAGTTGACACTTTTTTTTATCTATTATATAATAACTAACGAGTTTCTTTTTTACATTTTAAATCGACAAATTAGTTAAAAACAAAGTTCAAAATGCTTTCGGTTTATAGTTTTTTAGAGTAAAAATTACGTTTTAGGTCTCTTTAAAACTATGCAAAAACAATATGGCGGTTGTAGCCAAGAGGTAAGGCAGTGGGTTGTGATCCCTCCAGTCGCGGGTTCGAGTCCCGTCTTCCGCCCTTCTTCAATTTCTAATAAAAAAAATGTTTTTTTCTCGTCCCGCAGCTTTGGAGCGTTCCTTCGGAGACAAAGTTTTATTCAAAACAAAAATACTTAAATAACCTCTCGTTTTTTTATTAAAAATAGTTCAAACAACATAATAATTATTTCTCATTTCCTTCGATTTTAACCCTTTTTTTTTTAGTGTTAAAGAAAATTAAGGAAAAAAAGATCTACTAAATTAATCATTTTTTATACAAAAAATTGTTTGCTTTCTTAGATCGAGTTATTTGATTATAATAAAAGTTGTCTCTACTAATTTTTATAAAATTAAGGTTTAGTTTTAGTCTTTATTTTTAATTTTCGAAAAACTATTTAATCTTTAATCTTTGAACTGTGTTTCTTTTTTGTATTTTTGGGCCTTCTGTTTGAGGCTCTTTGCTTTGAGTCTTAGACTCAAAGCAAAGGATAGCTTTTAATAGTTACAAGGGTAAAAAAACTCAAAGTTTCAAAAAGTAAAAATAAAAAATTTGGTTTTTTGAAACTTTTTCAAATAGAAAGAAGTAATCTAATTAAATTAGTACAAAGAGTCATCTGAATGATAACAAAACTAAAACCTTACTTACAAATGACATTAACTTTAGAACAAATGGTTGCAGCAGGAATGCATTTTGGGCATCAAGCTCGTAAATGGAATCCAAAAATGAAACCTTTTATTTATGCTCAAAAAGACTCGATTCATATTATTGATTTAATTTCTACTTATACGCATTTAAATGAAGCTTCAAAATTTTTGACAGATTCAGTGTCAATTGGTCAAAAAATACTTTTTGTCGGAACTAAAAAGCAAGTTTCGCAACTAATCGCAAAAGCTGCTTTAGAATGCGATTCCTTTTATGTAAATGGAAAGTGGCTGGGAGGACAATTAACAAATTGGCAAACAATTAAACTTTCAATTCAAAAATTAAAATCATTAGAAACAAAAGAACGACACGGTCTTTTAGGTAAAATACCCAAAAAAGAAGCGGCGCTTTTAAAAAAAGAAAAGGAAAAACTAGGAAAATATTTAGATGGTATTAAAAATATGGCTAGCATTCCTGATATTGTTATAATTATCGGGCAATCGGAAGAAATTAACGCTGTACGAGAATGTAAAAAATTGGGGATTCGAACAATTACTATTTTAGATACCGATTGTGACCCCTCATTAGCGGATTTATTTATTCCAGCAAATGATGATTCGATTTCTTCAATTAAGTTATTATTAGGCGAATTTGTTACTGCTATTAAAAAAGGACAGCAAAATTTTGCTGAAAAACTTTTACTTTCCTCAGATCTTAAAAAGCAAATTAAAAAGCAAAGATCTCGTCGTTAACAACTTCTGTTTGTTTTAACTTATTTTGTAATTACTTTTTAAAATAATAACAGTAAAACAAAACGGGGTTTAAAAAATTAAGCTACAATTATGGTTGTTAAAAAGTTTTTAATAATTTTTAGAAAACCCAAATAAAACAAATATGGTTGATAAAATAATGAATAGTACGGCAAATCTTTTATTTGATTTTGCTGAAGTTTCGGTAGGACAGCATTACTATTGGCAAATAGGGGAATATTCAGTTCATGGACAAGTTCTGATGACGTCGTGGTTTGTTTTCGCAGTTATTGCTATTTTATCAATTGCCGGTAATCGTGATTTAAAAGCAATTCCTGAAGGTTTACAAAATTTAACGGAATATATTACAGAATTTATTCGTGATTTAGCAAAAACGCAAATTGGTGAAGAAGAATATGTTAAATGGATTCCATTTTTAGGAACTCTTTTTTTATTTATTTTCGTTTCAAATTGGTCTGGAGCATTAATTCCTTGGCATATATTTGAAATTCCAAACGGGGAATTAGCTGCACCAACAAATGATATTAATACGACAGTTGCTTTAGCGCTATTAACCTCGACCGCTTATTTTTATGCTGGTTTTAGTAAAAAAGGTTTAGGCTATTTTAAAAGATATGTCTCACCAGCTGCTTTTTTATTACCAATTAATGTTTTAGAAGATTTTACAAAACCTTTATCATTAAGTTTTCGACTTTTTGGAAATATTTTAGCAGATGAATTAGTTGTGGGTGTTTTAGTTGCTTTAGTACCTTTAGTTGTACCGATTCCAATTATGCTTTTAGGCTTATTTACTAGTGGAATTCAAGCTCTTGTTTTTGCCACTTTGGCAGGTGCCTATATCGGTGAATCGATAGAAGATCATCACTAAAAAAAGATTCGTCCTCTCAAAGGGCTTTCAAATCTAAGCAAAGGTTCGATTGCTTTTGCCTTTCCGAAGCAACTCTTTGGAAGGGGTACAAGCAATTCCTTCGGCCCTTCTCCGAAGGGCCGAAGGGTTGAAAGCATTTCGACTTAAAGAGATTTACTAATTGATTTTAGAGTTTTAAAAAAATAATTATTTACAAATAAAAAAATTTGAATGTTCAAATTAATTACCTGTAAATAATTTAATTAAATAAGTAATAATTGTTGTAAGGTTTTTGCAAAACGCATAAAATAGAAGAGAAAGTTTTCTAACTTTCTTTGAAAAACTTTATAATTTTTTTAATTTATTAAGATCAAAATAAACTTTTTTAAAGCCCATTCGAATTCGACAAATAAAAAATGGTTGTTATTATTTAATTAATTACTAAATTTAAATCGGAGGATTTTATTATGATGGACCCACTTATTGCTTCAGCATCTGTAATTGCAGCTGGTTTATCAGTTGGTTTAGCTGCCATTGGACCTGGTAATGGTCAAGGTGTTGCTGCTGGTTATGCAGTAGAAGGAATTGCGCGTCAACCCGAAGCAGAGGGTAAAATTCGTGGTGCACTTTTACTTTCTTTTGCATTCATGGAATCTTTAACAATCTATGGTTTAGTAGTTGCTTTAGCTTTATTATTTGCAAACCCATTTCTTTCATAAAAAGCCAGTTTTTAGTTAACTTGACAATAAATCAGTAGCATTTATTGAAAAAATTAACCTTTTAAAAAAACAATCTGTGAAAAAAGTGTGAGTTTTATTGCTACCGTAACGTTTGTCTTTTTCTGTCAACTTTTGCGCTTTCTTTTGCTCCGAAGGGTCTGTGCTTGTAAAAGAGCCGACTTTCGTGTTTCTCCAAAGGTTCGTAGTCAAAAAATTAGGTTTTCGTAGCTTTTAAATTTACGCAAAGGTTGCCTCAGTCCTTCGCCCCTTCTCCAAAGAAATTGCTCCGAAGGAAGCCTTTCCGGCCCTTCGAAGAAAGCGGACCGAAGGCTTGCTGCAGTCGGCGAACCCTTCGGAGCAATTTCTTTGGACCTTTGCTTGCCCTCCGGACTTTTGCCCGAAGTTTGTGAGTTTACGAACAAATTGCTTTTGCTGCGGGTTTTTACCTTGCTTCTTTTGAAATCTTTTATCAAAGGGTTGCTTCTCCGGAGGACTACTCAAAGATAGCTTTGCAAGGGGCAAAAAAAGCAAAAATCCGAAGCAACGTTTATAAACTACGGTTCATGAACGTTTCAAAACTGTGGTAAAAAAGACATAACTAAAATTACCAATAAATTTGCAGAATTTTTACACAAAAAAATACTTAACTTTGGAGGTTTTCCATGAATTTTATACCTATTAGCTTAATTTTTTCTGGCCATGGCTTTGGTTTTAATACAAATATTTTCGAAACCAATGTGATTAATTTAGCTGTTGTAATTGGAGTTGTCGTTTCTTTTGTTGGTGATGCTGTACGCGAGTTATTAAAAAATAGAAAAGAAACTATTGTAAATAATTTGCGTGAAGCCGATAATCGTGCTTTAGAAGCACAAGAAAAGCTTAGTCAGGCTAAAGCACAATTAGCAGATGCCCAAAAAAAAGCAACAGAAATCCGCGAACAAGGTTTAGTTGCAGCTGAACAAGAGAAAAAATTATGTATTAAGCAAGCTGAAGAAGATGCTGCTCGTTTAAAACAAGTACAACAAGATACTATCCGTTTTCAACAGCAAAAAGCGATTCAGCAAATATCACAACAAATTGTTTCACTTGCTTTACAACAAGTACGCCAGAAATTAAAAATGGGTGCAAGTGCACCTTTTCATGTTTCCGTAAATAAATCCAAAATTGATTTATTTAAACGCTCGTTATAGTATCAAAACCGTTTGAGTTTAGAAATTGTAACGGAATTTATTTTACTTTTATTGCGAAAGAAATAATTGACATTTTTAATTCGTTTTAAAAATTATTAAAATAAAAGTTTATTGTTTTTTGATACGAATGCAAATAGTTTATTTGTAATTTTTTTTGCTAATTTTTAGATTAGCACTTTTTACTTTTTCTTTTATTACCAAACGAAAAAGATAATACAATTTCAAAAAAAGAAAAAAGGGGGTGTTTTTCCCTTTTTTAGTCCTACAACTTTGCATCTCATCTTAAGTTTACCTTTAAAAATGGGACAAAGCTTATAAATTGAAACCGAAATTATTATTTTTGTTAAAAGTTAGTCTAACTAATTAGAATAAATCAATTCGTTTTGAATTCTAAATTTGTTTTTTAATTTTCATTTTGAAAAATTAAAGACAAAAACTTAAAATGCAAAACAATTTAAACTTCTAACAAAAACCACACCTTAAAAAGGTTGTTAAAGGAGTAAAAAAAAATGGTTAAAATTCAACCGGATGAAATTAGCAGCATTATTCGACAACAAATTGCTCAATATAGCGAAGAAGTTAAAGTAGTTAATGTTGGAACTGTATTTCAAGTAGGTGATGGTATTGCTCGTATTTACGGTCTTGAAAAAGTAATGGCCGGAGAATTATTAGAGTTTGAAGATGGAACAATTGGGATTGCTTTAAACTTAGAAACTAAGAACGTTGGTGCTGTTCTTATGGGTGATGGGTTAGCAATTCAAGAAGGCTCATCGGTTCGAGCAACTGGTAAAATTGCTCAAATTCCTGTTTCAGAAAGCTATTTAGGTCGCGTTGTAAATTCGTTAGCGCTTCCGATCGATGGAAAAGGCGCAATTAATTCCAGTGAAACACGTTTAATTGAATCTTTAGCTCCTGGGATTATCTCTCGCCGTTCTGTTCATGAACCTTTACAAACTGGTTTAGTGGCTGTAGATGCAATGATTCCAATTGGGCGTGGTCAATTTGGCCCAGCCACTTCGTAAGGGGTGGCATAGCAGTAGGCTATATGCTGGAACTCCATACTTTTATTTACCAGTTGCTTTTCTGAAAGAAAAATTCAGCCACTTTGTTAAAATAGAAGGCAAATAGACCGCCGCTTCTTTCCTTTTCAAAGGCCGCCGCTTTCCATCTTATGCAAAGCATTAAAGGCAAAGTATAATTCTACAGAAAGGTTGATTTATTGTAAAAAAAAAATATTTAATCTACTTAGTTATAAGCCTTACTTTAAGATTGTTTTAAATTTTCCAAACTGTGTACTCGCAAAAAGCTATCACAAGGTCTCTTTTGAAGGTCAAAAAGAAGTAAAAACAATTTATTTTTAGTACGTAAGCCAACAAAAGTAAAAAGGATTCAATTATTGATTGGACAATCAGCAGGAAACCAAATGTACATTAGACGAAGCTAGAGTACAAAGTAGGATCCTCAGAGATCACACGCCTACTAACCTATATTAAAAAATTAAAAAACAAATAAATGTAAAATGTTACCCAAAATAGCAACCCCGACCGTAAGTATTCATCCCCCAAAAACTTTAAAGCCACAAACTAGAGAAGAGTTTGGTTATTTTTTAGCGGGGTTAATAGATAGCGATGGGCATATTTCAAAACCTGGCTATGTCCAAATTGATTTCAACGTAAATGAAATTAACGTCGCTTATTACATTAAAAGTATGATTGGTTACGGAAAAGTTACCCAAGAAGAAAAACGATTCTCGGTACGTTATCGTTGTACCCCGATACAAGGCTTATCTATTATCTCGGATTTAATTCGGGACAAGTTAAAGCATTTGGATAAAATTAACCAATTTAATACTCGGTTAGTTCCAAAACTTTGTTTGGAAACGACGTTAAAACTTAATTGTAATCCTACCGTTTACAAGGATAACAATCTTTTAGAAAATCATTGGTTAGCCGGTTTTATTCAAGGGGATGGTTCCCTGTTAATTTTTCAGTGTAAAGTACCCGGAAAAACTTGTCTAAAAACTACCTTGAGCCTTAATATATCTCAGAAAACTGGGCATTTACTCAAGTTGATCAAAGTTGAGGTTGGTGGTCATGTAGGCTATAGAAAAAAACAAAATACTTACTATTACCTAAGTAATAGCTTCACAAATGCTGCTAAATTTATACATTACTTGGATAAATTTCAATTAATGGGGAACAAATTAACTCAGTATTGGGTATGGCGTGAGGCTTATCTTATATGTCAAAATAAACATCATTTAACGCACGAAGGTGAGATTAAAATTGCGTTGAAAAAAGAGAAACTCTTTCAAATGAGAAGAAATGAAACGGACACTTTAAGTAAAGAAGCTCGTGACTATCGTTTGCAAGCAAAACTTGAAAGAAAAGCCAAAAGGCAAGTAAGGTTAATTATTGATTCGAATTAATAAAGAATCGGTAGTAGTTTTATTGCCCTTTGGTGTTTCTATAGTTGACAATTTTGCTACAAATTTTAACTCCCTTTCGGCGAAAAAAGATTAGGTTTACCATTACGTACTTTTTATTTATTATTTAAATTTTTTAATCTAGGTTAAAGATAGGATCCAAAGGGCTTCGTTTTAAGTTTAAAAGCTAACCTTAAAAGAACCCCCTTGCAAAGGGAACTTATTATCGGGGATGAAAGTCGTCCCACTTAATGGTAACATTAAGAGAAAAAAATTGGGTGAATTGCAAGGATAGCTAAGTGATTATTCATATGCCAATTTGCAGCGAAGCTCTTTGAAAACACAAATTCATTTGAAGAAAAACTTGTCCTCAGCGGCTAAGCTTCGGTAAAAGAGAACGTTCAACGACTAGAAAGTGAGGATGTGTAACCAATAATCTTTCCACGAGTGCCCAGCAACTTAATCAAGTCTAATTAAAAGTTAAATATTTTAGAGTGATTTTTAAGTTGATGACATAGTCTGAGCTTTTAGGAAACTAAAAGATACAAAAGATAAAGAGCTTTTGTGATAACATTATGAGACAGACAGGTAAAACAGCTATTGCTGTAGATACAATTATTAACCAAAAAGGCAAAGATGTAATTTGTGTTTATGTTGCTATTGGACAAAAAGCTTCTTCAATTGCACAGGTTGTTAATTCATTAGAAGAACGTGGTTGCTTATCTTATACTATTATTGTGGCAGCAACAGCCGATACTCCAGCTACATTACAGTATTTAGCTCCTTATACAGGGGCAACTTTAGCTGAATACTTCATGTACAAAGGGCGTCATACTCTTGTTATTTACGATGATTTATCAAAACAAGCACAAGCTTATCGTGAAATGAGTTTATTATTACGTCGTCCACCAGGACGTGAAGCGTTCCCTGGAGACGTTTTCTATTTACACTCTCGTTTATTAGAAAGAGCTGCTAAACTGAGTGATCAATTAGGTGGGGGAAGTATGACCGCTTTACCGATTGTTGAAACACAAGAAGGTGACGTTTCGGCTTATATCCCAACAAATGTAATTTCAATTACAGATGGTCAGATTTTCTTATCAGGTGACATCTTTAATTCCGGTATCCGTCCTGCAATTAATGTTGGAATTTCAGTATCACGAGTTGGCTCAGCAGCTCAACCAAAAGCTATGAAAAAAGTAGCCGGTAAACTAAAACTTGAATTAGCACAATTTGCAGAGTTGGAAGCATTTTCACAATTTGCTTCAGATCTAGATCAAGCAACGCAAAAACAATTAAGTCGTGGATCAAGATTACGTGAATTATTAAAGCAAGCTCAATCATCACCTCTTGCATTGGAAGATCAGGTTTCAACAATTTATGCTGGAATTAATGGTTATTTAGATGGAATTCCGGTTGAGAATGTACGTGCTTTCTTAGTTGAATTACGCCAATATTTAGCATCTAGTAAACCAAAATATGGTCAAATTTTAAGAGATACCGAAGCTTTTACAGAGGAAGCGGAGTCAATTTTAAAAGAAGCTTTAGTGGAATTAACAGGTTCAAAAAACTAACTAACTTCAAAAAAGCTAGTTTTTTTTGAGTTTCGTTATTCAATTTTTAAAATGGAATTTTAAAAATTGAATAACGAAAAGAAAGAATTTTTTGTTAACTTTTACTCGTGAAATTTTAGAATTTTTTTTTACAATTGTCTTTTATTTTTAAAACTTTGTCTTTTTGCACAGGGTGGAACTTTTAATCTGCTTTCCCTTTCACGCAATCTGCAATTGTTAGAGCGCAGATTTTGCATAATTCAAGAAGCGCAAAAGTACGTTTGTAGATTACAAAAAAAGCAAACCCGGAAGAGTTGAAGATTGAAAATATTCTCTTTGTCCGATGTTTTTTGCCACGGGCAAAGAGAATACTTTAAGGCTATTTTTAATTTTCTTTAAAACCTGAAATTTAATGTTACAAAAAAAAATCGTTTAAAATACATCAAATCGTTTTTACTAATTAGGCTTGGACTAATTTTAAACAGTTGAAAATTTTGTTTAGTTAAGAAATTGTAAGCGACACAAATTTTAGGAAAAAAATAAAATATAAAATTTACCCTTTTGAGTCATTTTTTTAAAAAAATAATTGGTTAACTTTTCGAAAAACTGAAAACTTAAAAGTAACAATAAAAATAACAAAATATAATCATTAAAATAAAACAAGATAAACAATTAAAAAAAACGTTTTCTTTTTATATTCTTTCAACTTTTAAAATAAAAATTGTTTTATTGCTAGTATTCAAAAGAGGTTAGGTTTAATAAGATTTTTTTAGATATTTTTTAACAACGTGAATTCTCTCATACGGGATATCAATTTTAAACATTAAAAAAAAGTGCTTTTTTACTTTTACCCTTTCTTTTGATGCTGTGAAAAAAAAAAGGAAAATCCCGTCAAAAAAAAATTCGTGAAAAGAAGATACCCTAAATGCGAAAATAAAAAAGTGAATTGTATAAAACGTTTTATAAAAAGAATAAACATTGAACCCAAACTAATTTATTCAAATTTTTCTATTGACTTTTTATGAGATTTTGTTTAAGATAAGTCAAAGCTCTCCTGATGAAATTGGTAGACATACTGGTTTTAGGAACCAGCGCTTTACGGCATGGGGGTTCGAGTCCCCCGGAGAGCATTTAACATTTATTTTGAATATTGAAAACAAATTAATAATTTTGAGTTTGACTATCAATACTTTTGCTCAATTTTAAACAGATTAGTCGTTGTGAAAACTTTTACACTTAAAAAAAAGTTTAAAAAAATTATCTGAAATATTTGAAAAGCAATTATCGGAGTGAAAGTTAAATTAAAATCTTTTTTTTTTAAGATCTACAAAAAAAATTAGAAAATCAAAACTTTTAAATGACAATAAAAAGATGGAAGACTTTTTTATAAGGCAGTATTAAATCCTATCGGGGCTGACGGGACTCGAACCCGCAACATCTTACGTGACAAGCAAGTGCTCTAACCAATTGAACTACAACCCCTAATATTTAAAATAAAAATTTCTTATTTTTATTTCTTTAAATCGTTTGAATTATATATTCAAAACCTTAATAAATAAAAAAGTTCACGTTTTTTATTTATTAAGGTTTTGAGCAAATTTGTTTACTATTTTCTCAGTTTTCTTTTTTTTGTTTACAAATAAATAGATTTTTTTTATTTATAAGCAAAAAACAGCAAAGGCTAAGAGGATATTAATATTGAAAATCTAGAGTTAATGATTTTGTAATATTATAATTCATTTATTTGTTTTTGTCAATAAAATAAAAAGAGCGTTTTTATTTTATTGACAAAAAATCTGCGGAAAAATCAAAATACTGAAAAATCTGTTTACGTTTTTAAATCGATTTTTAAAAATAGCCACCCTGCCATTTCTTCATTTTGCTAATAAAAATCGGTTTTAATACTAAAAGATCCATTTCGGGTTTCCCAAGGAATTGCTTCTGATGGCTTTTCCCGCAGCTTTGCATTTTATGCAAAGTTTTCCTGCCGCCTTAAAAAGTCTCGAAGTGGACGCAAATATTTATTTTGGATCAAAAGAGACAAAACTTCGAATAGAATTTAAGACCCGTTGCGGAAACAGGAAAAGTGAATTAATGCTCGCTTTCTTGATAACTCGATTTTGCCTTCCTTTTTGTTTTTATAACTTTAAAGCTGGGCTGGTTCGTAAGGATGGAAATAAAAATGTAAAATTATAGAAAAAAACCATAACTATGAAGACCTTTGCCTAATAAATTAACCCCTAAATAACAAATCCATATTATAATAAAACCAAATGCAGCAATCAAAGCAGATTGTGTCCCATTCCATCCATATGAAATTCGAGTATGTAAATAAATAGCAAATATGAACCATGTGATAAGAGCCCACGTTTCTTTTGGGTCCCATGACCAATAAGATCCCCAAGTTTGATTTGCCCAAACAGCGCCCGAAAGAATACCAATTGTCAATAAAGGAAAACCTAAACCTAAAATACGATAACTTAAATTATCTAAAATTTCAGCTAATTCGAATGACGAATCCCTTTTTTGTTTTGGTTCCAAAATTGGTAAATTTAAATTTTCTTTGTTTAAATTTGAATTAATGCTCAGTTTTAAATCGTTTTGTTGGCTTTTAAAATTTATTGGTGAAAATGAAAAAAAATCAACAATTAAAAAGGCAATTGCTAATATGCATCCGGATAAAAGAGCTCCATAGCTTAGGATCATAAGAGTTACATGCATCATTAACCAATTCGATTTTAAAGCAGGAACTAAAGAAGTGATTAATTTAAGTTCTGTTGGTAAACTAAAAGTTGCAAATGTATTTATTAATAAAATAAGAGGAGTTAAAATTGATCCTAAAAAAGAGCTGATTAAATTTTGAGAAGAGCCATTTGGTTTAATTTTAATTGCTGGCCAAAAGTTATTTTCTAGTTTTTGATTTTTTTCTTTAGTCATTGGCTGAATGTTTTCTAAATGTATATTAAATAAAACTAAAAGACTAGTTAAAACCCAGGATAAAAATAATAATGATTCATATAAATTACTAAGTGGAAAATGGCCTGATGAAACCCAACGTAAAACCAAAAAAGTAGCTTGTAAAAAGTTACTTATTATAATACCAAAGTTAGGCAAAAAAGACCATTTTGAAGAAATAAATGAAGCCGATTGGAGAAGATAAAAAAGCATCGTTAAAAATAAAAGTAAAAAATTTATATTTGTTATAAAATTTTCAAGGTTTGTAAATTGTTGCATAAAAAAAAATCCTAAAATCTTTTAAAAGTTATTTATTTATTTAGATAATTCCTGTATAAAAAATTTCTTAGTTTATCTTAATTATTATAAAAAAGGAAACTTTTTAAAAATTGGTTTTTAGTGAATTTTAGTTGAATGTAAAGCAAAAGTGAAATAAGGTTTTTTTTATAATTTTAATAATACCTGCTATAAAAAAAATTTGTCGATGTATTCCACCCTTTAAAGAGCTACTTAAACGAAAAGTTAGTTTTTGGCCGCAGTCTGCGAATGTAAATGAGCAGATTTTTGTAAATTTGGTAATTTAATGAGAAACATTTGTACTTTTCCTCCGTTTTTTTTCAAGGTTTCTATTGTCATTTTTTAATTTTTTTAGTCCCCTTATACAAGAACAAAGGGTTTTCCTATCGCTTTAATTTCCTTTGTAAATCTTAGCTAATTTTACAATTTTATCAGTTCTTAAAATTGAAAGCAGATAAAAAATTTAGAAAAAGAATGGATTTTTTTAATCTTTACTGTAACTTTCTACTTGTGTTTTTGCTTACTTTTTTACGTTTTCTGGTAAACCTTCTCACCTAGTTTTTAAGTTTAAGCAACGGTTCCTTCGGCAAATGCCTTCCTTCGCCTTCCTTTTGCGAACTTCGAGCTTGTGGCTTTTACTTTTTAAATGACTTCCTTCGTCTTCCTTCTGCGCAAAAGCAATTCCTTTCGGAGACGCTATTTTGCAAGGAGCCTATTTTGCCAGTGTTTTATTAGTAGCTTTGATAACGTTTATGTATGTTAAAAGACTGAGAAAAAAAACAAAAGCAAGGAAATAATTCAATACGGTGGTCTGATAATAATAATAACCCTTCTAAAGGGTTGCTAAAATTAAAAGTAGCAAAGGTGGAATGCAAAATATTTTTTAAGAGTTTTAAAACTTTAGAACTGATTTTAAACTGCCGATAAGGTTTTGAAATAATCAGGTCGGACCAAGCAAAATAATCTTTTATTTCCTTAAATCAACCTTGGGTTCTAAACAATCTTTTAAAAAAAGTTAAATCTGAAAACAACCCAATTAAAAACAACCCAATTAAAAACGCTCTATTTAAAAAACAAGAAGTACGTTGTTTTTTAAATAGAGCAACAACGTACGTCTTGTTTTTTAAATAAAGTCGTAAAATTGCTCTCGATTTTCATTTTTTAACGCTTGTTTTTGTTCGAGGGTAAAGTTAAATAGTAAATTTTTTTATATTAACTCCCCACTTTAAAAGCATCAATAAAAAAACCTAGCAGTAAACCAATTTTATAAAAATTGAGTATTTTTATAAAATTAATTTGTTTTTTTATTTCATCAAGGTTTGGAGTTTTGCACGAAACGTAAAACCGGTTCTCTTGCGTTAACACTTTTCGGTCACGGTCGAAAAATGTGAAATCGTCAGCATTTTGATAGCGTTTTTCAAGAATGTAAAAGCAATTTGAAACAAAATTTGAAATCTTGACTCCCCATTTTGTTTTTTTTGTCTTTAAATCGCGATTTTTTTTTGAATTTTCTCCGCAGCTTTGGAGCGTCAGCGACAAAGTTTTTTCAATTTGCTGATTTTTTTTGTTGTTATAATTTAAATAATTTATAAATTCAACTATTAAAATTGTACTTGTAATAATTAAAACATCCCAATTTATAAAATGTCTAAAAAAAACTAAAAGAGTACCGAAAAGATTTCCAAAAACAAAACCCAAAAAGAGAGAAAAAACTGAAAATATTACATTTGTTTGAAAAACTTTGATTTTTTTTTTAATTAAAAAAATTAATTTTTTTAATTGTCGAACGAATTTTGTATTCGTATTCATATTTATCTTTTTTTTGTCAAAGTTACTTTTAGTCCATCTTTAAAAAAAAATTGAAATTTATAAATTTCACTGAAAAAATACAAACTTCTTATTTTGAAATAAAAAATTAAAATAACTCGAAAATAAAAATTGACTGAAATTTCAATATGAAATTAACTTTTAATCTTAGTTTATAAAAAGAATTATAAAAATAATATTAAAATCTGTTTTTTTCATTTTTTTTTATAAGTTATTTTATTTTTTTCGGATTGAAAAACGAAAACTTTTGAATTTGAATTAAGATCAAAATATTAATTTGTTTTCCTATATTTTTTTTTATTTTTTTTATTTGGCCGTTTGGTTTATTGTTAGTTAAAAACCAAAATTTTTCGATTTTATTTTATCTATTTTGGAATTAGGAAAAAAGGTTTAATTTTTTGTTTGAAGCACACAAAACTTTAGGGTTATTTTGTGTTTTAACCAAAAGTTGTGGTAAGGTTTAAAAAGCTTAGGTAATAGTTGGCTTTCCCAATTCGAAAGCCTATATTCTAATTACAACCTTTGCCTGCAGCTTTGGAGCGTTCCTTCGGAGACAAAGTTTGATATTGTTGCAAAGCAAAGGTTGAAATTAGAATATATTATCAATTTGTATATTTGATTCGTTCAAACATAATCATTTGAATTATTAAAACAAAATTGGATTCGGTTTTAATAACCTAACCCCATACTACGTGTTGTTTCAGACCCTAAATAAACACGAACACTTAAAAAGTCTGTAGGACAAGCTGATTCACAACGTTTGCAACCTACACAATCTTCTGTTCTTGGAGCAGAGGCAACTTGACCTGCTTTACAACCATCCCAAGGTGCCATCTCTAAAACATCCGTTGGACAAGCACGAACACATTGTGTACAACCGATACAAGTATCGTAAATTTTAACAGTATGAGACATATTTTATATTGGATTTTAAAAATTTTTTAAGATTACGGATTAATAAAACGAAAAATAACAATCGATTTGAATCTTATTTTTGCAACCCTTGCTTTTGCTGCCCTCCGGACTTTTGCCCGAAGTTTGTGAGTTTACGAACAAATTGCTTTGCTACGCAAAAGTCCGGAGGGCAGCAAAATCTTTTCGCAGGCTTAAAAACTGCGGGGGCAAAAGTGAAAATTTTGTGTGTTTAAAAAAAGAAAAAAAAATTACTTTTTTTGCTATTAAATGATATACGGATATTATATAACATAATAAAAAAGTTAAAAACGAAAACTTTCTTAACTTTTTTATTATGTTATCAGATACTCAAATTTTAGTCGTGTTTTTAATAAATATTTAAAGTTGTTCTACTCTTGCGTATTTTTAAAATTTAAAAAGAAATACTCTTGAAGTATTCAATATTTATCAATTATTTAAAAATCAAATAAATAAATTGATTTACCGTTCTCAACTTCAACTTATAAATACTATTTTATATTTTATATTTTATCTCAAAAAGATTTACAAATAAATTGTTTTCAGCATTGGTATTAATTGAAAATTAAAACCAATAGCAAAAACGGTTTTTTAATAATTTAGATGAGTAAGGAGGGAGTCGAACCCCCGATCTATCGGTTCGTAGCCGATTATTCTATCCACTGAACTACTTACCCTATATAGATATATTGTATAAACTTTTTTTTATTTTGCAACTTTATTTTCAATCTTTAGTTTAAAAGTTGTTAAGACCATTATTTTTTTTAGTTGCAACTTATTGTTTTCCCGCAGCTTTGTCGCTCAAATGTTGACAAAGTTTTTATCTCACTTTTATTGTTGCCAAAAGTTAAAAGAATTTCACATAAGTAAACAAAGAGTTTAAATTTTTCAATTCTTTCAAACTTTAATTCCTAGCTATTTGCTTTTCGAATAGTATTTTTTATCTAATTAAAAAAACCTTTTTTTATTTTATTAAAGTTCTCAACTTTTGCTTTTGTTGACCTTACCTTAGTTGGCTTTTTCCGCTTTCTTCTCCCTCCGGAGGAGAAGTTTGTGAGTTTACGAACAAATTGCTTTCAAAAGAAGCAATTTGTTCGTAAACTCACAAACTTCGGGCAAAAGTCCGGAGGCCGATTTTACTGTTCTTTGTTCCAGACGGCCAAATCTGCTCACTTATCCTTTAAGTCTAAGCAAAGGTTGCATTCGCATACATTGCTACCGAAGTTTGAGGATATATGAATAAAAGCTCCGCTAGCAAGTTTGATTTTTAAAAGAAAAGTTTAAATCAGGTCAAAGATTCTGGAGAGTAGCATTTGTTATGAACAAAAGGTACAAAACAAGAAAAATTTTCTTCGATAAAACAATTTTATTATTTAGTAAGTTTAAAAAAAAATTGCTTTATCATAAAATTGTTATTATAATTAAATTAAAAAACCTATAAATAAAAATTTGAAAATATTTTAGTTCTCTTTTTTGTTTGTCCCTTACTTTTGATGCCTCTTTTGCCAACAGCAAAAGCAAGGGGGCAAAAAAAAGCAGCAAAATTTTGTTGCTATACGCTATCAAACTCCGGGGTCAAAAAGGCAAACCGTACAAAAAAGACAAAAGTTGTAAATCTATTTTCTTTTTTATTTTTCCAAAAAAACCTTCTTGAGCGGAGGTTGATGCTTTGGCGAGTAAATTTTTTTAGACTGTGTTTTTATCAAAAGTATTCCCTTCTTATTTCCCAGCAATTTTTTTAATCCAAAATAGTAATCGCTATTGTTTAGTTTACTCCAAAATTGGAATTTATTAACTAAAAAACTTTAGAGGCTCTTTTAACGACAAATTAAATATAATCTAATTGTTTATTAAAAAATATGTTTTTTAGTTAAACACCCCAATTTTAATTACGACAAATTTAATTGGTTTAATTTATGAAAAACTCGGACCTTTATCAAAGTTCGTTTTTTCAATTAGGAAACAGATGCTGAGTTCTATTCGAAGCATAATTTTGACTTATCGAGTACAAATAGATAATTTTCTACCAACCCAAAATGATTCAATTTAATTATACTTACAAAAGACAGCCGAAATTTTAAATCGTGGTTGAAAATATTAGATTTTCAACGGTTATTCACCCTCTTTTTAAGTTGTCCCTTACGTTGTTTAGAATAAACAGTAAATACGGGAGTCGGTAATCATTAGAAAGCGTATTTTGCGGTCTTTTTTCGAAAGATTATTGCGGTCTTTTACTTTTAAATTCAGCAATTTTTGCAGATAGGAGCAAAAAAAAGAGAATTTTTTTGTCAGCTAATATACTCTATTTATTCACTTTAAATTTTCTGTTTTTGAAGTTTTTTGCCTTTGTCACCATCCGCTTTCCAAGTAAAAGATACGACTTTGCTGTCTTTTCTTTTAATTCAAAAGAAAACATAACGCAAATATTCGCTAAAAAATTGAAGACTTTGGTTTTTAAAACATGTGTCGAACGACAATCCATTAAATTTGAAAAAATACACGGTATTTTTACTCTATCTAACCACAACTTTCTTTTTTTATTAATTTGTATTTGTTTTTTAAGATAAAACAAAAAGCTCGGAATTGAGGCAGTACCAGCCGCTATATTTTCTAGAATCTTGGCTGAGGTGAAAGTCTATTCCGTAATTTAAGGAATAATGCGAAACTGAAAACAGATTATTCAAATTAAAGGCGTCAGACGAACCTCTAAAAAAAGCACAGCAATTAATTAAATTATTATGGCTTAAAAAATCGAAAAGTTAAATTCTTATTTCAGTTGGTGAATTAAATAATAAGTTTAAAGTTTTCCTTAATCTTGTTTAGGCTTGGAAAATTGAAATAACTGTTTTTCAATAGATAGTCAGACTTTTTTTTACTTAAAAAAAACGTCTCTGTTTTTTTTTAAACCAACTTTTTTGAAAGCAGCTCTCCGAAGGTTCATTTGTTAACAATTTTAACTTTTTACTCTGTGCTTAAAAACTACAAATTGTTTGTTTGCTAATTTACCTGACTACAGTTTGTGTTTTTTCAACCCTCAAATTTGACCCTTCTCTTAAAAAAGAGGTGGGCACTCATAAAAAAAATATAATATAATTGAAGGAAATAGAAATATGTTTTTTGCCAATGCTTTAAAAGATTATATTGATCAGTTAAATGATTTAACGATTCTTTTAAATGACAATTTTACCGTTTTTACTTTTTTGAAATCTTTAATAATTTATTTATTTGATTCAATTAAATTCGTTTTTATATACCTGGTTTCTTGTAAATGGCTAACAGATTTCATTGAATTACCATGTACATTTAAATCAAACTATACTGCTATTCTTGAAGGCAAAAGTATTTTGGAAACAAATGTGACTCCGAGTTTTTTTCACTTTTTAGAAACAAAACCTTTAACTTCAAATTCGTTTTTAACTGGTTTTTTGAATAGTTTCTTTTTGACATTACCTTTTTCTGTTCCGCATCTCTTATCTCTACGTGCCTTTTTAATTAATGGCTTACCCGCTGGTATTTCCGCAGCACTAGGTACTATTTTGGGTCAATTTACGTTTTTTATTTGTGTTTTTTTTGGATTCGAGGGCATTTTAATTCCCTTTTTAACGTTTGAACCTTTAAATTATATTTTAGGGTTTGTTATTGTCGTTAATGTTTTGTATAACATGGCCCATAAGCCAAATATGGAAGTTTTAAATAAATCCCAGCTAACTATTTTATCTAAATTTTTTGGTTTAAATTTCGTATTGTCATGGACTGAACAAACTAGTCTTTTTCACTATTGTGGAAATTTAACCTTTAATAATGTCCCAACTTTATTACAAAGTGCCGAAGAGGGCGTTTCAAAACTTAATGGAATTACAACGTTTTTTTTACCTAATTTTTTATATTTAGTAGGTATTTTATTAGGAAGTTTTTTATGGACGGCCTTATTAGGTTTTCTTTTTACCATTTTCCGAAATGGTCTTTCGCGTGTCTTAACAATTCCTTTTATGTTTTTAAATGATAAAATTCATAAATTTATTTTTGTTTTGACTTTTACCTTTTGTTTAACTTCAATTCCGTATTATGGTTTTGATTATTTAGTTTCTGCACCATTAGGTTTTATTGGGCAAGATAGGGCTTTAGAATTTTTTAAAGCTAAGCCTTATTATCAAATTGCAACTCCAGCAAAAGATAAGGTCTACGGTGAAGTTTTTTTAAACCCAATTCCTTTTGATAGAACGGGCCAACTCGAATTACAACTTTCAGAAAAACCAGTAGCTACTTTTGAAGATTATTCGGTTGATTCTGAAAATGCCTGGCGAAATAGACAGAAAAGACGACCTCAAAATACGAAATTACAATCGACCCAAACCTCTAGGAAAACTTTTGAGAATAAAGAACGCAATCAAGATCAAACTTTTATCGAAACTTTTTATAAATCAATAAAAATTACTGAAAAAAGTAAATTATCAAAAGTTGAGAAAGATATTGATCAAATCGCTTCAAAGCTGTTTAATCCCATTGCGTATGATTATTATGATCAAGGTATGGACCATTCTCCCTATACAAGAAAACTTTTTCGAGAAAAGTTTTATAATAATCCAGTTTATAAATCTTTTGTTCATTTAGACATGATTTCATTTCTGCAAGGACAACCCGAGTCGTATAATTTAACCGCAATAGATGAGGCTGCTTTATATCGTAGACGTTTTCTTTTAGAAAATTATTTAGCTTCAATTCACGATTACAAAGATTTAATATTAAAAAAACAAACGAATAACTCTTATGCTGAAAATGTTTATAATCAACAATTTAAAGGATCGTTAGATCTTGTCCGTCATTATTTTTCAATTTCCTTAACATCTGATATTAATCAATTTGATTCATTTGGATCTTTACTTTTGAGTGACAATCAAAAAACCAAAAAAATTTTAAAATTTGACCAACCTCTGTATAAAAATTATTTGCAGGAGTCAAACCCAATTTTGCATGAAGAATTAGACTTAGAAGTGAAAACAAATCTACTTCAAAATTCAGTCAAAAAGAAAAAAACGGAACTCTTTAAAAAGGATAGAGAGGTTACCTTAACTCAAAGTAAAGAGGAAACCGAAGCAACACCTTTTTATATTGGTTGGGATGGAACTTTACGGAAATTTCTGGTAAAAAAAGCCTGTACGCCTGGAATACCTTTTGGAAATGAAGCTTTTTCAAAGAATCCAACCCCTTATTTACCAACAGGATTACCAACGTATTTGTCATTTCAATCCTGGCCTTTAAATTTAAATGAAAATAATTTTAAAAGTATTTTTGATAAAGGAGTTTCCATTCCCTATACTCCGTTATCAAAAGAAAATGCCTTAAAAGTTGCTGAATTGTTTGAACTTGAAAATTTTAAATTTGATCACGCAAATTTAAGTAATTTATTACAAAACCAAAATTTACCTCTTTACAATTGGAATATCCTTCTAGGTAATTCAAAAGACCCTTTGCTACCAAAAAATTTAAATGCCTATATTGATTTAGGCAATACGTTGCCACCACAATTTGGGGGTTTTGCTTGGCCTGGAGAAACTATAAAATTACCTGGATTTTTGAATTTTTTAAACTCAAATAAAAACGATTCTAGTTTTTAATTTTTTAGTTTCTTATTTTAAAGAAACAAATTTTCTTTTTGACGGAATAATTTAAAATTATTCCGTCAAAAAGAAAATTTGTTTCTTTAAAATAAGAAACTAAAAAATTAAAAACTAGAATCGTTTCAAAAAAAGAGAGCGAAATAATATGATAATATGTTAAAAGAGTTTAATTCGTTCTAAAATTAATTTAAAGAATCGTGCATTAACTTCCAGTTGACAGAGTTTTATGCTTTCATTAAAATAAGTAAAGTCCATAAAAGCGAACATAGTTTAGGGGTAAAATGTCGCCTTGCCAAGGCGAAGTCGGGGGTTCGATTCCCCCTGTTCGCAACAGTTTTTTCCTATTATAAAGTATTGTTTTTTTTTTTTACTAATTCGTTTTAAAAAAATATTACTCCTAATCTAAAAAAAAGCCTGTAATTTTTACAACTACCGATTTTACAAAACAAAAAATAAAAGAAACTAATAACGATTAAAAGTATTTGCTAATTTTTTTTTATTTATTTATAATATTCGAAGAAATAAAAAAAAACAACTTTTAAATCTTACGGAAACTTTTTTCATAAAAAAAATTATGAAAAAAGTTTTTAAAAATAAGATTTTTTCATAAAAAAAATAAAATTAACTCCGTTTTTTGAAAGGTACTTCAAAATCGAAACCTAAATTTTTCCCCCGGCTTTGAAGCAAAACACAATGATTGAAGAAAAGAGGAAACCATTTAAAGTAGTGTTTGTTCCCCTTTTTAATGATATAAAATCTAAAAGTTTAAAAAAAAATTTTACCATCAAATTTGAAAACATTGTTTTTCATATAAAAAAGTTGGTTCATTTTTATTGTTGAACCACTCTTTTTATTATATAAATACTATCACAAAGAATGCCCGACTTTCATTTTAAAATGAAAAAGATGAAAAATAAGTCTAAAAAGTGTTCTTAACAAAGGAGAAAGAAAATGGCAGTTCCAAAAAAACGAACATCTAAATCAAAAACAAATTTAAGAAAAACAGTTTGGAAAAAAAAAGCCTTAAAACAAGCAATCCAAGCCTATTTTATAGCAAGTAGAGCGTCAAAAAAATTAAATTTAGAAAAAGCTATAACAAAAGATTTGAATACCGAAAGTTAATTCCTTCTTTATTCAATTCAAAACCGCAGTTTTTTTTGCTATCCCTTGCTGTATTCGGCTTTATTTGTTCCAAAAGAATTCCCCTTTGAGTAGTAGCGAAGCAAGGAGCAAAACTTCAAAGCTGCTCAAAAGGGAAGACACGGTAAAAGCAGCGCGTTGAAGTTGTCAATTTTAGATTATATCGTAATTTTTTAATGGATTTTAAACTAAGAAAAAAAATATCTGTGAAACTTATAGCTAAGTTTTTATGAATTTTAAAAAGAAATTTTTAGCGGAAACTTTACAAAATAAAAAATTATAAGAAGTTCAAAAACGAAATCAAAATTATTAAGGAAAAAATGGAATTTTTTGGCTTCTATAAAACGTTTTTCTATTAAAAAACTTTGATTTACGTTTTTTTTTAGGTATAATAATGTCGGATATGGCTAGACAAACAAAAACAAAATCTCTGATAGCTCAGTGGTAGAGCAATCGGCTGTTAACCGATTGGTCGTAGGTTCGAATCCTACTCAGAGAGGCTATTGGAAAAATCAATTTTTGAGCTCATCGTCTAATGGATAAGACAGGAGATTCCTAATTTTCAAATGTAGGTTCAAATCCTACTGAGCTTATATTCAAAAATTTTTTAATATTCGGTCTAATTAAAATTACAAGTTTGTTTAAAAAAAAATTGGAATTTACCGCTAGTTATTTTTGTTATTTTTCAATTTTTCCAAATAACTAGAAAAGGTATTTAAAAAACTTTTCGTTTTCTTTTTTTAAATACCTTTTAGTAAAACTTCACTATTACTTTAATAACTTAGTAAATCTTTCGTTTTAATTTATTAAATTGATGAATATTATAACTTGTTTTTGCGAGAACCAATAAAACAAGTTATAATACTAATCAGTTGGAGAGATGGCTGAGTGGTCGAAAGCGGCTGATTGCTAATCCGTTGTACTTTTTTTTTTGTACCGAGGGTTCGAATCCCTCTCTCTCCGTTTTAAAAACTAGCCGATTTTCTAGCTCTTTTTAGCATTGTTAGTTCTTTAAGTCAAAATTTGAACTAGTCTTTTTGAAAAAGTCTTTAAATTTTTTCTCCTTACATTTCAATTTAATCTTTTTTGAAAGTAAATTAAAATTCAAAATTTGAATTATTAAGCTGTTTCAAAAATTTTGTGAAGTTACTTTGGATAAAAATCGCAAGGTTCCAGATTTTCAAAAAGACTTCTTACGCAAAGGAAAATCAGTTATAATAAATTGATTAAAACTTTAAATAAGTTTCGTTTATTTAATCAAATTCGTTCTAAATATTTTCTTTAAGAGACGTCTTTTTTCACTATTAATTTAAAAAATTGTAATCAAAATTTTTGCTACAATCCTTTATTTCAAGTTTTTAGATGACTAATTAAATCAAATTGATAAATTTGATTGTTCTAGATACAAATTTAATTTTTTTTCAAATTAATTTGAATATTTGTTTATCAAAGTGAAAAAAAAACATTTTTTTCTAGTCATTTTTTAAAATATTACTAGTTTATTTTGAAAGCTTAATTAAGTTTGTTTCGAATTCCATTTCATAAATCTATCTAAACCTTTTTTGCTCCGAAAGAAGCCGATTTAAAGCTTTGACCTTGGAACAATTAAGGATATTCTAAATACAAAAAAAAGGTTTTGGCAAACAAAGAATACTCTTTTGTTTGAGTCCTATTTTATTTTTTGTTAGTTTGTAGCAATACTAACAATGTAATAAAAACGAGTTTCGTTTTTTTTTACAAATTTAAGAGTTTAATATTAGAAAACTATAATTAAAAAAGAGTTTTGAAGTTTATTTATTTTATTAATATCTTTTTTGTTTTATTATTAGTTTGAAATCAAACATGTTGAACAAAATAAACAAGGGCTATTTCAAAAAAATTTTTTAAAGAGCTTGATTTTGTAAAAAATTTTTTAATTGAAAAAATTATTACGATTTTAACAAATAAATCCTTTTTTTTGAAAAATCATTTTAAATTTAACTTTTGTTTTCAAAAAAAAGGTTCTGATAAATCTTTTTCGCTCTTTTAAAAATAAAAAAAGTTTTGACTATTATAACTTAATTAATAATTCGTTCTAACTAAAGGAGTTATAAAAATGACAATTAGTCCACCAGAGCGTGAAGCTAAAAAGGTGAAAATCGTTGTTGACCGTGATCCAGTTGAAACAAGTTTTGAAAAGTGGGCAAAACCTGGTCATTTCTCACGTACTCTGTCAAAAGGGCCAACAACAACAACTTGGATTTGGAATTTACATGCGGATGCTCATGATTTTGATGCACAAACAACTGACTTAGAAGAAATTTCAAGAAAAGTTTTTAGTGCACATTTCGGCCAACTAGGAATTATTTTTATTTGGTTATCTGGAATGTATTTCCATGGAGCACGTTTTTCAAACTACGAAGCTTGGTTAAGTGATCCTACTCATATTAAACCAAGTGCCCAAGTTGTTTGGCCAATTGTAGGCCAAGAAATTTTAAATGGGGATGTTGGAGGCGGTTTCCAAGGGATTCAAATTACTTCTGGGTTTTTCCAATTATGGCGTGCTAGTGGTATTACAACGGAATTACAATTATATTCGACTGCGATTGGCGGTTTAGTAATGGCAGCAGCCATGTTTTTTGCCGGTTGGTTTCACTTTCATAAAAGTGCTCCTAAATTAGAATGGTTCCAAAATGTAGAATCTATGCTAAATCACCATCTTAGTGGTTTATTAGGTTTAGGTAGTTTAGCGTGGGCAGGTCATCAAATTCATGTTTCTCTTCCAATTAATAAATTATTAGATGCTGGAGTTGATCCCCATGAAATTCCTTTACCTCATGAATTAATTTTAAATCCAAGTTTAATGGCTCAATTATATCCTAGCTTTAAACAAGGTTTAGCTCCGTTTTTTACATTAAATTGGTCTGAGTATAGTGATTTCCTAACTTTCCAGGGTGGTTTAAATCCGGTAACTGGAGGGTTATGGTTAACTGATACGGCTCACCACCATTTAGCAATTGCTGTTTTATTCATTGTTGCGGGTCATATGTATCGTACAAATTGGGGAATTGGACATAGCATGAAAGAAATTTTAGATGCACATAAAGGCCCTTTCACTGGCGAAGGTCATAAAGGACTTTACGAAATTTTAACAACTTCATGGCATGCTCAATTAGCTATTAATTTAGCTCTATTTGGTTCATTATCGATTATTGTCGCTCATCATCAATATTCAATGCCTCCTTATCCTTATTTAGCGACTGATTACGCTACACAATTATCTTTATTTACTCACCATAATTGGATTGGTGGATTCTGTATTGTTGGTGCAGCTGCTCACGCCGCTATTTTTATGATTCGTGACTACGATCCTACGAATAATTACAATAATTTATTAGATCGTGTAATTCGTCATCGTGATGCAATTATTTCGCATTTAAATTGGGTTTGTATTTTTTTAGGGTTTCATAGTTTTGGTCTTTATATTCATAACGATACAATGAGTGCATTAGGTCGACCAGCTGATATGTTCTCCGATACAGCTATTCAATTACAACCTGTTTTTGCTCAATGGATTCAAAAAACTCATTTCTTAGCCCCTGGGTTTACTGCTCCAAATGCTTTAGCAAGTACAAGTCCTAGTTGGGGTGGCGATGTTGTTGCTGTTGGTGGAAAAGTTGCGATGATGCCGATTTCATTAGGTACTTCTGACTTCTTGGTTTAATTCGATGGGCCAGGTTAAATTTCGCTATATGCTGGAACTGCCCGTTTTTTGAACTCGAAATTCAAATTATACCTCATAGTCCTTTGAATTCTTTTTCAATTTAAAAATCTTTTACACTCCACTTTTGGCTCCTTGGAGGGCAGCAAAAGCAATTCCTTCGGAGGAGCAGACTGCGGCGCCCATGCTTTTACGTAAGTAAAAGTGGGAGAAAAGTTGAAAAAAACATAAGCTTTATTAAGCTTAAAAAATCCATCCGATGTTTTTAAACTTCAGCGCGATTATTTAAATTCAAAGGAAAAATCTATGCAGGAGGGTTAATCAGCAGGAAACTAAAAATATTAAAAAATTGAAGATAAATTGTTTTTTATGAATAATTATTTAGGATCCTCAGAGACTTTACGCGAAATAATATTAACACAATTTCATTTTAAAGAGTATATAGAAAAAGGAACCCCACAACATAAGCCATTAACAAATACCGTTTTTCTTGAATGGTTTATTGGTTTTTTTGAAGCAGAGGGGTCTTTCTTGGTTTGGCCTAATGGACGATCCGGTAACCGTTTTGGAATAGATATAACTCAAAAAGATCCTGGTTTAATTTACAAAATTCGAACACGTTTAGGTTTTGGCAAAGTTGTAGATTGTACAAAAAAAGGTAATTTACCGAGCTCAACCTTACGGTTTTACGTTAATAAAAGAATCGATTTAGAGAGGCTGATTCTTTTATTCAATGGAAATTTAATAACCGAAAAAAAACGGAATCAATTTGCCAATTGGATTCATTTAATTAATTTGCAATATGGTACTACTTATTACGTTTTACCAATTAAACAAAAGTTTTTTTTCCTGAATAATGCTTGGCTTTCGGGATTTTTAGAGGGGGATGGCGGGTTTTGGGTATCTGATAAAAATATTTTACGTTTAAAAGACGGAAATACTAGTTTACAGTTACGAATGAAATTTTATATAACGCAAAAAGAAGAATTGAAATTTCTTCAAGAAATGGCGGTTTTATTTAAAATAACTTCCAAAATCGGAACTTTGACAAATGGTTCTTCAGATGTTTTTTATAATCGTTTAGAAACGTCAAAGTTAGAATCGCATTTTCTTGTTCTTAAATATTTAGAGCAATACCCTTTTTTAGGAAAACGGGCTATTCAGTTAAGACGTTGGAGCCGATTAGTAAAATATCGGAGTCAACCTTATGCTTTAACTCCAAAAGGGCTTTTAAAATTCATTCGGTTAATTAAACAAACCAAACCTGCAGATTAAGTAATTTTCGCCGCTTGGTAGAACTCTGCAAAAGTATAAATTTGCAGACCCTTTGCTTTTCTGGCTCTGCTTTCCCCCATGTTTTTTACCTAACTTTTGCCTTCAGCAAAAGCAAGGGGTAAAGAAAATCTGCTCATTTTCATTCGCAGACTGCGGTAAGGAAAAGTGCGGCAAGTTTTTTACTTTTCATTTTGAAATTTGTTAATATTAAAGATAAAGTTCCAGCTTGAATGAAATCAAGCTGACATCACGTGCACGCGTTTACAATTCATGTAACAGTATTAATTTTATTAAAAGGGGTTTTATACGCTCGTAGTTCACGTTTAATTCCTGATAAAGCAAATTTAGGTTTCCGTTTCCCTTGTGATGGACCAGGACGTGGTGGGACTTGCCAAGTTTCGGCTTGGGATCACGTATTTTTAGGTTTATTCTGGATGTATAACGCCATTTCAGTTGTAATTTTCCACTTTAGTTGGAAAATGCAATCGGATGTTTGGGGTACGGTAAATGCATCGGGAATTTCGCATATTACTGGCGGAAATTTTGCACAAAGTGCAAATACAATTAATGGTTGGTTACGAGATTTCCTTTGGGCACAATCATCACAAGTTATTCAATCATACGGTTCATCTTTATCTGCTTATGGATTAATTTTCTTAGGGGCTCACTTTGTATGGGCGTTTAGTTTAATGTTCTTATTTAGTGGAAGAGGGTACTGGCAAGAATTGATTGAGTCTATTGTTTGGGCACATAATAAACTAAAAGTAGCACCAGCAATTCAACCGCGTGCTTTGAGTATTACTCAAGGTCGTGCAGTTGGGGTAGCTCATTATCTATTAGGAGGAATTGCAACAACATGGTCATTCTTCTTAGCTCGTATTATTGCAGTTGGATAAAATTTTAGAATATTTTTTATTATAAAATTAAATTTTATAAAATTTTAGGAAACGCTGAGTAGGATTCGTTTAATAATTAAACGAATCCTACTCAGCGTTTCGTTTATCTCCCTAAAAATTTTATAATAACAAATAATTATCAAAAAAAATTAAATTCTTTTAACCCGGGGGAAAAATTTATCATTAAAAAGAGTTTTTTACTCTTTTTAATGATAAATTTTTTGTCTAAGAGTGGGCATAAATTCAATCTTTTATTGTTTCATGCTTCCACTCATTTATCACTGTTCGTGGGTGGTTACAACTTATTTCACACCTAGTTTTTTGTGACTGTTTTGCAGAGTTTACGACTGGTTTTCTTTTTTTTGGCAAATATTTTTAACCAAATAAGTGTTATTAGAGGTTTAATAAATTTAAACCTGAAAATCCTAGGTTTTTTATCTTACAAAACAGGGGTGCTACAAAAATCCGTGTTAATTAAAAATCTTGGTTTAAATACGGCAAACGATTTAACAAATATTTCACAAATTCTGGTGCAAATTACAAAATCTCTGGAGGAGAAATTTGTAATTGAAATTCATAGAGATTTTCAATTGGTAATAATTAAAAGTTTTTTGTTTATTCTAATTTCGTTTTTTTGTCTTCATCTTATTCGTCCAGCTAAAAAAAAGAGGGAAAACTGGACCAAAAAAAACTTTTAATTCGAATAGACTTTTTAGCTGAAATTCAATTTGAATTAAAAAAAAGAGAAGCCTTTGAAAATTTTTTAAATAAAAATTTCCCATCGACTTCAAAATAAAAAAGGGCAAATTTTTACCGGTTTAGGTTTCAGGTTTTCTCCTTTGTAGGTATTTTACATCTATGGTGAAAAAAACCTGCAAAGGAGAAAACGTTGGAAGGCCTTTGCAAAAAAGAAAGGGAAAGATTTTTTGTTTGGTTAAAAAAGTTACAATTTTTACCAAAAGACGCTACCTAACGAAGTTGAAATACATGAGGGTCAAAAGCATAAAAACCTTCCAGCAACACTGCATGTTTTTGTTTTTTACCTTGTACTTTGGGTCCAAATTGAAAAATTAGAGATTTTAGTTAAAACGTTTTTTTTCAGATTTCTCAAACTTTTCTTACTTTTGCCCCCGCAGTCTTTAAGCCTGCGAAAAGATTTTGCCCCCGCAGTCTTTAAGCCTGCGAAAAGATTTTGCCCCTTTTGCCCGCAGCAAAAGCAAGGGGCAGCAAAAGCAAGGGGCAGCAAAAGCAAGGGGCAGCAAAAGCAAGGGGCAGCAAAAGCAATTTGTTCGTAAACTCACAAACTTCTCCCCCTTGCTTTCAAAAGAAGCAATTTGTTCGTAAACTCACAAACTTCGGGCAAAAGTCCGGAGGGCAGCGCAAAAGCAAGGGTCAGAAAAGCATGGGAACAAAGAAACGGTCAGGTAGCGGGAAAACCTAAAAAGAGTCGAAAAGGAGTCAATAGGAAAAAATGGACACACAAGAACCAAGAGTACGCTACAAAAAAACAATTTTATATATTGTTCAAGGAGATTTAAATTGTTTTTTACACACTCCATTTCAATCTCTTTTACAATTTCAAACTTTTAATGAAGAACTTGATTTCTCTTTACCGAGGGTAGGTGAAGTTGATTCGTTTCAATTTCGTCGAGATGTTAGGAGCCAAAATGTGAAAAACCCGGGCCAAATTTTAACTCATTTCTATACTCGAAAAATATATAAATGTGGAGTATCAAGTAAAAAATTGCATGAGGCATTTGAAATGAAAAGTTCAAATAATACGCAAAGCAAATTATGCCCCGATAACCTTCTCCAAGCGGTTCACATATGGTTTAATTGTTTAACTTTAACTCGTTTAGTGATTTTTTTAGACTATCTTTATGCAAATTTGCCAAAATTGGTAGGACAAGAGCCTTTAAAAGCAGTTACTCAAATAATGCAACACTTTAGTGAAAATACAAATAACTTCGTAAATATATATTCTTTATGGGGAATCTATAACGCATAGGTCAAAGCCTCAAAAGTTGAAAATAGAGGAACAGTGCTTCGCCTCGTTTTTCAACTTTTTTATCGTTCAATTATAGAAAAAAATACGTTTAGTAACGATTGGGAAAACGCTTTTTTAAACCCAGATCCTATTAATGCAAGTTTAGATTCTCCAGCAATTGCATTAAAATGCGTGTATCAAAAACTTTTTGTTGCTAAAGAAATTCGTTATACTAATCAAAGTCGGGAGAGGCTTTATTTTGAACTTAGACCTTGTGAATTTTATACAGTGTGTTCTAAGAAAGCTCGAACAGCCATGAAGGTTTTGGTGATTAAAGATATTTTCTTTTAGGCTCAATTACGACATTGGCTCTGTACTGAGTATGTTGTAGAAATAGAAGAATGTTTATTTGATCTTTATGAAAAGCCAGTAATAAATCAACAAGGTTTCCGAACAAATCTTCGGTTTTTTTATCCGTTGCCCGGAGTGTCAATATCGAAGGAAAAAAATATCTTTGGATCGAACCTTTAACTCAAGGGTTACCTTTCGAAAAACCAGGTTGTGAGGGTAGTGATTATACCCAAGCTTTTACGATAGCCATTTTTGAAGAGGTCTAAATTACTAACAAACACTGGATTCGTTTTTTGTTTTAAGATCCGAGAAGAATCTGGTAAACGCGCCTGTCCAAATTTTTTTCGAAATAACGTTTGTTTTTTTTTGCTTTATTTGTTGAAAAAATCACGGTTTCCGTTTTAATAAAAAATAAAATAATTTTCAATTTTGATTTTTTTGTTAAAACCGGTTTGATTTTTCGTTTTAAAGTAAAGATTTGTTTAATAATAAGGTGCCATTTTATTAAAAAGAAAAATATTTAAGTTTTACTTTATTTGTTTTAACCAATACCCAACTTGTCCTTTGTGATCGCGTAAAAAATCAATATGATCTTTCAATACCTGCACAAGATCAAAAAATTTTATAAAATTTTTTGATCTTGTGTATGAAATACAAAATTGCGTAAGACAGAAGTTATTTTATAGTTTTTAGTGAACTAATTAAATTTTTACAAACCGGTAGAAAATAGAAAATAAAAACTCAAACTTGATCTGGGATAAATCGATAAATGTTTAAAGAAGTTTTTTAGGTCCTAAGGCACTCTTGAAAAAATTGGAGATACGGGTTTTTCTTATAGATTCTTTTTTAAAGAAAATAAATTTTTATTTCTAATATTAAAAATCTCAATAGATTTTGTCTTTTCCAAGACAGTTTTTTTGCTTATTTGTTTTTTGAGACTAAAAGAATAAAATAAATTATTAAAAAAACGAGAGAGTGGCGAAATGGTAAACGCAGTGGATTCAAAATCCACCGATTGTAAAATCGTGAGGGTTCAAGTCCCTTCTCTTTCAAGAACTAATTTTTTTTCTACTTTTTTCAAGGTTTTGGAAAAAATTAATGTACAATCCTTTAGTTTGATTTGGATTAATATTCGCTTTTGCTATTCTAGTTGCCGTAAGTGAATATACGAGAGGAATGTTCAAAAAGTGCTTATAAAAGCCGGCATTGCTCCTCAAAAAGCTCAAAACTATCAATACCGAGGCCGAAAGCCTGTTTTAAATGCAAGTTTAAGGAAAGAATTCTATGCGAAAAGCGAAAAGCCAACTTCCAGGTATGACACAAGCCCGTCTTGCCCATGACTTGGGGATTTCACGAAATCCGCTTGCTTCTTATTTAAAGCAAGGTTTTTTGCATATGGACGATCCTGACTTTGAAACCAAAACCCTTTCGCAATCTCTTTTTTATTTAAGAGATACTTTGAATAAAAAACAAGATGTTTTTTTCTAAAACCGTATCCGCTTTTTATTGTGTAAAAAAGTAACAAGTGTTTGATAAAAAAAAAAGCCTTTAAACTCAAGCAGGGCGTTTTTTAATTCGTTATTCAAAACTTTTGTTTTTTATTTAAAAGCGGTTTCATTAAAAATTTGCTAGTGTGGCTTCGAACCCGAAGGAAGAAATTTAAAACCTAAAAGGCAATTTTATTTTTTTAGTTCGGGTTTTAGGAGCTTTAAAATTTCATTTAAATGAAATTTTTGGTTTTTAAAATGAATTTCAAATAATTTTGAATTTTGGGGTTATTTTTTTATCAAAAGAGGCACGAATTTTTATTGTTTGTTATTGTTTCGCGTAAATTTTTCTAGTTTTCGCAGTTTATTTCTCAAAAATTTCATTTTTTTACGAAGCTCTTTATTTTGCTCATATTTCGCTGTAAATAAAGCTCAAAAAAAGTTTTTAATTTCTACATGGGTTTCCCCTTGGTTGATTGGAAGGGTTAAACTAAGAGCTTGTTTATTAATTCAGCAAGTTTTTCTGGAGGTTTTTTCTTCATTTGAGAAATGGCATCTTAAGCGTTTTACATATTTTGAAAAGCTGCTAAATAAAAAGGATACCCTAAAAAAAAGAAAATCCCAGTAGAAAAAAGTCAGACGAATCAAGATTCACTATATCGGAATCAAAAATAGTGAATTTACCCCACCTTTTTAAAAACTTTTTTATCCGATTTCTTTAACCTACTGCAAAAAAAGGTTAAAAAAGGGGCTTCAATTTAATATTTAATAAAACTATAAAGAAAGAAATAATAAGTTGAAACCCTCGTTTATAGGAAAAAGGTCTCGTTTTTTGGTAAATTATTTACATCGTGCAATTATAATATGAAATTAAAGAAAACGGAACATTTAACTCTAACTTTCCTGCAAAATTCGTTTCAACGAGCTATTTTATTTAGTTCTCTTTATTTATAAAAGTGTATTCGGTTTGAAAAAGGCTTAGATAAAGTTTATACTCTCATTCGTTGAATATACCAAATAAACAAATTTTTTTGTTCACCAAAAACTATCACGGAGAGTTTGATTCTGGCTCAGGATGAACGCTGGCGGCATGCCTAACACATGCAAGTTGAACGAAGCTCTAAAAGCTTGCTTTTAGAAGACTGAGTAGCGGACGGGCGAGTAACGCGTAAGAATCTACCTTTAGGAAAAGAATAATAACTGGAAACGGTTTCTAATACTTTATAAGCTGAGAAGTGAAATGGATTTATCTCCGCCTAGGGATGAGCTTGCGTCTGATTAGCTTGTTGGTGGGGTAATGGCTTACCAAGGCTACAATCAGTAGTTGGTCTGAGAGGATGATCAGCCGCATTGGGACTGAGACACGGCCCAGACTCCTACGGGAGGCAGCAGTGAGGAATTTTCCGCAATGGGCGAAAGCCTGACGGAGCAATGCCGCGTGAAGGATGAAGGCCTGCGGGTTGTAAACTTCTTTTCTTAGAGAAGATATTGACGGTATCTAAGGAATAAGCATCGGCTAACCCTGTGCCAGCAGCCGCGGTAATACAGGGGATGCAAGCGTTATCCGGAATGATTGGGCGTAAAGCGTCTGCAGGTGGCTTAAAAAGTCTATTGTCAAAACCCAAGGCTTAACCTTGGACCGGCAACAGAAACTTTTAAACTAGAGTGCGGTATAGGTAGATGGAATTACCGGTGTAACGGTGAAATGTGCAGATATCGGTAAGAACACCAACGGCGAAAGCAATCTACTGGGCCAAAACTGACACTGAGAGACGAAAGCTAGGGGAGCGAATAGGATTAGATACCCTAGTAGTCCTAGCTGTAAACGATGGAAACTAAGTATTGAGCGAAAGCGCAGTATTGAAGCTAACGCGTTAAGTTTCCCGCCTGGGAAGTATGCTCGCAAGAGTGAAACTCAAAGAAATTGACGGGGGCCCGCACAAGCGGTGGAGCATGTGGTTTAATTCGATGCAACGCGAAGAACCTTACCGGGGATTGACATTTTGCGCATTTTTTGGAGACGAAAAAGTTCAAACGCATAAACAGGTGGTGCATGGCTGTCGTCAGCTCGTGTCGTGAGACGTAAGGTTAAGTCCTGTAACGAGCGCAACCCTTATTGTTAGTTGCTTTTAGGAAACTAATAAGACTGCCAGTTATAAGCTGGAGGAAGGTGAGGATGACGTCAAGTCAGCATGCCCCTTAAATCCCGGGCTACACACGTGCTACAATGGTTGGGACAAAGAGATGCTAACTCGCGAGAACACGCAAACCTCAAAAACCCAATCTCAGTTCGGATTGGAGGCTGCAACTCGCCTCCATGAAGCCGGAATCGCTAGTAATCGCAGGTCAGCCATACTGCGGTGAATACGTTCCCGGGCCTTGTACACACCGCCCGTCACACCACGGAAGCTGATTGGGCCCGAAGTCGTTGTAAACGCCTAAGGCACAGTTAGTGACTGGGGTGAAGTCGTAACAAGGTAGGGCTACTGGAAGGTGGCCCTGGATCACCTCCTTCAAAAATAGAAAAGGTATATAGAAACGTATTGAAATTTTTTAATCTAACTAGTAAAGTTTTATTAAAATAAAAATGGAGCAATAATGCTTTTCTTCCAATAAAAATTTATTACAAAGTTAGGTGTTTATTTGTTGAGAAAAACAAAGTTTTTGGTTATCATCAAAAACTAAATTTTTGTTGATACGCTAAAATAAATATCAAAAATAATTTGACTTATAAACAAAATTTTCCAAAAGCAATAAATTTAATTTTCATTATATTGCTTTTGGAAAATTTTGTTGAGGACTGTGGTTAGCCTAAAATAAAAAATTTAAGGGCTATTAGCTCAGTTGGTTAGAGCGCGCCCCTGATAAGGGCGAGGTCACTGGTTCAAATCCAGTATAGCCCACCTATTAAAAAAAACGTGGGGATATAGCTCAGTTGGTAGAGCGCTGTCTTTGCACGGCAGATGTCAGCGGTTCGAATCCGCTTATCTCCACCTATTATTTAAAAAGGTCAAATATATTAAGGCTTATGGTGGATACCTAGGCATTCAGAGGCGATGAAGGGCGTGGATACCGACGAAACGCTTCGGGGAGTTGGAAACGAGCATTGATCCGAAGATTCCCGAATAGGGAAACCTGTAAAACTGCTTATTGAATTCATAGATAAGTAAGAGGCAACTTGCTGAATTGAAACATCTTAGTAAGCAAAGGAAAAGAAAGCAAACGCGATTTCCTTAGTAGCGGCGAGCGAAACGGAACCAGCCTAAACCTATTTGATTTATTGAATAGGGGTCGTGGGAAGAAATAAAAAAAATTATTAATTTTTTAAACGATGAAAGTTTGGAAATGAAGCAGCTGAATCCTGCACCAAAGAGAGTGAAAGTCTCGTAATTAAAGAAACTAAACTTCGTATTTCTAATCCCGAGTAGCATGGGACACGTGAAATCCCGTGTGAATCTGCGAGGACCACCTCGTAAGGCTAAATACTCCTGAATGACCGATAGTGAAGTAGTACCGTGAGGGAAAGGTGAAACAGAACCCCAGTCGGGGAGTGAAATAGAACATGAAACCGTAAGCTGACAAACAGTGGGAGCGTAAGTGACCGCGTGCCTGTTGAAGAATGAGCCGGCGACTTATAGGGAGTGGCTTGGTTAAGGTAAAATACCGGAGCCAAAGCGAAAGCAAGTCTGAATAGGGCGCTTGTCACTTCTTATGGACCCGAACCCGAGTGATCTAACCATGGCCAGGATGAATCTTGGGTAACACCAAATGGAAGACCGAACCGACCGATGTTGAAAAATCGGCGGATGAGCTGTGGTTAGGGGTGAAATTCCAGTCGAACTCGGAGCTAGCTGGATCTCCTCGAAATGTGTTGAGGCGCAGCGGTTGATGATGGGCTATTTAGGGGTAAAGCACTGTTTCGGTGCGGGCTGCGAAAGCGGTACTAAATCGTCGCAAACTAAGAATACTAAATACGCTTTCCATCAACCAGTAAGACAGTGGGGGATAAGCTTCATTGTCAAAAGGGAAACAGCCCAGACCACCAGCTAAGGCCCCTAAATGGCCGCTAAGTGGCAAAGGAGGTGAAAATGCAGAGACAACCAGAAGGTTTGCTTAGAAGCAGCCATCCTTAAAAGAGTGCGTAATAGCTCACTGGTAGAGCGTTTTTGCGCCGAAAATGAACGGGACTAAGCGGCCTGCCGAAGCTGTGGGATTGAAAACATTTTGAATCGGTAGAGGAGCGTTCCGCTGTAGGGTGAAGTTCAAACGTGAGTTTGGGTTGACGACGCGGAAGTGAGAATGTCGGCTTGAGTAACGCAAACATTGGTGAGAATCCAATGTCCCGAAAACCTAAGGGTTCCTTTACAAGGTTCGTCCATGAAGGGTGAGTCAGGTCCTAAGGCGAGGTCGAAAGGCGTAGTCGATGGCAAACAGGTCAACATTCCTGTACTTTTTTTCATTTGGTAACGAGGGACGAAGAAGGTGTCGGTTAGCTGAGGCTTGGAATACTCAGTAGAAGTGCTCGAGTTGATGAGAGGTCGAATAAAAACGGTCCTTGAGATAAGACACAAAAGGAGTTATTTTATATAATTTCGTAACCTTAATCAAACTTCCAAGAAAAGCTCGCATTATCCTATAAATGAAATAAACCTGTACCCGAAACCGACACAGGTAGGTAGGTAGAGAATACTAAGGGACGCGAGATAACTCTCTCTAAGGAACTCGGCAAAATGGCCCCGTAACTTCGGGAGAAGGGGTGGCTACCCGCAAGGGAGCTCGAAGTGACCAGGCCCAGGCGACTGTTTATCAAAAACACAGGTCTCCGCAAAGTTGCAAAACGACGTATGGGGGCTGACGCCTGCCCAGTGCCGGAAGGTAAAGGAAGTTGGTTATTTAACTCTTTGAGTAAAAGAAGCTGACGACCGAAGCCCCGGTAAACGGCGGCTGTAACTCTGACAGTCCTAAGGTAGCGAAATTCCTTGCCAAGTAAGTTTTGGCCCGCACGAAAGGCGTAACGATCTGGGCGCTGTCTCGGAGAGAGACTCGGTGAAATAGAAATGTCTGTGAAGATGCGGACTACCTATACCAGGACAGAAAGACCCTATGAAGCTTGAAGGTAGCTTGGAATTGGGTTTGGGCTTTTTTTGCGCAGTCTAGGTGGGAGGCGTTGAAAGTAGGGTTTCGGCCCTATTCGAGCCATCAGTGAGAGACCACTCTGAAAAAGCTAGAATCCTAATAGTACTCCTTGAAGCAGGATACTTGACAGTTTCAGGCGGACCTTTTTTCTGGGGCGGATGCCTGCTAAAATGTAACGGAGGTGTGCAAAGGTTCCCTCAGGCTGGACGGAAATCAGCTGTAGAGTGTAAAGGTAGAAGGGAGCTTGACTGCAAGACCTACAAGTCGAGCAGGGGCGAAAGCCGGCCTTAGTGATCCGACGGTACCGAGTGGAAGGGCCGTCGCTCAACGGATAAAAGTTACTCTAGGGATAACAGGCTGATCTCCCCCAAGAGTTCGCATCGACGGGGAGGTTTGGCACCTCGATGTCGGCTCATCGCAACCTGGGGCTGTAGTCGGTCCCAAGGGTTGGGCTGTTCGCCCATGAAAGCGGTACGTGAGCTGGGTTCAGAACGTAGATCACTGCGTTGGTTAATAGTAATATTAGCCTAGCACCGGCTTATATCGGTGAAACCTTATTTAGTTTAAAACTGGCTAAAAAGGCAATACCGAGGGAAGAGCAATTTACTTTGTATTCAATTGATTATTAAAATGAGTAAACTAAAAAAAATAATTCCCGAAGAACTCAGCTATTTAGCAGGGTTTTTAGATGGGGATGGTTGTATTAACGCGCAAATAGTCCGTCGATCGGATTATAAACTAAAGTTTCAAATCCGAGTCAGTATTACTTTTTTCCAAAAAACGAATCGCCACTGGTTTTTGATTTGGTTAGATAAGAAACTTGACTGTGGAACGTTAAGAAAACGACCGGACGGAATGTCGGAGTATGCTATTATTGGAATAGCAAGTGTCCGAAACCTCTTGTCTATTTTAAAACCGTACTTAAAACTAAAAAAACGGCAAGCGATACTTCTTTTAAAAATAATTGAAAAAATGCCTCATATTCAAAACGATCCGCAACTTTTTTTAAAATTGTGTGAACAAGTTGATCATTTTTCAGAATTTAACGATTCAAAAAAACGAAAACTGACAAGTCAAGTTGTTCGATCAGAGATAGGCGAAACATTGAATTTGTTCCCTGTAGAGACTGAAACTTAAAAAAGAAAACTTTTTAAGTTCGATGGTCAGAAAGGTTTTTCTAACCATAATACGCCGGCCCTGTTTCTTGGCTTTACTCAAATAGAAAGTTTAAGAGGTTCAGGTGAAGATATAGTCCATGCCTTTTAGAAATATTAGGATTCGGACTTTGCTGCAGAAGCAAAGTTTTACATGCGTGAGACAGTTCGGTCCATATCCGGTATAGGCGTAAGAGCATTGAGAGGAGCTCAACATTGTACGAGAGGACCCGAAGGGACGTACCGATGGTGTACCAGTTCTTGTGCCAACAGGAAACGCTGGGTAGCTAAGTACGGAATGGATAATCGCTGAAAGCATCTAAGTGAGAAGCCTACCTCAAGATGAATGCTCTCTATTAGATCGCGGCAAGACAAGCCGATGATAGGCGTCAAGTGTAAGATCTGTAAGGGTTTAAGCTAAGACGTACTAATTGATCAATCGATTTTGACCTAACCATTTACAAAAAGTAGTTTTTCAAAGCAAGTTATTCTCTTTACTTTACCGTTGATTAAAGTTGGTTTAATGCCAAAAACTTTACCAAGTGCTAAAGTAGAAGAAATAGACTAAGCTTAAAAAAGCTACTTTTGTAAAAAGTTTGGAGCTTCACCGCTTCAAACTTTTTTACTGGTGTCTTAGTTAAATTGGAACAACACCAATCCATCTCGAACTTGGTCGTTAAACAATTTAAGGGTAAAAATACTTAGGGGGTAGCCCCTTGGGAAAATAGCCTGATGCCAGTTTTATTAGTAAACCCGAGTTTAAATTAATTTATTTTTGTCAATTTCATACTACAAAAATTTTTATGGGTTTTAAAATTTGATTCGAATAGTTTTACTAACAATTTTTTTTATCTTTTTGAGTCTAATTGCGATTTTTTTTAATCTATGAAAAAAATGAGTAAAATTTACGATTGGTTTGAAGAACGTTTAGAAATTCAAGCAATTGCTGATGATATTTCTAGCAAATATGTACCGCCTCACGTTAATATTTTTTATTGTTTAGGTGGAATTACATTTACACTTTTTTTAGTCCAAGTAGCAACGGGTTTTGCTATGACTTTTTATTATCGCCCTACAGTAGCTGAAGCTTTCGCATCAGTAAATTACCTTATGACTGATGTAAATTTTGGTTGGTTAATTCGTTCGATTCATCGTTGGTCTGCTTCAATGATGGTATTATCAATGATTTTACATGTTTGCCGAGTTTATTTAACGGGTGGCTTTAAAAGACCTCGTGAATTAACATGGATTACAGGAGTTATAATGGCTGTTTGTACTGTATCTTTTGGTGTAACGGGCTATTCATTGCCTTGGGATCAGGTAGGCTATTGGGCTGTTAAAATTGTAACAGGGGTTCCTGATGCCATTCCAGTTGTTGGACCAGCCATTGTTGAGTTATTACGTGGTGGTGTTGGAGTAGGTCAATCTACGCTAACTCGTTTCTATAGTTTACATACATTTGTTTTACCTTTATTAACAGTTGTATTTATGTTAGCCCACTTTTTAATGATTCGTAAGCAAGGAATTTCAGGCCCTCTATAAACCAGTTAAAAGCTGAAGGTTCTACTACTATATGAACCTTTATTGTGGTTTAATGCTTTATATTTGAAAAGAAGTCTATTTAAACTTTCTAAAACTTTTCTTTAGAAAAAAACATTAGCTTATTTTTTTCGTTTTGAAGGTTTTTTTGAGAGTTTCTTACCTTTTTTATTTTTGTCTAAATTAAGCAATTTTACCTTTCTGAGTTTATTTAAATTTTTAATAATTAAAAATTTAAATAAACTCAGAAAGGTAAAAAAAAATGGAGTTTTTATAATCTTAGTAATCATTTAATTTTTTTTCAAAAATTTTCAGGAAAGCTACAAGACTTACCGATAAGATGGCAATTAAAGACTTAAAAAAAACCTTTTTGAACTCTTCAAATTTTTTTTAAACCTCGAGTTTGATTACCTTTTCAACCTAAAAATTATTAAAGTTTTTCGAGGAAGTAATAAAAAAAAAAATTCAAATTTAAATGATTAAAAACTTTATTGCGAATTGCAAGATGTTTTATTAATAATTCATGTTAACTTACCGTAAAAAGGGTTTAGAAACCTTTCCTGAAGAACTAAAACAATAACAGTATTGAAAATCGGGGGGTTTTTAAACACAACATAGGGTCGAACATAGTTTTTTGTAAACTTTTTTAATTTTTAATTTTTTCATTTCAAATATTCGAAATGTTAATAAAGGAGAAAGAAGTTTTACTGAACATAGCGATTTAGTTTTTTAAAATAAAGCATTTAAAGTAAAATCTTTTTGGCTCTCTAAAACCGAGACAGTTTCCTTTAAAAAACTAAATTTTTGATGCCAATAGTTTGTTTTTTACGTGTTTAATTCATTCAAAGGGATTTTGCAACCCCTAAATTTTTACTAATATCAGTTTCTTAAAAGAACAAATAAACTTCATTTCAGTTAAGAAATGAAAAAAAGTAAAAATTTGAAAATAAATTTTTTATAAACAAAGGAGATTATAAAATGGCGGTTATTAAAAAACCTGATTTAACAGATCCAGTCTTACGCGCGAAATTAGCGAAAGGAATGGGCCACAACTATTACGGTGAACCTGCGTGGCCAAATGATTTACTATATATGTTTCCAGTAGTTATTTTTGGAAGTTTCGCTTGCGTAATTGGTTTAGCGGTATTAGATCCAGCGGCAGTAGGCGAACCCGCAAACCCTTTTGCAACGCCTTTAGAAATTTTACCAGAATGGTATTTCTACCCAACGTTCCAACTTTTACGTACCGTTCCAAACAAATTATTAGGGGTTTTATTAATGGCGGCTGTACCAGCTGGTCTTTTAACTGTGCCCTTTATTGAAAATATTAATAAATTTCAAAACCCTTTTCGTCGTCCTATTGCTACAACGGTCTTTTTAATTGGGACTTTTGCTGCAATTTGGCTTGGAATTGGTGCTTGTTTACCAATTGATATTTCGTTAACTTTAGGTTTATTCTAAATTTAATTTTTATTTAAAAATCCGAGTTTTTTTGTATTTTTTATTTTTTTTAACATTTTTTTTTGCTATAAAAAATTTGTTTGTAGCTCAAATTTAATTTTTTAAAAACAGTATTTTAATTTTTTATAATTCATTAAATCAATATGTTTTTTATAAAAATTTGTTGAAATTAAATTAGAATTTATACTCTTGCGCCTCTATTATTCCACAAGCTAAATCTTGTGGAATAATAGAGGCGCAAGAAGGCACTTTTGCTTAAGTTTAACCTAGCATATAAGTAATTGAAAGCTTAATTTTTTTTTGTTCGTTTTCATTTACAATAATTTGTAATTACACAGTACCAAAAGTTGTTTTTTATCTTTCGCACGTTTTTTGTTTTATACTAATCAAAAACAAGAGTCGTTAACAAAATATTAAATCTACCAAACGTTTTGAGCAAGGATTTTTTATTTGCAAAAAAAATGGTTTTTTTATATAATATTATTATACAAGCCGAGTTAGCTCAGATGGTTAGAGCGCAAGATTGAAAATCCTGATGTCGCCAGTTCGATTCTGGCACTTGGCATATTCTTCAACTTTATAAGAATGAGTAAAAAGTAAAAATTAGGCCAGCTTGGTTTTCAAGCATAGTTTAAAAGCTTTTATTAGATCTTTAAATGAAAAAAAAAAATGAATTATCACTCGTTAATTAAAACTATCGATTGTTAATTAATTATTTTCGGGGAAAGAAAAATTTTGCAAGTCAATTGTTTAATTTAATATCTCATTTTCAAACGCATAATAGATAACCGGCAAGCCAGCTTAAAACAGTGTTTGATTAACTTTCAATGGGAACTTTTTTTGCTGTAAACATGAATAGAAAACCTATTTTTTGATGATAAAATTGAAAGTATGATGACATAAGTTTTTTTTTATTATATCAAAAAAAAATATTTCCATAAATCATTTTTTTTGATATAATAAAAGAAAGAAGGTCATTTTAGTTATTTTAATACTAAAAGAAAAAGCTTGCGCTGTTCACTTATTTAGTTGACCCTAAAACTGATAGTTAATAAATTTTTTGATAATAAAGTTAGAAATTATGCCAATTGGAGTACCAAAAGTCCCTTATCGTTTAGCAGGTAATGAAGTCGCAGAGTGGGTTGATCTATATAATCGATTATATAGAGAACGCGTTTTATTTTTATGTCAAGATTTAGATGATGAATTAGCCAATCAACTTATTGGCATTATGTTATATTTAAATGCGGAAGACAAGTCAAAAGGAATTTATGTTTATATTAATTCGCCCGGTGGATCGGTGACATGTGGTGTCGGTGTTTTTGATGCAATGAATTATATTAAATCGGATGTAACAACTATTTGTGTAGGAACAGCAGCGTCGATGGCATCTTTTGTGTTAGCTGGTGGTCGAAAAGGAAAACGATTAGCTTTACCTCATTCTCGAATTATGATTCATCAACCCGAAGGTGGCAGCCAGGGGCAAGCATCTGTTGTTTTATCTGAATCAGAAGAAGTATTACGGATTAGAGATGAAGTTGCTCAAATTTATTCCGAACGAACAGGCCAAACACTTGAGCGTATTTCACGTGATATGAATCGTGACCAGTTTATGTCGGCACGTGAAGCTAAAGATTACGGCCTTGTTGATCAAATAGCGTCATCAGTTAGTCAGTAATTTGAGCAAAAAAAACTTTAACAATTATGTATATATTTAAAAAGGAGGTTAAAAAATGTCTATTTTAGCATGGATTGAAGATAGGCGAAAACAAAAATTAAAAAGTGGTTTAAGCCAAACAACTTCTAATAATTCGCCCTCAGCAGATAATACGCAAGGATTGTGGACTAGATGTGATTCCTGTGGAATTATTCTTTATATCAAACATTTAAAGGAAAATCAGCGAGTTTGTTTTGGTTGTGGTTATCATTTACAAATGAATAGCAATGAGAGAATTGAAAATCTAATTGATTCAAAAAGTTGGAGACCTTTATATGAAACTTTATCGCCGTGTGATCCCTTAGATTTTAAAGATCAAAAAGCTTATCCAGAACGATTAAAAGAAGCCCAAGAAAGAACGGGTTTACAAGATGCCGTTCAAACAGGGACAGGCTTGATTGATGGAATTCCAATTGCATTAGGAATAATGGATTTTCATTTTATGGGTGGTAGTATGGGTTCCGTTGTTGGTGAAAAAATAACTCGTCTTATCGAATATGCTACAAAAAAAGGATTAACTTTAATTATAATTTCAGCTTCAGGTGGTGCTCGTATGCAAGAAGGGATTTTAAGTTTAATGCAAATGGCTAAAATTTCCGGCGCTTTACATGTTCATCAATCTTGTGCAAACTTATTATATATTTCTGTTTTAACGTCGCCGACTACCGGTGGTGTTACAGCTAGTTTTGCAATGCTAGGAGATTTAATTTTTGCTGAACCAAAAGCGTTAATTGGTTTTGCTGGCCGACGTGTAATTGAACAAACTTTACAAGAACAATTACCCGATAATTTTCAAACGGCGGAATATTTACTCCATCATGGATTAATAGATTTAATAGTCCCGCGTTCTTTCTTAAAACAGGCACTTTCAGAAACATTAAACTTTTATAAAGCAGCTCCTTTTCAAATTTATGGTTATATTCCTACTAAATTAAATTTCGAAAGTTCTGATTAAATTCATTTTTACGAAACTTAAAGTAATTTAAAAATCAAATTATTTGATTTTTAAATTACTTTAAGTTTCGTAAAAATATTATTTTCTTTTCTATATAAATTAAAATTAGTTTTTTTGATAGCAAACGGCATTCCTCCAAATTTTGCCGATAAAGTAAAGAATTGGCTTTTGCTTTCATTTTAGTTTGATTTCGGTGGCTTTATTGCCTCATGTCTTGCTAAAAAAAAGAAAGGTTAAAGTATATACTGCATTTTATGCAAAGCTCTGGTTATTTGAACGGTTGCTCCGCTACTGACGATGGCAAGAGATAATCAAAAGCAACAGAAAAAAATAGGGTTATTTTTAGATCAATTCTCTTGAGGATGTAAAAATTAAAATGTTTTTTTTTGCAATTTTTTTATAAAAAGCTAAATTAATAAAAGTTAGGATAATTTAAAGTTTTCTTTTACCTCTTTTTTTACCTGCTTTAGAATTAGTCGAAGTCAAAGTAATACTAGAAATAATCAAAATATACTATCTATTTTTTACAGCCTATTTGACAAACTAAAAAAGTTAATTATTGGCTTTATCTTATGACAAAGATTAAAATGGTTTTTAATATTAAAAAATCTTTTAAAGAGTCCTTTTTTTAGAATATAATTAGGGATCACCATCAAATATAAAAACATAGATTCAAATTGTTTTTAAAAACTAGCCTAACTAGGTTACCGTTTAAAAATAGAATATATTTTCATCTCCCCCCACTTCAAACTTCAACAGTCAGAAGTGGGGGTTGGGCGCAGTCTGCGAACGTAAATGAGCAGATTTTTTGAAATTAACGAAATAAAAATATGAAACCTGATTCGATTCGTCGTTATAATGTTATAGGGTCCCGTAGGATTAGCAATTATTGGTGGGCTATTATTATTGGAAGTGGGGGGTTGGGTTTTTTATTTACGGGTTTATCAAGCTATCTACAATTTAATTTATTGCCGATAATTCATGCGGAAAAAATTATTTTCTTTCCACAGGGTTTAGTTATGTCTTTTTATGGAATTTTAGGAATCTTTTTTAGTCTATATTTAGGGCTTACAATTTTATTTAGTGTTGGTGAAGGATTTAATGAATTTAATAAAGAACTCGGAATTATTCGAATTTTTCGTTGGGGCTTTCCTGGTAAAAATAGACGTATTGATCTTTCTTATTCGATTGATGATGTTAAAGCAATTCGTGTAGAATTAAAAGATGGTATTAATCCAAAACGGACAATCTATTTATGTATAAAAGGTCAGAGACAAATACCATTAACTCGTGTTGGTCAGCCGCTTACTCTTGAAGAAATTGAAATGCAAGCCGCTGAATTGGCTCAATTTTTACAAAAAGATTTATTATTAAATTAATTAGTTTTGTAAAAAAATATTTGTTTGAATCAAAGATAAAGTTAATTATAAGCTTAATTTTCTCTTCAATTTTCAAAAAACTTTTGAAATTTCAAATTATCCTTGTTTTTTTGCCCGTTTTTACCTCCCTAAAGTTACATATCAAAACTCTCAGTAATCCTTTGAAAAAGCGTAACAAAAACAATAAGCCGATTGTTATATTTACCTTAATTATTTGAATTACGTGTAAACTTCAAAGGAAGGGAGGTTTATCGACGAAAATTAAGCGGACTAAGAAAATTTTAAAATAAAGATAAAATTGTTAAAAAAAAATTCTTTTTAGTGATGGTTTTTTTTTATTTTAGCCTATTTTAAAAGGTGAAAGTTTTTTATTTTATTCCTTTATTTTAGTAATTATTCAAAGATTAACTTTGCTTATTTTGGACTTTTACCAAAGCAACGGGCAAAAAAATTTATTGTGAGCATCACACAAAAGTTGTAAAACGTTCTCTTTCCCCGCTTTATATCTTTACCCTATTCGTTTATATCGACAAAAAGCAATTCCGGCGGACTTTCAATTTTGACTCCAAAGGGCCGAAGGAATTGCTCGGAAGGAAGCCCTCCAAAAGGACGAAGGAAGCCATTCCTTCGGAGCAAAAGAGGGGAAGACCTCTAGCAAAAGTAAGGTCGAAACAATTCTAAAAAAGCGCCTTTTAAAAAGGAGGGGTCACTTTTTTAATAATGGAAACAGCTAAAAAGGAATGAATACCTTTTATCATTTCGAAAATTAAAAAATTAATAAGATTCATTCAAACAAGAGTTATTAGGTAAGATAACGGAAAATCTAGGTTAACCCTCCGTAAAAGTTTGCCCTATTTGCATTATCTTGCAGAGATATTCAAAAAAAAGGGTAAAAAACTTTCAAAATATATTATTTGATTAAAATTTTTAGTCCAATAATGATTTTTGAATTAAACAAATTTAATTGTTTTGATAAACACATTGGTTCTAAAAAACGGTTAAAAAAAGAAATCGGTTACTTTTTAAAAGTTGTTTTTATTTCATTAATTTTTTCTCTGAAACTTTTCTTCCCTTGCTTTTGCTGCCCCTTGCTTTTGAGCTGCCCCTTGCTTTTGCTGCCCCTTGCTTTTGCTGCGGGCAAAAGGGGCAAAATCTTTTCGCAGGCTTAAAGACTGCGGGGGCAAAATCTTTTCGCAGGCTTAAAGACTGCGGGGGCAAAAGTTAAAAAGCAAACCCGATTTTTAATTAAAGAGTTTTCAAACAATTTATTAATCCAATAACTTTGTATTATATACAAAGTGTTTGCGTAATTTTACAAATCATTTTTCCGTAATTTTGCATTTTCGTTAAAACTTACCCGTTTTTAGCAGTGTTTTTGGTCTTACCCCTAGTTTCACCTCTATGCCAAAGACCCAATCGCTGAAAAAATCGAAAAAAAGGAAAAAATTACGAAGAGGCCTATAGCTCAAAAATAAAGTCTAGAAGTAAATCAAAAATCAAATTATGTCTAATAATTCATCAACCTCTTTTAAAAACCAAAAACCGGTTGAACCAATTGGTATTATTCCAAGATCTATTATTCGAACTTTTAATAGATTTATAATTCAACTTTTTCCAAATTCAAATGCCCTCGTTATTCAAGAATTTCGAATCTCGCGTTATCAGGTTTTTGTTTCAATTCAGTGTTTATTAAGTTTAATTTTTATTCCTTTAATAATTACTTTTTTATCAAAAACTTTTGTATTTCTTCCTTTAACAGAATATGTTTGGAATACCCAAACGGATGATATTTTTTTAAACTCTTATTTAGAAAAAGAAGCTTTATCGGAACTTCAAGATTTTGAAGAACAACTTTATTTTGATTATTTTGTCTCTCCAAATACTTATGAGACACCTAATTGGGCTTCTTATCAAATTTCGACAGATTCATCGTCTCAATTGGAATCAAGTTTTAATAATTTTCCTGAAATTTTAAAATCGGAAATCCAAAAAAAAACACTTGAATTAGCAACACATTATAATCAAAAAAGTATTGAATCTTTAACAAATCTCTTTTCTGATTTCGTTTCATTTGGAACTTTTGCTTTATTAGTTATAATTTTAAAACCCCAAATTATTATTTTAAAATCTTTTTTGATAGAATCTATTTATAGTTTAAGTGATACTATTAAATCCTTTTTATTAATTTTAGGAACTGATTTATTAGTTGGATTTCATTCCCCCCGTGGTTGGGAATTATTTTTAGAATTTGTTTTAAATCGTTTTGGTTTTCCCCATGATGAAAATTTCATTTTCTTATTTGTTGCAACTTTACCGGTTTTATTAGATACCGTTTTTAAATATTGGATTTTTAGATATTTAAATAAAATATCCCCTTCAACAGTTGCAACTTATCATGCAATGCTTGAATAGTATAACACTTTTAAATTTATACCTGCCGGGAGTGTCTGAACCTAAATTTTTCCACTTTGCGGTAACCGTTTCTTTTTCTGCCCTCCGGACTTTTGCCCGAAGTTTGTGAGTTTACGAACAAATTGTTTTTATTACACCTTGAGTTTGCTGCCCCTTGCCGCAGACGGCGGCAAGCCTGCGGCAAGGGGCAAAGGGCTTCCTTCGAAGCCATTTCGTAGGAGCGACGCTACAAAATTGCAGGGGCAAAAAGACGAAAAGAAGCTGACTGTCATCTTTGCCTTGGTTAAAATACGCACGTCCAGGGACAGCAAAAGAGTCTGTTTAGTGACGGTTGCGTAGACTTAAAGGCTAAGGACCCTCCAGCAGTAACTTTTCGGATAAGAAAATTCTGCGAATGGAATGGCTAGGGCGAGTCTATTTTGGTTTTTCATAAAGTAAAATTTGAAATTTTATTTTTTTGTTAAAAAACTGTGAAATATCCGTGTCCTTTTTCCATTTATCACTTAAGATTAAATTGATTTTCTTCTTTTTAAAAATAAAAACTAGAGAAAAATCTTGTTTTTTATTATAATTAGATATAGTGCGGAGTAGAGCAGTCTGGTAGCTCGCGAGGCTCATAATCTTGAGGTCGTAGGTTCGAATCCTACCTCCGCTATTTACAAAAATCAAAGATTCCAAAATGGAAATTTTTGGGGTTATTGATATTTTTGGGAATTATTTTTCTTGATTTATTTAGAATTTTGAAGAGATTATTTTGTAAAAGTTTTGAATTGTACGGTTTTAGGGGACGAATGAAATCTTTAATCTTTGTTATAGTATTAAATTTAAAAAAAGGTTGACAAGATTAAAAAATCATTTATAATAAACCTATAAAAATAATATATTCTTTACGAGTAAAAAACAGTAACCTATTCACTCTGCCCCCATCGTCTAGAGGCCCAGGACGCTTCCCTTTCACGGAAGAAACAGGGATTCGACTTCCCTTGGGGGTATTAACCTAACCGAGCTCATTAAGCGTTTTAAACAATCCATTAATTATTCATAGAAACAAACCTGTCTTTTATCTTATTTTCCGATTTTTATATAATTTTAGAAAATTGTATTTATTTGGGTTTATAGTTTAGTGGATAAAATATATGTTTCCGAAGCATAAGAACATGGGTTCGAGTCCCATTAAACCTACTTGTATTACTTTTTTGGGGTTGACGTTTTAGGAGCACAAAAAATAAACCGTCGTTTTTGCCAATGAATTTGAATGTCGAAAAGCCAAATATTTTTGGACGGCTGAGTTTTAACTATTAAAAATTAATATCTTCTTTTTTGAGTTTTTACAAAGAAAAATAATTGAAAAATTGAAACGCAGGGTTAGAATTTTTGACTCGTGTCGTAATGCGATTTACCTTGAAAGAACCGGCGCTTTGCATTTTAGTCAAAGCGCCGGAAGTAAAGTTTTATCCTTTTTATTTATCAAAAGCAACGGGCAAAGCTTTAAAGCTATAGGGGGAAAACGAAAAAACTTCTTTAAATTGACAATAGAGATTAAAATGGAGAAAAGGAGAAAGCTTTTATTTAATTGAGGGCGGAGGGAATTGAACCCTCACGATTTATACAATCGGCGGATTTTAAGTCCGCTGCGTCTACCGATTCCGCCACGCCCTCTTTTACAAATGAAAAAAGTTTTAGTTTTTTACTAATTTTTTTTTTATTTTTTGTATACCTTATTATAATGATTTTTTTTAATTTTGTCAATTTGTTTCAAAAAACAATTTGAACAATGTAAATTTTTAAAATCGAATTCACGTCTTTGGAAAAGCGAAAAGTAATGGCTTTCTTTTTTCGTTTTTTACAATAATCTCTTTTTAATTTTTAAAGATAGATTATTAGTTCTGTTTTTCGACCGCTAATTTAATCGTTTTTTATTTTCAAAATAAAGTTTATATGTCATTCTATTTTGGTGCAATTGCTTTTTTTTTAATACAAATGGTTGTTTTTATTATTAAGTTAAAAACAAATGGTTTTGATTTTTTAACTTAGCCATTTTTTAAAAAACCTTAAATTGAAAACTTCGCTTGCTATTAAAGAAAAAGCTTCAAAAAAAAAAAAATTAAAAAAAAAAATAGTTTTGAAAAATTAAAAAAAAAAATAGTTTTGATTTACTTTTTCTTTACAACTTAAAAATCGTTCCCTAGGGTGGAGGTGATTAAAAATTTTTTATATTAAGTTTAAAATTTTCTTTAGTTCTAAAAAGTTTGCAGGAACTGCAAACTTTTTTATTAACGGTATAATGCCATTCCTAAACGAACTGCAAAAATACCATTAATAAGGGCAATTAATAATGCAATAAAAATTTGATTATCCGAAACCATAGTTTTTCCTCTTAGTAGATAAATAACGTCGATATAAGAAACATCGAACTTTTTACGTTAGATAGAAACCAAAAATAAATTTACTTTATTATTTTTACAAATATGTCGCAGTTCTATAAATTGAAATCCAACGATTTATTCTTTGAAAGTTAACCACAATTTTCCGTATTTCAATTTTTTTGAAAAGAATTTAAACTTATATCCCAGGATTAAAGGCAACCGTTTTAAAAAATTGTTTTTTATTATTTTGTTAAAAATAAATTTGGAAGAGTGATTTATAGTTTTCAAAAATAATTTTAGATTAACAAATAAAAGAACTAAATCGACTGTCTTTATTAAAATAACATTGCTTAATTTTGGGTAAATTAATTTTTTAATAAAAAAACGAATTTACCAGCAAATAGAATCAAAAATTTTGCTTGAAATGCAAAATTGAGGATAACTAAGTTGCGTTTCTAATAACCCTTATTAATATAATAATATAAATTTTGCAAATATTTTTTTAAAGATTGAATATTTGCTGATTTAACCTTTTTAAAAGTAACTAATTCATTCTTTTTTTTAATGAAAAATTAGACTTTTCATTTTTAAAAATGAACGTTTGTTTTTGCAGGCTTTGCTTTTCTAATGTTTTTTTCAAGTAGTCATATAGAAGCCCTGCGTCAAAGATTACGTTTTGTTGCTTTTTGATTTTAGGAACGGCAAAACGTGCAAACGGTAGAAAAGTTACTTTAAAAAAAAATTATTTAATAAAAGGTTTTTTTTCTTAATTTTATTTTTATAAGCCGCTATTACTACGGCTAGCTAATAAAACAATAACTAAAGGACCTGCTGCTACAACAAAAATAAGTGCTGTTAATTGAAATAGGACTTCAAAATTCATTTGTATTTATCTTAATATTTAATCTTAAATTTACTTTAACTATGGCTCATGTTGACAATTTTTAACAAAGTTGTAAAAATTGTCATGATTCATAGTTGAATATTTTTAAATCTTTTACTTTTAATTCATTACCCAAAAAATAAGTAATGATTTAATCGTATTCTCTATTTTAAAAGTTGATCTAAGAAGTATCAGTTAGTAAAGGTTTAACTCGATGCCTTTTTTTTTATAAAAAATAGAATTGGAAATAAAAATTGGATATAGTAAACTTTTAACGGAAACTTACTGAAGCTTGCCAAACAAAAGCTAAAAGTAAAAATAATAAAGGAATGACTGGTAAGACATCAACAATAGGGTCAAAAGGAGCATATGCTTCAGGTAATTTTGCTAATAACAAAGTCGTCATAAATACCAAAATATCCTTTTTTAAAAATATTATTTTTTTTAACAACAATTTTTTCCCCGTTTGTACAAGCTGTCAAAAGTGTACAAAAATTTGGGGAATTTAAAAAATTTTCTCACCTTTAGTTTTAAACAAAGATGAAATGTGAAATCTGAAATACGTTTTTTTAACTTTGAAATTCCAATTTCTTTTCAGGTAACTTTTAAAGAGATGAACCTAATCCAACGTACGATCCATAAAAGAAAACGCTTAACAAAGTTAGAGCGGCAATTCCTACAACTGTTCCCACCAGCCAAAGGGGTATACGTCCAGTAGTTCCTGTATTTGACATTTTTTTGACCTTCATTTTAAATTGTTATAGTTTGTCTTTCACCAGTAATAAATAATTAAATCCAAATTTATTTTTGCCTTGTTATAACTCCACAAAAAAACGTAAGGGTCAAAACTTTTCTGAGAAGGCAAAGTTGTAATAAATGGAAAAAAAAAATTTAATTAGTTAAAAATATAACTTGAAAATAGAACAGCTAAAACGAAAATTAAAAGTAACCCCCAGTAAAGACTAGTACGGTTTAATTCAACTGTTTGTTTATTTGGGTTTGGTTTATTCATAACCTTAGAATATCCTTCTTAATGAAATAATAATATGAATGAAAGATTTGTATTGTTAAATATCGAAATCTTTCCCTTTTGTTTTTTTTGCCCCCGCAGTCTTTAAGCCTGCGAAAAGATTTTGCCCTCAAAGGGCAAAAGCAATTTGTTCGTAAACTCACAAACTTCTCCTCCGGAGGGCAGCAAAAGCAATTTGTTCGTAAACTCACAAACTTCGGGGTAAGCAAAAGTAAGGGTGAAGTGATTTGTTGCAAAAAAAATGGATAAATTTTTGCAATTTTTTGTTGACAAAAATAGATTTGACTTTTGCACTTTTTGCAAAAGGAATTAAAGGAACTTTTTATTTTTTAATAAGTACTTTATATCGTTAATGCTAACTAAACAAATTAGGTTTTTCGATTTGTGGCGAACTGAAAAAAGCAGTTTAACGTTGAATAAACTGCATTGCTGTGATCGCGCCTAAGAAGAAAACGGTTGGCACTGCTAAAGCGTGAATAGATAACCAACGAACAGTAAAAATGGGATAAGTATAAGATGATTTTTTTGTTGTCATATTTGCTTTAAATTATTTAGTCATTAATTTAAGGAGTTTTTATAATTATAAAAATCTCCCAACTTTTCGAATTTTTGATTTTTCTTTTTAAATAAAAAAAATAGTCGGCTGTTTTTTGATTAAAACTTTTTTGGTCGCGAAGTAATCAAAAGGCAGTCTGACTTTTGTTACTTTACCATTATATACAAAAAAATATTTATATAATGGTTTCCATTTATTTTTGAATACTTTTTACGAGTACGGAAACAGTTTAGTTGTTTCACGATGAGATTTTTTTACCGAGTTCTTTTAACACTAAGTTTCATTTTTTTTTCCCTTTACTAGCTCTTGTCCGTAGCCTGAAAGTGGCATAGCCTTTAAGTTTAGTCAAAGGTTGTTAAAGAGCAGATTTTGGACTGATAAAAGTCGTGTTTATTTTAAGAACCTTTTTTTTATTTTTGAACCAACAAAAAGGTTTCGTTTTATTTAAGCCAATTTTAGATTAAAAAAAAAAAGAAGCAAAAGATCTTTAGACAAAAAAAGTATTTTTTAAAAGTAAATTTTAAAAACAGTTTTTTCTTTCAGATTTATTTAAACATAAATTTTATTGAAGTAAACTTGATTCGAATTAACGAATATTAGATAATTTTTTAACTTGCTCTAATGAATTAAAACGATCTGTAATTAGTGGTGCTTCTTGACGATCTTCTGTAAAATATTCATTTGGACGTGGTGTACCAAAAACATCATAAGCTAAACCAGTGCTAACAAATAGCCAACCAGCAATAAATAGTGAAGGAATAGTAATACTGTGAATAACCCAATAGCGGATGCTCGTTAAAATATCAGAGAACGGACGTTCACCGGTTGTACCTGCCATATTTGACTCCTTTAAATAAATTTGCTTTTTACTGTTTCAATTCGTTTATTTTTGCAAAGAATGAGTAAACTTTTTAACTTAGGCTCTAAGGAGCAAAAGCAAAGCTTAGCGACAACTTTGTTCGTTAAGCTTTCTGTACTGAAAATCAAAAATTTTGGAGGGTTTAAGTTGAGTGAAGGTGATTTTCAGACGCTTCTCTTCCGCAGCTTTACTAGGTAAAGTTTAAATATAAGGGAGAAACGACCCTTTGTAAGTATTTTGATAGTTTTTTAATTCAGTTTTGCGATTTTTCTTACTTAGTATAAATTTTACCTTAGTAAAAAGACTTTCTAGCGATCTTTGTTTAGTCTTAAAGTAACTTTGAAAGTCAGCAAGTATCTAAAGGAATTGCTCCGAAGGAAGCCCTCAAATTGATTCCTTCGAAGAAATTTCTTCGGAGCAATCGAACCTTTGCCTAGCCTTAAAGACTAAAGGAGCGGGTTTGGTCAACTCTTTTTACTTTTGCCTTACAAGTCTAAGAAAAAGCAACCGTTGCGTAGCCTTCAAGAAGCTTTTAGCGATCAGAAAACTTTTTTATAACTTTGCAAGTAGCTAAGGCGACAAGGGGCGAAGTTATAAACTGCGCCGTTTCCGAATAATAGAGAAAGGCTAGAAAGTATTAATTGGGAGGTTTAATCTAGCTGTAACAAAGGTAAAAAAAGTAAAAATGAACGTAAATTATTTCAAAAATTTTTTAAATTGCTTTAAAAAGCTTTTTCAACTGATTTTAGTATACTTTTTCTAAAATTGAAAATCAATTTTTATATATTGTTTCCCTTCTTTTTTAAAATCAAATCAAATTGTGCTTTCATTTTTTTTAGTTTAAATTTATAAAGTATTTTTAGCAAGCTTCAGCTTTAATGATGAACAAAGACAGGGTTACATAGCGGTGGTTAAAAAGGAACCTTCTTAGTATTACTAAAATATTTATTAATTCAAATTTGAAGCAAAGCTTAAAATAAAACAAAAATAGCGATTAACCAAAGTTAGTCTTTATGTAAAAACTTTCAAATATAGGCTCTTCACTTTTGCTCCTCTGAAGTAATTGTTACGAAGGAATCGATCAAAAAATCTTCCTTCGTAACAATTACTTCAGAGGGGCAAAATAGGCTATTTTTTGTTAACATACTACGTTTTTTGTATCTTTGCTTAGACTTAAAGTAAAGGTTCTTTGAAGGTTTTTTTTCAAAGCAAAATCAAGAAACAAGATGAAGCTCCTGATAAATAAAATCCGAGGCACTTTAATTAAACGTTAACCTATTCCACTTAAAGTGGCTATCTATAACTCAGTTCTAAGATATACTGGTTAATCTGGTTTTAAACTATTTTTAGAGCTTTTAAACAAACTTTCTGCCGAATTTTTAAAATACCCGGGTAAGCATTAAAATAAATTCCTTTTTTTTATAAAATAGAAATCAAAAAGAAAAATAGTTGACTTTTTATTCTATCTGTTAGATAATATTATTAAAGAAAAGAAATATAGCGAAGTTCGTATAGTGGTAATACCTTAGCCTTCCAAGCTAAAGCGAGGGGTTCGATTCCCCTACTTCGCCATTAATAATGAACACAATTTTAATTCAGTTTTTATTACCTATCTCTTGCAAAAAACGCAATCCTAAACGCATTATCTAATCCGTCAATATCGAAAGACAAAATATTAAATAATCCTGGGGCTTTAATGATTGTTAATTGATTTTTTATTTAAAAACCTAATAAATTTCTTTAAATTTAACTTTAAAATGCCGCTAATGGAATTATAACCATTAATATTATGGAATTATAACCATTAATATTATTATATTATCTATTTATTTTATATTATGCTAAAAGATAACTTTATTCAGCCTAAATTTTTTATAGCCCTATTGTTAATTTTAAGTTAATTTTAAGTTAATTTTTATCCAGTTCGCCTTTTTTTGACAGATTGTTGTTTAGGCTACATTTGTTTGTTTTGTTTTTTAACTAAAAATTTGTTGTTTTTAATAATGAAAATATAGTTAAATAAAATATTTTTTTTAGAAAAAACTAGAAGTAGTTCTTAATTTTATTAAATAAGTTTTTATTTCCGAGCTTTTTACATATTAAATAGGGTCCTTGTTTTTTGCTTTTAATTGGTGCAATTTCCTTAATAAATATAAAAAGCCGGCTTTCGGTAAGTATCAATAAAAGTCCAGAGTATAAAGTTTCTGTACCAATTTAGTTTTTTTGTTTTTTATAATCTGCAAATTTAATAAGTGTGGGTAATTTTTTTAAATATTTTTTTTAAAGTTACTTAAATTAATAATCTTCCATTTGTTAAAGGTATTTGACTTCAATAAAAAATGAAAGTAAAATAAAATCAGTAAAAAAGCAAAAAAAAAATAAATTTCTATTTTTTATTAAAGTTAAAAAAAAGTAACAATCAAAAAAAATGGAACTTTTTTTTTGATTGTTACTTTTTTTTAACTTTAATAAATCGAATTTTTTTCGTTATCGAAAATAAGCCAAATTACTAAAACAATGAAAAGGAAAAAATTTAAGTTAAAATTTATTTAAAATAATTTTTAAAAAGCTTTTTTATATTATCAAAAAAGGAAATTAAAAAAATGGCCAAAAAAAGTATGATTGAACGTGAAAAAAAACGTCTCAAATTTGTTACAAAGTTTAAACAAAAACGATATGATTTAAAAAAACAAATTAAAAAAGCTGAATTTTTAGAAGAAAAATTAAGTCTTTATGCTAAATTACAAAAACTACCTCGTAATAGTTCCGCGGTTCGTTTGCATAATCGTTGTTTAATTAGTGGAAGACCAAAGGGTTATTATCGCGATTTTGGTTTATCACGCCATGTTTTAAGAGAATTTGGCCATAACTGTTTATTACCTGGATTAACTAAATCTTCTTGGTAATATAGGGTTTATAATCAACCACTCAAACCTTTTTATTTAGGAAATAAAAGCTTTTATTTCCTAAATAAAAAGGTTTGAGTTTTTAATAAAATTTAGTCATTATTTTTAGATTTTTTACACAGTTTTTTAAACAAGGGAATTTTTATTTTGGACAAAAAATACAAAAATTCGAAATTTAATTTGAAACAAAGTCATCTCTTAAGTTTATTTTTTAATTGAAAACTCACCGTTTATTTTAAATCCAAAAAAATAATTGCAACTAGTTAATATAAAAAGACTAAAAGGATAAATAAATAGTCGTGCCTAAAAATATTACCCTTGTAGTTTTTAAGTTCGGACTCATTTACCGGCGCTGGCCAAATCGTCTAACGTCGTCTTTAACGCCCAAAGATTCCATTCTCTCATTAGACTGCAGGCTTTCTACGAAGGAAGTCATTTAAAGCTAAGCAAAGATCTTTTTTCGGACTTTTGCCCTTTGTTTTTTTTACCGTTAGCAAAAGCAATTCCTTCGAACCTTTGCTTTTGCTGCCTTCCAGCGGACCAAAGGCTTGCCGAAGGCTTGCCGCCGTCTGCGAACCCTTCGGAGGAGCCTATTTTGCTCCCCCTTGCTTTTGCGCTTCCCCTTGCTTTTGAGCTGCCCCTTGCTTTTGCTGCCCCTTGCTTTTGCTGCCCCTTGCTTTTGCTGCGGGCAAAAGGGGCAAAATCTTTTCGCAGGCTTAAAGACTGCGGGGGCAAAATCTTTTCGCAGGCTTAAAGACTGCGGGGGCAAAATCTTTTCGCAGGCTTAAAGACTGCGGGGGCAAAAAGCGCAAAAGCGGCAAAAAGGGCAAAAAAGCGATTTTTTTTTGGATCCCACGTGATTAGAAGGTAAACCTTTCCAGTACATGCAAAGAGGCGTTATTTTGCAAGGGAAGGCGCTTATCCCAAATATCGTAAAGTTTAAATTTTAGAATCATTGGTATTTTTGAAAAGTTTCAAACTTGTTTATTTGTTTTCAAATTATTAAATGTTTTGGTTTTAATAATTTAATTTATATTTCTTTCCTTGTTGGAAAAAAAGCCCGAAATACAAGAAGTAGAAAAGAAAAAAGTTTTTTCTTTTCTACTTCTTGTATTTCGGGCTTTCAAAACATAATTATTTTTTGAAACAAATAAACTTCTAGTTAAAATAAAATTTTTTTATATTGATCCAATAGTCAATCTTCTGAGAATTTAGACTAATTTTTTAAACTAACGATTTTATTATGGCTCGTGAAAAATTTGAGAGAAAAAAACAACACGTTAACATCGGAACAATTGGACATGTTGATCACGGAAAAACAACCTTAACTGCAGCAATTACTATGTGTTTACAATCTTTTAGTAAAAATAAAGGCAAACGCTATGATGAAATTGACTCAGCACCTGAAGAAAAAGCGCGTGGTATTACAATTAATACTGCCCATGTTGAATACGAAACAGAAAATCGTCATTATGCTCATGTAGATTGTCCTGGTCATGCTGATTATGTAAAGAATATGATTACAGGCGCGGCTCAAATGGACGGTGCCATTCTTGTTGTATCTGGAGCTGATGGACCAATGCCCCAAACTAAAGAACATTTATTATTAGCAAAACAAGTAGGAGTGCCTACTTTGGTTGTTTTTTTAAATAAAGAAGATCAAGTTGATGATCCTGAGTTATTAGAATTAGTTGAATTAGAAGTTCGTGAAACTTTAGATAAATATGAATATCCTGGAGATGATATTCCAATTATTGCAGGATCTGCTTTATTAGCGTTAGAAGCTTTAATTGAAAACCCTAATGTAAAACCGGGTGAAAATGAGTGGGTTGATAAAATTCTAAAATTAATGCAAAATGTAGATACATATATTCCAACGCCCGTACGAGAAACGGATAAAACGTTTTTAATGGCAGTTGAAGATGTCTTTTCTATTACAGGTCGTGGAACAGTTGCAACGGGTCTTGTTGAACGTGGAACCCTAAAAACGGGTGCTACAGTGGAAATTATTGGATTACGTGATACAACAACAACTACCGTAACAGGATTAGAAATGTTTCAAAAAACTTTAGATGAAACCGTTGCTGGAGACAATGTTGGGGTATTATTACGTGGTGTACAAAAAGATAATATTCAACGTGGTATGGTATTAGCAGCCCCAGGAACTATTAAACCCCATACAAAATTTGAAGCTCAAGTTTATATTTTAACGAAAGAGGAAGGAGGAAGACATACTCCTTTTTTCCCAGGCTATAGACCTCAATTCTATGTTCGTACAACAGATGTTACTGGTAAAATCGAATCTTTTACAGCAGATGATGGGTCTGAAGCTTTAATGGCAACTTCTGGGGATCGTCTAAAAATGGTGGTTGAATTAATTCAGCCCATTGCGGTTGAAAACGGTATGCGATTTGCGATTCGCGAGGGGGGTCGTACTGTAGGAGCAGGAGTAGTTTCAACTATTTTAAAATAATTCGTTTTTTAAATTACTAACCAGCTTTAATTTACTACATCCTTTTTGTCTCACTATCACAAGATTTTGAGTAACTTCGATAAAATAAAAAGGGTTAAACATTAAGTAAAACTAGATCCTTCTTATTTGTTTTGTGTCCATACAAGATTAAAATAATAAAATTGATCTTTTTTATCAATTTTATTATTTTAATCTTGTATGCACACAAAAATTTTTTAGAATTAGATTCCAGAGTAGTAAAAACAACATTGAATTTTGCCGTTTTGCCTTTTATAGCAAAATTTGATGAAAAATTTTTCAAATTACAAAATAAATTACGAAAACTTGATAAAAGGTTTATTTTAAAAATAAAAATTTATTTTTAAAATAAAGGAACAATTAACAAAACATTAAATTTATAAAATGAAATTACATCAAATAGTTAAAAGTATTGAATCCGATTTTTTTAAAAAAGATCTTCCTGTTTTGAATGTAGGAAATATTGTCAATGTCAATGTTTTAATTCAAGAAGCAAATAAAAAAAGACTTCAATCTTATCAAGGAACAATTATTTCTCAGCATCGGGCGGGATTAAATTCGACAATTACGGTTCGTCGAATTTCTAAAGGGGTTGGGGTTGCTCGAATTTTTCCAATCCATTCTCCGGATATTGATTCAATTCAACTAGTTTCCTCAAAATAAAAAGTATTTAAATTTTGAAAAAGAAAATTTTTAAATTATTTTTGATTTTTTTTGAATTAGGTTACAACTTTTTGAATTTTCAAAATGGACTAAAAAATTGGAAAATAAACAGTTTGTCTTCAGCAAAAGCGATTCCTTAGGAGCGAAATTTTTTAATGAAAATAGTTTTAGAGAAATCTTTTAAAATTTTGCCTCAAAAGCCCTCTTTGTTTGTTCCCGTAGTTTTGAAGTTCTACCCCCTTCTCACAGTTTGCGATCGTTAACGATCGCAAACTGTGAGAAGGGGGTAGAAGTTTGTATGAAAGGTAAAGCACGGTGGCTCTTTGATGAAAAAGCCACAACTAATGCAAAGCTTAAAAGTTTTTGAATATATTTTTTCGTGCAAAATAAAAAGTAAAGATTTGTTTTTTTCGAAAGAAGGTTTTATAATATTTATATATGTTAAAGCCTTCTTAACTCAATTGGTAGAGTATCGGTCTTGTAAACCGAAAGTTAGCGGTTCGACTCCGCTAGAAGGCTTAAATAAATTATTTTCATTGTTTTGATTTCATTAGTTTGTAATAGCCTATTTTAATTTTTGTAATTTTAAAATGTTTTTAGGTTTTTAATAGTTGAATTATTCATTCTATTTGTTTTGATGCTTTTCGCAGTCATATTTGGCCTTAAAAGCTACGCGAAAGCTGAATATAAAGCCATTTTACTGCCCTCCGGAGGGCAGCAAAATCTGCTCCTAGATTTTGAGGTCTTTTGGCGGGCAACAAAACCTGCTCCCCCCGAAGTTTGTGAGTTTACGAACAAATTGCTTTCAAAAGAAGCAATTTGTTCGTAAACTCACAAACTTCTCCTCCGGAGCAAAAGTCCGAAGGGTGCGCAGACGTCGGCAAGCCTTCGGCAAGCCTTTGGTCCGCTGGAGGGCAGCAAAAGGAATTCCTTCGGAGGTCAAAAAGAGTAAAAACTAAAACAATACAATTACAAAATTAGTAATGTGTAATATTTAAAATATTGCTTTTTTTCTTTTAAACGATAGAATTTCAATTAAACTTAACTTTTTATTTTTCTAAACCAAATAAAACATTAAATTTAAATATTTCCTTTTTATTTTAGGAAAAATTAAGTTTAAAAAAGAGAAATTTATTTTAAAATATTGAAAAACTTTTTTGTGTCTTTTGTTTCTTTTGTATCTTTTGGTTATTCGAATATTAGGTTTTCGTCTTAACCTTTTTCGTTGTTACCCCTTTAAGGCAAGGGGCTTTTGAGATTATTTTTGCCAAAAAAATTTAGAGAAAAATTTGACTCTAAAAAAAAATATGTTATAATATACCAACCCTCAATTTAACAATATTAAAAAAATAAAACCGTGTTAGAGCTTTCATCGGCAGCAGCAACAAGTTTTTTTAAAGAGGTAAAATTGAGGGCCTCTAGCAATTTTTAGAATAAATTTAAAGAATAAATTGGAGATATAGCCAAGTGGTAAGGCGGAGGTTTGCAAAACCTTTACCCCCAGTTCGAATCTGGGTTTCTCCTTTCATTTAAAATAACGAACACTCTTTTTATACAACTTTTTTTTTAAATCTTGTTTAATATGTTTAAAGAGATTTGAATTCGACTTTTTTTAATAAAATAAAAAAAAAAGACCTGTTGCGAATTAGACTCTGAAGGACTTTAAGACCATTGCTTTGAGTGGTCTTTGTTTTTTTATTCTGCTTTTACAGTTAATTTTACTATCGTGATAAAAGTCGACGCACAAACGACTTTAAGTAATTTTGAAAGTTGGACCGAGCTGGATTTGAACCAGCGTAAGTAAAAACTAATGGATTTACAATCCACCCCCTTTAACCACTCGGGCATCGATCCTTAAGAATTTTTTTTGAGTTGTTTATTAATTGTCGGAAATTAATGAGTTAATATAGATTAATTGATTAATATATATTATATTGAAATTGTGAAAAATGTCAAATTTTTTATTTTTAAGTTATCTTTTTGAGAAATTAGACTTTAAAGGTTTTAAAAATGTTTTCTCAAAAAGATAGCTTAAAAAAAATTTTATTTAGCTAATGATTGCCAACTCATTTGGACATCATCTAAAATTACTGAACTATTGTAAATTTCTAAAATGATTACTAAAAATACTGCAAATAGAGCCATAAAAACCCCCATTAACGTTGCAGTTCCCCATCCGGGAGCTACTTTACCGTATTCTGAGTTTAAAGGGCGTAATAAAGTACCTAATGCTGTAGTCATACCTAGATCGTCTGTTGATTTAGAAGTTTTTGTTGCCATAAAAATATGTATTTCTTTTTACTTTCTGTAATAATGAAACCTTTTATCGAAGTTACTAACTGCAAAAATTTCGAGTTAAGGAAATTTAAAGTTAAATAAATCTTTTAATTTATAAATTGATAACTTTTGCTTTATTACCAAAAAGCAAGTCAAAAGTTAAAAAAAAGAAATTCACAATCGTTTTGATTTATTTTTTTTAATTTAAATAAAATTTATTCTAAGTTAATTTGGGATAAATTATTTTTTTGTGAAAAATAAGCTTCTATTTTTTATTTGCTTAAAAAACAAAAAGAACACCTTTTCAAACTTTATCCTTTTTTAGTCTTCCCCTACCGCTTTTAAGCGTGATTAAAAACTCCTAACACTAGGTCGTTTGTCAAAGCAACCTTTTGACAATCAAACATGTTCTGTAATGATCGCCAATTGCAAAAAGAATCAAATCTTGTTTTTTACCTTGTTTATTCGAAGTAAGGGAAGAAATAGAGCTAATCAAATGGGAGATAAAATTAAAAATGATTTTTTTTTCATTTTTTTTTTAATTATTGTTAATAAAGGTTAACCAGGATATTCAAATAAACGGTTAAAAGAAAAATTTATTTGGTTGTAATATTATTTAGTCTTCATGTTCTTCAAAAGGATCACGAAGTTGCTTTGATGGGGGTCCAAACCCGACATAAAGAGAATAAGCGGTAATACTTAAAAGTAAACACCAAACAAAAAGGCTAAAGAAAAAAGCAGGACTTTCCATAATTTAATTTTTTTAATAAATTTTTTATCTTACTGAAAAAAGCAGAGTTATAAAAGGTTAAAATAATTTTTTCTCTGTTTTTTAAAAAAGTTGATTTTATTTTCCTAGAATTAAAAATAAAATCAAAGGTTATTATGTTTGAATGTACGAACGAACTATTCGTTTTCCAAATTGACAGTTCGTTTAAGTTAGCTTTATTTCAGGGCCTAACTATTAAATAATTTTTAACAATTTTATCTACCTTGAAACCTTCTAGAAGGTTTCAAGGTAGATAAAATTGTTAAAAATTATTTAATAATACGAGGCGGTTCTCTGAAAAAAATAGAAAAGAAAATGATACCTAATGTCCCTACTAATAAAAAAGTATAAACTAAAGCTTCCATAAGATAGAATAAAAATGTTTAAAATGATATATAGCCCATTCTTTTTAAAAATTATTTTTCACCCTAAAATTTGGTATTGAAAATTTTTTACCGTGGCCCGCAGCTTTGGAGCGTAGAGACAAAGTTTTCTGTAATATTTAAAATTTGCAAAAATATTTCTTCGACTTCCAAAGTAAAAAGAAGTAATAACTAAATTTTAAGTTTTTTCAAAAAAGTCAATTTTTTGAATTTATTAAAGAAAAAATATAGTTTTTTTCTTTTTATTTAAAAAGATTAAAATGGGAAAACAAGTTTTTTACTTTTGACACAATTTCCAATAATAGGAGTATCTAAAGTAAAAAGGAAGAGGGTTTTCAGGAAAAATAATTTTTTTTTATTTAACCTTTTGTTTTCAAAACAACTTTTGTTTGTACCCTTACAAATCTTTTTTTGATTCATTTTTGTCTTTACTTAAAGGTAAAGTTTAAAATGTTTTTTAAATTACATCGTTCCATGAAAAAAAAGTTAAGCTTTGGTTAAAAAAAAAGGAGAATTCGTTACGAAAATGCTAAAATTAAACAGATTGACGACGAGTTGAATCATCACCAAGTTTTAAGAAAGCACCAAATTCGATTTGTTCATCAATACCTTCATCAATACCTGCAAATACATCACGGAAAATAGTACGAGCACCGTGCCAAATATGACCGAAGAAGAATAATAAAGCAAAAGATAAGTGTCCGAATGTGCAGCGATCTCTAAGTTTCTTTAGAGACTGGACTATGTCATAATCTTCTAACTTTTCGCTTTTCCTTAAAGCAGTCTGCAAATGTAAATGAGCATATTTTGCTGCTAGCGTAGCACCAAAGACTTGCCCTTTTGAGGGCAAAAGACCAAAGTTTGTAAATGAGAGAGCGTATTTCGACGCGTCTTAGTTTTGATACAAATCTTTTTTCCCTGACGCTAGATCTGCTTTTTGGGGGGAAAGCTGATTGCGGTTCCTTAGAATGCAAAACTTGTCACTCTGCTCTTGCTTGAAAAACTGCAATAAAAGCGACTAAACAATTTTTGTTAGAAGATTTCGGGCGCTAAATCTGGTAATTAAGGGGACTCGACGGTTATTCTTTTTAAAAAAGATCCGCACCCCTCCAGTAGTCTCTGAACCTTCAACCCCTGTAGAGGTTGCTTGGCTGCAAATTGCCGTATCGACTTGTTAGATTTTGATTAACCACAAACTCCAACCGTAAATTTGTTTGCGTGTTCCATAAAGTATTTTATTCAAAGAGGATTTATCCCTTTTTTTATTTAAATCAAGGGTTTGAGATTGAAGAATATTTACTAAATTCGAAATAGAGTTTTGAGGCTTTATGGTTTTAAAAAAAAAAGTTTCGTTCGTTTTATATAACCAAATCATTTCTTTTGAAAGAATCTTTTTTAAAAAAACGCTTTGGCAAATGCCGACTTGTGAGCGGGCAGCAAATTGTTTGGGAGTGTTTTTTAAACCACTTACTTTCCCACCTTTTTTTCCTTGTTTTCTTTGCCATTCACTATTCTAAAAATTAATTCCTAATTTTTGACTTTTTTCTACCCCAAGTAAAGCTCTATCACGTGTCGAGATTTTTTGATTCTTACGCATACAATAGCAAACCCAACCTCCTCTTTCTCCGTATGCCAAAAAACGATAAAAATGAGCCAACATATGGTTATACGAACAGCAAATAACGACTTCACTAGACAAAGCCCCTCCAGCATGTTTGGGTACAATATGATGTTTTTCAAGATTATTGTTTAAATCAAGGTTTTCAGTATACTCTATGCTTTTTAAATAGTCTATGAACTGCTTATAAATATCGGTTGCGTTATTTTCCATTATACTTTAATCAATTCTATATATTTATAATAAATTTTAAGTCGACTTAGGTTTCTTGCAATTCACCCGATTTTCTATAAACTTTCTAGTTTAAAGGGTCAACAAATTTAACCATCCACGTGGACTACTTCTGAAAACACCGTCCGATTGTAAAGTTGAACGATCAAATTCAAAAATTTCACCTAATTGAGCTCGTCGAGCATATTTTTTAACAGTAGTAGGATTATTAAATGATACACCATCAAGTTCTCCACCAAAGAAAGTAACAGAAACACCTACTTGTTCAATACTATATTTAGATTCTGCTCTACGGAAAGGTACATCGGCGCGTACAACACCATCTTTATCTAATAAAATAACAGGGAATGTCTCAAAGAAAGTTGGCATACGACGAACAAATAATTCGTTTCCATCTTTATCTTTAAAAACAGCGTGGCCTCAGTAACCTTTAAATTTCTTTAAAGACTGGACTATATCATCATCCTCAAAATTTTTTTGAAAAAACTTTACCTAACTTTTCTTAGCAGAAAAGCAAAAGCGGTAAAGTATGGGCTCAAAAAACAATCCTCTTTAGATTTAAAATGAGGTTATGGGATGGCGGACGCTCTAGCTGGTTATTAAGAGGACTTTACCTCCCCAGTAGTCTCTGAACCTTCTATTTCTGTAGAAATAGCTTGGCTGCGGATTGCCATATATTTTCATTACTTGGTTTTCGTTTTCCCTAAAATTTAAAGTTAGGGGGTAAATTTTTTATTGAAAAAATTCTAGAGGTAAATGGTGTCTTTTTTTTATTTTAAAAGTTAAAACAACTCCCAATTGATTTCAATAGCTATTAATTGCCAGTTATGATAAACTTTTTGTTGTCCACGAGCTATTTTAGCAAATGAACTTATATCTTTTATTTGAACCGGGCTGATTGAATTTAAAAGAAAAACCAAATCGGTAAAAGTTTCTTGGGGAGGCATTTGAATTTCAAAACAATTGTTTTTTTTTATGAAAACAAAGGGTTCAAAGGTTTGGATAGTGTAATCATTGACGAGTTTGTCTGACCCATTAAAATATTGCCAGTAAGTTATCCGTTTTAAAGTTTCCCGCATGATTTCTCCTGGTCGGTTTGAAAGAGCGTTTTGTCTTCCGGATTTCTGACCACCTTTTTTTTCTTGCTTTGCTTGCTACTTCGAATCCCAAAAAAGGTTTCCCACTAATTTGTTTTTTTCAACCGCTAAGAGAGCTCTTTCCGAAGACCCTATTTTTTGATTGGCCCTCATTGTAAAAGCTACAAAATCTCCTTTTTGCTTATAGACTAAATATCTATAGTAATGGGCAAGGGCATGATTTCTCGCGGTGCACAAAATAACGGGTCCTTCTTTGAAGCCTCCCTGATGAAAAGGAATGATATGATGTCTTTCCAAATTTCGATGGTTTGTTTTTTTTAATAGGTGTTTTTCTTCTTTTTTTAAATAGTTTATAAAGTCAACATAAATGTTCATTTTTTTTTCAAGGTTTGGGTCCGCCGTTTTGATAGTCTAAAGCAATAAAAGATATTTTTGCCCCCTTGCTTTTGCTGCGGGCAAAAGGTAAATTGCCAAATTTTTCCTAACTCGGAACTGTTGAGCGAACTTATTTATTTTTATAAATAACGCAAGTAATTCGAATACTTAGGTTTCCCGCAATTCATCCGCTTTGCGACTTGCCTTACGGCAAAGAAGGGTCAATTATTTAACCAGCCAACTGCAATACCATCTCCACTATTCATAGCACCTGTACGGAATAAACCACCTTTAGCTGGGTTATTTCCAATATAGTCATAAAAAGCTAGTTTCTCAGGAATTTGAGACCAAGCTTCTTGTAATGATTTACCTTCTGAAAGACTAGTTTGAACTCGTTTATCAATTTCTTGTTGGAAGAATCCTAAATCCCATTGGTAACGAGTTGGACCAAATAATTCAATTGGAGTTGTAGCTGAACCGTACCAAGCTGTTCCAGCAACAACAAAGGCCGCCCAAAATACAGCAGCGATTGAACTTGAAAGGACAGTTTCGACGTTTCCCATACGAAGGCCATTATATAAACGTTGAGGTGGACGTACACATAAGTGAAATAAGCCAGCTAAAATGCCTAAAATACCAGCAGCAATATGGTGAGATGCGACACCACCTGGGTTGTACGGATCAAACCCGTCTGGTCCCCATGAAGGAGCTACTGGTTGAACACTACCTGTTAATCCGTAAGGATCCGACACCCAAATTCCGGGCATTGTTGTTAAATAAATTCGCGACATTTATCTTGAGTTTTAACCTAAACTTAGGTAATTTTCTCAACTTTAAATTTCTTTAAAGATCAGACTATATCTTTATACAATCGTCGTTTTATTCCAAACGGTCGATTGAATATCTACTGTTTCAGGTTAGCGATTTCAACCTTACTCCCTATCGGGATAGTCGTTAGACCTATGTTTTTGTACCATTTGCCAATGTTTCCACTTTAAACTTTTGGAACGGCATCTTTCTCTTACTTGATTATCCGATCTTGCTAAATTATTGGCAACAACTTCTTGTGTAGATGAATAGCGTACCTCATTAACGATAAAATTGTATTTACCTAGTGAAACCGGTTTTTTACTTAACCGACTACATATTAAATCTTCACTATTGTTTAATCGCCGCATAATTGTTGCTTTTGAAATCTTTGTTGCCCTTTCAGCTTCTCGAATGGTAGAATAGCTTTTTTTATCCATTAAAATTTGTTGCCCCAATACAGGCCTCTTTTTTTCAAATCGTGAAGAAGGTAAAACATTATAAAGTTTATTTGGAGGCTGCTGAGCTATAAGTTGTTTTTCTAATTGAAGGCGTTTTTGTAAATGATTTTCAAAAACAAGAATTGTAAATTCAAAGAAAGCGTTGCCGTATTTCTTGAAATCTTGTTGTAATTCTAAACACTCATGCGTCTGGGCTTTGAGAAGAGTCCAATGTCGTGCAGATCGTTCAAGAAAAGATGCCGAAGAGCCAATATAAACTTTGTTATTTTGCAAGCACTTAATGCAATAAACTCCGCCTTTAGCAAAGTCAAATAAATTGTGGGTTTTTAAAAACATAGCAAAAAAAGGTACAAAAATTTTGGTACGGGATTGTCATATTTAACTATATTAAGCTAAACTTAGAGGTTCCCCGTTTAAGTAGATTTTCATTCATCGATTTCTCAATGAAGCAGCCAAGAATAAACCGAATAGTCCAGTTACGTGAAAAGCTCCAAAACCAAAACAAAGTAATCCTGATAAAAAGAGGTGGATACCAAAAATTTTCGGTAAATCTAAAGCAGGATTTCCTGTACGAGGATCACGGAATAATTCTAAATCCCAGTTAACCCAATGCCAAATAGCTGCTAAAAATAAAGCACCAGATAATACAATATGTGAAACAGCTACCCCTTCGTAGCTCCAAATACCAGCATTTGTTGCAGTTTCACCGCTAATTGTCCATCCACCCCATGATTGACTAATCCCTAAACGAGTCATAAAAGGTAATACAAACATACCTTGTCTCCACATAGGGTTTAAAACCGGATCAGAAGGATCAAAAACGGCAAGCTCGTAGAAAGCCATTGAACCAGCCCAGCCCGAAACTAAAGCTGTGTGCATTAAGTGAACTGCGATTAAACGGCCCGGATCATTTAAAACGACCGTGTGTACGCGATACCAAGGTAAACCCATAATATAAAAATATCTAATTTATTGTTTTACTTTCTTTCTAGTTTTTGAATCGCTTTTATTATTGCTTATTTTTTTTAGTATAAAATAAAAAAACTTTTTTTTCTTCTATTATAATTAAAAAAATAAAAAAACCAAGTTTTTTTTCTAAAACAGTTCAAATTGCACCCCTTGCCGAAGGCTTGCCGCACTTTTCCCCCCATAGTCTTTGAGCCTGCGAAAAGATTGCTTTTGCTGCCCCTTCCAAGGTTATTCCTTCGAATATCGATCAGAGCGGCGATTTCTTCAGAAAGCGCTTCATCACTTTGTTTGTACCCCTTGTGGTCTTTCTTTAACCTTTCTCGATAAACGTCGAACATTCTTTCTTCATCTTTGTTCAAAAATTGGAGACTCCACGAGGATGCTTAAGGTTGAGGATTTTGAGTTGCGGAATTCGAGGATGTTCTAAATGTTTGATTTCTACTGTTTTTGTAAAACGGTGAGCAAAAATTTATAAAAAAACAAAAAACGAAATAATTTTTTTTAATTGGCATTTTTCCTGGTCATATAGCCATTTTTTTAGTTTACACTTATTTATTTTGCAAAAAGACTTCTGTCTTAAAAACCTAAAAAATTTCAACTAACTTTAGAAGAAAAAAATTCTCTATAATAGGGAAGTTTAACAACAAAAGTAAACTATAATTAACTAATTTTCAACTTGAATAAAAAATTTTGTTCTAAGGTTTCTAAAAAATAGCAAGAAAGTAAAAAAAAATGGATTTTAAATAAAATAAAATCAATATCAAAATACTTGGTACCATCATTCAATTATAATAAAGTTTAACTAAAATAAAAAAATTTAAAAGAAAGTAAAAAAAAATATTCCTAGAAGTATTGTTAAAAAAAAGGGCTGTTTATGGTTAGTAAGCATTACTAAGCTCTTAAAAAGGCTTCCTTTTCTTAAATAAACGATTTTATAAGGCTAAAAATTTAATATTTAAACGACTTTTGCTTAAAATAAGAAAAATTAAAAAAAGTCTTAGTCCGAAAGGTATGATTCTAATTGCGACGGTGAATCTTTTCAATTTTTTAACTCAAAAATTTTGAGTCTTGAAGAAATACAAATTTTTTCAACCTTGGTCGTTTTTAAAAAATTTAAATACATTAACTTTTTGATTTAAAAAATTTGCTTTTTTTATTTTTTTAATTATAATATCTGTATATGTATAAAATATTTATAAAAAAGTTTAAAAATACAAACTTTTTTATAAATATTTTATACATATACAGATATTATAATTAAAAAAACGCATTCAAAAAAAATGTATTAACCCATTAATCTTATGCATTGCATTTTTTTGTTTTGCGATATTTCAATTTAACCATGAAAGAAAGTAAAACTAACTATTTAAACTAAAATTTCAATTATGCTTGGAAGTTTACTAAAAAAAGCACCCAAAATACCAAATTATTCCTCAACTGACGCTTCACCACCCCTTCCGCCAATCGGAGGAGGGGTAATGATTGCTGGAGACAGTGGGGAGCCCCAAAAAAATCTACAGCCTCTTTATGCAAGATATGACCGTGATAGAGAACAAAAAACGGCCGATGGCAAAGAATTTCGAACTAAAATTAAAACTGCAGAACAGGAAGTTGAAAAAAATACACTCCCCCCTAGTTCAGAAACTTTAAACTCTGACGAGGATACTTCTTTTGTAACAGCGAATGAAGATTCGGCCAATTTGGACGATTTCAAAGATTTGCCTGAAGAAACGGCTGACGTTTCTGAAGACGGAAGCGAAGATTCTTCTTCAGGCAATATTTCCGCCATGGCAGGTGTTTCCCTTTATAAGCTAGGTTGTATGATTTATAACAACCGAGAGTCTATTTTTCAAGCCTATGAACAAGTTTCTCAGAACGCCTATTCTTGGGCATCTGTCGACTATTTTTCAAAAGAAACTTTTTGGGCCGAGTAAACCCCGACTTTTAAAAAGGGTTACTAGTAAATCCAAGAATCTTGAGAGTGAATCGAAACAAGATTCTTGGATTTACTAGTAACCCTTTTCCTTTTGCAAAAGGTTGATTGAAAAAATAAAAACAATATCAAAATACTCGGTAACAAAATATGAAAAATCTTTTTAATTTAATGCTATTTTAAATTAGAATACGTCTTAACTAGAATAAAACAAAAATATGAGAGTATCATTAGCAAAAAGTGTAGAAAATTTTAAAATCTGTCAAGAAGCGTTAAAGAATCTGCCCCTAATATTGGATCAACGTAATTGCCCGGCATATCTTCCTAAAAAAAATCAAACCTACTTTCTAAAAAAAAAAGCCAAAAACGAAGAAAAAGACACGGACTTTAAGGGTTTTGCAAACAATGAAGAGCACAAAAAAAAGCTGAGAATATATTCATCCCCAGAAGTACAACTCCAAATGATAGCGAAGGTGTGTCTCTTAATTCTTCGGGAGAAGGAAAAAAAGCGAGTTCAACTGCTATCTCGTTATTGGGTGGAGTCTTATTATATAAACTCTGATGTTTGCGTTCACAACCAAAAACTTCACACTGAAGAGTATTATTTAAATCGTTCGAAAAACAATGTTCGCAAGAGACCTGGAAAAGCTATGACTATGGATGAAATTATTGCTTTAGGGCTGGATAGGAATAGGGACTGGACCTGGACGCTTTAAAAAACCACTCTTTTATATCTATTCAACCCCGAGATTTTTGGGTAATTAAACTGTGGTAATGGAAATCCCTTTTTATATTCGTTTTTTAACTTTTGGTAATTTTTGGGTTTTCAACTGAGTGCTGAAAAATGAAAGTAGAATAAACAAATGAAAATAAATTAAGGTAGTTTTGGAAACCGGGAATTTTTTATGAAAAAATGGGCTTAAAAAATTAGTTTAAAAACGACAAAAATATGATAGTATCATTAGCAAAAACTGTAGAAAAATTAGTAGATAGGTCTCCGCAAAAGGATTCGCGTCCATCGCCAACTTATTCGAAAAATGTCTTACTAGCTGGGAATGCGAAAACCCTTCCGCAAAGAACGAAAATAGAAAACACCCAACAAGAGGTTGATAATACAATCTGCCCCTGAAACGATACATCTAACGGTGAAATTCAGCCTGATGATTCTTCGGAAAATAACGGAAAAGCGCCTTCGGCGAATCGCACAATCATTAGACGTGTCGGATTATATCAACTCGGCTGCTTGCTCTATGCAAATCGAAGATTATTATTTTAATGGTTTGCGAGTTTTTAAAAACACCAATTCTTGTCGTCTGCGATATATAAGTACTGCTGATAGAATGGAGTTGAGGTTGAGTCCTGATAGCAATTGGGAGTGGATTGAGTAGCGATAGAGAATGGGTTTATATCGAGGAGTAAACCAATGTCGGCCGAAAAGAAATCCAGTTTTAATTGTTTTAAAACCTTTTTTCTTTTTAGGTTAACAGTTCCTTACAAACAAAACAAAACACAAGTTCTGTGACGTAGTTGAGATTATTTCTCTAACTTCTGATTCCGAACTAGCCTTGTCTATGTTTGGAGATCTCGAGCTGGCGAAAGAGACCCTAACGAGTGTACTAACACTGGTAATGCTTCTCCTGATTAGACAAAATATTAAATTTGAAGGAGTAAAAGACCTTATTGTTGCTTTTCCTGATCTCGAGAAAGGGAAATTGAAAAATTTATCTCAACAAAAATTAGACTTTACACAAGAAACTTTGTACCTTTATATGTAAGTGCAAAAAGCTTTCTCTTTCGTTACTCGAGTGTGCACTCCTTCTTGCTAATCTTGATCTTGATGCTCCTGAGAGATTGCAAAAGATCTCTCAACAAGCAAGAAAGGTAAAAGAGAAGGAAGAATACAAAGTTTTTCAGACGAAAGAAGAAGTTTTACCTCTATCTAGGAAGCAAAGGTTGCAAATACAAGATAAGTTGAAGAAGAAGCTGCAGGAGAAATGTGGTTTAATTAATGAAATCTAGTCGATCTCTGTAGCATACTTTCCTTCTGTAATTTCTTACAGAACTTCCATTCTAGAAAGGGAGGCAGAGAAAACGAATCGAAATTAACATCTAAGCCCAATATGTCGAGACCGAATAGCACAAGCTTTTACGTAACTTGTGCCCTCAAAGGGCAAAAGCAAGGGGGTAAAAGTTTTAAATTTTTTTTTCTGAAATTGACAATTTTAGATTCTATATCTTTTATATTTTTTATTTAATAAATCAATAAATCAGTAGTGTTCCTTTAATAAATCATGAGGGAGTATGAAACTAAAATTAAAAAAAAAAATTTAGCTTATTTTATCAACAAATTATGAGAATTTAAAACATGCTCTTGTGAAACTATTGCAAAACCCGATTTAGAACAAAAAAGAGATATTATAGAGTTGTTGTCAACTGCTTTATTCAGAAAAGGTGTTGAATAGAAGAAATTGTTGAAAACGAAGAAGAAAATGCTTTTAAAAAAATAGACGCCGAACTTTATTCGGATGTGGCACAGGTGTTTAATAAAAAATAATTTTTTTCAATCTTTTATTTACGGAAAATCTGCTCACTTTCACCTGGCGGTGAAAGCAAGGGTCCGAAGGGTTCGCAGATCCTTTGCCGCAGTCTGCGAACATCTGTGAGCAGATTTTCCGGAAGGAAAAGTGCGGCATGGGGGCCGCAAAACCGTCATGTTTCAGGAAAAACAAATTATAAAACTAGCTTTTTTTAGAATCGCCTAAATTAAAAACAACCTAGAAAAAAAAATTCTTTTGTGGTTTATCCATGTATTTAAGACAAAAATTTGAAAGACTCTAAACTTTTTTGATAAATAGGCGTTTAATGTTTTTAGATTGGTATGTGCTGCCGTGGCAAAAGCATTCGTTTTGTTTTGCCTTTAAAACTGCGACACTATTGATTTTAAGATTTATTTTTCCTTGCTTTTGCTGCTGTCCAAAAGGTTTTTGCTGCCCGCAAAAGAAAGATTTTGCCCCTGAAGTGATGTTCGCGGACTGCGACAACTGCAACCATACAGTGGGATTGATTGACGAAGGAGAAGGAAGGGAAGGGTGGGTTTAAAATTAAGAAAATTGAGCTTTCTTTGCATTTACAAGGTTAAAATTCCATTTTTTTTGAAAAATGGAATCTTTTTAGCTTTCCCTAACGGAAAAGCAAAGAATCAAGCAAGCGAAGCTATAATAAAACCTTCAATTTCTTCCAAAAGTCGGTTTTTTTCGAAACAAATGTCACTGCAGATGAATACCGTGAATCAATAAATTGTCCTTTTTTTTCGCTTTAAAAAAAAATTGACGTTAGGTAAAAAAAGAATAAAATATATTAAAAAAGCTAAAAAAAAGTTCCGTATTTTCTTTTTTTTTAGCTTTTTTTAATAAAAAAAAAAAAAAAATTCCCGTATTTTCTTTTTTTTTTAAGCAATCCTTACTTAAAAGCAAGGGAATAAAAACGTGAAGAATTGATTTAATTCATTTAAAAAATGAAGTAATAGGCGAGTTAAGTTTATTTCTTTAAGAATCTTCGATTAATAGATTTTGCTTTTGAAAAGACACGTTTTTTTATTTTAAAAAAAAGAAAAAGATAATACAACTGAAGGATAACTACGATGACTAATAATTATATAAGACGACCTTTTATTCCACTTTTTAAAAGCTGTAAAAGAAAAAGTGGCCCGCAAATAGAAACAAAAACTGGAACTTGTGTCCCTAATACTAAAATAAATTGTTTCATAGATTTGGAAAGACGAGGATTGTCTTCTATGGACAATTTAATTATCCCTAGTTCAAAAGAAGCTCAGGAAAAACGCTCTGAAATCCCAAGTACGACCAATCAAAACGGAAGCGGGTTAACTAAAATCGATCTAATTTCGTTTAATGATTTAAAAAAAATGTTAGATTTAATTGAAGGCGATTCTTACCTTAAATCCCGAAAAAAAGTGGCTTTAATTTTATTATTTTTTACAGATATAAGACTTCCTCTATTAACTAGATTAACACCCGATATTTTATTTAACTGGTTAGTTCGTGAAATCGACAACTTTAGTGAACGAGTTAAATTCTATCCTCAAATAAAAAAAATTTTTTCTGAATATAAAGAGAGTATTTGTCAAGCTAACTTAAAAGAAAAAAATACTGCCGGTTTAGAGTTAAATATAGAGCAAAGCGACTTCATTTATCTCCAACTTACTCAACGTTTTAATGAAGCCTATCTTACTACAGTGGAGGAGCAAGAGTTCTTCATAGAAAACTTCTATCATTTTACTGTTTTGCTAAAAGACAAAACACTTACTCTGCCTATTTTTACGACAAATCGGATTAAAGATAAGCCGATTTCTTCCGTAGCCCTGACTAAAGATTTAAAAAATGTTTTCCAAAAAACGTCAAAAATACTAAATAAATCGATTAAACTTGCTAGTTTTATAAATGCATATCAAAATGAAAAACTGAAACTGGTTAAAGCTACTCTTCCAAAATTGAAACCTGATTTTCGGGAAGATGATTTTCGGGGTGACTTAGAAGAGGCTATAAACCCTTATTTACCGAACAAGTTGCATACTGATGGCCCTAATGTACTGGAAATAGTAGAAATTTTTGACAAATATTATAATAAGCCTCAGATAAGCGAAATAATGGCGGCACTGAGCCTGTTTGTTATCAATCCTTCTTATATTAGTTTCCTAAGACGCGGAATACGGCACTGAGTCTGTTTGTTATCAACCCTTCTTATATTAGTTTCCTAAGACGCGGAATACATTAAAAAAATTTAAAGAATATATAGTTATGGCTAATTATCCATAGTTCAATTTCAAATCAGCCCCCATCCACCCTTGTTCTAATATAGGTGTTTAAAATTTATTATGAGCCCAGTAGGATTCGAACCTACATTAGAAACTTAGAAGATTTCGGTCCTATCCATTAGACGATGAGCCCTTTTTTAAAAAATTAGGTAAGTTAGAGCCGTAGCTAGTTAAAGACACCTCAACCGATCGCAAGTTTGCTTTCCATGCAAATTTCGAGGAAGGGTTTAATAAAATAAGAACTAGCAAAAATTTTTAGTGTATTTTTTTATTAAATTTTTTTTAACTTTAGTATTTTAATAAAAAAAGAAAAATTTTTCAACAACCTTTTTTGAAAAATTTTGAACTTTTTATAAATTAAGTTTTTGAAAACTTAATTTATAAAAAGTTCAAAATTTTAATCTACACCCCTTTTTGATTTTTTCCTTTTTTTATTGTATTTTTATTTTTAGAAAATAACTTTTAAAATTTTTGCGCTTCTTTTCATTCTTTTACTATCGATATTCTTTTACCGCAGCGTTGTCGCTCAAATGGCGACAAAGTTTTTATTTTGATTTTAAACTTAGATCAACAAATCAAAAATGAAATTTTTTAGAGTATAAATAAAAGGATATGATAACTTTCAGTGTAAATTTTAGATAAAATTTTTCCAACCAATCTTTATTTTATAACTTTTTTCCATTTTCCAAAAAGTTGACAAATAAAGAAAATTCTAAATAAACAAAAAATAAGTTTTTATTTAAATGAATAAATAAAAACAAAGTTAAAAGTAAGAAATTGGGTTTCTAATGCCTTTTAAGAATCCAATACAATTTGGATTCAAAATTCTGCATCCCGTTATCTGCTTCCGCAGCTTTGCATTTTATGCAAAGTTTTGTTCAGCGAGATTTTTTCTAACGAAGAAAGCGGACTTTTCTTACTGTTGCCCGAAGTTTGTGAGTTTACGAACAAATTGCTTTGCACCTCAAAAGAAGAGCAAAAGATGCTCCCCTTGCTTTTGCCCTTTGAGGGCAAAAGTCCGACGGTTCCTTCTTTTTTTCCCTAAAAAAAACGAAGGAATTCCTTTGGTCCTTCGAAACAAAATGAATTCCTTTGGCTCGAAAGTCGGGGAAAAGTCGGAGAACTTCGTCAACTGTGGCTTCCAAAGCAAGCGGAAAACTGTGACAAGTGTCAGAAAAGCAAATACTGCGGCTCTTCCTTCAGAGGTAAAGGCTAATGGACCGAGTACGTGGTGAAACAGAATTTATTATTTTTTGGGAGTTAATATCAAATAAAAAAGGAGGTAAAATTCAATGACTCGAATAAAGCGTGGATTTGTTGCACGTAAAAGGCGTAAAAAAGTATTAAATCTTACGAAAGGTTTTCGCGGTAGTTCATCGGTTTTATTTCGTCCCGCAAACCAAAGAAAAATGAAAGCTTTACGCTTTTCATACCGTGATCGTCGCCAAAGAAAGCGTGATTTAAGAAGCTTGTGGATTACTCGAATTAATTCCGCATCAAGACTTTATAATTTAAATTACAGTCAATTTGTTTATAAATTAAAACAATTAAATATCCATATTAATCGAAAATGGCTAGCTCAACTAGCAATTCGCGATTATAAAGTGTTTGACGAATTAATTAAAACGGTTTTTTAACCGTTCTGTGATTTTTTAATTTATTAATTTTTAAAAAGTCAATTATTGGTTTTAAAAATCGATTAATTTCCAATGGAATTAAAAAAAAGGACCTTCTAAAAAACGAATTTTTATCAAAATATGAGAAAATATAACCCAAGAAAAATAAAAAATAAAGTTAACATTCCAATCGTTTTACATAAAGCAAATAGTACCATTCCATTTGTTCAAGGAACGGTTGATTATAAAAATGTAGCTTTATTACGAAAATATATTAGTGCCGAAGGTAAGATATTATCTCGTCGATTAACTCGATTAACTTCAAAACAACAACGTCACATTTCAACTGCTATTAAAACAGCTCGAATCGCAGGGCTTTTACCATTTATTAATCAATAAAAGCAAAAACACTATTATTAGTTACGTAAAATACAAAAATAAAAATAGAGATCTTCTATTTTTCGGTTTAAAAAAATAAAAACTTTTCAAAAGAATTTTAAATTCTGTCTTTATCAGAATTAAGGATTGACTAGTAAAGTTTTTTTATTTTTTTCTATGAAAATTTTTTACTGGGGCATTAAAGGTCCAAAGATTTTTCTGGGGCATTAAAGTTCCAAAGATTGTTAAAAATTTTCAAAAACTTTGTCGCCTTTTGGCCGCTTTTGCCAGTCGCAAACCAAAAAACCGACAAAGTTTTTTTGTTTTGCTTATTCGCAGACTGTGACCTTTGTCTTACTTATTCTCAGCAAGGTAAAAAACCATAAAATGATTATTTCCTTTCTTTTAATGCAGTCTTACTAGCAAATAAAACTTTGCATAAAAGGCAAAGCTGCGGGAAAGGGAAGAATAAATTTGATACCGTCTGTTTGAAAACGAGAGCAAAAACTTTGTCTCCGAAGGAACGCTCCAAAGCTGCGGGAAAAACTTTGGACTCCAAAGCGGGGGTCTTTGAGGTGAAAGCTTAGGACGTCAAGGAAAAGCGTAAAAGTAACCGTTAAAAAGTTTATTTTTATATTTGTTTCTATGATTTGAAACAAAATCTTTAGAGTAGAACTTGTTTTCGCTTGTTTTAATTTTAGGCCCAGTTATACAAAACTCAATCTAAAACTCTGCAAGCTTTTCCGAAATAAAAGATTTTGATAGCAATTTTTTTTTAGAAACAAAGCTAAACTGTTATCTTCAAATTAAATTTATTTGTAGGTTTTGATTTTGGTCTCTTTTGATATCATTAAAAGAAAGGGTTACCATTTAAAAAATACCTAAATGAAAAAATATTTTTAAGATAAATTGTAAGAAATTTGATAAAAACTTAAAAAAAAATTGAACAAACTATTTTTAATAAAGTGAAAAACAGTAAAAGTAGACATTGGATTCTAATTTAAAACATACTACTTAAAAAAAACTAAAAAAGGATTTAACTATGAGTAAATATCGAGGACCTCGTTTAAGACTAGTAAGGAAATTAGGGAAATTACCTGGATTAACAAGTAAAATTTCTAAAAAGACGAATACCCCAGGTGAACATGGACAACCACAAAATAAATTATTAAAAAATAGGTCGCCTTATGGATTAAGATTATTAGAAAAACAAAAATTAAGATTTAATTATAATATTACAGAGCGTCAATTATTAAGATATGTAAAACAAGCTAAAAATTTAACCGGTTCTACAGGAGAAATTTTATTAGCAATTTTAGAGATGCGTTTAGATAATATTGTTTATCGATTAGGAATGGCGCCCACTATTGTAGCTGCTCGTCAATTGGTTTCACACGGCCATATTTTAGTAAATAAACAAAAAGTAAATATTCCAAGTTATCCATGTCAACTTAAAGAGGTTATTTCTGTTAAAGATAAAAAGGCTTCACGGGATTTAGTAAAAAAATTCGTCCAAGAATCAGCGGTAAACCCTGTACCAAGCCATTTAAGTTTCAATAAAGAAAATTTAGTAGGTATTGTAAACAATGTCGCTACGCGTGAATGGATAGGCTTACAAATTAATGAATTATTAGTTATTGAATACTATTCACGTAACTAATAAATTGAATATAAAAAGGAGATTTTTAGTGAATAATTTAACGAATCCAAGCAAATTAGCTTTGAATAGCTCTTTAACAAAAACCGGGCGCCGTAAAACATCTATTGCCACAGTGCAACTTTTTCCTGGAAATGGAGAATTTACGATTAACGGTATTTCAGGTATTGAATATATGCAACAAAAAGAAGAACTTATTTTTGCAATTCAGGAACCTCTTCATTTTTTAAAACTAAAAAATGAATTTAATCTTATTATTAAAGTTAAAGGAGGAGGTCTGGTTGGTCAAGTAAATGCTATTAAGTTAGGAATCGCTAGAGCTCTTTGTGAATTCGATTTAACATATCGAAATTCTTTAAAATTAAAGGGTTTTTTAACGCGTGATCCTCGTTGCAAAGAAAGAAAAAAATATGGTTTAAAAAAAGCTCGAAAAGCACCTCAATTTTCTAAACGATAACTTACTGCTCAGGTTTTTTATCAGCTTTTTGTGATTTCTTTCGGACCGCCTTGAAACTTGGCCTCCGAAAGACGTGCTTTTGCTGGGGTCAAAAGAAGCAAAAGTGCGAACGAATTTTATGTTTAAAATCAGCAACGCAAAAATCTGCTCATTTCCATTCGCAGACTGCGGTCAACTGAAGAAAAAACGCAAAAAAAAATATTTGAACCGGATATCTTTCATTAAACAAAAAATTGAAAGTCGCTAATTAAAAAAAACAATTGGAAAATAAATTTATAAGGAGAACAAAAAAATGACAACTGTTGAACAAATTATTGATCAATTAAAAACTTTAACTCTAATCGAATCTTCGGAATTAGTAAAACAAATTGAAGAAACTTTTGGTGTAGATGCTTCAGCTCCCGTAGGTGGAGCTATAATGATGGCACCTGGACAAGAAAGTGCGGGGCAAGAAGTAGTAGAAGAAAAAACAACTTTTGATGTAATCGTAAAAGATATTGCTTCAGATAAAAGAGTTTCGGTATTAAAAGTTATTCGTAAATTAACTTCTTTAGGTTTAGCGGAAGCAAAAGAATTTACAGTCTCATTACCGAAAGCTTTAAAAGAAGGAATTTCTAAAGAAGAAGCAGCAGAAGCAAAAAAAGATTTAGAATTAGCTGGTGCAGTTGTTGATATCGTTTAATCTTTTATTTTGAGTTAAAGTTCTAAGTTTGTTTAGCATTTTTAACTTTTGCCAAGTTTTTTTTTAGGTAATATGTAATACAAAATTCTAATTTTGATAAGACAAAAAAAAATGCAATGCTAAGCTTACTTAAAAAACAGGAAAAACACGTTCAATTGGGCGTTTTAAAACCTAGAACTCTTGCTTTTGGCTTTAAAAGCCAAAAGCAAGAGTTCTAGGTTTTAAAATGAATTTCTATAATTAAAAGATGGAAATAATTCTGGCTAGTCCTTTTTTTAACAAATAATACAAATAGCAAATAAGAAAATAAAAAGATTTTTTTGAGTTTTAATTTTTACTTTTTAAAGTTACTCAAAAGTGAAGGTTAAAGCATCTGTGGCCGAGGGGTTGATGGCAACGGACTCATAATCCGTCTTTCTTTTAGAACACCGTGGGTTCAAATCCCACCGGATGCATTTAAAAAACCGTATAAAAGATCGAAATTGACTGGATTATTTTGCCTTTTATCAAAATTCACGCTTCCTGGAAGACTAGTTGTTTGAATTCTATTCAAAAATATGAATTGACAATTTATTCCTCTTTTTACAATTCATTTCAGGCAAGGCAATGATTTTTATAATAAGGAATCCGCTATTTTTAATTGGGACTCTGTGATGCAGATTCAAAATATTCTATTGATTTTAAAATACTAAAAAATCAAAAATTTCAATTTTAAAATTATTTAAGCTGTTTTTAATACTAATTTTTATTTATAAAATTAACACTTTCTAAACCGAAATAAAAGTTCGGTTGGTCCTAATTCAATTAAAGGGGTTACTTTTTTAAGGCGTTTTCTTTTTTAATTTCAAACGTTTTGATTTTAATTCGGAAATTATTGCATTTAAGTTTACTAATTCTGAATATTGGAAGAAGTAACTTTTTAAAATTAAAGTAATTTTTTATAGTTAAGCTATGAACTTTAATTTCCTGAATTGCAAATAAATTAAAAAAATTGCTTACTAATAAATAGTATTTTGGATTCAATATTTTTGAATTCTATTTGAAGAATTAAAGTTTAACGCACTACCAAACAAAAATAAAAATGAAATAGGTTTCCTTGCTGCAACTTTTAACGAAGGTTGCGAATCCTTCGGACTTTTGCCCTCAAAGGGCAAAAGCAAGGGGAGCAAGTTTTCTTATAAAAAGAAAAGTCGGCAAAATTTCTTCATTCTATTCGCAGACCTTGCTCCCGTAGCTTTTGATCCTGTCAAAAGTATGTCTTTTTACCCTAAAGAAGCGATACCCAAAAAATGCAAGAGCAAAATTTGGAGCTTTGCTGTAAACTCCGGGGACAAAAAGAACAAAAGTTAATAAAGTAACTCATTGCACCCTTAAAAAAGTTCATAAACATCAAGCTAAAAATTGAAAATGAAAAATCTGACTATAGGCAAATTAAACAAACTTTTTAGTTTACCTATAGTCAAAATAAAAAATACTAAAACTTTACCCTTTCTCGGAAAGAATAAAAAACTTATTTAATATTTTTAGGTAGCAAAATGAATTTCAGATTTGTTTAATCTAAAGGTTTCATAGAAAGAACAGGCTCGTTATCACGATCAATTCCTTTTTCAAAACCAGCAGCGGCAGCTCTAGCTCTACCTGCATGCCAAAGATGGCCTACAAAGAAGAAGAAACCTAAAACAAAGTGTGAACAAGCTAACCATGAACGAGGCGAAACGAAATTCGTCGCGTTAATTTCTGTAGCAACCCCACCTACTGAGTTTAAAGATCCTAATGGAGCGTGTGTCATGTATTCAGCTGCACGACGTTCTTGCCATGGTTGAATATCATTTTTTAGTTTATTTAAATCTAAACCATTTGGACCTCTTAAAGGCTCTAACCATGGGCCTCTAAAGTCCCAGAAACGCATAGTTTCACCACCAAAAATGATTTCTCCTGTTGGAGAACGCATTAAATATTTACCTACATTTATGTTCAGATAATTCGTTAATTTATCCCGAAAAGCGTTTATTTTGCTTTTCTGCTTTATATTTCTATAAAGATCAGACTATATCTTCCTCCTTTGTTCCCTTGCCCTAGTTGGACAAGCTTATTGGAATAGGTAGGAGTCTCTACTATTTCGAATACAACGATTTCGTACTCTACTCCCTCATTAGGGATAGTCGTTAGACCTGTCAATCACTCTAAAAAACGATAATTTGGATAGGAAGTGGACTGTATTCTTTTTTTTATAGTTTTTGGGTTAATTCTTAGTTTTTTAGCAGCTTGATTTAAACTTGTATAGTAAAGGTTATCAATTTCACAAGGTAATGAAGCTTTAAAATAATATTTTTGGGGTAATTTTAAACTAGAGTCTTCTTCTATTATTAAACTCGTTTCAATAAATTCATATTCTTCGTTTCTTGCGTCTAAACATTTTCGAGAAATATTAGTCCTCGATTCTTTTAAACTTTGTGCAGCAGTTCTTAGAATTGTATAAATTCCACCTTTTATTTTAACCCTTTTATTTTAACTTTTTGTGCAAAATAGTGAATGGAATTAGCAGGCAAGTTATTATAAAGCAGAAAATCATCTGTTTGTTGAATTAGTTCTTGTTCAGATCGTTCTCGAATAGATAGTTTATTAAATTGGGGCCCATAGCTATTTTTTAAAGCTTCGAAAATAAAATTTTCTTTTCCATAACAGTTGAAATCGTTTTGTAATTCTTGGCAATCGTGTCGATTTTTTTCTAAATTTTCAGTATGCCGTCCTAAACGCCCTAAAATATTTTCAGATTGACCAATCTAAATTTTTTTATTTTTTAAACAAGTTATTTTATATAACCCTGGTTGAAATAAAGCCGACACTTCCATAGTTTCATAGTTCCATCGTTTTTTATTTTTGTATTTTCGTTTTAGTCGATTGATTGGTTGGTACGGGATTGTCATATTTAACCTAATTTTCTTAAGCTAAACTTAGAGGTTCCCCGTTTAAATAGAGTTTGCGCTAGACGTTACCGCCGAGCCGAGCCAATAAAACCCAGTAGGACCTTGTGCTGAAGCTACGTTAGCTCCTAAACGTTGGTCACGAACTAAGAAAGTAAATGCTTGAGATTGAGATGCTTCAGGCAATAGTGTTCAGATAATTCGTTACTTTATCCCGAAAAGCCTTCATTTTGCTTTTCTGCTTTATATTTCTATAAAGATCAGACTATATCTTCCTCCTCGCAACTTTACCGATTTTTAAAACGTAAAGTTTATTAAATTAATAAGTAGGAGTCTCTATTGTTTTGAGTACAACGATTTCGTACTCTACTCCCTCATTAGGGATAGTCGTTAGACCTGTCATTTTCATTTAAAAAAATAGAATTTGGATATTCTTCTGATTTACACTTTTTTTTAATTGTAGTTGGACTTTGTTTTAAAGTTTTAGCGGCTTCACTAAGCATTAAATACTTAACGTTGGTTATTTGACAAGCAATAGACCGCTTTTTATAACCCGTTGTTTCCAAAAGCTGATAGTCTAAATTCTTTAAATCTCCGAGTTTACGCATTAAATTGGTACGTGATTCTTTTAAACCAATTGCCGCTTCTCGAAGACTTTGATAGACTGTTCCCTTTATTAAAACTTTTTGTGAATAAAAATTCCAGCTTTGATTTTTCGGTTTGTTATAACGAAAAAGAGGTTTAATTTTTATTATATATTCGTTTTCCGATATTTTACGTTTCTTTTTTATTTGGAATTCGGATCCGAATTCTAAAACTTTAAAGACAAAATCCGTTTTGCTGTATTTATTAAAATCTTGTTGGAGCTCAAAACAATCATGTCTATTATTTTGGAGATCATCGGAATGCCGTCCAAGTCGACTTAAAAGATTTGCCAATTCACCTATATAAAATTTATTGTTTTTTAAACATCGAATTCCATAAATACCCGCAGTAAATACTGAAGAAACATCCATACTAATCTGTTTTAAAGGAAAAATCTTTGGTACGGGATTGTCTTATTTTTTTTCTGAATAAAAACTTAGAGGTTCCCCGTTTAAATAGAGTTTGCGCTAGACGTTACCGCCAAGCCGAGCCGTGAAAACCCGTAGGACCGTAAAATTCTGAAGGATAAACAGTATTGTTGAACCAGCTCATACAACAAGCAATAAATGCCATCAATGAAACTGCTCCAAGACTGTAAGATAAATAAGCTTCACCAGACCATACAAAAGCACGACGTGCCCAAGCCCATGGTTTAGTTAAAATATGCCAAATCATTTATGTTATCGTCAAATTTTTTATCTTTGACTTCTTTATATTTCTATAAAGATCAGACTATGTCTTCAAGTCTTTTTAATTATTTTTTCGGAAATTTGGATTTCATACTTGGAATTTTGTTTATATAATCAGAAACAAGGCTTTCGAAAATAGGGAAACATTTTGCAGAAATAGCAATTACAGGTTGTTTTTTATTCAAACGAACTTTGGTTATTAATTGAAATTTTTGGTTTAAAAGATTTGATAAGTAAACAACTTCTTTCAATCGGAAAGCGTGTGTACAAAGTACAAACGAATAGCTGGTTTTATTATTCCATGTGCCATCATCCATATACCAATAGGCTAAAGCTCGAGGAGTTAAATACTTTTCGAAACAACTTAAGTCACTACAAAGATTCTTTTTAGTTGATTTGTTTGCATAAAAAATTTCAGCATTCCCCTCCTATTTTCATTTTTTTGTTAAGCCGTTCTCCTTTGTTTTCCGAAAAAAAAATAGTAAAACTTGCTGGGCACTCGTGGACAATTTATTAGTTAGAATATCTTCATTGTCTAGTCGTTGAACGTTCTTGCCTACTTTGATAAAGCTGTTTGAGTTGTTTTTTGTTTAAAATTTTAAAATCAACTCAACTTTTACGTAAATAAAAGCATGGTAGCCTGATCGCTTTTTTTTTATCTTTTTTCTATTCGCTTTGGCAGTTATTATGAATTTTGTTTTTCATTTTGTCAAAAGCTTTTTTAACGATAAAAAAAAACGAACTAAAAAAAATTTTTAGATCATTATTCTATTCAGCAAGCTTCGCTGCAAATTTCCATAGAATACGTACATAAGTATGTTTTCCTTAGGTTTCCTTGCAATTCACCCAGTTATTGCCTTGACGTCACCATCAAGCGTGGCTATTAGCTAACCACCTAGAATTTCAAGCGTACCAATCCAAATGTGTCCACCAACAACGTCTTCCATATTATCTACGCTAACAATCCAGCCATCACCTCCAAAAGGTGATTTAAGTAAGTAACCGAAGATAATTCCAGGACTAATTGTTGGGTTTGTAATTACACGAACATCCCCCATTTTTATTCAGCCAAATTCGTAAAATTTGACTCGGAATTTTCCCTAAAGGGTACAATCTATTTTTTTTATCTTTTATATTTTTTAGCCTATTGAACAGCAATAGTTGTAAGTAAAAGAACACATTATTAAAAGGAAAAATAGAATATTACCACAGGTTTTCCAGCCTTATGTTTCCATAAGGATTAGACTATATCTTCACCCTTAACAAATAAGGGGTCTACCGTTTCGAATAGCTTTTGAGTAAAACAAAAGTTTTTGCTCACTAACTTCTACTCTACTCCCATTTGGGATAGTCGTTAGGCATTTATTTCTTGATTGAATTTTTTCAAAATTTTTTTCTTGTTAATCTTTAACCCAATACCAAGTTTTCCATCGTTTACTGTCACTTTTCAATCTACTGTAAAGAATTTCACGACTTTTAACTAAACCTTTTTCAATAGCTTTTTCCGTTGTATAAATTTCCCCGTCTATGCTGAATGTTCGACGATTTTTATTGACTTTTTTTTTATCAATATATTGATAATTAGGCCATTTTGAAGACCCTAAACGATAGACAGCTTGACGTTTATTTAGAGCGAGTTTTCTTTCTACAATGTCGTCGATTCCAGTAAAAATTTCACCAGGTTGTTTTGAAAGCATATGAATAGAAGGTGAAAAAAGTCAAAGTAAAGCGTGTTAGATTACACAAGATCAAACCAAAATTTTGAATTAAGTTTGATATTTTCTACATTCAAATCAAGAAAATTTAGCACGAGATTGTCTTAGCACATTGTCTGTTTTTAAGTAAAAAAACTTTAATTAAAAAAAAAATGACTTTAGAGTTTCCCCGTTTAGGTAGAATTTGTTGTAAATTATTACTAACTTACGGGGGCCTTTGACGATCGACCCCCAACGGACCACGGGTCAAAAAGACCGCCGAAATACATTGCTTTCCAAACTAAAAGCCATGCACCAAAGCCTAAAATAACTAAATGAATACCTAAAATTGTAGACATTTTGTTTTTATCTTTCCAAACATAACCAAAGAATGGGAAAGATTCTTCTAATGTTTCAGGCCCGATTAATGAGTGATATACTCCACCAAAACCTAAAACTGCTGAAGAAATAAGGTGTAATACACCTGATACAAAGTATGGGAATGTATCAACAACTTCTCCACCCGGACCTACACCGTAGCCTAAACTAGCTAAATGAGGTAATAAAATTAAACCTTGTTCATACATAGGTTTTTCTGGAATAAAGTGAGCAACTTCAAATAAGTTCATTGCTCCTGCCCAAAAGACAATTAAACCAGCATGTGCAACGTGTGCACCTAAAAGTTTTCCAGAAAGGTTAATTAAACGAGCGTTACCAGACCACCAAGCAAAACCTGTTGATTCTTGATCACGACCACCAACACTAAGAGTTCCATTAAAGAGCGTTTCCACGTGGCAATCATTTATGTTAAAATAGTTCGCCACACTATTCTGAAGGCACTTGTATCGTGCCTTCACTTTATATTTCTATAAAGATCAGACTATATCTTCATCTATAAAAGATGGTTCCTGTTTGGGGTTGGCGATTTTAACCCTACTCCCGATTGGGATAGTCGTTCGACCTTTTTCTATTAGTGACCAGTTTTGCCATTTGGCAGAACTGCATCGATCTCTTACTTGTCGAGTTGTTTTGGCAAGTCCAGCTTCAACAACCGAGCGAGTTGATTGAAAATAGTGTTCATCAACCATTACCTCGTACTCATCAAAATAAATATGCCGGTGGTATTCAATTCTTTCATAATCACTGTTTGAAAGATCATCTAATTTCCGCCGGATATTACGAGATGATTGCCAAAAATTCGAGAAGCTTCCGCTATACTTGGATAAGAGGAACCGAGAATCTTTATCCGTTGAGCAATACGAGGTTTGGTTTGAAAAGAGTGAGGTTTTGTAGGATTGTATAATAAACTTGACGGAGTTTTCTCAATCAATTTTTTTTCTAGTTTTAAACGCTTATCTAGCTGGCTTTCTATTTGGACAATTTCAAATCGAAATTTGTCTATCCCATAATCGTTAACGTCTTTTTGTAAGTCTAAGCAAGAATGTTCGCCTTCTTTTAAAAAGTCCAGATGTTGAAAACCGCGTCGAATAAAACAAGATGTTTGTCCATAATAGATTTTATTATTTTTACTACAAATAATTTTATAGACACCCCCTTTTCGAAACTCAAATAAATTCAGAGATTGTTGCATGTTAATATACTAAATAGAAATTTGGTACGGGATTGTCATAGTTAGTTTGCAAAAGCAAAAAACCTTAGAGTTTCCCCGTTTAAGGAACATTTAAGTTTTTTATTACTAAAAAACACGGCCATACCTACGACCTCCTCTGGGAATACTAGACGTTCGTGTGGTTGATCTTGTGCAGCCATCCAAGCACGAATACCTTCGTTTAATAAATTGTTTTTTGTGTAAAAAGTTTCGAATTCAGGATCTTCAGCTGCGCGAATCTCTTGAGAAACAAAATCATAGGCACGTAAATTTAATGCTAAACCTACTACACCTAAAGCACTCATCCATAAACCTGTTACAGGCACGAATAACATGAAGAAATGTAACCAACGTTTGTTTGAGAAAGCTACACCGAAGATTTGAGACCAGAATCTATTTGCTGTACATTTTTGTTCAAAAGGAATCGGCAGTTCCTTTTCGGGAAGTTTGTTTTAAAGTTAACCCCGCAGCTCATAGTTACCTATGAGATCAGACTATATCTTTATCCTTTTACACCAAAACTTTACCCTCAACGCAAAGTTATGGCAAGGACACTTGCTGTTTCAGAAACCATGAAGCCTTGTTTCTTACTTTTTCCGTTTTTCGGAAAATTTAGTCGTTCGACATTTATGATTTTTGATTTTAAATCTCTAAAAATTGGCGCTTTTTTGGCTTTTTCTTTGCCTCGCAACCAACTTTACTGACCGGTAAAGCATGGGAAGGGAGCGGGGTGACAAAGTTTTGAAGACAAGGTTAAGCCCATGTATAATTTGCAAATCGTAGCGCTTGGCTATGACAACGTTCACGAATAAGGCGACGATTTAATCCAGTTTTTTGAGAAGCTTCACTGACAGATTCATAGTAATCAAAATTAATAAATAAAGGTTTTCTACGATCTTTTTTTCCAGAATTTATTTGACTTATAAAAAGTTTGACGTCATTGGTTTGAGTATGACCCGCAAAAGGTGAGGGTTGACCCATTTTTGCTAAACTCTGAGATTTTCGAGCTTCTTTACTATGTATTTTACCAAAAAAAGGATTCAATATTGCTTCTCTTTTTCGCCAATTAACATAAACATTATATCGGTATTCACTTGGAAGGGTTAAAAGAATTAAATTTTCTAAATCTAAACGCTGATCTTTTGATAAGCCTGCGCCTAATAAAAGTTTTTGAAAAATAAAAAGTTTTTCGCCATAAAGATGGAAATCTTTTTGTAAAGCCTGATTTTCATGATAACCACGTCTAAGTTTGTTTTTATGTGCATTTAAACGGGGTGTTACATTACCAGATTCCCCAATATAATGTTTTCGATTTGCAAGACACGTAATAACGTAAAGGCCTGCTTTTAAAGACAAATCAAAAAGGTTTTCTTTTTTTTTTAATTTAAATGAAGACATAAGGTTTTCTTCTAAAAAAGACAATCAATTTAGTACGGAATCATCCTTTAAAAATTAACAAAGGAGATTTTCCGTTTAAGCAAGATATATCAATATACATTACTGTATAAGGTGGCTAAACATTAACCATCGAGTAAGTTTCTTCCGCTTGAGTTGGGTTAAACGCACGGAATGTGTTTGCACCATCTCCATCTTCGAATAAAGTGTTTTCAACCGTTGCACCGTGAATAGCACATAATAATGCAGCACCTAAAATACCCGCTACCCCCATCATATGGAAAGGGTTTAATGTCCAGTTGTGGAACCCTTGGAAAAATAAGATGAAACGGAAAATAGCTGCAACACCAAAACTAGGTGCAAAGAACCAACCTGCTTGACCTAATGGATAAATTAGGAAAACAGATACGAAAACAGCAATAGGACCCGAGAAAGCGATTGCGTTGTATGGACGAATTTTAACAGCACGAGCAATTTCAAATTGACGTAACATAAAACCGATAAGACCAAATGATCCGTGTAAAGCTACGAAAGTCCAAAGACCACCTAGTTGACACCAACGAGTAAAATCGCTTTGTGCTTCTGGACCCCATAATAATAATAATGAGTGACCCATACAATTTGGTGGAGTTGAAACAGCCGCTGTTAAAAAGTTACAACCTTCTAAATAAGAACTTGCTAAACCATGAGTATACCAAGAAGTTACAAAAGTTGTACCTGTTAACCAACCACCTAAAGCGAAATACGCACAAGGTAATAAAAGTAACCCAGACCAACCAACGAATACGAAACGGTCGCGACGTAACCAGTCATCAGCTACATCAAATAAACCGCGTTTTTGTTCGGATTTACCGATTGCGATAGTCATATAACGATATCCCCTAATGAAAAATTTTTTGCAAATTTTTAAACTTTTACCGCAGTCTGCGAAAGCAAGAAAGACGATTTTTATAAAAAATTTTAATAATTATAAAAAAGTTAAAATAGGATTAAATAACAAGCTATACTTTTTTATTTAATTTTATTTTTTGATAAAAACTAGCAAAAAGTTAAACAAAATAATTTTTTTTAATTTTAACTTTAAGTCCTTAAATATTATAACTTAAAAAAGAAAACGATCAACTTTACTATTTATTTGTTTTATAAAACAAACTATTTTTACCTTAAATTTAAGAATTTCAGAGTTATTTTTCTTGAATATTTATTCTATATAAAAAAGAATTAGCAAGTTTTTTCTAATATTTTGAATCCTTTTAAATTAACACATTAAAATTTATTAATAACCGCATTTTTTAGAATTGTATTAAAAAAACTAATTTTTCCGAAAATATTTATTAATTCAAAGCATTTTGTATGTTTAAAATCACGCAGCTCAAGGGCATCTCAGGTAATGAAATTACAAATTTTTCGTTTTAAATTATTTTACCCACTCAAAGTTTGTTTTGGATTCTTCAAATATTTTTAATGAAAAGAAAGGCTCAAAATTAGTGCAAAAAAACAAATTGATTAAATAAAGTGGCTTAAATTTTTCCGTGTGTCCATCCTCTTTTTAAAGTATTGAAAATTTTTTAAAACCAATTTTATGCCCTCCGGAGGAGAAGTTTGTGGGTTTACGAACAAATTGCTTTTGCTGCCCTCCGGAGCAAAATCTTTTCGCAGGCTTAAAGACTGCGGGGGCAAAAGTAAAAAACTAGTTTTTTTTTTTATTTTTTGTTATAATATCAATCAAAATTATTAATAAAATAATTTTTTTATTTTTTACAAACAATTCAATTTGTTTGATGAAAACCCTTTTCAAAATGAAAATGCCTTTCATTTAAGTGTCTTTTAAAGAGTATTTCCAAATAAAGTTTTATTTATTCAAGAGTCGAGATTCTTTTTAATGAATCTATTAATTTACCATAAAATGAAAATTGTTATTAAACCTAAGCTTTTACGTAAGTAAAAGTTTGAAAAAAAATACAGACATCTCGTTTTAAAAGACTTTAAATATAATTCAAAATTGGCAAAAGATGTTTTACTACCGCTTGCTTTCCTTGCTTTTGCTATCCCTTATTTTTGCTGCCCCTTGCTTTTGACCTCAAAGGTCAAAAGCAAGGGGGCAAACAAGTCAAAAAAGGCAAAAATCCCAAGGATTCTCAACCTGTAGTGAATACGACCGGGGTTAAAGAAAAAAATTAAAAATGTTTTGAATGTAAATAATCTTTTAAACAGAAAAAACTATTTGTTTAAATCTTTTTACAATCGAAAAAACCATCTTTTTGTTTATTTTTTTTAGAATTCTTATTTTTTTAAATCAATACAAAATTTTGCATAACAGCAAAGCAAGGTTACAAAATCTAAAATACAAAAAATGTAAAAAAAAAAGCATATTTCTTTAAACAGTATTTAGAGCTTTTGTTTTGAAAATGTTTTTTTAATTACATAAAACTTTAATTAAATTTGAAAACGTAACTTGTGCTTTGCTTTGCTACTCAAAAGCAAGGGTTAAAAGATAAAGTATTCGAAAGAAAGGAACCTTATTTCTCGAAACACCTTTAAAAAGTTTTTATACAAAAAGATTCAAAAACGGACCAATAGTAAATTAACACTGGTTATTTTTTCAACCGTTTATAAATTTCTAAAAATATCAAAAGAATAACAAAAAAAACAATCGTTTTTTTTAATATCAATTAGCTTTAAAAAATTATGCCCACTATCCAACAATTAATCCATTCTGCACGAGAAAAAATAACAAATAAAACTAAATCCCCCGCTTTAAAAGCTTGCCCTCAACGCCGTGGAGTTTGCACTCGCGTTTATACTACAACTCCTAAAAAGCCGAATTCCGCTTTGCGTAAAGTTGCGCGTATACGTTTAACAACCGGGTTTGAAGTTACAGCCTATATTCCTGGTGTTGGCCATACTTTACAGGAACACTCAGTTGTTCTTGTTCGAGGTGGTCGTGTTAAAGATTTACCCGGAGTTCGTTATCATATAGTTCGTGGAACTTTAGATACTGCCGGCGTTAAAGGACGTTTAAAAAGTAGATCAAAATATGGAGTTAAAAAACCTAAAAAAAAATAATTTAACCAAATTATTTTTTTAAGAGTGACCAGATTTAATTCTTCCTTAAAAATAATAAAAAATCACTTTTTTCAGCCCATGCTTTTACGTAAGTAAAAGTTTTTTAAGGAAGAATTCTTAAAATTAATACATAATATATAAAAAATTTAATCTTTTTTCCCAATAAATAAAGATATAGTATTGGAAAAATTTAAATTTTATTTAATAAAGAAGGAAAAAAAATGTCTCGTCGTCGTAGAGCAAAAAAACGAATCATTTGCCCTGATTCAATTTATGATAGTCGCCTAATTAATATGCTAGTAAATCGAGTTATGAAGGACGGTAAAAAATCATTAGCCTATAAAATTGTTTATCAAACAATGGATCAAATTGCGGAAAAAACGGAACAAGATCCAATTCAAATTTTAGAAGAAGCCGTTCGAAATACAAAACCTTTAGTTGAAGTGAAAGCACGTCGTGTTGGTGGTTCGGCTTATCAAGTACCTTTAGAAGTTAACCCTGAACGCGGAACCGTTTTAGCGTTACAATGGGTTTTAGCAGCTGCCCGAAATCGTTCTGGGCGAAGCGCTATTGCAAAATTAACCAATGAACTAATTGACGCTTCTAAAAAAACCGGGGGAGCAATTAAAAAAAGAGATGATGTTCATAGAATGGCAGAAGCCAACAAAGCTTTTGCTAAATTTCGTTTTTAATTTTGTTTATTTTTAATAAAAAAATTTCGATTAATATTCCAAAATTTTGAAAAAAAAACGTGAAAAATTTGGTCAATTAACTATTTTTTATTATTTTCCCACTCATTTTCCTCTACTTGGAAATTATTTCAATATACCGTAGAGGAAAATGAGTGGGAAAATAATAAATTTTAACCCTTACGAATAATCTAAAATTCAGAATACCGAAAAAATCAAGAAAAGTTCAATTTGAACTCGAAAAAAAATATTAAAACGTTTTTTTTTTGCAGTTTTTTATTTTTCAAAATTCAATTTTTATTAATAAATAAATTTTAAATAAATTTGTTTTCATTTTGTGAAAATTATTATGTTTAGATTAACTACTACTAAAACATTCTCAAACCTAGAGATCAAAATGATAGCAAAAATGTGTTTAGTGATTATTGAAAAGATCAAAGCAACAAGACTTCACAGCATAACTCAATTCTGGCCAAAATTTTTCTCTATATCTTTTATTGCGTTGTCAATCGAAACCAAATATTGGGGTTTAAACAATGCAAAGGTAGAAAAAATTAATGAACCCCCGACCCTTGCTTTTGATGCCCTCCGGACTTTTGCCCGAAGTTTGTGAGTTTACGAACAAATTGCTTCTTTTGAAAGCAATTTGTTCGTAAACTCACAAACTTCTCCTCCGGAGGGAGAAGAAAGCGGACTTTTGCTTTCTTCGAAGGGTTTTTACCTTGCTTCTTTTGAAATCTTTTCGTAGGCTTAAAGACTGCGGGGGCAAAAGTTCGAGAAAGGTTGCTAACATCGACTCAGAAAATTGCCCTGGGACTGAATAAAGCAAGAGAATGAGTATGAGTATGGACCACTTTTAATTGTTCTAAAAACGTTTTTCTTTCTTTTATTGCTATCAGTTATTTAAAAAACAAACAGATAAAACGAATTTAAATTCGTCCATTTAGTAAAAAATGTTATTCTATCGTCAGTGAATTTCGATCTAATAAAATTTAAGTAGAAATATAGAAATCTTTTTTTCATTTTCAAACAAATTCGAATTTAGATTAATGTCAATAAAAAATTTGATGTTTTACGTATTTTGCCAATCTACCCTTATTCAATTTAAATAAAATAATTGATTAAAAGTTTAACTAGACCTTAGTATTTTTAAAAGGTTCTTTTGGTTATATAACCAAATTTTGTTAAATATTGCGATTTTTGATTATATTAAAGGCTTTTTATTTTGCATTTGTTTCTTGTGGAAAAAGACTTGCGTTTTAAGATCATAAAAAAATTAGAAATGTATCAAAAAAGCTATGGAATGTTTTATATTATAATTCTAGACCTAAACTTTTTTTACAGAAAAGCAGGAACAGAAAAGCACAGGTTATAAGAAGTTATTTTTAAAAATAGTTTTAATTCGCAAATTAAAATTAAATAATTACCAAATTAAAAAAAAATATTAGTCGTAAAAACAATTGAATTGTTTGTTAATAATTTGTAATCGGCGTCAAAAAAATACACCAAAAAGTGCACGTTTTGAGAGACGGTAAAATTCTCTTCTTAATTTAACGCTTTTTAAACTTATTTTATATGCATCGGGTAGGATTTGAACCCACGGTTGGAGATTAAAAGTCCGCGTTGCCCTCGGCCACGGAGACTGGAACCTTCTTTTTTGAATAGTTTTGAAAGGTTAAAGTTAAAAATTATAAAAACATGTTTTCATTAGTAGTATTATATTAAAAAAATAAAGTTAAATTAAACAATAAAATGCTTCAATTTAAGTTTATGAACCCTAGTTACTGAAACAAATTTTTTTTATACTGATTCCTTTTTTTAATAATAATTCTCTATAATTAATGTAACTTAATTTTATTTAATGTCCGTCGAAAAAAGAGTTTCGGGTTATTTTTTATTAATAAAAAAATATTAACCATTTTCAAATCATTTAATAATAAATAGAAAAAAAAGAAAAAAAAAAATGAAAAAAATTCGATCTTTGCGCATTGGATTATCTTGAAAAAATTTCTTTAAGAATACAACAATAAAAACCTTTTTTTTACGTTTTTTCTAAAATTTAAAAAATGAAATTTTGTCCCCCTTACTTTCTATTAGCGAGTAAAAACTCCCCGGCCAAATCGGCTTTCTTACGTTTGCCGATTGCTGGACAATAAGGGGTAAAAGATGAGATGCAAAGCTGCGGTCCGAAGGAACTGAGACAAAACTTTTTAAAGCGTGAGAAAAGACCCCTATTTTATTTGGCGCTTAGGTTTTTCGCGAGTTCATTTACAAATCTCGGTCCCTATTCCGGTAATGACTTCGTATCATTTCAAAACAATTCCTTTTTATTTGTGAAAGGGGATAAAATTAATCACAAAAGAGACATTTCTGTGATTTTATGTTTTAAATCAAAAAAGGGCAAAAATCAAAATTTTGAAAACTCATTTTAAATAACCCTTAAACAAGGGCATAAAAAAATTTGATTTTCAGGAAGCTTACGGATCTAGAATTTTGAAATCGAAAATTCTTAACAAAGCGTCTTGTTTGATTTACTAATAATAAATTATTTGAGGACTCTGAAGTTGCATTATGATCCCGATTTGTCAAAAAAACAGGTTTTTTTGTACCAAATCCAACATTTACCAAACAGTTAAGAGTTAAGCCCTTTTGGTTTGGTAAATTCACCTTCAAAAAGGGCAGTGTCAAAAACCCCGCCATTTTTTGGTTGAGTATATATACAAAATGCTTCGCTTTTTGTTTCAAAATACGATTTAACTCAACTTTTCCTTGAACGGTCTGATTTATTAAACCGCTCGTTTGTAAACTAGCTACATCGTATCGGAGTTTTCTTTTAATATTTATTATAGCTCGAGGTACTTTAGTATTCTTTTTAAAATGTTTTTTTAAACGTTTTTAAAAATTTGAAGCGTTGAAGTTAAAAGTTTAAAAAAACTTTAATTGAAGAGATACCCAAGTGTTAAAGCAGGTAATTGAAATTATTTACCTCCAGTTCAAATTTAGGTATCTCTTTGCTGATTCGACGAAAAACTATTTTTTTTGCTTTTTATATTAAAATTTTGTTTTTTTTTTAGTTATCGAATTTTTTAACCTTTTCGTTAAAGGATATTTAAACGTTTAGAGGGAAGATAAAAACTTTCAGACATTAAAACAATTGAGTTATAAATTTTATATTTTTGTAAAACTTATAACTCAATTGTTTTAATGTCTGAAAGTTTTTATCTTCCCTTTGAACGTCGAGAATTTGATCTCGTTTGTTGAAGTTGTCGAAGCCATGATGCAAGTGCGGAAAGTGTGCATAGGAATCCAAACGGTAGTAAAAATGCAGTTCCAGGTATGAAAGCCGAACTTAGAAATGCAGCAGCTGCCCCTGCTAAAGACCATTTAAAAGGTAAAAAGGCTAAGGCGCTTAGTGCAATCCATCTAACCCAGCTAATAATAAACTCCAAAGTTGCTTGTTCAAATTCCGTCAAGGTACTCAGTATTGGAGCGCTAAAAAAAAAAGAGAACACACAAAAAATTAAAAAGAAACTATTTAACCAATTAGCCAAAAAATAAAAAAATCGGGCTAAAATAAAAAAAAAAAGGGAGACATAAGCGTTTGTCCCATTTGGGCAATTATAAATTAACCAAAGTTCGAGATAAAGAGTAAACAAAGCAGCAACTATAAATCCAGCTGTACTAGACAAAAATAAGCTGAGCGGAGTTGCTAAAAATAATAAATAAGAGTTCGAAAATGTTGATAAGAAGTTAATAAATAATAAAGGTGGGTAAAGATTCGGATGAATTATTGGTGAATCTTCGATTATTACCGTAGGTTCATAAAAACCAGGTGGAGGTGGAGGCGGAGGGATTAGATTTGGTTCCGTTTGTGATCTTGGCAGAGAAATTGTTGTTGGTAAATCATTATACATTTGAGTATACGGACCTGGTTCCCAGTTTAAAAAAATTGTTTGTGGTTCTAATCCACCTACCCGCCCTCTACAAAACGTTCCACATCTCTCACAAGCTTTCTGGATCCCTTTGCGATTTGACCCGTTAAACCCTCGGTTTTTAGAATTAAACATTCCGTTAGGATTATCCATCCTATGCGAAACAATATGATTATCAAAAAACCCTAACCCGGCTGCACTAGACATAAGTACAATAAAACCCAATAATTGGTAGAATAGTTCAATTGGAAAAAGGGGTTGAATACTTGCTACGACTGGTCGATCCTTGTTTTTTCCTTTTTCTTCACCCATCGTCATCGCAATAATATTGGAAGAGTTGCTGTTTTGATAAAAACAAGGATCAAAAGAAAAGTTTTTATCTACATAATTAGGGGTTGAACGAACAAAAAAGCGTTCTGTTTTTTCTTCTTTTTTTTCGTTCTGAAGGGGATATTTAATCCTCTCCTTTTGGTTTGCAAAACCTGGAAAACTTTTTATTTTTCCTGAACTTCTATCGGAACTTTTCTCTGAGCTAGAGTCAAAATAATTTTGCATATCAAAATAAGTTTCACTTCTTTCTGAAGTTTCACTTCTTTCTGAATCCGTATTTCTTTCAGATGAACTTCTGGATTCTCTTTGTGAATGAGTCCTAGAAGCAGTTCGATCGGGTGCTTGCGGAAAAGGCCCATCATTAGAATCGCTAGCACCAACACTGGGCCAAACGAATCCTAATAAAAAAGTGAATAAGAACATAAAAAATTGTAAAGAATGCAATTTCATTATTTTTATTATTTTAAACATCGGATGCGTGTTTTCTTTTGGGTGTGGCTTTAATATTTTTACAGACAACATAAATTTAAAATCCTTTTAAAATATTCTTTTTTTTAACACGAATCTTTAAGACGATATTCGAATATTGATTCCTATTATTTTAAATATTGATTCCTATTATTTTAAATATTGATTCCTATTATTTTACTTTCTTTCGAGGTTTAATTAAGATTTAGACAAAAACTAAGATGCAGTTTCTAAATATTAAGGAATTAATGCGCCTAATAAATTCAATTTTTTATTTTTTGACAATGGTTGTTTTAAAAAAACCGACCAGCTGGTACAGCCCAAAAACCTTGTCCGTGAATAGAACTAAGAGAATAGATTTATCAGTGCTTGCAGTCCTCTTTTCTATCGCTACTAAGCCCAATACCAATTGCTATCGGGACTTAACCTTAACTCTATTATTTCAGCAGCACTCATATATCGACGATTAATAAGCGAATTGTTGTCTTTACAAATTCGCAAACCATTAAAATAATAATCTTCGATTTGCATAGAGCAAGCGGCAGAGTTGATATAATCCGACACGTCTAATGATTGTGCGATTCGACGAAGGCGATTTTCCGTTATTTTACGAAGAATCTTCATGTTCGTCTTCATCTTCATTTTCGTCTTCAGAAAAGCCATCCGTTTCTTCAGGCAAATCTTCGAAATGTTCATTTGCTGTTACAAAAGAAGAAATTGACGAAACATCGGTCATATTTTGATACTCCATTTCTGTTGCGACTGAATTTTGTTTGTCCTTCAATTCTTCATGAAGCCTTCAATTCTTCATGAAGATTTGAAGTATCTTTTGGTGGTGTATACGTTTCCGAAGTAGAGGGGAGTGGATTTTTTGCATTTTCAATAACCTCTTCTTCTCTTGCTTTCTCGTTAGCTCGGAAAGCGTTCACATTCGCCTTTTCTTTTTTGTCAGGCTCATATCTTATAAAAAGAGGTTGATACCCTTTTTGGGGTGACGGGTCTTCCGAACCAGGTCGTAATCTCCCACTAGGAGGGGGCGGGGGATTATTACCGCTTTTAAGAAACGTATGCGGCTGCTCTTTTGTGTTTGATTTTCCTGTTTTTCCAAAAAACATAGCTTTAAAATGATTCTAAAATAGTATTTTTTTTAACAACCTTTTTTTCGTCAAAAATTTTTTAAAAAATTTAAAAATTAAAACCTTATTAATCAATAAGTTGTTGACTGTAATTATTATAAAACAAAATTTGACAATTTATATTTTTAAACAAATAGAAACTTTTTTAAGAAAATATAAAAAGGTTGTTTTTAAAGTTTAAAAAACGAATACTCTTCGGTTTGCATAAAGCAAAACAGCAGAGTTGATAGAATCGGACACCTCTAATGATTCAAATGGATCGGGATACTCGTAAGATGTTTTTGAAGTCGCCATTTCGTCTGGATTTTCAAAAAGTGCTTTTGAAGTTGCCGCCAAGTCTGAATTTTCAAAAATATTGGTTCCAATTTTTTTTATCCTTTTTCCTCCTTGGATTAAAACTTTTAGTGTTGCTTAACGATCACCAACATTTTTATCTACCCGCAGTATTTTTCTTTAAAAGGATTTCGATTAAGATATTATTGCTGAATTTATTTCCTAGCGTAATCAATCAATAATATCTTAATCCCACTCCAATTTTTTTTATTTTAATGCAATTAAAAAAATACTTTTTATCTAACAGGAAAGGAAAATTTTCAATAATTTTTTTTTCTGTTTTTAGGGAGGAATTCTTTTTTATTAAAGGCTTTCTATTAGCTGAAATTTAAATTGTTTTTTATTTTTCGCTATTTTCACTTATTTGGGAAAGTTTTAATTTTACTCTTCTTTGGTAAAAATAAAAACTCCAAACGGATCTATTTTTACCAAACGGGTATTTATAAGAATTAAACCTTGAGCTGTGCGGTTCTTTTTAATCAAATACCCTTTTTTTTCAGGATGGTTTTGCAATAATATTTGCATGCCTTTTAGCATTCGAGTTGCGGAAATAACTTTTTCTTTTTTATAACCTAATTTTACTAAGATGAATTTGAGGTCCATGTGGTAATCTTTTAAGAATTGTATGTCTTCTGCACCCTCTGGCTGTTGAGTTGTCTGAAAACGGTTTTCAAACCAATAGGTAAAAATAGAGCTTAAAACAATGTCTTGATTAAAATGTTCTTCTAACTGCCAGAAAACCTCTTTATGGTCTCGGCGTAAATTAAATTTCAGGTATATGTAATAGAATTGAATAGGGATTAATCTCAACTCGCGAGAATCAGGACAACCGCTGAAAGAATTTTTACTTATAAAATTTGGACTGTAAATTTGGTCGTCTTTTGGTTGTACGAACTTATCCAAAAAACCCTGAAACCAACCAGCTTCTTCTTCTTTTTCCTTGAGCTTAGTTATCCCGAACAAAAAATCTTCGGACTTTTCGTTGAAACCGAATTCAGCATTTTTAAGTTTTTTGGTCCGAGTAATGTCACGGTCCAATCGAAAGTGCTCGCAAGTCTCTTCTATTGTGAAATTGGTTTCTGTTTTTGTTTCTGTAGTCATTTTCTTTATTAGTCTTTTTGAAGCCCACTAGAGACTTGAAAATTTTTCAAGGAATAATTTTTTTCTCAAAACGTGCTTCTCTCTGCTTATTTTCATTTTTTTCTTTTCCAATAAAAACCGGGTTAAACTAACCTTGCAAATCAATTTAACAGCAGGATGTTCGCCATAGCTTAAAAAAGCTTTGCAGAGCAAGTTTCTAAAAGTTAAAAAATAGATTTTTTTAAACGGATGCTGATAAGTAGGGGCCAACAGCAAGGTCACAGGACCCAGAGTAATCTACAAAGGATTTCAAAACGCATTTTAAATTTATTTTCTAGATTTACACAAAGCGTTTTTGAAATCCAATTTTATTATAACATAGAAATAAAAGAATTAAAAATTTTTTATTAAAATTTGAATTTCTTTTCGGAAAAATTGTAATTTAAGCTTAATTATAAAATATTTCAAGAAAAAGTCTAAAAATCGAACGCCGTTTTTTCGTTTTTGCTTTTTCATTTACGTTTGTTATTGCCGTTGATACTCTACCAGTAAACAAAGACAAAAAAAAATCTAAATTCTTAGAGTTAAGTTACGAGCTTCTTTCTCTCTTTTTAAAAAAGCTATAGTGCTTCTTTCCCCTTTAATTAAAAAAAAAATGTTAAAGCAAATGAGCTTATTCCCAAGTTTTTAGGTTTAAAAAACCCAAGCCTTTGGTTTTAAAAAAGCTACAACTCTTTTCTTCTTTTCAAGAAATTGGGGTGCTTTTTTTAGCTTTATTTAGCTCACTTTAACTTTTGGGGTTAAAGTGAGCTAAAAATATTAGGTTAGATAGACAAATTTAAAGAGAAAGCTCTTTAAAAATTAGCCGTTGATTGAAGGAGCTTCAACTGAAGCTAAGTCTAATGGGAAGTTGTGAGCGTTACGTTCGTGCATAACTTCCATACCTAAGTTAGCGCGGTTGATAATATCAGCCCATGAGTTTAAAACACGGCCTTGAGAATCAACGATTGATTGGTTGAAGTTGACAAAGTTATTCTTTTTTTTCAAAAAGCTTTGGACTATATCATCATCTTTCTAGTAATAGTAAGAAAGATGCTGGGCGCTAATGAGCTATTATTGTTGGGACTCAAGCTCTAGTCTCTGAACGTTTCAAGGAACTTATACCCTCCTTGACTTCGCTGCGAATTATCATGATAAAAAGGAACCCTTGCTTTTGCCCTTTGAGGGCAAAAGTTAAAAAATTTGAGTTTTTTTTAGCTTTTTATTTTAGACTTCTCGACAATTCACCCAGTTTTTCGAATCTCCTCACGGAGATAAGGGTCTCGCGTCAATTAGTTGAAACCATTTAAGTTAAATGCCATAGTTGAAATACCTAAAGCAGTGAACCAAATACCAACTACAGGCCAAGCAGCTAAGAAGAAGTGTAGTGAACGAGAGTTGTTGAATGAAGCATATTGGAAGATTAAACGACCAAAGTCATGCAATCCTAGTGTTTCCAAAAGGCATGGACTATATCATAATCTCTAGTTTTTGAGATTTCGGGCGCTTTAACTGGTAATTAAGAGAACTTTATCTCTCCAGTAGTCTCTGAACCTTCCTGGGGTGTACCCCAGGCTTGGCTGCGGATTGCCATTACTTTAAATTGACTATAAAAATACCTCAAATTAATTTATTTTTAATAACGACCATCCGGAAGCTGATTTTCTTGTTTTATTCACAACTCGGGTTAAACAGCTTGTAAAGCTTTGCGGTTTAGCTGTATAAATAATTGAGAAGGGCTTATAAGTTAATAATTTAAAAGCTACATCTTGGGGTAAAAAACATTCATAAGCAGGTATTTCCACGATAAAATTTGTTTTTTTATAAAGCCAGGTCGAATTACGATTAAGAACCCGCTTCCAATTGTCACCTACTTTATCGCGATAAGTTAAACGCTTTTGCTCCGATTTTACCTTGCCTCCTTTGGTTCCATTAATACGCTGGGTTTTAGAATTGAAGAACCCATTCCCATTTAACTTTTGAGAATCATGTGATAATTGAATGCTCAATTTATAAGCTTCGCTAGTGCTTTTTTGACGAAAACGAAGACAACATAAATCCCCTTTTTTTTGCTAAACGTTATAAAGAAGTTCATGCGCTCTTTGATGATTCCCAACCGATAAACGAATAAGATTCCACTCAACGTTAGGTCCGTTTACATGTAATGGTATAATATGATGAAGTTCTGTATCTTCTAAAGAATTGTTTACAAAAAAAGTTTGTTAAGCAAGTTGTTCACAAATAAACGGAACATAAGGATTATTTCGAGTTAAAAGATACAACTCAAGCTCTTCTTTTTTAGTACAAGTTGGTAAAAAGGACATAGAAGTCGTATTACATAAAGTTAAATTTGAGGTTTTCAGAAGGTTTTAAGTTTGAGAAAGATTAAGTCTTTCCTAAAATTTTGTTTAAAATAAGAAGGTTTCCCGCAATTCACCTCGATTTTCGACCTGCCTTACGGCAAGGAAGGGTCAATATAGCTTAACCGTGAGCAGCGACAATGTTATAAGTTTCTTCTTCTTGCCCGAATTTGTATCCAGCGTTAGTTGATTCGTTTTCTGTAGTTTCACGGATTAGAGATGATGTTACTAATGAACCCTTTTTTATTGTTAATCCTTTATTTCTAAAGGTGTCGGACTATATCATCACCCTATTGACTTTGCTTTTTTTAGGGTGCGGGGCGCTAATGTGGTTTTATTGTTGGGACTCAACCACTAGTCTCTGAACTTTATAGGAAACACAACTTATTTTTTAACTTGTTCGGCTAGCACAAGCTACCTATTTAATAAGAAGCCCCTTCCTATCTTAGCTGCTGATTACCTTTTTAAAATTCGAAATCTTTGAAAAAAACAAATTTTAAAATAAGGTTCCCAGACAATTCACCCCGTTTTCATTAAATTATTACTAATTTACGGCACAGTTCTTTAGTTTATGCATAGCAGAGAATAATGAACCACCAAAAACACCAGCAACACCTAACATGTGGAAAGGGTGCATAAGAATGTTCGAAAAAGTTATGTATGGGCTCTTTATCCCACACTCTCCTCATTTCCAAGGAGTATCGGACTATATCATAAAAGATCTCTCAACTTTTGCTCATTTTGTCCCCGCAGTCTTTAAGCCTGCGAAAATATTTTGATCTTTGAGGTCAAAAGTACGCTTTCTTCTCCTCCGTCCTCCGGAGGGCAGCAAAATCCGATCCCCTTTGGAGAAGGGTTCACGGATAGCTTTGCAAGCAAGGGAGTAGAGAAATCTTTCCTAGGCACTCGTGGAGCTCTTTAACCCGGTCTGGGTCATATGCTCTAGTCTCTGAACCTTCTAATTCTTCCGAATTAGCTTGGCTGCTGATTGGCGTAGATATTGACTCTTGAGTTTTTAACAACGAAAGTAAAAAAGATTGAAATTGAAAAAGAGTGTTATTTCGATAGCCGTATTGATTATGAAACAATAGGTGCAATTCTTTTGTTAAAACTACCCCATTTTCAACGACATACACTAAATGCTGGTGAGAGTTTGCACCGTTTAAATGATGTACGACTAGGCTTTCTCCGAAGGGAGCCGAAGGGATAAAATTTTTTTTTTGAATTCCCGTGACTACACATTTAAAATTATATCTTTTAAAAACGAGTTCTCGCCATTTTAAATATTTTGACTCTTTGCGCCATTTACGAGGCTTTCCACCACGTGAACCTCTTTCAAGGGCTGCTTTTGACATTCGTTGAAGCGTTTCATCAGAATATTGGCGATTCTTAAGTTTTTTGCTGACTTGCTCTTTTCCACAACAAGGACAACCAGTGCCGGAACGATTATAATTTGAAAAAGTCGTAACATGTTCATTAAAATGTCTTGGGCACCAAATAATTAAAAGAGATTGTTTGCTCTCATACTGTCCTTCTACATAAAAATGTTTGCGCTTTTCAATCTTCTGTAAAGTTTGTTCAAAAACTTTTTTTTTTAACTCCTCGGAATTTTTATAAGGCATAATAAAATGTTTTTCCTTTTTTGATATTTAAGGAGTTAAGGTCAAATTCTCCTTAGCTTTCCAGTCAATTCACCTAGTTTAATGAGCACAACATTTTATGCTCAGCTTGGAATACGATCCACTGTTTTATAAGTGTTCTTTATCACTTACTCTCCGGATTTCTCAACCTTTAATTAAATATTAAAGCGGAGTGTCGGACTATATCATAATCTTTATTAGAAAAAAGATTTCGGGCACTCGTGGAAGGTTTATTGGTTGAAATCCTCACCTTCTAGTCTCTGAACCTTCTCTTTTACATTTTTTGAATTATTAATCAAAAAACTTTCATTCAAAGAGCTTGGCTGCTGATTATCGTATTGTCTTCTAAATTTTTTCGAAATAAAGTCCAATCTAGATTAAAACAGGTGAAACAAAATTCAGCAAATTGCTTTTCCGTGTTTTTTCCATAACCGTATTTCTGATGAAATTTTTTATGTATTGTTTTAGTTATTAAAACCTCGTTTTGAATACAACTTCGTTTTTCTGGAAATGAATCCCAACTATTTAAATGATGACATTCTAAATTTGAAAGAGCTCCTGTTAAAAAGCACTTCCCTGAATATTTATCAATTACTGCTTGTCTCCAAAGATATGCTTCGGTTGACGAGCCAAGGATCCGAGTATAAGACCCACCTTTCCAGCGAGGATGGTGTTCACCAGCCTTACCTTTTAAAGACCCAACTTTTCCAGTATTGGCTTTCCCAATTTTTAATTTTGTTTCTTTACTTACTTTTTTCTTTTTTTGAACAGAAGAAATTAATTGTTTTTTACATTCAGAACAACCTGTTTTTTTAGCGTTTTTATATGAATGTAAAGTTGTTTCAAAATTGTTTTCACAAGTTTTGCAAAAAAAAAGAATTTTACTGTGAACATTTCGGTAATTTTTCATATTAACCACCTCATGATTACGCAAAGTAGCCAGCTCAATAATTAAAGCAGAAGTTGTTTTTTGTGTCATATTCTATTTTCTAATAACTAAAAGTTTTGAAGAGCAACTTAGACTTCCAGCAATTCACCCGATTTGCATTAAACTGTTACCAGTTTATGTCACGAAATTCATGAAGTTGAAAGTACCTGAAATCATTTGTGTTCAGCAAAGTTCGCTAGGCTTTGCCCGTTTGCTAGTAATTAAAATCTGCTCATTTACATTTGCAGACCCTTCGGAGGCAAACAGCCTTATGTTACCATAAGGATCAGACCATATCATGTCCCTAATCTTTTTTAGGGGCCTTGTCTTTTCGAGTACGCTTGTACTCTACTCCTTTTAGGATGGTCGTTCGACCGTTCCCGAATCTTCCACTGCAAAAAAGTCTGTATCCTTTATATCGTCAAGTTTTTTCCGAATCGTTTTACGAGCAATTCCCGTCTGACGGGATGCTTCGGCTAAACTTGGGTAAAAAATTCCTAGTATAGATATTTTTCGACCTAATTTATCGTTTGGTTTACCTTTTAAAGCTTCACTAATTTTTTTTTTCGTTTCGGGGGTTTGTAATTTTCCCCAAAAAGGGTTTTTTTCTCCGGGTTTTGAAATACCTTCAAGAATATTATAAGAAAGAGCTCTATCCATAATTATTAGTTCTAGCTCTTTCCCTCTTCTTACTGTAGGCTCATCCCAACTTTCTCCCATAAAAAGAACAATGAAATCAAAATTTTCGGCGCCATAAGTGTTCCAATCGACTTGTAAAGCAATATTCGGGTGAATTTTTCGATTTAATAAAGAACGATGCGAAGATAAACGTCCGGAAACGTTTTTGGACTCTCCGTAATATCGCCAATCATTTAGAATACAACGGACCATATATATGCCTGGCTGTTTGCGAGGTTGAATTCGGTTTGGTACGGAATTTTCCTCTGTTAAAAGAGAGTCTATATTTGTTTTGGGCTTTGAAATCTTTGCTTCGCTGTTAAGCAAAGTGAAAGGTTTTACTTGAGCCACTTTTGAATTTGTTTCATCAAACATAGTAATATAAAATTCTTGTTTTTATTTTTAAAAACAGGAGGATGTTTTCCGTTTAGACAAGTTTCCAACCGTTCTTTACAGATTACCGAGTTTCTACAAAATTTATAGAAAAATATTTACTTGTTTTATTTCATTTCATATGACTGACTTTATTAAATGAAATTTTGTAAATATTTTATTGGTAGTTTATCAGTAGCATTTGCTTTTCCGGCCCTTGCTTTTGCTGCGGGTTTTTACCTTTCTTTGTTAGGCAAAATCTTTTCGCAGGCTTAAAGACTGCGGGGGCAAAATAGGAAAAGTTAAAAAACTACTGTAAATACGGTGGGGCAAGTAATTTACCTAAAGGCATACCATCAGAGAAAGAACCTTGACCGATTGGGTAAATGATGAATACTGCAGTTGCAGCAGCTACTGGAGCTGAGTAAGCTACAGCGATCCATGGACGCATACCTAACTTCTCATTAAAGAATTTCTTCTTTTTTACTTTTTTGTGTTTATAAAGTAAAAATAATAAGATGGACTATATCATAATCTCTTAAAAAAGAGATCTCGGGCGCTAATGTGATATTATTGTTGGGACTCAATCACTAGTCTCTGAACGTTCCAGGAAAACAATAAAAAAAACGTTTTTTTTTAAAGCCCATTCTAAGTTTTTATAAATTAAATTACAAAAACAAAACTTATTTCTAAGCCTGGCTTCGCTGCTGATTATCTTGATCTTATGCAACTATTTAAAACTTGTTTCTAAAATTCAAGCGAAGGGATTACCGTATTCAATGTAATAATCAATAAAATCGGAAGAAAGGTTTTTGTATGGAATACGCTTTTTATTTATTAGGATTCCCCATCTAACTAAATTACCTTTTCTTTGAATACGTTTTTTTTTATCAAACATGCCAAACTCATCTCTTTTATGTTTCTCTGATATTGCCTTACCACCAAGTTTGCCAGCTTTGGATCGGAATTTAGGCGTTTTAGCCGTAATTTTAATATTTAATCTTTCTAAAGAACCGCTTTCCACGTTACGTCGGTCACCATTTTTATCCCCAAACTTTTTTTGCCATTCAGGATTATAAAATTTTTTTCTAGTTTCCTTATCTTTTTCGTTTGTTTTTGTGCCCCCAATTTTTCCTGCATAAGAAGCCAGAAGCAACCGACCTTCTTCAGTTTGACGACACATAAACCGATAGGCAATTAAATCACCTTTTTGCTTAAAGGTCAAGTATCGATAAAAATGAGCTAACGTATGCTCTTTAAAAGTAATATATAAAACATTGCTTTCCTCGTATGTTCCACCTGCATGTTTTGGAACAATTCTGTGCTTTTCGAGCTTAACGTTTGATTCTTGAGGTTTGGTTCTTAAATAAAAGATGTATTGCTCATAAATAAGAGATGTATTAGCCATAAATATGAAAAGTTTAAAAAATTTCGCTCTACTTGTTTTGCTATTAAATCAAGTTTTAACCATAAGATTTTAGAGTTCCAGCAATTCACCCGATTTTCTATAACTTTCGCAAATTATAGCCGCCTAAGTTAACGGAAAGAAAGTTCCCACTCACGCAAAAAATTCCCATTTTTTCAAATGGGCTTAGACTATACCTTCAACTTGTCACTCCTTTTAGTTTTCATAAACATAAGAAGCTGAAATCTGACAAGTGCCGACGTTTTAACTCTTATTTTCAAAATTTTAAAAAAGTGAAAACCAGAATTCTCCTCTTTCGAGTCAGTCGTTACAAGGAATTAACAAGGCGCTCTTTGTACATTGAGTGCAGATTACGGTAGGCTAGGCAAACCGAAAAAGAGCGTAATTAAAAGTATTTTTGAAATTTTTTTTGATTTCTACAATGTTAATTCTTCCCACGGTATCGTCATAGCTTCAAAATCGAAGCTTTAGAGTTCACCGTTACCTATAAAATAAAAATAATTAAAAATTAAAAGATTCAACCAAAAAAGCTCTAACTATTTTGTACACGATAATAAATATTACGAAAATTTTTATTATGTTGCCAGAATACTTTTTCATTCCCTTTCAATACTTTTTTTCCTACCCAGTTTTGCCACTGTTTTTGCGTTAAATAATCGATGGTTTCAAATTTAATAATATAATTTCGAATCGTTTTTGAATGAACATTCAAACTTTTTGCTGCACAACTTACACTTTCAAAAGCGATATCGCCAATCTTTAGATGGGCAGGGGGTGTTCCACTTTTCGGTGAACCGCCAAATGAATTTCTTTTTTCAAAGAGACCGCCAAATTTTTGATTGTAAAGCGTAAATTTATTTGTCAATAATTTGATTAATACAATGCTCTCAATTTCGATTAAAAATTTATTAATATCACTGTTTTTTGCTTTTTCATTTGTTAAATGATCTTTAAATTGAGTAACATCGGAGATAACTACAGGAACAAAAAGAAAATCCTCTAGGACAGCTTGTCCTGAATGCACAAGTTTTATTATCGTTAATTTTTCTTGCGAAACTTTCATTTTTTGAAAACAAGGTTCTTCGTTTCTTTTTTTGGCTTCTCGCATTTCTTGCATATATGTGGCTTTACGGGTTGCAAAATTCAGAGTTTCTCCTAAATAAATTCCTTGAGTTTGAATATTAAATATGAGGTAAATACCGGATTTATTGCTTATTCCACTTTTGCTATTTCTTTTATTAAGCATTCTAAAAGGCTCATAAGGTAATCGTTTTGACTCGAAAACCTTAATAATTTGGTCTACTGTTGTTTGAACAATTTCTTTATATTCTTGATTTAACAAAAGCGATTGAGTTAGAGAGTTTGAAACCAACAAAATATTTGGGCGATAATAAAAAGGAATAGAGGGGTATGTCATTACTAAATTGAAGGGTAACTTTGCAGGTGGCAGCAAAACCAAGGTGCAAAGAATTTTTAAATTTTAAATTTTAAATTTTATAAGCCTTTTTATCTAATTTTCATAAAACTAAACAAAAAGTTGAGTCGGTAGTTAATACAAAAAGTTACCTTTTTGCCGGGCCATGAGATTAACCCATGTAGCAGCAGATTCCTAAGAAGAAGTGACAAACGATTAGTTGGTAAGGACCACCGTTGTATAACCACTCGTCTACAGAAGCAGCTTCCCAAATTGGGTAGAAGTGTACAGTAACCCTAAAGTTTCCTAAAGGACTGGACTATGTCATAATCGAGTTATTTTCATTTTTTTTCCGTAGCTTTTATGGGTACAAAAAAAGAAATGGAAAAAGAATTCGCTCGATTTCGGGCACTAAATCTGGTTATTAAGGGGACTCGAGGTTCACAACTTTAAAGTTGCTTTGGTATACAAAGTTTTTGGGAACTTTTTGTTTAACAAAAACCTCACCCCTCCAGTAGTCTCTGAACCTTTTAGTAATTTATTACTAACTTGGCTGCAAATTGCCATATACACTTTTAAAAAAATAGAAACCATAATTTCCAACCATACATCTGTAAACGTTCTCCATATAAAACTTTAAAAAAGGACGATTTATTAATTTTTTTAAATGTTTTTGAATGCTTTTCTTGGTAAAGAGAATCCATTTTTGATTGAAGAAGGTTAATTAGATTAGAAAAAGACTGCTGAGGCGGTATAGTGATAAAACAAGATAGGTTATTTTTCTCGTATAACCAAATGGTTTGTTTTGAAAGGATTTTTTTTAAACAAGGGCTTTGATTTTGCATTCCGATTTGCAATCCATACTTTAAACCTACTTGTTGACGTGCTTTTTTTTGTTTAATAGTGTTTTTTGAACCCCCTAGAAGTCCTCCTTTTTGTCCTTGCGTTTTTTGCCATTCCGAATTCCAAAAGTTTATACCTAATCTTTTATTTTTTTCTACTGCCAGTAGCGCTTTTTCCTGTAAACCTATTTTTTGGTTTTTACGCATCGAATAAGCAACCCAATCCCCTTTTTCTTTATAGACTAAAAAACGATAAAAATGAGCTAAAGTATGGTTTCGGGGGGAGCACCGAACAACAACATTATTCAAATATCCTGTATGTTTTGGGATAATATGATGTTTTTCAACTTCTTCTTCGAATCCGAAGCATCGTTGTTTTTCGAGATCTTGAAGATACTCACTAAATTGGCTATAAATAGTAGGTTCGGAGCTCCTATTTTCTGATGGTGGTTTATTCATGATTTATTTAAAAAACTTTTCTGTTTTTTTATTTAAAGTATACTTAGGTTTCTTGCAATTCACCCGATTTTCGACCTGCCTTACGGCAAGGAAGGGTCAACTTACTTAACCAATTGCGTTAGAAGTTGGGATAATAGCACCAGAAATGATGTTGTTACCGTATAATAACGAACCAGAAACAGGTTCACGGATTCCGTCGCATTATGTCTACAAACATCTTTTTAGATAAAAAGACTAATAAGTGCCATCCTATTTATTTTTTATTGAACTTTTGACCCTTGCAAAGCTATCTTTGCGCAGTAGCGAAGCAAGAAGCAAGGAGCAACCCTTTGAGTTTGAGCCCTTGCTTTGCGGATAAGCAAAGAAAAGATTTCAAAAGACAAAAGCAAGGATCGAAAATAAACTTAGACAACAAAGATATAAAGGGTTTGAATAATTTGTTCTTTTTTTTTATGCCCTCATTTAGTAGCTCAGATTGGAATCGAGTGACAAGTTTCGCTACTAAATTTGCAAAGATAAATACACAACAAAATTAAGGATCAGTCGAAAGCTTTTTTTTAATTGCTTTTGATAAAGAGCCCTGGCTAGCCATTTTTTTTCGACCCCCTTTAAGATACCAGCCTTCCCAATCTTTTAATGCTTTTAAACACTCAAGAATGGTTTTTTGACGCCTTAACCCCATATAAGACAAAATAAGCGGTAGTAGAAGTTTCAAAGTTGAACGATCACCAATATGACATATATAAACTTGTTTTTTAGTAACAGTTAATCTCTGGGGCGAAAAATACGATTTATTAACTAATTTGCTAACCTTCGCAATAACATTTTCGTCCGTCATAGAGATTCTTATATATGGTGCTGGAGGAGAGGTTGAAACTTTATAACGGGTAGCGGATCGATTATCGAGACCGAAGTAAGCTTCGCCCTCAAATAACCCAGCAAGCCAAGCAATGTCGGTTTTTTTTAAGTTTTTAAAATCTAATTCGAACAAATTATTTTCCATAATACTATCTTAAGACATGTGGACTATATCTTCACCCTTATCTCGTTTTGGTTTAACTCTTTTACTATTTCTTTAAAAAAGGTAACGCTAAACACAAACATAAGGGGCTGGGCGCTTAAACTGGTAATTAAGAGGACTTTACCTCTCCAGTAGTCTCTGAACCTTCTGAGGGTGTACCCTCAGCTTGGCTGCTGATCGCCTTTCGGGTTCCAGCAATTCACCCAGTTTTAGCGTCATTCTTACGAATGAGAGACACCGAATTTAATGTCTACAGGAGGTGCAGCAACGAAAGCGATGATAAATACAGATACAGCTGTTAAAAGTGTAGGGATCATAATTACACCAAACCAACCTACGTATAAGCGGTTTTCAGTGCTAGTTACCCATTCACAAAAGCGAGCCCATAGGCTTGACGCTTCACGGCGTTCTAAAATTGCAGTCATATGTTTTATAAAGTCTTTTAAAAATAAAGTTTTGTCCCAAATGGTTTTTTAAACAATTTGTTAAATTTATTGTAACAAAAAAAAAATTTTTGTCAAATTAAAAAAAAAAATTTTAACCTATTTTATCCATTTGAAGCTTCGATTCTAACCTGGAACATTAAAAAAAGAATTGATTAGATAAATTTGTAGCTTTTTACAAAAATTTGAAAAACTTTGCAAAATAATTAAAAAACTTTTTAATTTTAAATTGAACGAAACAATTCGAAACTAAAAATTTATTTGTGTAAAAAAAAGTGAAACATAAAAATTTCAAACGACAAAGCAACAGAAAAGGCTGTCTTTCACTTTTCAAATGCCATGAACAAATAACGCCAATCAATTTTTTGTTTTTTTTTGTCGAAAGTTGTTTAAAAACAGAAATAAAAGAATATTAAGTTTTAGATAGTTTTTCTATAAAAAATAGTTTTCTTTGTTTATTATATATTATAGTAAAAATATTAAATCGTTTTTAGAAGAATTTTAAATTAGATCTACTTTTGAATTTTAAACCATTAAACAAAGGCTTTCTCTAAAAAACAAGGGTAACTTTTTTAGAATGAGTCTATTCGTCTAAAATTAAAAAAGAGATCTAATTTGAAATTCTTTTATATAAATTAAAAAAGTAAAAAAGAATAATCTAATTCAAAATTTTCCGTCGGATCGTCTCTTTGCATTTCTTACAAAGTTTTGAATCTTTACTGAAAATTAATTTACTTCTTGTTTTTCAATATAAATAAAAAGGGATGTCATCGCAATAGCTGGGAAAATTAAACCAACTAAAGGTACAAGAATCGAAGGTAAAAATGAAGCTGCCATAAAAAATCTCCTTATGAAAATTAAGATATGTTGCCATTAACCGAAATTATTTTATTTCGGTGATGACAATTAAACAAAAAAAAATAATTAACTCCTTTTTTTTGGTTTAATTTTATTTTGAATAACAATTAGCGTTGATTAGGGTTACGGCCTGGATCATTTGATAAAAAACCAAAAATGAATAAAGACACAAAGAAAGTTACGACAGTATAAACAAAGATTTTCAGGGTTAACATATTTTAATAAAATATCCTTTTTTATAGACTAATGTACTAGAAAGCGAAACCTTTGAGACTAGCATCCATTTTGAATTTTCCGCTTTTTTGATCTGACCTATTGCAATACTTTTATCTTTAGTCTGTGAACATTAGTTTTGCACCGTTTCTACGACGCAAAAAAAAAGGAGTAGTAAAAGCAATCTTTTCGCAGGCTCAAAGACTATGGGGGAAAAGCGGCGTTTTCTCCGCAACTTTTAATCCTTGGCAAAGGTTACTTTTTCTTAAAAGTTTGACTCACTTTTTAGTTGTTATTTCTTTTAAAGCTCTCTCAAAATACTGATCGAAGATTTTATTTTGGATTTGACACTCTTAGTTTGTCAGGTACGATAAAAGTTTCTTTTATTAACCTTGTTACAAGCAAAAGGGCTCAAAGCGTTTAAAAAAGTTTTTCTTTTACGATTATGGGTTGTATTTTTTATTTTAAAATTAAATAATTAAATATTTTCACGTTGCTTTAACCAAGATTGGGCTTCTAAATAATTGGTAGGCGTCAATCTAATGGCTTCATTCCAATAATCCGCCGCTTTATTATATAAAATTTTAGCAACTTCAGATTGATACTTTTCTGTTGCTTGTTCAGCACGATAATGATAAATTACGGCAATATTATTTAAAGCTTGAGGCAACGATGGATTTCGTTTTAAAGCTTGATAATAGTATTCTAATGCTCGACCATGCTTTCCATTACTTGTGTGTATTAATCCAATATTATATAAAATATAACTTCGATCATATGGATCTATTTCTAATTTTAAAGCTTGATAATAATTTTGAAGAGCTTCGGCATATTCCCCTTCTGCTTGAGCCGACATCCCATCTCGATAATAAGTAAAAGCTTGTTTTTCTCGATTTGAAGTTGGCAAAACTTTAATTAAAATATCGGCAACAACTGTAAATGTTTTATCGATAAAATTATCATTCTTTTGAGATCTTGGCATAGTTTTTGATTTTCAAATAAAAAATAAAAGAAAGCTTTCTTTTATTTTGTCTTATCTATAGTAATATTTATTTTTGTCTTTTTGACATTTGTCTTTTTTTTGCTTTTTTTGCCCGAAGTTTGTGAGTTTACGAACAAATTGCTTTGCTACAAAAGCAAGGGTCCAACAACTGGAATGAGACTCCAAAACAATTGGAGGGGCATCAAAACCTGCTATCTTTCTTTCGTAGACTGCGGCAACTTTTAGGTAGAATGTAAGACTACAGAGGTAGAAAAATTTTTTTACAGTGAAAGACGACTGTGGAAAGGGTCAAGATAAAAACAAAAAAAGGGATTTCATTTTAATTAATAAAAAATTAAAAAAATAAAATAATAATCATTTGTTTTAAAAACATTTCCTATCTTATTATATCATAAAAATGAAACTAAAAAACTAAAAAAATACCTTTTTATTTTTTTAGTTTTTTTGTTAAAAGCTTTTTTTACTATTCAGGTCGTTTTTAAAAGATTTTTTTTTGTTTTTAGTGCATATTAATTAAATTGTAATAAATGGGTTAAAATGTTATAAAAGTATATCTTTTTTATTTGATTTTCAACGACTAGCTGATGTTAGGTTAAAAAAACGAGAAGATCTTTTTAAAATTTTTCTTAGTATTTCTTTTTTAATAAAACAGAAACCGTTTTTTGAAAGCGACTCTTTTTTGATTTTTAGCCAAAAAGCAGTTAGGTTTCGAAACAAAACAAATTCTTCAAAATACAAAACGATTTTGTTTTTTGAAGAATTTGTTAATAGCTTTTCAATAATGATGCTAACAACCTTTTGCTAATATTGAATGAAGAATGAAAAAATAAAAAAAAAAGGGATAATACATTAATCTTAACCTTTGATTAGAAACAAAGGCAAAGATTATTTATGACAATTTATATGATTTAAAAATTTAAACTATCTCCACGACGATACTGTAAATAAGCAGTTACAAGAAGTCCAGTAATTGTTATTGGCACTAAGCCTAAAACAATTCCTGATAATAAAGGTTCAACCATAATAATTGAGTATAAAAGAAATTTAAAACGATTGACTTTCACTAAAAAGAAACATAATCCACTTGAATCAAAACCCCAAACAAATTCAAAGTCTAAAAAGTTCTTTGGCCTTAATTTCGAAATTGGGTTTTAAATTAGGGCCATCTTTTTATTTTGTGTTTATTTAAATTAATACAATTTGGTTTTTAAAACCTTTTTTATAATATTGCGAGCTTTCGTTTTATTGCTTTAAACTTTGACTCACCTTAACAGAATAGTCCGAGAAATTTAATTCACAAATTTTTCAAAATAAACATTTTTTAAAATTTTTTGTTTGAAATCCAAAAGTTTATTTCCATTTTTATGTAGTTAATTCAAAATAAAGGTTTTTTTTATTTTTTTTCCAAAAAAATAAAAAAAACCTTAATCACAAAAGTTTCGTTTTTCGAAGCGACTCACAGGCGGAGGAAATTTTGTTTTTAGTTAAAATTAAATAAGTTTAATTTTTACTAAAGCTAAATAAAAAACGGACGCTATAATAACAAAGCCTGCTAATAAACTAATATAACTAATTAACGTTACCATAAAATTAAATCCTAAATAATATATTGCTATTTTTCGAAACTTTTGCTTCTTTTGCCCTGAAGTCTTTGAGTAGCTTCGCAACGAAAAGATTTTCCCAACTTTTGCCTCTTTTGCCCGAAGTTTGTGAGTTTACGAACAAATTGCTTTGCTACAAAAGTAAGGGTAGACAAAAAACTTTGTCTCCGAAGGAACGCTCCAAAGCTGCGGGCGAAAGTAGTCAAAAATTAAAAATTCATTTCGGCTAGTTGTACTTTTTCTACCTGTTTCTTTTTCAGAACTAAGAAAAGTTGAGTAATAAAAATCGTAATCAAGAAAATAATCAAGCCTTGAACTCTTGCTGGGTTTTGTAAAACAATTTCAGCTTCAGCTTGGCCAAAACCACCAACATTTGGATTATTAGTTAACGGTTGATCAACCTGAATTGTTTGATCTTTTGTAACAATTAATTCGGGCCCTGCCGGAACTTTATCAATGACTGTTTCACCGTTTAAAGTTTGAATTGTAATGTCAAACCCCCCTTTTTTTCCTGTTGGCGTAATTTCAGTAATTTTACCAGTTGCTGATGCGTTATATAAATTATTATTACTTTTTGAACCATCCGGATATAATTGTCCACGTCCTCGATTTCCCCCTAAATAGATAGGGTATTTTAAATAATTAACATTTTTATTTGTTGCTGGGTTTGGAGAAATTAAAGGTACAACCATTTCATTGTATAATTTGCCAGGAATTGGTCCAATAACTAAAATATTTTTTTGTTCTGAACTATAAGGTTGGTAATAAAGATTTCCAACTTTTTTCTTCATCTCTTCAGGTAAACGATCTGATGGTGCCAATTCAAAACCTTCTGGCAAAATTAAAACCATACCAACATTAAGATCCCCTTTTTTTCCATTAGCTTGTACTTGTTTAATTTGTTGATCATACGGGATTTTAACCATTGCTTCGAAAACCGTATCTGGTAAAACGGCTTGAGGAACTTCTAATTCAACAGGTTTTTGTGCTAAATGGCAATTGGCGCAAACGATGCGACCATTTGCTTCACGTGGGTTTTTATAGCCCTGTTGTGCAAAAACGGGGTAAGCCGATACATTTGAATTAACAGTAAAATTAAAAAAAACTGTCAATAAAAAAATAAAAAAAATATTTTGTTTCTTTTTCATAGTTAAATTTTCAAATTGGTGGATAACAAGAAAAATAATATTTCTTTTCATTAAGTTTAAAAAACTTAGATAAAATTATTTTTTTGCTATTTTAAATGTAAAATTTTCTTCTCACATGCTATTATAGTTTGATTTTTGAAAAAGGACAAGAAACGGCTTTTTTATTCGCAAATTCAAAATAATTTTAGACTAGAACAAAAAACGGGCTGATTTTAGTCTTGACTGGCTGTAAAAATTGCTATTGGCTTTTCTTGCATTTGATACTAAATTAATTCAGGTAAAGAGCCTCCGTCGCTATTGGGGTTCATAAATACCAACTTTGCTTATCAGCAAAGCAATTTGTTCGTAGACTCACAAACTTCGGCGCCACAAAAAGTTTAAACTTCAAACAAAAAAGAACAAAAAAAATCTGCTCATTTACATTCGCAGACTGCGGGGTAACCTTTCGAAAAAGCTAAAATGAAAAAATCTGCTCATTTACATTCGCAGACTGCGGCCAAAATACATTATTTTTATAACAACCTCAAACGAAAAACTTTTCCCTTTCATTTTTAAACTAAAAAATAATTCCTTAACTGTTGCTTTTGCCCTCTTACAATAGTAGGCTTTCTCCGGCAGAGAAAGCCTACTATTGTAAGAGGGCAAAAGCAACAGTTAGTAATTCATACCTAAATTACATATGGAGAGTTAACTTACTAATTGATAGCGAGCCCGAGCTCTTTTAAAAGCAAAGTTTGCTTCGACTTTTTCTTTTTGTCCAAGCGCTTTTTCAAGTTGCTCTTTTGCTTCTAAAAAGGCTTGCTCAGCTTCGGATGAATTAATGGTTTCTTTTGATTCCGCTGAATTAACTAGAACTGTTACTTGATTTTGTTTCACTAATGCAAACCCCCCCATTAAAGCAACTGAAGTCCAATCTTTCTGTGTACGAATACTCATAATTCCAATATCTAAGGCTGTAATAATTGGCGCATGATTAGTTAAAACACCCATTTGACCAGTATTTGTAGGTAATATAATTTCTTCTGCTTCTTGATTCCAAAAAACGCGATCTGGCGTTAAAATACAAATTTGTAAACTCATAAAAAACCTTCAGTTAAAATTAAAAACAACCCTATTTTATTTACTAAATTTTTTAAAAAATTTAGTAAATAAAATAGGGTCTAAAAACAATTTAAATTTCAATTCGCTTTTATTATTAAAACCAAAATTTTACAACTTTGACCTTTTTTGTAAAAAATCCATAACTAAGTGTTAATTGATTGGTTTATCATTTTAAGAATAAAAACTGTAATTAAAAAAAAATTATAAAGTGGCTGCTTTTGCTACAGCTTCATCTAAAGTTCCTACTAAATAAAAAGCTTGTTCCGGTAAATCATCTAATTCACCTGTAAGAATTTTATTAAATCCTTGAATCGTCTCTTTTAAACTTACATATTTTCCAGGTGAGCCGGTAAAAACTTCAGCAACAAAGAATGGTTGAGATAAAAAACGCTCAATTTTTCTCGCACGTGCTACTACTTTACGATCTTCTTCTGAAAGTTCATCTAAACCTAAAATAGCAATAATATCTTGCAATTCTTTATAACGTTGTAAAGTTTCTTTTACATTTTGAGCACAAGAATAATGTTCTTCTCCTACAATCCAAGGTTGTAACATAGTTGAAGTTGAATCTAGTGGATCAACTGCTGGGTAAATTCCTTTAGAGGCTAAACCACGAGATAATACTGTTGTTGCATCTAGGTGAGCAAAAGTAGTCGCTGGTGCTGGATCCGTTAAATCATCTGCAGGTACGTAAACAGCCTGAATTGATGTAATTGAACCATCTTTAGTTGAAGTAATACGTTCTTGTAATCCACCCATTTCCGTAGCAAGAGTTGGCTGATAACCTACAGCTGAAGGCATACGGCCTAGTAAGGCTGAAACTTCTGAACCCGCTTGAACGAAACGGAAAATATTGTCGATAAATAAAAGAACATCTTGCTTATTAATATCACGGAAATATTCAGCCATTGTTAAAGCTGTTAATCCAACGCGCATTCTAGCTCCTGGCGGTTCATTCATTTGACCATAAACAAGAGCTACTTTTGATGCAGACATGTTTTTTTCCTGAATAACACCTGATTCTTTCATTTCCATGTAAAGGTCATTCCCTTCACGAGTACGTTCACCAACACCCCCAAAAACCGATACACCTCCGTGTGCTTTAGCAATATTGTTAATTAGTTCCATAATAAGAACTGTTTTTCCAACCCCAGCCCCTCCAAATAAACCAATTTTACCCCCTCTTCGATAAGGAGCTAATAAGTCTACAACTTTAATACCGGTTTCAAAAATAGCAAGTTTTGTATCTAAATCGACGAAAGCTGGAGCTTTACGATGAATTGGTAAACTTTCTTTGCTATCAACTGCTTCTAGTCCATCTACTGGTTCTCCTAATACATTAAAAATACGTCCTAAAGTTACTTTTCCTACAGGAACTGTTAACGGCTTACCAGTATCTACAATGTTCATTCCACGCATTAGTCCATCAGTAGCGTTCATAGCAACCGCGCGAACGCAATGATCTCCTAATAACTGTTGAACTTCACAAGTTACTGCAACTTCTTGACCCGCTTGGTTTGTACCTTTAATAACAAGAGCGTTATAAATATTTGGAAGTTGTCCAGGCGCGAAAGCAGCGTCAATAACCGGACCGATAATTTGAGTAATAGATCCCACATTTTTGTTTGTTTGGATTGATAGCACCATAATTTTAAATTTATTTAGAAATATTTAATTAGTATATAATTGTTTTTTATCGCTATTCTTTTAGAAAATCTTTTAAACTTTTTAAAAAAGTTTTAAGGTTCCGTTTATTAATAAATTAGAAAAAAAGTTTAGAAACTTAAAAAAATTCGAAAAATAAAAAATGAGTTTTGTATTGAGTGTATTCAGGAGTAATCTTCAAAATGTATATTTAAATAAAGAAAAATTAAATAAAAATAGCTCTCTAAAACTCGAAAAACCGCTGGGCTAAATTTTCTATAAAGGCTTATTCAAACTTTAAAAAAAGTTTTTTTTAATGTCATTTTAATCATTTAAAAGTCAAAAATCAAAAAGACATCAAAATTTCAATTAATAATTAAAAAAGTTTTTGTGAATTTTTTTTTGTAACCGGGATTAAACTCGTTTTATTTTAAAATCATATAAATGATATATTACTGCAAAAAAGCTTTTTTTACAAACTTTTTAAAACAATCTATTTAAAGTTAAAAAAAAGATATGTTCTAATTCTATTTTTAAGTTTACCCACTTTTTTGGTTTTTAGAATTTAGAATATTAAAAAAAATTCCCTCTATTGTCCTAAAAAGACAAGAGTTAAGGATTCATCGTCCGCAGTCTGCGAATGTAAATGATCAGATTTTGTAAAAAAGTTAAGAATTTTATTTCAATATTTAAACTTTGTTATAATCTTAAAATTGTTTAAAATTTAAAATGGACTAGTATGAAAGATCAACGTCAATTTTCAGATAAATTAAATTTTATAAAAAACAAACTTAAAATTTATTTTAAGTTTGTTTTCAAATTTCACAAATTAATAAATAAATAATAAACTTGCTTTTCAAAAAAAAAAAGGTATTATAATATTTAATAAGAAAATCCAATTATTAAAATAAAAAAAAGGCTATAAATTGAATGTTTAAGCAAAGTTAAACGAGAGATTTTAAATAAATTTAAAAAAAACCGAAAATAAAGAGCTTTCAATTTATTTTAAGGCAATAAAAATCTGAATTTTTTTGTTGTTGCTTTACCGCCTTTGCTTTTGAGCTGCCCTTCGAAGAAGGAGAAGAAGTTTGTGAGTTTACGAACAAATTGCTTTTGCTGCCCCTTGCTTTTGCTGCCCCTTGCTTTTGCTGCGGGCAAAAAAGGCAAAATCTTTTCGCAGGCTTAAAGACTGCGGGGGCAAAGGAGGCAAAAGTAAGAAAAGTTAGGTAAATTTTATTTTTATTTTTGCGGCTCAAGCAGAAGTGACAAAAAAATAAATGTAGAACTTTTAACATAGTAAATTCTTAAAGTAAATTTTGTTTTTTTTGAATTAAAAAAGATTTTTTTTATGATTAAATGTCTAAAAGAAGGAAATAAAAATGTCGGATACTGTTATTGTGGAAAGTAGACCCGTTTTTCCGTTTACCGCAATTGTTGGCCAAGATGAAATGAAATTGTCTTTAATTTTAAACGTTATTGATCCTAAAATTGGTGGTGTACTTATTATGGGGGATCGAGGGACTGGAAAATCGACAACCGTTCGAGCTTTAGTAGATCTTTTACCCGAAATTAATGTTGTTGCAAACGATCCTTTTAATTCAGACCCTCTAGATCCCGAATTAATGAGTGAACAAGTTCGTCAAAAATTCCAAAAAGGAGAAACGTTAGAAGTAAAAAAAAAAAAAATTACAATGATTGATCTCCCTTTAGGTGCAACGGAAGATCGAGTTTGTGGAACAATTGATATTGAAAAAGCTTTAACAGAAGGGGTCAAAGCTTTTGAGCCAGGGTTATTAGCAAGTGCAAATCGCGGTATTTTATATGTTGATGAAGTTAATTTATTAGATGACCATCTTGTTGACGTTTTATTAGATTCCGCTGCATCTGGTTGGAATACGGTCGAGCGTGAAGGAATTTCAATTAGTCATCCGGCAAGGTTTATATTAGTCGGAAGTGGAAATCCGGAAGAAGGTGAATTAAGACCTCAATTATTAGATCGTTTTGGAATGCATGCTGAAATCGGAACGGTTCGAGAACCTGATTTAAGAGTTCAAATTGTTGAACAAAGAGCAGCTTTTGATGAAGCACCTTTAGAATTCAGAACAAATTACGAAAACTCTCAAAAAGCTTTAAGCCAAAAACTTGTAGAAGCTCGAGAATTATTAAAAAAAGCAGAATTAGACTATGATTTACGAGTAAAAATTTCTCAAATTTGTTCGGAATTAAATGTCGACGGTTTACGCGGAGATATTGTTACAAATCGAGCAGCAAAAGCTTTAGCTGTATTTGAAGGTAGAACTTCGGTTACATCAAACGATATTTTTCGTGTAATTCCTTTATGTTTACGCCATAGATTAAGAAAAGACCCTTTAGAAACGATTGATTCCGGAAATAAAGTTCGTGAAATTTTTCAAAAAGTTTTTGAATAATTTTTAACCAACCAATATTTAGGGATTAATCCGAAATGTTTTATCGCAGTCTGCGAATGTAAATGAGCAGATTTAAAATTTTTGTTCCCTTGCTTTTGCGCTTCGGGCAAAAGAAACTAAAACATTTTTGGTAATTTTTGAGGAGTGTATAGTTCGAATAAGTTTTTTTTGACATTGTAACTTCTTTTTAGGGTCGCAGTCAAATGCAAATTAATTCGCAAGTTTTTCTATTTTTAATTATTTGAATTCAAGTTAACGTTATATTTTATTAAATTAAAAGGATTTTCTCATGAAAGATTTTGTTACTTATTTGTCAACGGCTCCTGTAATTGCTCTTGCTTGGATGAGTTTCACAGCGGGTCTATTAATTGAAATTAATCGTTTTTTCCCAGATCCTTTAGTTTTTACTTTTTAACTTTTAAAATGCGAACGGATGTCAAATATGAAAATTAATATTTTACATTTTGAAGCTTTAAAAGTCTAGTTTTCTTCCCCTCCACTTGCTGATTCTCAGCAAGTGGAGGGACTGCACAAATGTTTAAAAAAAAAAGTACATTGTCAAACCCCTCCGAAAGTTGAAAACTTACAGTGTTTACTTCGAGGTAAAGGCAATAAAAAAGACAATCTAAAATAAAACCTAAAACTTTGTATTCTATTCACTTTTGCCCCTGGCGAAGCTACCCATGCTTTTACGTAAGTAAAAGTTTGTGAGTTTACGAACAAATTTTGCCCCCGAAGTCTTTGAGTAGCTTCGCAACGAAAAGATTTCAAAAGAAGCAAGGTAAAAACCCTTCGAAGAAAGCAAAAGTCCGCTTTCTTCTCCTCCGGAGGGCAGCAAAAACAAAGGAAGAGGTGGCCCTCGAAATTAAAAAGCGGCGCTAGCAAAAAAAAGAACTAACCGCCAATCCTAAGAGGAAAAGGAAGTTTTTTAATTATTAATTGAACTCTTTTTGTTTTTCTTTATAGCTTTTTAAAAATTGGAATAATTCATTATAAAAAAGGGAATCCAAATCAATTCATTTAAATAAATACTTTAACGTTAAGCTCATACGCCATAACTTCAACTAGGAAAAAAAAGGTTACCTTGAAAATTTATTGCTTCAAGGTGCTTTTTTGCCATTATTTCAGAACGTCTAGTGAATGAAAAACTTAAAAATTTGAAAAATGTACCCGGACGAATCAAAATTTCTTTTTGTAACCGTTTTCGTCCTTGCCTTTTTTTAGGTTGGTTCCGTGGATGTAAATGACGTTCGATTGCTTTACCCGCATTAATAATTTATTTTTCATGAAAAGCATCATCTATACCATCATTTGCTAAATATTTTTGGTTTATCATTGCAAATAATTATTAAATAGCTTTTTAAGAAGACAATAATCAACTTTTATTGTTTATTTGATTCCTTGTTTGGAACTTCTGAAAAATCGTCTTTTAAAAATTGTTCAGCCTCCTCAAATAACATATCAAAGTTTCTTGTCAATAAAAATGTCGCTTGCTTTAGCGATAATTCCTGTTTTTGATAAGCCGACAGTATTTTGATTTCGGTTAATGGTTTTTGAAAAAACCGACCCGTTTGCAGTTTATTAAAAATAGCTATCCCACCATAGACGAACAAGGCCCAACCAGCATATATCAGACCATTAGCTAAAGGACTGCTCCAAAAATCGTAAGAATTATACCTTAACGTAATTTCTGGGAGGGGCGGGGCACAGGAAAGAGTCCAAATTCGATTAGAAATCGGTAATCTCATTTCAACTACTTCAGCATCTTGAAATTCCGTCGAGAAAGTTTCACGATCTAGAGAAGCGTTTGTAATTGACAAGAACGGTGAGTTTTTGTTCGGAATGGTCGGACTATTAAAAGTCTTCGATATTTTAATCATATTGTTTTTCTTTTTTGAATTATGTTTTTTTAGTTGGTTTATTTTAAAAGGCCCTACAAAGCGACCGTTTGTTAAATGAAGTACTCGCTGTAACCCTTCTTTAATTGAACTATTTCGAGTAACTGCTTGATTTTTTCGCCGATAAACTTGCCCAAATCCAATTGCTTTTTGCAGGTTTTCCGCGTTAATTCTATCCTTTAAATGAAAAGTAATTCGTAAATCCGTTTTTGAAAAACCACCATCTTTTTCAATAAGACCTGCTAAATAAAAACCTAAATTGTTTTCATTAAAGGTTGTAATGTTTTTTTGTTGACTTAAAACATTGGTTGAATTTTTTTGTAAATTCTTTAAAACTTTACTCATTTTTAAAAAACAATCGTTTTTTAATAAAATGTAGTTTTTTTTATTACTTAACAAGTTGTAGAAATAAAAAGAAATTGTTGTGGGAAAAACAAATACTTTTTTTTTTATTTTCCGCTTTGAAAGTGTTTGAGTAAAAGGCTAAACTTCTTTTTATTTTACTAATTGGATTTTTTATTATTTATTAGAATATCCTTTTTTAAAGGCAAGGTTAGTATTTATTCTCTATTTATTAATATTTAATTGAAAATTCGTTTTAACACTTTCATTATTTATTATTAACTAGCTTTTTACAAATAAAGAATGCAATCGGTACAAAAAAAACTCAGATTTATTTCGTTTCTAAACCGCTAAGATCATCTTTTAAAAACTGCACGGCCAATTGGAATGTCATGCCCGAACTCCGCATTAATAAAAAGGCTCCTTGATTTAAAGATAAAACTCCTTCCTTATAAGATACCAATACTTCAATTTCCGACGCCGAGTTTATAAAGAACCTTCCCGTTTGTAATTTATTTAAAACTAGAATAATAGCACAAACTGCTGTTCCCGAAGCAGCATAAGTCAAAATGATTGCCGCCGGGCTATCCCAAAAATTCGAAACGGTCGCAATTCGTTCAACCTCTGGCCGAGGAGGTGCGACACCTACTGTACAAATGATATTTGGAACGTACAAGTTACTTTGAACAAATCTACCGCCTTCTGGCGAAACGACCTCGCAATCGTCCAACCAATCATTTATTTTAGTATCAGTCTTAGGAAGAACACTGTTTACTGTTGTGCAAATTTTATTTGGCGGCATATTTTTTTATTCTCCTTTTTTAAATCGTTTTTCAATTTTTAAGAATTCATCTTTTTTAATTAGCCAAATTTTATTAAAATTTAAAACAATTTTTTTTTTAATTTTTGGCCCATGCTTTACCGTTAGGTAAAGTTTTAATCCATTTTTTTTTACCTGCAACAAATTTTGTTGCAGGTAAAAAAACGAAAAAAAAAAGAATTTAAAGAGTATTATAATTTGTCTACTGTATCAAATTCGAATTTAATTTCTTTCCAAACTTCGCAAGCTGCTGCTAGTTCAGGACTCCATTTGCAAGCTGCACGAATTACGTCTCCACCCTCACGAGCTAAGTCACGACCTTCGTTACGAGCTTGAGTACAAGCTTCTAGAGCTACACGGTTAGCCGCTGCTCCACATGCGTTACCCCATGGGTGGCCTAGTGTACCACCACCAAACTGTAAACAAGCATCGTCACCAAAGATGTCTACAAGTGCAGGCATGTGCCATACGTGAATACCACCCGATGCAACCGGCATTGTTCCTGGTAAAGAAGCCCAGTCTTGTGTAAAGTAAATACCGCGACTACGATCTTTTTCAATGTAATCATCACGCATTAAATCAACGAAACCTAAAGTAATTTCACGTTCACCTTCTAGTTTACCTACAACAGTTCCTGAGTGTAAGTGATCCCCACCTGATAAACGTAAAGCTTTAGCTAAAACACGGAAGTGAATACCGTGATTACGTTGACGGTCAATTACCGCGTGCATTGCACGGTGAATGTGTAATAAAAGACCATTGTTACGACAGTAAATTGCTAACGAAGTGTTAGCAGTTAAACCACCTGTTAAATAGTCATGCATAACGATCGGTACACCAAGATCTTTTGCAAATTGTGCACGATCCATCATGCTTTCACATGTACCTGCTGTTGAGTTTAAGTAATGTCCTTTAACTTCCATTAATATGTTATCATCCAGGTTCTTTATCCTGGATTTCTTTAAGTTTCCTTAAAGTTCAGACTATGTCATCTACTACACTTATCATAAAAATAGATAAGATAAGTAGTCGGACGCTCTTGGAGAGATTATTGCTCTGAGTTGCTCACCCTCTAGTCGTTGAACCTTCCTATGTTGAGTCAAACTTTTAATAAAATTTTTTAATCTTATTAAACTCAGCAACTCTAACTTTTTTTTGTATTTTTTTTTTATTTTAAAAGTGAGCAAACCAAATTAAAGAGTAAACTCTATAAAAAAAACTGCAAAAAATTAGACTAGCTATCTTTTATTTATTAAATCGATTTGGACCCCCTTGCTTTGTTGTTAAGCAAAGTTTAGCTTTTTTGCAAAGTCTGCTTATTCTTTGCAGATTACACTTAGCTTCACATTTCATGTAAAGCCCTTCGGCCTTTGCCACTTACTTTTCCAAACTTGCTTATAAATTAGCAAGCTGCGGTAAAAGTTTTCCGTAAGGAAAAGAGGGTAAGAGTTAAATAAAAAAAAATTAGTAGATAGGCTTGGCTGCAAATTTACATGAATAAAAATTAAAAAAAAGCATAAAAGAAAATTCGTTATCCGCCCCAGGATTTTGTTGCCGCGTGACAATTGGGACAAAGCAATACTAAATTACTAAGTTGAGCGTTTAAACGACTCCCATCTTTATGATGTAATTGTAATACAAGTTGCTTCCTTTGCCACTTGGATACTTTACATTCATTGCAAATATAATCTTCAGAGTGTTTTAAAATTGTTCGAATGAAATATTTTTTTTGTAAAGTGTGCGTGTGGAGACAGCCAAGTTAAAACATTTCCATAGGGTTTTTGTAAAGCTGATTTGTTGTTTTTTTTTTAACTTTTCTTAGCAGAAAAGCAAAGGCCACAAGCCACAGGAATCTTTTTCAATTTGACCTCGAGTATGATGTTCTAAACTATGACAATTTGCACAAATTGTTTTTAAGTTAGGTAAAACATGATAGTTTTTTTGTCCTTTTAAGCTACTGCCTCTAAATTTTTCTTCTTTTTCTTCTTTTTCTTCGGTCCCGAAATGAAATTTAGAATCAGGTTTTACGTGATGTATTTGAATTTGTTTTGGTACCAGCGCATTAAAACCGCATTGAGGACAAGTAGTTGGAATTTTATTATTTCTTTTTATAAAATAAGAACGCGGATATACCCAAGGGGCGCGCTTTGTTCCATAAATGGATTTATAAATAGGTTCCGGGACGTCGAGTTTTTCTTCTATAATTCTTTTCTTAAGGGCCGCATTATGTATTTTTTTAGCTAAATTTAGTTTAATACATAAATTTTTAAGGGTTTTAATAGAGACATCCTCTAAAGCTTCACTAATTTCAGACGAAGTTAAATCGTTTACTTTTTTAAAATGAAAGGACGGCAACCGATATTTCGCTATTAGCTCTTTCAAACGTTTCTCTTTTGTTCCAAAATTTGTTATTTTTAATAACCTTAAAACTTCGGCTTTCGATTTACTTGCATACCACACCTTTACAACTTCATCCTCCGCAATTTCTGAAAATATACGCTTCGATTTTTTTTGCATACGATCTTTTTTATTATTATTTTTAGCATCCTTGCAATTCATCCGATTCAAATCTAATTCTCACGAATTAGCAGGGCAAAGTTTTACCAGTTTCGGCTTGTGATTTGTAAATAGCTTCAGCACAGAATAAGAAACGATCTCTCCAACGCATAAATGGTTGTGAAGTAACGTTCTCGTCATCTTTAGTGAAATCTAGACCACCACGTAAACATTCGTATACCGCGCGACCATAGTTTTTAGCTGAAAGACCTAATTTTGGTTTAATTGTACAACCTAGTAAACCACGACCATATTTGTTTAATTTGTCACGTTCTACTTGAATACCATGTGGAGGTCCTTGGAAAGTTTTAGTATAAGCTGGCGGAATACGTAAATCTTCTAAACGTAAAGCACGTAATGCTTTAAAACCGAATACGTTTCCTACGATTGAAGTGAATAAGTTTGTTACAGAACCTTCTTCAAATAAATCTAATGGATAAGCAATGTAAGCAATATATTGGTTATCTTCACCAGGAACCGGTTCAATATCATAGCAACGCCCTTTGTAACGATCTAAAGATGTTAAACCATCTGTCCATACAGTAGTCCAAGTACCTGTACTAGATTCAGCAGCAACCGCAGCACCTGCCTCTTCAACAGGTACACCTGGTTGAGGAGTCATACGGAAAGCCGCAAGAATATCAGTATCTTTTACTTGGTAATCTGGTGTGTAATAAGTTAAACGGTAATCTTTTACACCCGCTTTGAAGCCTGTTCCAGCTTTTGTTTCAGTTTGTGGAGCCATTTTTGTTTTTTTATTAGATTGACCATCCATTCTGCCTGACTGTTTTTATTTTTGGTCAAAAAATAGGCTCGATCGGACTCGAACCGATGACTTATTGCTTGTAAGGCAACCACTCTACCAACTGAGTTACGAACCTTGCTGTTTGTATTTTTTATTTAATAAAATAATTATAAATAAAATTACTAAAAAATGCAAGTTTAAACCCAACTTTTTTCGATTTTTTAATTTTAAAAGATTTAAACTTGTTGATTTTTACTTTTGCTTTTTTCTCTTTTCTTGCCTTTGTTACACTAACCTTGGTTACACTAACCAAGGCAAGAAAAAGATAAAAATTTTTATGAACTCCGAAATGGCGTCTTTTTGCTAGGAACGCTAATTTTGTAAATTCTTTTTTTTAATTAAACGAATCAAAATTTCAATCTTTCACCTTTCAAAGGGTCTTTAAAGCTACTCAAAGGTCCCGCTTCGGACTTTTGCCTCCGCAGTCTGCGAATGAAATGAGCAGATTTTTCCTTTTTTTCCTTTTTTACCTGCAGCAAAAGCAATTCCTTCGACAAACGGCTTCCTTTGGGACAAAAAAAACAAAAGAGAGCAGGTTTTGACCCCTTTCAGGGGCAAAGCAAGTCAAAGCTACTTAAAAGTGGCTTTTCCACGCTAAATAGAGCAATTTTAAGTAGCTTTGCAAACCAAAAGTTGAAATTTTGATTCTTTTTAGCTTTTATCCGAAAGATTAGGACTTCAATAAAGTTTGGCGTCTCAGTCAAATCTTCTTCAAAGCATTATTAACAAAAGCAAGGTGATAAAAAGTTTTTCATTTAAAAGGAAATTAAAAAGCTTTTAGTTATTTAGCTAAAATTAAGAATTTTTAGATTTTAAATTCTATTAAAAGAAAACTGGGACAGAAGGACTCGAACCTCCGAAATGCCGGTACCAAAAACCGGAGCCTTACCACTTGGCGATGTCCCATTATTTTTATTCCGTTAATGTATTATAATTTTTTTAATTTTAAAAATCAATATAGTATAAAAAATAAAAACTTAATTCTAAACGCTTAAAAAAAAATGGCTTTCAATAAAACGAGTCACCAGGAACAAAAAAGTATTCTTTTTGAACAACTACCAAACTAATAAAAAATCTTTTTTGTTCCTCGGCTTTGACTTCGGAATTGCCTTAAAAAGCATAAGCAAAGGACTCGTATAAAACTAAAAATCTTTTGTCCCCTTGCTTTTGCTGCCCTCCGGACTTTTGCCCGAAGTTTGTGAGTTTACGAACAAATTGCTTTTGTAGCAAAGCAATTTGTTCGTAAACTCACAAACTTCTCCCCCTTGCTTTCAAAAGAAGCAATTTGTTCGTAAACTCACAAACTTCGGGCAAAAGTCCGGAGCAAAATCTTTTCGCAGGCTTAAAGACTGCGGGGGCAAAAGTCCGAAGGAATTGCTTTGCCCTTAGGCAAAGTGGAGCAAAAAAAGTATTGATATAATATTTTATATTATTATAATATTTGTTATATTTAAAATAATTTTCTAAAAATCAAAAAAAATAGAACGCCCTTAGTTCAGTTGGTAGAACGTAGGTTTCCAAAACCTAATGTCGTGGGTTCAAGTCCTACAGGGCGTGTTAAAAAATGTTTGCTTTTTAATTTTTACTCTTGAACAAAATTTTTGAAAAACTTGCGAATTAATTCTCACGCTGCGGGAAAAATATCAGAGCCATTATTTTGACCTCAAAGGGGGGCGATCCAGTTTTAATTTTTTCAACTGTTTTTATTTGATTAATTAAATTCAAGCGAAAATTTATAAGTTTTGGGAATTTTAGGATTTCATTTTTTTTTAATGCCATCTTCAAAACGATTCAAAAAAAGCAAACTCAGACCGTTAGCTTACTCGATTACCTCGTTTTTTTTTGAATCGTTTTTAAAATAAATCGGAATGACAGGATTCGAACCTGCGACCTCCCGCTCCCAAAGCGGATACGCTACCAACTGCGCTACATTCCGGTTATACGTTTTTTAAAACTCTTTTTTTATTCCAAAAGTTTAGTTTTTTTAGGCTTTGCTATAGCATAGGATATTAATAATATTAGATTAAGAGAGGATTCGAACCAATAACTTCCTGTTTTTAAACTAATTTCTATTGGTTACCCAAAATTATTTACTTTAATATTTATTTATATTATATAGTAAATTACCTCTGGATACTAATTTTTTGAATACAAAAAAAGAAGTATTATTGTTATAAAAAATTTTCGCTTAGCTTTAACCCTCCTAATTCAGTATTCAATAGTTCCCACTTTCCCCTCAAAGGTGCGGTGTCCTTTGAGGGGAAAGGAAAGCCAATCCCCCCTTTTGCCCTTTTTGCCCCCGCAGTCTTTAAGCCTGCGAAAAGATTTTGCTCCGGACTTTTGCCCGAAGTTTGTGAGTTTACGAACAAATTGCTTCTTTTGAAAGCAAGGGGGAGAAGTTTGTGAGTTTACGAACAAATTGCTTTGCTACAAAAGCAATTTGTTCGTAAACTCACAAACTTCGGGCAAAAGTCCGGAGGGCAGCAAAAAGCAATTCCTTCGGAGCAGCAAAAGCAAGGGGCAAAGGGGGTTAGCTAAAAAGAAAAACCAACAAAAATGAATTTACCTACATTTTTTCTCGTCAAATCTTATTTAAAATATCGTCGATAATTATTTAAGATTTCAAAATCCCGAAGACTTTCATGACAAATTAATGAGTAAACTAAAGAATCAATTACTTCGCGATTCTTATCTAATAAATTACAACTTTTATTAAAAGATTCGAAAAGAAAATAGGAAGCAATAGATTCAGATTCTAATAATTGAAGTTGATTCCAATTAAGTTTAGAGAATTGAAGATATTTAAAAATGAATGCCCGATTAACAAAATAGGTATTTTTATCGTGATTTTGGCTTAAAAGGTTGGTTTTGTTGAAAATTAAAGAACTATTGTTTACTTGATTATGGAAATAAGTATCTGGTGCAATCCATTCGATATTTCTAAAATTTTGCTGTTCTTCTGCTAAAAATAAGCGATACCACTCCCCATATTTTAAATTAAAAGAAGCTAATAAATTAATGGATTTTAATTGCCACCAAGGTTGGTCAATTGATTGAAATTGATCATATGATCTTAAAGGATTACTTGGCAAATGAGTGAGTGCCTTATTTTGATTTTCAAATAAAGTTGATAATTCTTTTAAAAAAAGGAACTCATCTTGATTTATCTGTTTTTTATTTTCTAGTAAATTAATATTTATTTGTTTGTGATTGAATTGTTTTTCTGAATAAAATAAATATTTTTCACCCATTAATTTAATTAAAAGTCCTAATTCTTTCAGTTCCATAATTCCAATATTGGAATCATTTTTTTTTTGAATACCTAATTGATTTGCTAACATTAATTTTTCAGCTGCTTTACCTGCAATAAGAGAAAGTATAAAATTTTCAAATTGTATTTTTGTTAAAAAAAGCTTTGAACTTTTTCCTTGTGTCGCTACCCCGAAAGAAGGGTCTGAACTCTTTTTTTGTCGAGTTTGAACGGATCCGCTAAAAGACCATAAACTAATAGGTTCATCAATTCGTTTTTCAACTCTACTCGCAACATGAATTAGTGCTTTTCCACTTAAATAATAGGCTGAACGATTTATAAATAATGAATCCCCAAATAAAGAAGTTTGATTTAATAAAGTAAAGTTCTGCCATTTTAATAAAGTTCCAAAATTCTTTTTCGTGTTGCCCTTTTTCCCCTTGCGTTGCTTATCAGCAAAGTTTAAAAAAAGAAGATTATAATAAATAAAATTTAAATTTTTTTGATTTTGATTTTGTAATGAAAATAAAAAAAAAGAATTTTGAATTAAACATGTTGAATTAAATAAAAGGATCCAGCCCAATGATTGATTTTGGATAATTCGATTCAGATATCGTGACAAAATTTTTAATTGAGCTAAAGTTAACGAAATTAAATTTGCAATTTTAAAAGAAACCTGATTTTTAGCATTATAGCCAATATTTTTTTTCAATTTTTGTCTTGCTTTGCTACTCAAAACCTGCTCTCTTAAGTTTACAGAAGGGGCCAAGACTCCATTTTTTTTTAAATTGGGAACTTTGTTTGAAATTCTATTTTCTGACCCTCCTAAAAAAGCTAAAGTGCGAAGATATTGTCGATGTTTTTGATAAAAAAGATTTCTTTTTTCCAAACTTTTATTTCCTTTCACGAAACTTTGCATTTCACCAGATGTAGAATTTTGAGATTCCTTCGGAGACCAAAATTGTGTCAAAATTTTTTTAGGGAAGTGAACAGTGAAATTTTCAGAAGTTTTACTAATCTTTTCGTTTTGACCACTGACACCTGAAGGAGAAATTAATTTCAAAAAAAAATCGTCTCGAGTGAATTGCCCAATTATTTTTTTATTCACCTTCTTACCTTTCGTAACTTTTAACTGAAGACTTGTATTCATAGTTGAAATGGTTTGAATACCATATTCAACTGTTTCAAAATTATGGAGAGGTTGATGTTTTGTAACTTTATGCGCCGAGTCCTTTTTCGAAACTAAATTTAATTGATTTAAAATTTCATTTTTGCCTAATCCAGATTGAGCGACTACTCTTAATTTCAACTTTTTGGACATCTTGATTAAATGAAATAGAAGGTCAGAATTTGTATTCAAAGATGTTTGTTTTACTTCATTTTCGAGTCTTGCTTTTTTTAAACGATTTTGAGAGTTTTTTTGTAAAAACGAAGAGTTAAAAACTTTGGTTTCTTTTTGAGTTTGAAATAAATAAATAAAAATGGCTTTTAACGCGGAGCGATTCATAGCTGACGCTAAATGAGCCGCACTTAAACCTACAGTTTGATTTGCAAAATAATTCCAGTTTAGATTTTCATCAACCCCTAAATTGTTATTTGTTTTTAAAGAGGGTTGACCCTTTATTTTGCTAGAAGCTGACAACGAAGGTTTCAATAAATCTAATGACGGCAAAGGTAAAACAAAATTTTGTATCTTAGAAAAAACTGTTTTTAAAAATTTATCACTTTTTGAAAAGTTTCGCCCTAAAATGAAATTTAAATCGGACGAGTGTGAAGAAACTTTTGTATTAGACTCGGACTCTGAGGAAAAAAAAGAAGAAAAAGTTGGAATAAATAAACCAAACTCGAACCGTTGTTGATTAAATAAAGACTCCTTTTTTGAATGAGAGTAAAATTTTAAAAGTTCAAACCGTTTTTGTTTTCCAGGAAGATCTAAATAAATAACTTTTCCAAAACGTCCTGGTCTTGTTAAAGCCGAATCTAATGTTGCTGGACGATTTGTTGCACCAATTACAATAATTTCTTGTCTTTTATTTAATCCGTCTAATTCGCATAATAATTGTGTCAACATTATTAAATCTTGATATTTTTGTTTCCCACTTGAAATTTTTTGGTTTGTTATTTGCGTCTTTAAATCGTTTAATTCTTGATTTTTTTTTGTAATTGAATTTTTAGAAATTTGTAATTTTAATAAAGGATTTAAAATTTCAGAATTAAAATCCGAAAAATTTTCAGAAATCGGGGAATTCAATTTCTCCGCTAATCGATTTTCTAAATAAATGAAATTTAACGTGTTGGGGATTTGATTTTCTTTTTCGCCAGATGCAAAAGTTGAAAGAACATTTTCGCGCTTTTGGCCAATTGTATCGACTTCATCAAGAAATAAAATACAAGGTGACATTTCACGTGCAGCTTTAAAGAGGTCTTTTAATCTTTCTGCACCATTGTTTTCCAGATTGGTTGTTAACATTTTCCCTGATTCTACGATAACAGGGACTGAAGCTTCACCCGATAAAGCTTTAACTAATAAAGTTTTTCCCGTTCCAGGCGGCCCGATTAATAAAATACCTTTTGGAATAAAATTTTCTAATTTTAAATGTGGCTTTTCAATAAAAAATTCTCGGAACTTTAATTTTTTGATCATTACCGCCATCTGAGAACGTAAGAGAGTAGACTTTGAGCTACCGACAAAAGGGGCCAAAATAAAAAACAAAGGGTCTAGACCCTTTGCGTTTCCGGACGGAAAAGTTGGCTTTCGACCCTTTTGTTTACCGCTTAAAAAGAATGGTTCGACTATTTTGGAAAAACTAGAAGTTTTGTCAAAAGAAACTCTTTTGGGTTTCGAAATTCCAATTCTATAAAAAATTTTTCGTGAATTCCTTAATAATAAAATAACTTCACCAAATTCTGTTAAAAGAAAACGACCTCCAACTAAATCACTAAATTTTTTGTTTGTTTTGTTGATAACTCGAAAATTCTCTTTTGGATTAAAAAAATCTAAAAAATCTAAAAAGTTATTTTTCTCATATTCATTAAAAAAAACAGCAAACTCATTTATATAATAACCCATTTCTTCTCTGTATTCATTGTATAAAATACTAGCCAATTTTAAAACTATAAAAGCAAACCCAAGTTGACTCGAAAGAGTCCAGGTTTTTAAAGTAATCGGTTCATATAAATTTGCTGAAAAAGTAGATCTTATTAAAGATTTTTCCAATTTGTTTAAATTTCTTGATAAAACCCGTAATTTGGTATAATTAAAATGTGTTTTATATGGAATCGCTCTTTGTTCAAGATTAAAAAATTTTTCATTTTTTTGAAAATTAAATGAATAATTCAAATTTGTATCACTCTCAAGGTTTTGTATACTTTGCTTTATTAAAGAAGATTTAAAAGGAGAAAAAGGAGTAATTTTTTCTAAAAATGTATTTGAAAAAGTGGCCCCTTTTGTAATTTCATTTAATATAGATTTGGTATCCAATTTTAATGAATTTTCAGGATACAGGTCTTTTGTACGGGTTCCGCCATCCCCAAAAAAATTTTGGATCGAATGAGGATTGCTTTGTTTTAAATTACTGTTTGATTGAATTATAAAATTAAGAGAATTTTCATAAGGTGAGATAAGATGATTTTTTTGTATATCTTTTTTCCGCTTTTCAAATTTCTCTTTATATTCTTTTAACGTTATTCCATAAAGAGGACTAACGGTCGGCACACCAAAAAAAAATTCTTTTTTTGCAGTAAAAGGTTGATCAGGTTCAATACAATTTAAATAATCTGACCCTCTTTGAAGTTTATAAAAATTAAGAATACTTTCACCTGGTTTTTCAACTCGTGCCGGAGTCTGCGAACTCAAAAACGACGATTCTAAGTTCCGGTCAAAAATAAAAGATTTTACCGCAGTCTGCGAATGTAAATGAGCAGATTTTGAATTTTGAATTAAATTACAAAAATAATTATTCAAAAAATTCGTAGAATAAGCATCAATTGAATTTTGGATTAAAGGTTGATAGACTTGAATTAAAGAACTTCGAGATCCCTCAATGTTTTTTTCTTGATTTAATAAACTTGGTGAAATAATTTGAGTAAATTCCTGCTCATATTTTTTTATAGCAGAATTTCCCCCCTTGCTTTTACGTAAAAAAGCAAGGCAAAAGTTCAAGTTTTTTGATGATTTATTAAAATTAAAAAAGCTTGTATTTGTTAAAATAGTATTTCTTAAACTATCAGGATATAAATAGCCAGAAACTTTTCGTTGCAATAACGAAAAGTTTTTTTTATCTTCTCTCAATTCGTTCAATTTTAAACCAAAAGTCTTTTTTTCGTCGAATTTTTGGCCCTTGCTTTGCTGATCAGCAAAGTTAAATCCAATCTCCGATTTTTTTAATAGCCCTAATATTGAATAAGGTCTTTTAAGTAATGAATTCGTAACAACGTTATCAAATTTAAATTGCTTTAAAACAAAAATTTCATAATTTGTTAATTTTAATAAAAAGGGGTACGTACCTATTCTAATTTTCAACTCCTTAGCCTTTGCCGCAGTCTGCGAACATCTGTGAGCAGATTTTCCGGAAGGAAAAGTTTGGTTTTGTGCTTCCAATATCCAACTAGGTAAAGGACTTCTTAAATCTTCCCTTATTGCCTTTTGCAAAATTAATGAGACCGACTTCGGTAAAATTTCAAATGAAGAAGCTTCACTTCTCAAAGTACCCTCAACAATCTCGTTTGCTAAAATTGCGCTTACTCCCCCCAAATTATTTAGCAAGTCAACTTTTAGCTGTGAGTCCCCATTTTCAAAGTTTTTAAAAACTGCCGAAGTTTCTGATAAACTCGTACTTTTATTTTTTTCAACTTTTGATTGAGGTCCAAAAGCAAGGCTTCGATTTTCTAAATTAGGTCTTAAAATATTTAATTTAATTAACTTCCCTAATTGCGAAAAACCAAAATCTAGATTGTACTGTAAATTTCGATCTAAAAATAACGGCGGTTCTTTTTTTAAAAAAGGTCTATTAAAAATTTTTGTTAAAAGGTGAATCCATGTTTGGTCAGATTTTTTAAAAGAGTCAAATTGAATTGTTTCTATTCCAATTAAATCTATTTTTTTTAATAAAAACAATTTCTTATTTAATAGATTAGAGTTTAATAATAATTTTTTAGTATTAAATTTAAAACTTACTTCTGATTCTTTCTGCAAAGCAAAACTCGAGTTTTGAGTTAAGTTTTTTTTTAAACTCAACTCATTTGAAAATAGGTTTGATTTAGACTTAAAAGAACTTGTATTCGAATTAAATTTTTGGGAATAATCTATAAATTTCAGGTTTGATTTTTTATAATTCGATTCTAAATGAGTAAAACTCTCTTTAAAATCAGTAAAAGAAAATTTATTCTTTGTACCTGCGTAACCGTCGTCCAAATATGTAATCACATTTTCCTCTTTTGCTACCACATTTTGTAGCGAAGATTCAAAAGGTGATAAATGTATTGAAGGGAAATTTAAATCTAAATCCGAAAAAGAAAAAATCAGCGGCGATTTTAATGATTGATTCGTTTTTTTTAAAAGAGCTGAGTCATCTTGAAAAATGCTATTTAATTTTGTTGGAATATCATCAAGTTCATTAAAAAAAATTTGCCAATCGGAATTTAAGATAATTTGCTTTTTTAACGATGTTTGGTAACTGTTTAAACTTTGAAAATTAACTGTGGGTTTAAATCTGCGCGAAAATTGGGGAAAAGGATTTTGTAATTTAGTTTTCTCTTTTTCCGATTTTTCAAAAGACTGACTCGGTTGATCCGCAGTCTGCGAATGTAAATGAGCAGATTGGTTTTCAACTACGGGAAAAAAATTCAAATTTGGGTTTGTTTCTGAAAATTTAGATTTAAAATTTTTCCAAAACCGAATTTCGGACGAGGCTTTTGTAAATTTGGTTTGAAAACCTAAAGAACTTTTTTTTAACTTTTGCTCTTCGCCTTTCATTTTAGTAGTGGAATTGATCTCAGCTTTACTTGGATTTTGGATTTTGTTGCTTTCGTTCTGTTCTTTTTGAGCAGCCGTCAAAAAACCTGGACCTACAAAAAAGCCATTTCCAGATTGGCCCAAAATAGTTTCATTAAAACCTTGTTTCTCATTTTCGTGTAAAAGGTTATAAAAATAGCGACTTGGTAAAAACGACCATTTTGTAGCTGAAGTTGACACCCCTTGTTTTTTTGTAGACCCATAAGGCAAAAGTTCAAAGGTTGCCGTTGAAAGTTGCTTTTGCTTAAATTGCCAATGTGGATTTAATGAAATAAAAAAGCAATCATCCGCTGAATTGACTTGAGTAATAAATCTTGCATTTAGTTTAGTTGAATATTTGGTATACGCATAAGTCTCCCAATTGATTACTTGAATCGGTTTTTTTAATCCTGGTAAACTTTTACTAAAAAAAGTACTTTGTTGGTATTTCAATTCGTATTTTTCAATACTAGTCTGAAGAAAGTAACCTAAAAAAGGACTGATTGCCAAAAAAAATTGCAGATTAGTTGAATTATTAAAATAATAGTTCAACTTGACGCGCATTGTTTTTTTGTAGGCAATAAGTAAATAATAAATAGTAGCCACGGATTTTTTCCAAGAAGGGGTTGATTTGATTTTTAAACGTTGAGATATAAAAAAATTTTGGTTTTCCATTTGTTGAGGAGATAAGCAATAATTTAAAACCAGTCGTGTTTTTAAATAATCTCGAAACGTAATTTTATTTTTTTTTGAAAAAGCTTCTCGTTTCTTACAACTTTTGCCTTGCTTTGCTACGCAAAAGCAAGGGAAAGAACGTTTTGAATTTTTTGATTCTATTTTTAACGGGTTTGAAATCGACGGCCAAAACTCAATTGATGCAGCCACTTTTGTTTTTTTTTGTAAAAGTTTTTCAGAGATTAAAAATTTTGGAATTGAAAGCGTTACTCGATTTTTAATTCTAGTTCTTTTACCTAGTTCAAGCTTACCTGAAGATCGTTTCGAAAACTGACAAATTGTATTTTTTCGTACACTAGAGAAACCTACAGGTTGCCAATCTAGAGTTTTTTTAATTTTTAAATACTTTTTATCACTCTGTTGTAATTGTTGATATAAAGTTTGATTTTTAAGATTTTTCATATTTTTTTTTCATAAATAAGGCTTTAAAATAATTTTGCAAAATTTTTTCCTTTGTTTTTGCTGCCCTCCGGACTTTTGCGTAGCAAAGCAAGGCAAAAGTCCGGAGCAAAATCTTTTCGCAGGCTTAAAGACTGCGGGGGCAAAATCTTTTCGCAGGCTTAAAGACTGCGGGGGCAAAAGAAAGTTTAAACCTAAAATTTTGGATTCTCAACCAAAATATATTTTTTAAGTATTTTTTATTTAATTTTTCGACTAGTTTTAAGCTTTCCTTTTTAAAAGTTTTTTTGAATTCATTTGTTATTTAAAGAAAAGTTCTTTCTTTCCAAACTTTTCGATTCTGGAAAATCGAAACGTTTGGAAAGAAAGAACTTTTCTTTAAATAACAAATGAATTCAGGATTCCAACTGCAAAAACAAGTAAGAACCAAAAACCAATACCTGAAAATACTACTTGTTTGTTTTCTGTCCATCCGTTAGGTGAAGCAAAAACAACTGGAACTCCAACCACTAATAAGAAAGATAATCCAACAAATGCGAAAAGAGTTAATTGAAAAATAAGAGTCATAATGCGATTTGATTATTCGAAAATTCTTTTATATCAATTTTAAATTTCTAGTTTTACTACTTGTGTTGTTTTTAAACAAAATTTAAGACAGTAAAAACAATTAATAAAAATCCAAATTGAATCAAATATTGAATTTAATAAGAAAATACTATAATAAAATTTGAGACTAGAATTAAATTATTTAACTAAAGTATTGATTTAAAAAAATTAACGAATTTTAATATTTATTAGAATTTTTGAATTCAAAGAACTATAATATTATAACTTGTTTTTACCAAATTTTCTAATTTATTCCAATTTTTCATTTATAAAAAATCTGCTCATTTACATTCGCAGACTGCGGGGCAAAAATTTAAATTTCTCAAAACTGGACCTTTCCTTTGCTAACGTTTAATACTTTAAACTTATCCAATAATCGCTCGAATTTTGCCTCAAAAGCCCTTCGAGGCACTTTAAGGCTAATAAAAGATTGATGCTGTCCGGTAAATCTGGGCACATAATCTTTAAGGCTACCCAAAGGTTATAAAGCAGATTTTGGGGTGCGCAAAAAAGGCACACTTTACCCTCCCCCCCAAAAAAATTTGAGTAGCAAATAGTAGTACTATCTTTCTACTATGAAGTATTGTTTTAGGATATTCACTTTAGTTAAATATAGTTTGTTTTGGGCTGGCTGGGATTCGAACCCAGAACTATTCGATTAAAAGCCGGATACTCTACCGTTGAGTTACCAACCCTGTTTTATTATCATCGAATATATTATATATATTTTTAATTTAATTGTAAAGGTTCTTTTTAAAATACGCACCTGCTTTCTACTGCTGAAATCCGATAATTTTTGTTTTATGCTGAAAAGGCGAAAAATGAAATTTTCTTAGTTAAAACAAGCAAACGGAAGGTTTAATCGATTTACCAATTTTAAAAAAGTTGAAATTTTAAAAAGACGAACGTTTTATATACGGAAAGGGAGGGATTCGAACCCTCGGTAGCTTTGACACTACGCTGGTTTTCAAAACCAGTACAATCGACCAACTCTGTCACCTTTCCACAAATTAATTTCATATTATATTATAGAAAAATTTTTTAAATGGAGCAAATAAAAAAATTTCAAGATGTTATCTAACCATGTCGGACTGCAATAAAGAAAAAGGTTCCTTAATGAAAAACCCGTACCTTTTGTTTTTTTTGTCTATAGCAAAACCTGCTCTTTTTTGTTCGTAGACTGCGGCAATTTTTTCCCTTGACTCAAAGGGGATTTGAAGAAGAAGAAACTTAAATTGTTTACAGCAAATAAAGCATTAAAATGGAATACCTAAAAACTTTTTAAACGCAATTCTGCTTTTCAAATCGAAACTTTATAAAGATTTTAAAAAACAAAATCAGTTCAAATTTCTAACTATTGGAAATTAAACCGTTGTTTTTTCTTGGTTGGTTAAAAAAGTGTGTAAAAATAATTAAAGGGAACTATTTTTTATCTTATCGACAACTGAAAAGTTATCTGGCAATTTAAAACACGATTTTTTAGTTCATATGTTATATGTTTGAATTTGGTTATTCTTTTTTCAATAGCATCAAACTAAAATTAAAAAAACTTCAAATTAAAAAAAAAGAAAAAAATCAAGCGTTTACAAATATTTAAAAAAAAAGAAAAACACCTAAAGACAATTTAAACCCACTTTATTTTAAATAAACATTTATTTAAAAAATTCCATTTTTTAAATAAATGTTTATTTAAAATATTTCTGCACTCTAAACCAAGATAATATTATTTTAAAGTTAACTTCATTAATTGAAGTGCTTTTTGGACTTCAATTAATGAACGGCGTCCAAAATTTTTAATAGATAAAAGATCTTCTTGAGAATAAGAAATTAAATCTTCTATTGTATTAATATTTGCTAATTTTAAACAGCTATAAGGTCGCGCAGTAAGTTCTAAATTCGCAATATCCAATTCTAAAAGTCGATGGTCAAAGTTTCGTTTTTTTAATTGTGGGTTTGCTTGTATTTGAGGATTTGCTTTTAAAAGAGCTTCCTTTTTAAAATTATCAATCCGTTTTTTTATTTTATCTTGACCTTCTTCAAAATGAGAATTATCGGAAATTAGAAAAAGATTTGTTCGTATTTGTTGAAGTGGCAAAAATAATTGAATTAAAGCTTTTGCCGCTTTATGAATTGCGTGTCTAGGATGAATACTGCCATTTGTCCAAACTTCTAAAATGACGCGATCTTTTATTTTTAATTTAATGTCTTCCGTTGATTCAATTAAATAATTAACTCTATTGATAGGCATAAAAATAGCATCAATCGGAAAATAACCGATTTTAGTACTTTTATGGTCTAAGTTAAAATCAGAATCGTAATCTACTTTTTCCTCTGTTAACGGTATAAAAGCTTTATTAAAAGGATTGGCAGAATTTTGTACTTTAAATAATTTTTTTTTCGGAGTTTCAAAATTTTTAATTAATTTAGTTTGTAACTTTTTCTTAGTTTCTTGAAAATCGTAACTTTTATTAAAGTCTTCTTGATTTTTATACAAATCTTTTTTTAAAAACTCTCTCTCCTTTTTCCACTCTTTATAAAAACCCATTGTTGACAAGAATGTTTTTGAATTTTTTCTAAAAATTGAAAAGGCTTTTTGTTGAGTTTTTGGAAAAAAACTTTGGTAGTTTGAATTAATTAAAAAAGAAGATTTATTAATTCTTAAGGTATTTTTCAAAACAAGTCCTTTTTTTAAAGCTGTTTGTGAATCAACAACTCTTGTATTTGCATTTTGAAAAAAAATTACTTCATCATTTTTTTTATCAATCGATATATCGGAATCGATTTCAGAATTGATATTTCCTTTATTTAATTTTGGCGAATTTGACTTTATTAATGGTTTTGATTTTTTTAATAACGAAAGCCATTCAAAATATTGGGAATCATTGGGATTATAAGTAATATAATTTTTTCCACAGCAAATTAAAAATTTCATGTTTAAACGACCACTATTACTTAATGTTGCAATATATTGGTTTGGATCAACGGCATAAATAAAAGAAGGTAATTTTAAATCATTCGCTCTTATAACTCCAGGCCCTTCTACACTTAAAAATCCAATTTGTGGACTAAAAATTTCAAAGTCCGACGTTAAAACAATTTGTTTTAAATTCAGTAGAATATCCAATATAGATTCTCTAACACCGGTGATAATTTCATACTCATTTGAAGCTCCTCGAACTTCGACTAATGTAATTGAAGTGCCGGGAAGTTGTGATAAAAGAGAACGTCTTAATGCATTGGCTACGGTTAAAGCTTGGCCAGGAGCAAACGGTCCTAACTCAAATCGACCATAAAATTTTGTTAAATTTTCAACCCTTGAATCAATACAAGATAATAATGTATAAGAAGGCATAATTTTGTTTTTTTTTGAAATTTTATTATTGGAAACTTTTTCTTTTAAAAAGTGCATTAACACACTTTTAAAAGAAAAAGTTTCTTTAATTATTATTTTTATCACTTTTTATCAGTAGTGGGCTTTACTTGTCCGAGAGCGGGTTTTGAACTAAGATCAAAATGAAGAATTTCTTTAAGAATTGGAAGCAAAATAATATTTTTTTTTAATTCCTAGTTTTTGTCAAAACGAAAACTTAGACCTTTATCGCTAGATCTGTTTATCCTAAACAGATCTAGCGATAAAGGTCTAAGTTTTCGAAAGTTTAAAAAGGCAGTCGTTTCAAATGAAACTTTAACTTTATTAGCCTTTGCTTTTTGCCGATTCCCCAAAGGGTTTTTCAGTCTACGCAAAGGTTTCCTGCGTAGGAATTGGCCAAATTTGATCATTATATTCACCCCATTGCGACAACTTTTGCTCCTAAATCCAAAAGCTAGGCGCCCTCGAAAGGGACTGTAAATCTAGGCTAGGCAAAGTTTATTAAAAAGCCAATTTTGCGTAATTTTGCTTTTTTGTAACAAATTTTGACTCGTCTCTTTTACGTTTGTAAACTGCCCTCTTTACGTTATTGTAAACGAAACAAGTGGGATTTAAAGATAAGGAGCCAAAATCTTTTTTTTGATAGACCATACTTTTATTAAATTTTAATTAACTTCTAGCTTTTAAAAAAAACTTTGCATAAAATGCAAAGCTGCGGTAAATCGAATATTAAACACGTCTTTTTTTTGGAGGTCTGCAACCATTGTGAGGAATCGCTGTAATATCGCGAATTAAAGTAATTTGAAGACCCGAATCAATTAATCCACGAATCGCTGTTTCTCTTCCTGGACCTGCTCCTTTTACTAAAACTTTTGCTTGTTTAAGACCTTGATCCATTGATTGTCGAGCAGCAGTTTGCGCAGCGGTTTTTGCCGCAAATGGCGTGGATTTACGCGCACCTTTGAAGCCAACAGCACCAGCAGATGACCAAGATATAACTTCCCCTTTTAAATTTGTAATTGTGACTATTGTATTATTAAAAGTTGATTGAATATGGACAACGCCTTTTGGGAGCTTTGTCATTTTTACTTTTTTGTTTGTTTTTCGAATTTGTTTTGCCATAACTTTCCCTTCTAAAAATTTTTAAAATCAACGAACTAAAAAATTACCCTTAACCTTGACGTTGTTTATGTTTAGGGTTTGTGCAAATAACTAAAATTTTTCTTTTACGACGAATTAAACGGCAATTTTCACAAATTTTACGAACTGATGGACGTACTTTCATTTTCAAATTTCTCCACAATTTTGCAATTTTTCTTTTTTTTCCTCAATTTGATCTTTTGGGTTGTTTTGAAATCAAAATTTGAGACTAAAATTCCCTCTTTCTTCCAAAACCTTAGGCATATCAAAATAGAATCTTTGTTTTTGAAATTTAGAGTCGATAATGTTAACAATAACAACTCTAAATTCCAAAAACCAGAAAGCTGCTTTTTAACCTTCGTAGACGATGGTTAGACGAACGAAAATTTTGTTTTTTTATGTCATTTCAACCTTCCTCCTTTATTTGGACCTTCTCCCCAAAGAGAGAGGTAATAAAAAATTTCGTTTAAACTAAAGAGAGAAATAAATCGATAAATTAAAATAAAATTTTTTACCTCTGTTTGACACCAAACGCCAAAATCCCATAGACTAAAAAAGCAAAAGGTATTCGATGCAAATTTTTTTTCTCTTTCAAAAAATTTCACCACTAATAGAATTCTACTTAATCGAATCCTCCTTTAAAAATAATTAATAGTTTAAAACCAATATTTTTAAAAATGATAGATCTTTTAGATTCCGAAACACAAAAGTAAAAAAATAGTATTTATTAGTTTTACTAATGATTATTGGATTTTATTTATTAAGCCTAATTTAGCTTTTTACTGCTATTTTAATACGCTTTTCGTTCTAAAAAAAACTTTAATGTAAATGCTGGAATGTGACCCACTTTTCTTTAAAAAAAAATTAAGGGAGTTTGTTAGCTAATTCTCAAATTCAAGCTTAAATTAGCTATTAAAATAAAAATTTCAAAATTATAAAAATAGTAAAATAATTTAATTTAATTATTAATACACAAGTTTTTTATTTTGACTAATATTTCCCGCTAATTCAAATATAAGTTGTTGTGATTTTGGCCGCATTCTGCGAATGTAAATGAGCAGATTTTTTTTGTTTTTTTTCCTCTTCGCTTTGCCGTTAACGAAAGCTTTTGTAACGATTTTTAAAGGACGCTTCAAATTAGATCCCTAGCAGGGAAAGTCGACTCCGTCTAAAGATTGTTTTATTTTAAATTTGTATTGAATCTTAACGTTTCAGTCGAAGAATTAGTCGGTTTTAAACGATAAATAATCCGGCCTCTTGTTAAATCATAAGGACTCAATTCAACAATAACAGAATCTCCTAACAAGATTCGAATAAAATTTCGACGTATTTTGCCCGAAATATGGGCGATAACTTTAAATCCATTTTCAAGCTTGACACGAAACATACCGTTTGATAGACATTGGGTTATGACCCCTTTCATTTCTATGAGATTCTCTTTTTCTTGATTCAAACTTTTACCAAATAGAACATAATAATTCACCACCAACTTTATTGGCGCGAGCCTCACGATCCGTCATAATACCTTTTGAGGTTGACAAAATCACCACCCCCATCCCGTTTAAAACAGGGGGAATATCTTTATAATTGGAATAAAAACGAAGGCCTGGCCAACTTAGCCGTTTTAAATTTGTAATACCTGGTTTTTTTTGATTTCCTAAATACTTAAGGGTAATTTCCAATTTTTGAAGTGAATTTGTTGAGAGATTAACCGATTCAATATAGCCTTCTTTTTTTAAAATTTCACTAATTTTTCTATTTATTTTTGTATTTAAAACGTAAACGGTCTCATGTTTGACTAAATAAGCATTACGTATCCTTGTTAACATATCACTAATTGTATCATAAATCATAAAAATTTTCCTTTGTTACTAAAATGAACTTCTTTAATTTAGTTATTCTAATTTTAAGGTTTTTGAAAACTTAAATTGCGCTTTTTCAAATATTTGCGTCTTTTCAAATTAACGCAAAATTTCCCTTTCGTTAGATCTTTTAACGCCATCGATTTCGTTTCTTCCTACAATTTATGGATTCTTTCTAAAGTTTTTATTTTTAATTTTTTTCCCTTTGCTTTTGCTGCCCTCCGGACTTTTGCCCGAAGTTTGTGAGTTTACGAACAAATTGCTTCTTTTGAAAGCAAGGGGGAGAAGTTTGTGAGTTTACGAACAAATTGCTTCTTTTGAAAGCAATTTGTTCGTAAACTCACAAACTTCGGGGGGAGCAGATTTTGCTACCCCTTGCCGCAGTCTGCGAATCTTCCAGAGAGCATATTTTGCTGCGGGTTTTTACCTTGCTTCTTTTGAAATATTTTCTTTGCTTATCAGCAAAGCAATTTGTTCGTAGACTCACAAACTTTTACTTACGTAAAAGCATGGGTAGCTTTGCAAGGGCTCAAAGGGTTGCTTCGCTACTACTCAAAGGGTTGCTTCGCTACTACTCAAAGATAGCTTTGCAAGGAGCAAAATCTTTTCTTTGCTTACTTTTGCCCCCGCAGGCTTTAAGCCTGCGGGGGCAAAAGTTCCGTGAAATAACCTCTAGAAAAAAAGCTTGGAACACTTTTGTCTTTGTAGTTTTGAACCGAAAAACCGAAGAAATTGTTTTCTTTATTTTAAGCGAGATAAAGCTACCAGTTTTCAATAATAAATAACTGTTTAAAGCGGAAACTCTAGTTTAAACTACTCAAAACTGTGAAAAAAAAACTATTTTTTCATGGTACGACTTTTAAGCTGCAATCTAAAAAAGAACAAATAAGTCAAAACAAACAAAAATATTTTTTTTACTTTGTTTTGAAAAGCCACAATAGTTATAAAATGGTAAAACGGTTGCTAATAACTTTAAATATTTATTAAACAAGTTAGTGCAAGCTTGCAAATCTTTTAAAATCTGCAAATTTTAATTTTCTATTTTCAACTTTTTTTAAATAGACAAAACATCATTAAAAAGGTAAAAAGAGTACAAAAAAAGTTGGAATTAAAGTAACCGTTTGGAAAACGCAAGTCAAAAAAAACCTTAAAAAAAAGAAATTATTCTTTAAAAGGCATGCCAAATTCTTTTAAAATTTGAAAACCTTCCGAATCTTTTTTGGCAGTTGTAATAATTGAAATATCCATTCCTCGAATTTGATCAATTTTATCATAATCAATTTCCGGAAACATTAATTGTTCTTCAAGACCAAGACTATAATTGCCTAATCCATCAAAACTTTTTGGGTTAATTCCTTGAAAATCGCGAATCCGGGGAAGGGCTAAATTAATTAAACGGTCTAAAAATGCGTACATCCGATCACCCCTTAAAGTCACTGCAACCCCGACAGGTGTTTTTTCTCTTAATTTAAACGCTGCAATCGCTTTTTTTGAGCGAGTTAATACACCGCGTTGGCCAGCAATTAATGTTAATTCATTTAAAGAAGATTCTAAAATTTTAGTATTTTGAGACGCATTCCCTAAACCTCTGTTAATAACGATTTTTTCAATGACTGGAACTTGATGTTTATTTTTATAACGATTTTTTTCAATTAGTTTTGGCGCAATTTTTTCTTGAAATACTACTTTTAACCGTTCAGTCATATATAACCTAGATTTACAAAACTTTAATTAGTCAAAAGAGAAAAGCTATTTTTTATTTAAATTTAAACTTATTTAAAAACTTAAAAGTTGCTAAAGAATAACGATAAAAAACCCAAGTCTAAGCGCTTTTTAATTTCAAAACAAATTATTATCTCGTTAATAAAATAAATTTTTTATTTTTTGAATTTTACTGTTTTTTAACGACCTGTACGTTGTCTAAATAGTCTAAATAGTCAAAATAATTTTCGAAATTTAAAGACTATTTTCCTCGAAATTTAACGAGTACTCTGCTGTTTAACACTGACTCTTAAAGCAGCATTCGCTTTTTTCTTATAAGAAAAGCCCGACTAATCTGCTCAAGTAGCTTTGAATTCTCTGAAAAGATTCCGAAGCCCTTGGAAAAGTCTAAAAACTTTCCGGCTAGGCTCCCATTATAGTCTGGGTGGCAAAAATTCATATTTCACTCAAAGTTGTTGTCCTTTGCAGAGAAAGGTAACTATGAATATATAATCCCAGTTTGTATATCATTTAACCTTACCTTTTGAGCTAAAAAAACAAAGTTTATTAATTCAAAAAAAAATAAATAAAAAACGAAACTATTTTAAAGTTAGAAAATAATCCCTGTTGAAATGTAAAAAAAACCTATAACTTAAAAATAACTTTAGACAAAATGAAAAATAGTTAACTTTTGCTCTTTTTTTTACAATTTAACTTTGTTTTTTATAGAAAAGAAAGAAACCAATTCTACTAAAATTCGATTCCTTCGGAGACCCTTTGACTCTTTAAACTTTGAGCCTTTATTTTTGATGAACCTAAGTTTTAAAAACTTTTCCTTACGTAAAAGCATGGGGATCAAAATAGTTAAAAAACTTTTCGCAGGCTCAAAGCTGCGAGGCTTACGTCGGAGAAATTGGAACTCTCTTAAAAACAAAGTTTTTGTAAAACTAAACTCATTAAAATAAAATTAAAAACTTATTTACTAAATATTTTTAAAAAACTTTCCTATCTTTCGCTTTATTAACACTGCAACCTTTGCTTTTATTATAAAGTTCGTACTGTATAAAAACTTTGAAAGTTACAACTATAAAACTTCCGGAGCTAAGGACACAATTTTTGTAAATTTTCTATCTCTTAATTCACGAGCAACTGGACCAAACACTCTTGTTCCGCGTGGGTTGTCATCTTTATTAATAACAACCGCAGCATTATCGTCAAAACGAATAAAAGTTCCGTTTTCTCTTTGAACACCCTGGGCTGTCCTTACAACAACGGCCCGAACTTTGTCAGATTTTTTTAAGGGCATATTTGGAGTGGCTTGCTTAACAACAGCAATAATAATATCACCAATATTCGCACTTTGTTTATAACTTCCACCCAAAACACGAATGCACATCAATTTTTTTGCACCGCTATTATCAGCTACATTTAAAATAGTTTGAGGTCGAATCATAAAGCTTTAATCCAATTATTAAAATTTTTTGTTAATTACAATTTGGGTTTTCACAGGCATTTTATGCCCTGTAATTCTAAGTGCTTTTCTAGCTACCGTTTCTGTAAGTCCGGTAAGTTCATAAAGAATTTTGCCAGGTTTAACTACTGCAACCCAATATTCTGGCATCCCTTTCCCTGAACCCATTCGACTTTCAGCCGCCCTCATGGTTACCGGTTTATCGGGAAAAAGACAAACCCACAATTTTCCATTACGACGCACATAGCGTGTTAAAACGCGTCTTCCTGATTCAATTTGGCGTGATTTAATCCAACCCGGCTCTAAAGCTTGCAAACCAAAATCACCATAAACTATAGAATTTCCACGATTTGCCTTTCCTTTCATTCTACCACGATGATGTCTGCGAAATTTTGTTCTTTTTGGACTTAACATAAAAAAAAGACCTTATTCAATAATTATTAACTAATTTTTATTTACGATAATAAAGATAATGCTTCGAATTAATTTATATTAAAACTTCAAACATTCGCTTTATTCATTTTATTTATTTTAGACAACTTTTTTCTAAAGTTGACGTTCTAAACTTTAGCTCAAAAGGTAAGTCTTCATTTTAAAGAACAATTAATAAAAACAATTTACTGTTAATTTAAGTTCTTTCACCTTTAAAAGCCCAAACCTTAATCCCTAAAATTCCATAAATGGTTTTTGCTGTTTTTGCTGAATAATCAATATCGGCTCTCAATGTTTGCAATGGAACCCTACCTTTTCGAACCCACTCGGAACGAGCAATTTCAGCCCCATTTAAACGACCCGAAATTTCTATTTTTATTCCCTCTAATTTAGCTAAACGAATACGTTCTAATGCTTTTTTTAACGCTGCTCGAAAAGGTATCCTCTGCTCAAGTTGTTCAATTAAATAATCAGCAATTACAGAAGCAGATGAATAAGGATTTTGAACTTTTAAAATCGTTAAAATAATACGAATTTGAGGTAAATTGTGTTTCATGCGGTCCAATTGACAAAGTTTTTCTAAACTTTCTTTTAATTCCGTAATTGTAGCTTTTGAACGACCAATTATTTTTCCAGGAACCGCTGTATAAATAGATACTTCAATAACATCTACCGATTCTTTAGTTTCAAGATCTTGAGTAGTTTGTCGACGCTTAATTATAATATCGACAATATTTGCTTTTGGATATTGTTTAAAAAGATTATCACGTAATTTTTTATCTTCCAAAACTAATCGTGGATAATCACTTGCTTTAGCATACCATTTTGACCGATGTTCTTGAGTAATTCCCAGTCGAAAACCGAGCGGATGTATTTTTTGACCCATAATAAAATATTTTCCTTATTTTTGAATATTGAGTTTAATAAACCATAAAATTTATTTAAAATTTTTGCCTTTGAAGAAAGCGGTTTTGAAATTTTGCCCGAAGTTTGTGAGTTTACGAACAAATTGCTTTGCACTTCTTAACAAAATAGGCTTTTTTATTTTCGAAGACTGTCGTAGCAAAGCAAGCGAAAATAAAAAAAGAGTAAACTGTTTTTTAAATTTTAACGTTTTGATTTTTTATCCTTTTTAATATGACCTTTAAAAGTACGAGTGGGCGCAAATTCTCCAAGCTTATGTCCTACCATTAAATCGGTGATATAAAGTGGGATATGTTCTTTTCCATTATGAATTGAAATGGTATGCCCAATCATAATTGGAATAATCACGGATGAACGTGACCAAGTTTTAATAACTTGTTTTTCATCTAAATCGTTTAATTTCTGAACTTTTTTTAATAAATGATTAGCTACAAAGGGACCTTTCTTTAATGAACGTGACATAAATTTATTCCTTCTTTCTATTAAATCCCGCACGCAGCTTATTCTGCAACTGAGGCAAAATTTTTTATTTATATTAGCATACTACTTTGACGCTTTTCTACGTTTAAGAATAAGCTTATTACTATATTTTTTCGATTTACGGGTGCGTTCACCTAAAGCAAGGCGACCCCATAAACTTACGGGACATTTACGGCCAATGGGTGATCGACCTTCACCACCACCGTGGGGATGATCGTTTGGATTCATTACAACACCTCGAACTTTAGGTCTACGACCTAACCAACGCATGCGTCCAGCTTTTCCAATTCGAATATTATTTGCATCAACATTACCCACTTGGCCAATAGTAGCCCAACAATTTTGAGATACTAAGCGCACTTCACCAGACGGTAATCGTAAAGTAACGAAGCGTCCTTCTTTTGCAACAATTTGAGCAGACGATCCAGCGGCTCGTGATAACTGACCCCCCATTCCGGAATATAATTCGACATTATGAACTTCGGTTCCTAATGGAATTGCTTTTAAAGGTAAACAATTTCCAATTAAAATAGGAGCTTCAGGAGAGGTTACAACCGTTCCACCAACTTTTAAACCGCGAGGATGCAAAATATAACCTTTTGCTCCATCTTGATAATGCAATAAAACTATTCGAGCATTACGATTTGGGTCGTATTCAATTGTAGCCACTTTTCCAAGAATACCAATTTTTTGACGTTTGAAATCAATTAAACGGTATAATCTTTTATGACCTCCCCCCAAATGTCGACTTGTAATAATACCCCTATTATTACGACCTTTTGAACGAAAAACCCAAGAAGTTAATGTTTTTTCTGGTTTTTTTTCTGTAATTTCACTAAAATCTGAAACAGACCGGTTGCGTGTACTAGCTGTATAAGGTTTATAAAGACGAAGGCCCATAATTGATTTTTTTTAATAATAAAATTTATTTTTTACCATTTTTTTTTCGTTTTTTGTAAACAATGGAAAAAAATTTTTACAAATTTTGTAACGCAGCTTTGACTCAATTTTGCATTAAATCCCTAGTTTTTAGTTTTGTTTGCTTTGCTAACAAAGTTAATTACTTCGGACTTTTGCCCTGGTAGCTTTGAAGCTTTACTCGTTGGCTTGCGTATAAAAAAAAGCATTCCCTCCTTTTTTAAAAAAAAAAACAAGGGGTAGACTAAAATCAATATACACAAAGATTGAATTCGGTTGACGTCTAGGTTTCCCAGGCGCGCCTCCCATTTAGAACCGTACGTGTGACTTTTCCCGTATACGGCTCCCAACTTATTTAGGGGTGATTCCCCAGGCTGCCCATAAATGAGTATTACCTGCCTGCAAACTCGGGATTCTAAGCAAAGTTTGATAAGGTAAAACAAATATAAAATTTAAATCTACATTTGAGAAAATCGAAATTCGAACTTATAAAAATTAAGAATCTGAATTTTCAAAAATCGGGATAGTTTGATTTGCTTTAATTGTAATAATAGCCCGTTTATAACGAGTTTTAAAACCAAGATTTAAACCTAATCTTTTTTTTTTTGTTGGCAATAAATGAGTATTCACTGCAAGCACTTTAATATCAAATAAATTTTCGAAAACTTTTCGAATCTGCGGTTTTGTTAATCTGACATCAACATCAAAAGTATATTGATTTTTTTCGATTAATCGATAAGATTTTTCGGTTGATACAGGATATTTAACTAGATCAATCATAATTTAGTATTTCTTTTTGATTTTTTTTAAGTTATTCGAGTTTGAATAATATTTTTTTTCTTTTTCTTATTACATCAAAGTTGACTTTTATCGTTGTTTTGTTTTTGTTATCTTGAAAAGGTCAAAACGTTAGTTTCACTCTTCATTTTTTTATTTAACTTTACAAAATTTCAAATCCAATTCTTTTTTAAATTTATACGCCCTTTAAAAAATAAATACTATTTATTTTTTTTATAATTTTAATAAGATGAATTTTTTTCACTAAAAAAGATCTGTTATCTAAGAAAACCGATGAAGGTAAAAACTCTTTTTTTTGAAATTTAAATTTTGATATCTATATTCGAGTAATTTTTTTTTTACCCAGCCTTTAAGCCTATGTAAAGGTCCCGCGATTGGATATACTAGAGTTTTTTATTCCACTTGTGCTTTTCTTTTGACCCTGTAGGCAATTCCTTCGAACTTTGGTTTTTTTTGACCCTTTTGACCGAAGTTTGTGAGTTTACGAACAAATTGCTTTGCTACAAAAGCAATTTGTTCGTAAACTCACAAACTTTTACTTACGTAAAAGCATGGGTAGCTTTGCAAAGGGCAGCAAAATCACGAGGCAGCGAAAGCAATTCTTTCGGAGGATTTCGTCAAATCGGGCTGCAAAAACAAAGGTTAAAATTTTTAAAATCTTACGTCTGATTGCAATTTGCTGCAGCTTGAGAATCTATGAGCACAAACAACGGTAGCAAGGTCGGCCAAATCCGTTCAAATAATCTTTGCCGTTCAAATAATCTTTGAGTGGACGCAAAATTTCTAGTGGCAGACTTCGTGCCCCTTTTGCTTTTAAGTCTATGCAAAGGTCATTAGAGAGGAGGGGAGTTGACGTAGCATTCCGTGGTCCAACAAAAAAATTAATACTATTTTCAAAATGCTTTTTTTTAGCCAAAAAACAAAAATAACTTAAATAATAAAATTTAAATAAAGGGTTATAAATATTATAAGAAGTATAAAAAATAACTTTAACTACTTAAAAAATATTTAATCTTTTTTAACGGTTACTTTAAAAAGGAGAAAAAATACCCTCTAAAATCAAACTTAATTTAATTATCATCTCTTTTCAAACTAAAGTTGGACGAATCACGACTAATTTAGTATTAATTAAACTAAAAAGGATTGAGAGTTAACTTTTGTTTTTCACGTCCTTACCTTTGTAGGAAAGCAAAGATCCGATTTAACTTATTTTTGTTAATCTACTACAAAATATTTCAAAAGTTTGCATAGTTGCTCCTTCGCTTTTCGAAAAATTTACTTATTTGATACTTCGCGTTTCATTTACTTTCAAAAACTACAAAAACTTTAATTTTTGCTTACGCCGCTTTGAAGCTCTGCCCCTTGCCTTACTTATTTTAAGTAAGGCAAGGGGCAGAGCTTCAAAGCGTCAGACTTCAAAATTAAGAAGGAGAGCAACAAATAAATCATTAATCTATTTTTTAAGGATTAAAAATATCAAAACGGTCTGAAGGGCACTTTAAATCACCAAATACTTGATAATAAAACTCGATAATTTTTGAAAATTTATATATATTTTCTTCAACACGCGGATTTATTTTTTTTAGTAAAGGTACAAGGACTTTCCGAATATAATTACGTGTAATATTTAAATCTTTATTACTTTTATCATAATAAATGGGAATTTTCAAATTATTTGAAAATAAAAAAAGCGTTTCTCGAGTAATTTTAATCAAAGGACGAAAAACAATAAAATCAACGTTTTTTTTATCACTTGACGGTTGGGATAATTTATTAAACAAGACTTCAAATTGCGGCGAACTATTTCTAGGCTTCGTGTCAACTTTCTCTTTTCTAAAAGTTTTCTCCAATTGATCAAAAATAAAAGGAGGGAAGTTCGAAAAAGATTTTTTATCTTTAGTTAGTATAAATTTTGGAATCAATTTAAACCCTTTTTTTTGAATTTGATTTGAAATTAGCTTGTCTTTATTGTCTAATTTCGAAAGCGAATTCCAAAGAATTCCTTTTTCTTTTTCTTTTTTACGAATTAACTTTTTTATTTGAAAAGGCAAATTTTTGTTTTTAATTTTTTTTCCCTTTATTTTCACATTACCTAAAGTTAAAATAAATGGCCGAAAAATAGTGATGAAAGAACTTATTTTATCTCGGTTTTGCAATTTTTTTATTGTTTGAAGATAGCGGTGAAATAAATTTGTCTCAGTTTTGTCTTTTTTTGTTTTAAAAAAAAAAGAAACAGGTTTTATTTGGTTTAACAACGCATTTTTTCTTACTTTTTCCCCTTTTGCCCGCAGCGCAAAAGCAAGGGGAAGCGCAAAAGCAAGGGAAAAACGAAACAAAAAGGATTTTCGGTCAACTCTTTTATTTTTTGTCTGAAAATTCAAAGCAAGTGGAGAGGTCGTTTTGTTTACCCTCCTACTAAAAATAAGGATCGGCACCCTGTTGGTCCCTCGTTTTTTTTTAATACCTGTTTGTCCAATTTTGTCTAAAAAACAAAACCGACAAATCTTTTTAATCCCAAACCAATTTTTAATATCAAATGAAGTTAAAAATTGTAAATTTTTACCTTTAGATTTATTTTTCAACGGAAAGTTTGACTTATCAATTGCGCAATTTTCACCGAAAGCAAAAAAATCGAATTTAGGGAAAATAGACAAAAAACTCATACTTTGAAAAAGTCTATATTTTCTAAAAAATGGATTTCCTTTTTTGTCTGAAAAATAAAAAAACGGATCTAAAAAACAAACGGTTTTTTGAAAAAAAAAATCATTTGTTTTCAAATTGGAAAACTTTTGATCTTCTTTTAAAGAACAAATTCCTTTTAACCCCGATCCTCTAAATAAATTAAATAAGACGGTTTCTACGCAATCACTTAAACTGTGTCCAGTTAATACAAAGTCATAATCTTCCCATTTTGAAATCGTATAAAAAGAACTGTAACGCCAATCCCTAGCTTTTTGCTCTGGTTTCATGGGCTCCGAATTTGGAGATTCAACGAAATAAAAAGGAATATCAAACATTTGAAGAGTGTCAAAAGCTGATAAAGAAGATTGGGGTGAATCGGTCCAACAATGATTACAATAAACAGCTCCTAATTTAAAACCCCATTTTTTACTTAAAATATAAAAAATCGTTAATAAACAACTTGAATCTTGGCCTCCAGAAAAAGCAATTAACAGTTTTTTATCTCGTATCTTATTAGTTGTAAAAAGATTGGATTTTTCAATAAAATTAATAAGCTTAAGACAATCAAGTTTATTTGTCATAAAAAAAAATTAACCTAAATTCAAAAATTGACGAAATTTTTCTCTTTTGCCTTGCTTCTTTTGAAAGCAAGGGTCGTATTTTTCGTTTTTTTTGCCCCCGCAGTTTTGAAGCTGTGCTTCTTATCTCAGTTGAGTTTCCCTTTTGCCACTTGCAAAAGTGGCAAAAGGGAAACTCAAAACTTTGTCGCCATTTGAGCGACAAAGCTGCGGGTTGCTCTCCGGACTTTTGCCTTGCTTCTTTTGAAAGCAATTTGTTCGTAAACTCACAAACTTCTCCCCCCGAAGTTTGTGAGTTTACGAACAAATTGCTTCGCTACTACTCAAAGACTTCGGGGGTAGCGGAGCAACCCTTTGGAGGGCAAAACTTTGTCTCCGAAGGATTCCCCCCTTTTTTGCTGCCGTCGCTAAATGGGTAAAACTTTGTTGTTACTCAAAAGCGACGGCCTTTTGTAACCTAGCCACAAAACTGCGGGCGCTTTTCAACTACAGGGACAAAAGAACAAAGTATTCATGAATAAACACAAGTTTTCACATTTGTACCATATAAAAAAAATATTGGCTAAAACTTTAGGGAAGGTTCATTTACTGTAAAAAACGATTTAAAAAATTTGATTTTTTTTCTTTCAAAATCGAATAAAGAGTTGAACCAGTACCTGAATTTATTAAATGACCTAAAATAACATTTTCTTTTAACCCTCGTAAATAATCCCGCCTTTGTAAAATTGTTGCTTTTGTTAAAACTTTAATAGTTTCTTGAAAACTTGCAGCAGAGATGAACCCCCTTCTATCTAAAGAAGCTTTTGTAATTCCTAAAACAATGGGCTCATATTGAGCTTTTTTGCCAGTCAGAATATCTAAATTAATTCTTTCAATCCAATCTAAATCAACAACATCTCCTCTTAACAAACCAGAATTCCTTGGTTCTAAAATTCGAACTTTCGAAGTCATTTGTTTAACAATAATTTCAATGTGCTTATCCGATATATTAACACCCTGAGATTGGTAAACATATTGAATACCATCAATAATATAATGTTGAATAAATTCAAAACTTTTTCGAACTGCTTCTTTTGGATGATATAAGGTTTTATAAACTAAAAATTTATTTTTTAATAAATTATTAATACCTAATTCATCTTGAAAATTTTCTCTAGCTTCAAAAAGCTGTTCAATTTTTGGAATCCCTTGAACGATATCTTCCGTTTTTAAACTTTTATATTTCAAATTTAAAAGAGGGGATTGATTTTTTACAAAATCCCCCTGAACTAAATCACAAATTCCACCCGAAGCTAATAAAAATGGTTTCGCATATCGTAAAACCAATTTATTTGATTGAAGGATTAAAATTTGTCCAGATTGATTTAATCCAATTCCCGGACTAATTTCTTTCCCATACCGCAATAGTTGTCCAATATAGATTTGTAATTTATTTTTGCTTTGAGCTAGTTGTTTTTCTATTAAATTCGGTTTTTGCTCTTCTATATGCTTAGAGGGAAAGTTCCTATTTTTAATTCGAAAAGTTATTAAATCTAAATTAGTTAATAATTGGATTTCCCGTGAAGATTTTTTAAAAACCGATAAGTCAACTAATTTAAATTGACGTGAATTTGTTACAAAAAAGACTTCTCCTTTTAAAGAGCTAAAATTACTTTTCGGCAAGTTTGGTTTTGTAATGGCCACATTTTGTGAAATCAATTTGTCAGCAATTGTTTTTGCCTTAGGCTCGAAAGCACCTCTAAAATTGGCTTGATTCAAAAACGAACTAAGATGATTTGCATCGTCCTTTAAAGGAACAATGGAATGATTGATATGTTTAAAAAGCAATTGTGAAGTTGTTTGAAAACCTTTTTGAAAAAAGTCGGTTTTAAGGGGTTTTAAATTATATAAAAATAAAACGGGTTTTGAACTTGTGGTTTGCTTTTGCATCGCAAAGCAAGGGTCACATGAATTTTCAAAATCAAAATGTATTTGAAATAGATTGACTGAACGATTATGTTTAAAAAAGCGGAATTGTTTTGAAACATTTTGATTATGAAACCAGCCACGTTGAGATTTAGAAAGGTTAAAGTCAATTGAGTTCAATCGAATCAAAGAAAATTTCTTACTATTGTTCCCTAAAGACTGATAATTAAAGTTTAAAGCCAATTTTGGTTTTTTTAAACGATAAGAAAGAAAAAAAGTTGAAATTAAAAAAGGCTTTTTAATTAAGCAAGATAATCTTGTTTTGAATTTTTCAGAAATAAAAAACCCTTTTTTAATTTCTGAAAAATTCAAAGTTTGCAAACGCTTTGTGAATTTTTTTTGGATTTTTTTGTTTAACTGCTTTGATTTTTTCGCATCAAGAAAAAACGAATGGTTAAAAAAGGCTCCCTCCTTTGCGATTTTTTTTTTCTTTTTAAAAGTTTGTTTTCCATTAAAAAACCAAGAAGAGTTAACCCTTTTTTTTAGACATTCAAAAAAAGGATCCAAAGTCGAGTAAGAAAGTGAAAGCATCCCAAAATTCAACCCGTTTTTCAAATTTGACCCCTGAATATTAAAAGTTTCGTCAAAAAGGGGTAATAAAAACTTTTGTTGTTTTTCATGTTTTGAAATATTCGAATTAAAAAAAGTCCATTGAATTTGAAGATTTGGCTGAATTTTAACCTCTAAAAATTTTGAAATCGATTGTTTTGTATAAAAAAGTTTTTTATACAGAGCTGGAACAAAAAAATTCATTGTACTTTGTTCACTTACTTTTTTTTTTAAATTTAAATAAAATAACTTTTCGTTTTCATTCTTATTATTTAAAATTAAAAGGTTTTTAAAACGACTATTTTTAGCAAAGATTATTTGATTTCGAATGGATTTTTGTTTATCGTTAATAAAACTTTCTTCCCCCCATAGTCTTTGAGCCTGCGAAAAGATTGCTTTTGCGCTTCCCCTTGCTTTTGAGCTGCGGGCAAAAGGGGCAAAAGTTGAGGTAGAATCTAAAGCCGGGATTAGTCCCCCCTGCATATTTTGATATTTAAATGTCATCTGCTTTTGATCTTTTGACAAAAAACCTTCTCTTTTACGGTGAAATTCAACTGGAGACAAACGTTCAAAAAAGCGATTTTTTAATACATTGGCATTATCAATAAAATCATAGGTCTTTTTTTTGTAATTTTGTGAACGAAAATTTTCATTTAAATAATGAGTTGCTTTTTTACTAACAAATAATACTTGAGTTGAACTACTGATAAAAGAAAATGTTTTTCTCTCATCAAAAATAATTTTACTTTTTTTTTCAAAATTTTGACGATGTTTTACCGCAGTCTGCGAATGTAAATGAGCAGATTTTGAATTAAAAACAAACGACGAATTCGAAAATTCAGAATAAGGTTGAACAAAACAAGTTGCTAATAATTGCTGAGAATTTGCTTGGTTTAAAATTAAAAGTTTAGGCTTAAACCGAGAATTTTTATTAAAATGAAAGCATGTCTCCTTTAATAAGGGTAACCTTACAAGGATTTGTTTGCTAGTTTTTACGTCAAAAGAGTAACTTAAATAATTCAAAAAAGATTTAAATAGCGAGTACTTATTTAAAAATCTATTCTTAAAAACAGGAAGTTTTAATAATTTAAAATTAGAGAATCGGCAATAATTATTAATTACAGTTTTATTTTCTTTTTTTATTTCAAAAGAATCTTTAGTACTTGTATTTTGAGGACTAAAATGATACGCTGAGTCAAAAAATACTATTGATAAAGACTTTTGGAAAAATGAAAAAAATCCTATACCGCTTTCCAAATTTTGGTTAGCATATTTTTGTATTTTATGAAAATTAGAAATACGCAACGAAAGTGTTTTTCTTAATTTTTCCGAAAAAACAAAACTTTGCATAGAATGCAAAGCTGCGGAACGAGAAAAATTTATTTCGTTACTCCCCTTGCTTTGCTGATAAGCAAAGTTTTCAAAAATCGATTGAATTTTAAGATTGCTCTTTTTATTTTGATCAACAGAAGACAGAAAATTCAGTTTTCCGGAAACTAAATTTAAACTACTAAACGAAAATAATAAAAAAGTTTTTATTGCTAAAACTTTTTTAAATAAAACACTTGTTTTATTTAAAGAAGTTTCTAAACTTTTTTTTTCAAAAAATGAAAGCGAACCCGTTCCGTTTTGTTTGGCTTTCATTTTAAAAAAAGTTAAACTTTTTAAAGAACTTTCAAAACGCGATTTCCAAATAATCGATGGATGAGTTATAAACAGGGTTTTACGATGAATTTTTTTTGGAAAAGAACGTTGGAAGACTGGTCTTTGGTCGGATGTCAAAAAGAACGATTTATTAAAATAAACTAATTTATTTTTAATGTCATTATAAGTAAATTCAAATTTTTCGATTTTACTTTTTTGTAACTTCCCCTTTGCAAAGGCCGGACATTTTTTGTTTTCAAACTCCAGCAAGGGGCTCTTGCTTTGCTTATCAGCAAAGCAAGGGGAAAACAAGTTTGTTTCAAGAATCCAAGAGGCTTGTGACTGAGACCGCAGTTTTCCGGTCCATGCAAAATTTTCTAACCCTTTAGACCCTTGCAAATCTACGCAAAAGCTAGGGGCCAATTTAAGATGTGATTGTAAATTGAAATGGGTTTTAAATTTTTGAAATCTTTTATCCAAAAGAAAATTTTCGAAAGAATACAAGTTACAAAAAGTAGAATCTTTTTTAGCAACCCTTCGAAGAATAGCTTTTTTTACAAATACAAGTTCGATGTAATTAGGTGGGAAACTTGGAAACAAAAAAGGAGTTTTTTGTAATTTTATTTTACTTGCTTTAAAATCAAAAGATGACTGTTTTAATAACCCTAAATGAAAAGTGTTTAGTGTCTTTAACCAAAAATCTACGTTTGCGTGAAGTTCAAAAAAGGTATTTACAAATCTAATGGTTAAAAAACAGGTTAATGTAACATAATTATCAAAGGAGATATCACTTAGATTGGAATTTCCAGCGAATTCGACACAATTATGTTTATTTAAATAAATTTTCGGGTTTAATATTGCAAAAATCCATCCTGTTTGAGTAGGGGGTAACTTCGTGGAAAACTTTTGAATTGCCCCCTTAGTCTGAGCTCTACAATCAGACAAAGGTTTTTTTTCTTTATTAAAATGAGAAAACGAAAAACTTTGATTCATTTTGTTTTTTAAAGCGTTTTCCGTAGAAATCGTCGAATGTTTTTTCAAATTTTGGTTTGCGAGACTAGCCTTTTTTAATTCCTTAGTCTCATTTTTACTTTGGCTTTTAGATAAAATAACATTTGTACTAAACCGTTCGCAAGAAATATCCTTTTTTTTTTTCAAAAAAAACCCTTTCGAATTTGGTAAAAAAAGATGAGTTTTTTTATTTTGGATAAAAAATAAAAAACTCATCTTTTTTTGCCATTGATCTTTTTTCTCAAAATTATAAAGTTTTTTTTTAGTTTGAAAAAAAGAAGCCTTGTTTTCGAATTTTTGGATATCGGCAAAACTATTAAAAGATGAACCCGAATAATAGAAATTATAGAAAAAAGAATTAAGTGACGATTCTTTTAATAGTTTTGATATAAATAAAAAATGGACCTTTTTCGTTTTGAAAAAGCATTCAACTAATTGAGAATCTTGTAGATTTGATTTTAATGGACCGCCCTTCTTAAAAATTTGATCGGTATCAAGATATTTTAAAATAAGATTTTTTTGACTAAAACCCGTCCACCCTAGATTCATGAAAGAATCCGACAGTTCGTTAATACTAAAGTTATTAAATTTTTTACTTTTTAATTCTTTTCTTTGGGGATTAAACGAATCAGACCTCAAAATTTTGCTATCTAACTGGGAAAGTCGAATACAACCAACATTTAAAAAGTTCAGCTGGGTTAAATTTTTTAAAAGCCGATTTCCCATTTGTTTACTAAACGGAAAGCTAGTTAAAGATTGATAATAATTTAATTTATCTGGGAGAATTAACGATAAAGAAAAAGGGAGCCTCTGTTCTTTAACAAGTCTTCGTCTCGCTTTTACAGGATATTCAAACCCAAAGGGCAGACAACTTAAAAAATTTTCACCAAGATTCAAATTACAAGGTTCTTGGAAAAGTTGATCTCCCTTGCTTTTGCGCTTCCCCTTGCTTTTGAGCTGCGGGCAAAAGGGGCAAAAGGTAAAAATTTCAGTTATTTTTTTGTTTTCTCTTTTTACCTTTTTAAACAGGGTTTCCTTTGTTTTTAAATTTCCGCTTTCGGCTTCTCCGCAGCTTTGCATTTTATGCAAAGTTGTTTGATCCCTTAACAAATCCAAAGTTACCGACGAGAACCTATTTTTTTTTTCATTTAGATTTAAGGGAAAAAGCCTCAACTTTTGCCTTGCTTTTTTTAAAATCTGTTTTCTTTCGTTCGCAGACTGAGGTCGATCAAAAGTCAATGAACTTTGCGGGTTATCAACCTTTTTCGACCTATCAAAAAAAGGAGATCCTAAAGTATTATGAAAAGGGTTTAGCTCTCGTATTAAAAATCCACTTTGTTTTTTTTGAAACAAAACAACACTATTTGAATTTAAAGAGTTTTTTTCGGTAGCTATTCCAAAAGTTTTAGATTCACTATAAGCAGCCGAAATTTTCAGCCCCAGTTTTTCAAAGACTGAATTCTTTTTTGCGGAAGCAATATTAAATAAAAGAGCACTTTTTAATAAAGAATTTAAAATCGGTGAATAATTTAATAAATTTAAGCCATTTTGTTTTAATATTAAATTTGACGCTAATCGTCGATAATTTTTTAAGATTTGATAATCAAAGATTGAAAAAAAAAGCTCCGATTTTTTTATAAATCTATAAACGGGCTTTTGAAGACCTGCTTTTTCGGTAGTCGTCTGTCCACTATCGAGAGGAGATTTTAAAGTTGAAAATCCAATCAAACGTGGAAGGGGTCGGAAAATTGCTTTAATGAGTTTTCTCTCCCTTTTTTTATGAAACTTAGGACCAAAATTTCTTATAAAAAAGAAAACGGTCGAAAAAAAAGTAGGTGAGTAAGTTTTAAGCTCAAATAATAAAGGATATTTAAAAATTTGGAAGCTTTGCTTTTTAGTAACTTCACGAGGCAAAATAAAAAAGGGGCCGAATTTTTGCGTTGATCTAGAAGATAAAGGGTAAAATGAAAAAGGAATTTTTTGTAAAATTTCAAATTCTTGAAAATTAATAGGGCCCGAAATAATATCATAATTTTCAAAATTGTGTCTTGGTAAATTTTCAAAGAGTTTTTTTGATAAATAAAATTTGGTCTGGAATACAAAACTACGACAAGAAAAACTGGGATCGCCGTCACTAAACAAAGTTAGGTCTTTTAGGAATTTTCGCTGAAATAATAAATTGGTTGGCCCCTTGCTTTGCTGATCAGCAAAGTTTAAAATGTTTTGATCTTTAGGAAACCAAAATAAACGATTATGCCGATTAATAAATTTTTCTAAAAAACTTGTTAACTGAAATTCCTGTTTAGCCGCTCCGGGTCTTTTTTTTAATAGTTCTGCGGCATTTGTAAAAAAGTTTTCATTTAATTGATTTCCAACTATTGGCTGAATTTTTGTAAAGTCGTTTAAAGCAAAAGGCCCCTCATTTTGAAAGATCTTTTTATTTAAAGGACCAGACTTTTCTACAGAATTTATAAAAGACTTAAATTTTTGTTTATTAGGTCGGTTAGTAAAACGGCCTTCTGTTTTTGTTTTCCAACCTTTCTTTAAATTAAAAAGATTACTACTAAAAATTTTATTGGGTTGACCGTAGTCGGTTTTACCTCTTAGAAAGCCTATTTTACCGAAAGCGTAAAAACAAGGGTTTTTAAGAGGTTGCTCTAAAATAAAAGAGCCGCATGCGTTAGTCGGCGAATGAAATAGAACAAATTTTTCCGCTTTTGTTATAATATCCGAAACGGGAGTTCCCAAAGTGGCTATTTTCCAATTAAATACTTCCACCCTTTCTTTTAAATACAAGTCGACTTCACAGACTTCTTTAAAAGATAATCCACCATGAATAAAGTTTTTAAAATGAAAATCGTCCCCCCCTTTGTCGGCAAAAAAATGGTGATTCAACTTTCCGAAAACAATTTGTTTTTTATTCAAACGTTTAGTCGAAAATTTATTTAGTTTCGATTTTCGATTAAAAGAATTCATAATAGTATCGTCATTATCATCACTCAAAGGTTGGGTTAAAAAATAATATAACGATAATAAATGATTTTTTTCCATTGTTTTCTTTAAACTTTTAAATCTTTTGTTCCTTCGATTTTTATCCAAAAATGAGGGGGCAGATTTTGAAAAAAAAGTCTCGATTTTAGGATTTGGGTCAATTTCATTCAAGCTTTGACCGCAGCTTTGCATAAAATGCAAAGTTTTTTCCGAAACGCAAAAAGGAGGGTCCGAAGCTAAAACCAAAAACGGATGAAAATATTGATAATTCAAATTTTTAAATTTAAAATCTTGAACATTTTGTTTTGTTAAGTCAATTAAAGTTTTATCTGAACTAAACTGTGCTAATAAAAAAAGAGGGGAAGTTTTTAATTTCGATTCAAAACTGGTATAAAAAATCTCTTGAATTCCAAATCCACCTGTTGGTGTTTTATCTTTATTGAAAACACCAATTTGCTTCATTTCATTTGATTCATGATTTAAATCAAACTGCTTTAAACTTTTTATTTTAACTTCAGAATTTAAATTCATTTTAAAAAATTTTTTTTTAGCAATTTGGGTAAAAATAATATTTAAACTTAAAAACCGGTGTTTTCCTACTATGGTGCTTTGCAATTTAACACCGTTTTGAATAGAATTTAACTTATCTCGAGAGCTTTCGGAAATAGGAAACAAACTTCTGCTGACAAAAGGAAGATCGCTGCAAACTTTTTTAAAATTCTGTAACGTCTGTTTTTGTAATGAGGGCAAAATTTTAATCGTTGAACGGTTTGCTTTTTTTTGAGTCGAACGGTCTTGCATTAAAAATAAGTTGCCTTTTCGCAAATAGAGTTGCTCATTCAAAAGCGCTAAATTAAAAAAAGCATTTTTATTTAAATTTTTAGCTAACGAGTTAACTCCAAAATCATAAAATAAAATCGGCAATGGTAACGTTGGTAGATTGTGTGAAGGATCCAATGCTATTGTCTCAAAATAATTACTATATGAAGCTTTTTTAGCTAAATAAAGAAGAGCTTTTTGATGAAGAAAATCCCCTGGTTTAACCAATAAATTGACGGGTTTGGAAATTGTTTGTTTTTGTGCAGATAAAATCCAAAATTCTCCCGTCGATGAATTTGCGCTAGGGTTAAATAAGGATTTTAGTTTTCGGAGTTTATTTTTTAAAACAGAAGATAATTCTTGATCATCAATTTTAAAATCCAGCTCTTTTTTTAAAACTTGAACCCCCTTACTATGCTGAAATTTAACCTCGCCTGAGAATTCAGAATAAATGGTTTGATAAGATTCAATACTTTGGTTCTGCCTTGTTAAAAAAGTTGAAGCTTCGCCTAAAACTTGGTTTTTTTCAACCAATTGGTTATTTTTAACAAATAATAAAGTGTAAGCAGGGATTTTAAATTCCACCTTTTTTTGCAAAAAAAGAGAATCTTTTTGAAAATCCGGTTCTTTTTGTTTGCTAAACCCTAGTTTTTTTGATGAATCTAACCATTGTTGTTTTGGATTTTCAGGAATTAAAGTTAAAAAACTTTCTTGTTTTGTTAAAAAAGCAATCTGGCCATAAGTTGTTCGAATTAACTTACCTGGTATACTTGTATTAAAAAAAACGATTCCTCGAAACGGAGCTTTTATTTCGTCTGTGACTTCTCCACTAAATACACCCCCAGTATGAAAAGTTCGCATCGTCAATTGAGTTCCAGGCTCCCCAATTGACTGAGCAGCAATAATTCCAATTGCTTCACCAGATGGAACTAAACGATGATTAGCTAAACTCCAGCCATAACATAGTTGACAAACATAATTTTTATCTTGACAAGTTAAAGGAGAACGGACAAAAATAGACGTTTTATTTTTTGTAATTAAACTACTTAAATTGCTACTAATTTCTTGGTTTTTTGTTGCAATTAATTGCTTTTTACTATTATAGATATCTTCGGCTAATCTCCGACCAATAATTCGATTTTTCAATGATAAAAGGATTTTATCACCTTTTTTTAAATCAGATAAATAAAGTCCTTTTTTTGTACCACAATTAAACCCTCGAACAATTACATGGTGCGCAACATCAACTAAACGTCTAGTTAAATATCCTGAAGTTGCAGTTCGTAATGCTGTATCTACAACTCCTTTTCGAGCCCCATAACAAGAAATCAAATATTCGGTTAAAGTTAAGCCTTCGCGAAAATTACTTTGAATTGGAAAATTAATAATTCGACCTTGAGGATCAGACATTAAACCCCTCATACTTGTTAATTGTCGAACTTGTGAAATATTTCCTCGAGCTCCAGAAAAAGCCATTATAAAAACTGGATTTAATTCATCCGTTTTTTTAAAATTACTAATAACTTCTTCTTTTAAACTTTCACTGGTTTTATTCCAAGTTTCAATAACTTTGGAAAAATATTCAATCGAAGTTAAATAGCCTTTTTTAACATCTTGGTTTGTAAATTCCAAGATTTGTTCGGCTTTAGTAATATAATCTTTTTTTGAAGGGGGAATTTTTAAGTCATCAATACCTAAAGAAATACCTGCTTTAGTCGCGTAAGCATAACCAATGGATTTAAGATTTTCAACTAAATCAACGGTTTTCTTTTCACCAAAATAGGAAATCGACCAAGAAACTAAAGCTTTTAACCTCCCCTTCTCAAAAGGTCGATTATAAAAATCAATTTGGATAGGGGATATTTGATCAGAATGATTTTCAATAATTGATGAAGTTTGATGTTTAAGTTTTGCCCAATGCACAAAACTAAACGTCGATCGCAACGACGAAAATTCAAAACTAGAAACTTTTTTTTTTTTTTTTTTAATAAACATTTTGATTGATCTAAAAAGAGATAAAATTTAATTAATAAACCAAACGGCTTTTTATTGACAAACTGAAATTTCCATCGGTTTTCTACGAGGGAAAGCCGACTACGGTCAAAGCAAAACTATTAAAAAGCTAATTTTGGAAACTTTTACCTTGCAGAGCTACCCAAAATTCGCTCTCTAACGACGTTTGGGTAGACTTAAACTTTCCTTTTAAAAAAGCAAACTTGCTACCGACCGCTTGCGAATCTCAAAAGGGGCTAAAACTACAATAGGAAGGGCTGCGAATGAAAGCGTTGGGTCAACTTAAAAGCTACGGGAGAAGATTTTGAAGACTTATCTTACTTTTGACTTGCAAAGTTAAGCAAAACCACCTACTTTACTCCGAAGGAAGCCCTGCTCTGTTTTGTTCCTCCGAAGGAATTGCTTTTGCTGCCCCCTTTCTTTAGATGCCTCTTGTTTTTTATGCCCTCCGGACTTTTGCCCGAAGTTTGTGAGTTTACGAACAAATTGCTTCTTTTGAAAGCAAGGGGGAGAAGTTTGTGAGTTTACGAACAAATTACTTTTGATGCCCTCCGGACTTTTGCCCGAAGTTTGTGAGTTTACGAACAAATTGCTTCTTTTGAAAGCAAGGGGGAGAAGAAAGCGGACCAAAGGCTTGCCGAAGGCTTGCCGAAGGGGAGCAGATTTTGCTGCGGGTTTTTACCTTGCTTCTTTTGAAATCTTACAAGGGTTGCTTCTTGCTTCGCTACTACTCAAAGATAGCTTTGCAAGGGGCAAAAGAGGCAAAATCTGCTCATTTCATTCGCAGACTGCGGAGGCAAAACTCCGAAAAAAGCCAAGCCATTCGGAGGACTTCCGGGAGCAACCTTGTGGTAAAATTAAAGGCTCTGTGAAAGGTCAAAAAACTTGTTTATAGATTCGAAAGCGGCGGTCGAAAGTGCGGCGGCAATGGTCCAATTTTTCAGTTTTAAAAAATCCTGTTAGAACAGTATTATGCAATTTTTTTTTAGCCTTTTTTTTTGTTTTTACTTTATCTCAGAGAAAGTTTGATTTTTTTCTTAGCAAACTCTGGTCTCTTTCGTTCCCAGACTCGTACAAATGGTGGTAAAAACAAAATCTGCTCTCTTTTATTGGCAGAGTGCGGCATCAAAAAACAATAAAACCTACGCTCTTTTGTTTGCAAATGTTGTAAAATGAAGCAGCCAAATTGGTTTTCTTACAGGGAAAGAAGACTGCCATAAAAATCAAAAAATCTAGAGCGGTTTTAAAAACTTTTTTTTAAAGAGGGTTTATTAAGAGCTTCAAAAATCAATTTATTCATTAGAACTCGACCAGGCGTTGTTCTTATATAAAAAACTATTTTTTCTAATTTTGAGTTAGAATAACTTTGATAATTTGGATTTATATATACACTATTTCCGTATTTATCAAGTCTTATTTCTAGAAAACTTTCTTTTTTTAAAACGAATTCGAAATAAAAATTCCAACGAAGCCAAATCGGACTATGTAAATCAATTAATTGTTGATTTAACGACTGTAATACCTGGTCCCAATTACTATAATATTTATTGGAATCGGACCAAACCTTACAGTTAGCCCTTTTTTCGAAACGATTTAAAAAAAGATTTTGATTTTTATTTTTGCTTAAATCCATAAGATGCAATTTGGTATCTACCGGGGAAAGTCGATTCCTTTTAAATGTTAAAGTTTCGCGTCGCTTTTTATCCTGAAGTTTTAGAATCGAAGTGTCGTTTGTTTTAGACTCAAAAGTTGCTCTCTCAGATTCATTGATTTCATAGAAAGAACTTAAAGTCCTTATTTCACTTTTTTGAGATGGTTTTTTTAAAATCCAATTTTCGATTCCTTTCGAATTGGAAGAAATTGTAGATAAATTTTCGTGTACTCCTTGCTTTGATATTAAAAAGGGAAAAAGAAAAGAAGATTGACTTAGTTTTTGTTTTATTTTAACTCGGTCTAAAGTTGTTAAATAATAACAACCTAATACCATATCTTGACTGGGTAAAATAATCGGCTCGCCGGTCGCTGGTGATAATAAATTGTTTCTTGACCCCATTAATTTCCAAGCTTCTGCACAAGCTTGGAAAGAGAGCGGTATATGAACAGCCATTTGATCTCCGTCAAAATCAGCATTAAAGGCAGCACAAACAAGTGGATGAAGTAAAATAGCTCGCCCGGAAATTAATTTGGGTTGAAAAGCTTGAATTCCTAATCTATGAAGTGTCGGAGCTCTATTTAATAAAACGGGTCTGTTTTCCATAACTTCACGTAAAATATCTAAAATACTCTCGGGATTGGATTTAATTAGTTTTTTAGCACTAATAAAATTTGTAGCGACTTCTTTAAAAATTAATCGACGAATTAAAAACGGCTGAAATAGCTCAATTGCCATTTCTTTAGGTAAACCACATTCGTGTAATCTTAATTTTGGACCCACGACGATTACAGACCGACCTGAATAGTCAACTCGTTTACCTAAAAGATTTTGTCGAAATCGGCCTTTTTTTCCTTTAATCATATCGGATAATGATTTTAAAGGCCGGTTATTTGAAGCAGTAATAGCAGCAGAATCACCTTTTCCATTTTCAATTAAAGCGTCAACCGCTTCTTGTAATAAACGTTGGGCATACCGCATTTCCTCTGAAAAATTTAATGAATAATAATCATTGTAAAATCGTTGAACCCTTTTATTTCGAAATAAAACAGTTTGATATAATTTATTTAAATCTGAAACGGCAACTTGTTGACTATCTAATGGAATAATAGGTCGCAATGCTGGGGGAAGAATTGGTAAAACGGACAAAACCATCCATTCAGGTAAAACATGACTTCCTTTAAAAGGTCGAAGAACTTTTAAACGACGAAGAGCTTTGGATCTTAAAGAGCGTAAAATAACTAATTTCATAAAAACTTTTTCAATGATTTCTTGATCATCAATAAAGAAAATTTCAAATTTAAAGAAATCTTCAAGTCTTTTAATATCACGATTTAATTTTAATAAAGTTCCATTGATTTGTTTTGCTACTATTTCAATAGAAGCTTTTTTACCCATTGGAGTAAATAAACTTAAAAGCTTTTTTATTGAACCGGCACCTGTTAAGACTAAATCAAAAGAAATTCCCCTTTCTAAATAAGACGGAATTAAGCTATCCGTTTTATCTGCTGTATTAGTCATATAATTTAAAAAACGTGCCCAATCTTTTTGGCAAGGCCATTGTAAAGATTGAGAAATTGTATAATAGTTATTTACTAAACCAGGTTTTTTTAAAAAAAGGGTTTTTTCTAGAAGCTCAATAAAACGAGTTATTTTTTTATTATTCCAATTTGTAAAATTTAAATCCTTTGATTTTAAAGAACTTCCCTCTTTTTGGTCGATTTGGTCAAAAAAAAGTTGACTAAAGGTTTGACTTTCGTTTTCCTTATCTTGTATCACTGGAGTACGATTTTCCTTCAAATTGTGGGCGTTTGCTTTGGCATTAGCTAAAGTTTCGGCCAAAAATGAATTTTTCAACAAACCTAATTTTTTAATCGGCTTTTTTAAATTTGCAAAAAACCGCGAGTCCTCATTTCCTAGATGCAGGTTTTTTTGGGTTTCATTATTAAAGACAAATTGTTCTAAGCTTAAAGGCGAAACAGGAATTGCGTTTTTTACTAAAAAATTGGAAATAAAAAAACAATTTAAATTTTGAATTTCCGAGCTTTGGTAAAAATTACGATAATTGTTCGTTAATTTCCAATCTAGGAAATAATTTTGACTTTGTTTAACCTCCAAATTAAAATTACCGCCCACTTCTCCCCTTGCCGAAGTTTGTGAACGAAAGTTAGCAGATTTGGAGTAGCTCCGCAAGGAAAAACTTTGTCGCTGACGCTCCAAAGCTGCGGGAAAATCAAAAATAAAAATAAGCAGCTGGGCGAAGTTTTCAAAAGAAAAAAGAGAATTAGAAAATTTGGAACTTTTTTCTAATTCCCTTGAAACTAGAAATTTAGTAAAATTGGTAGACGTTTGATTTTCAGAATAAAAATCTGAATGCTCAAACCCATTTTTAAAGTTTTTTATTTGATATATTAATAAAGATCTTTTTAACGACGAATCTAATCTTAAAGAAAAATATTTTCGAAATTTAAAGTTGCCTATCGGGTTTTTTAACGTATGAAGTTTATTTCGCTTTTGTAAATTATATTTTAATTTTTTTTCGTTTTTAAATGGGAATTTATTTAAAAAAAGCAAATCCTTCGGAGACCTACTTTTTTCCGATTCGAGTTCTATCATCCTAAGCTGTTTAAAAAAATCTGCTTTTTCTTCACATCTTTGCTTTTTAGAAAAAGCTATGAAAGGAAGCATGTGGTTCGAATTAGGGTTTTCCGATTCAACTTCATTTCTTTTTGTTTTTTTTGAACAAAATAAAGTCAACGGTTTTAACTCAAACATTTTTTGACTTGGCAGAATTTTTTTTTTTTTTAAAGAAAAGATTTTCCCACTAAGTGAATCTTTTTCAAAAGGATTTAGAAAAGAAGGAGAAAAACAATAAAACTTTTCACTTTTTTGTGTATAAAAGGCTAAACTAAATGGACTTTGGGCTATTGCTCCTATTTTATTTAAAAAAAAACAGGAGTTTAACAGAGTCGATAATTCTTGATCCTCGTTTGATCTGAAATTTTTTGTTAAATTCAGCTTTTTAATTGAGTCATCAAACAAAACTTGAGAATCATCATTTAAATAATTATCAAAAAGGGGACTTAATAAATTAGCCAAACTATTCTTATCAATTGTTTTTAAAAGTATTTGATAATTTAACAGAGAAAAAAATATTTTAAAATTTTTGTTAAAAATGGAAAAATAGCCTATATTTTGATTTTTGTTAAAATACCAATTATTGCTAGAAGAAAACAGGGAAATTAAAAAACTTTTTTTATTGGAACGGAAACGGGAAAAATGAAATTTGGAATATTTTTTATAAAAAGCAGTTAAAATTTCAGAACGAAAAAAATCTTTTTTTTTACTTGGTGATTTAGAAGAGAAAGAATCAATCAATTTAAATAATTCAAGTTCATCTTTTTCACGCTTTAATTCAGGGAAGGACCCGTTTTCAGAAGAACCGTGTTTTTGAACAGTCGTCAAAAAAGGTGAAAACTGGAAAGTGTTTTTACCTTGTTTTTCCATTTCGGGTAAAATCTGCTCATTTCCATTCGCAGACTGCGAGCAAACCCCCATAAAATTTTGAAGGTTTTGATTTTTTGTAATGAGAAAAAACGGAAAATCTTTTACTTTTAATTGAAATCCTGAATTTGCTTTTATTAAATAAGAATTATCAAAAATAAAGGAAAACCAATTTGAATTCACAAGAAATCTTTTTTTTCTTTTTTTCAATCCTTTTTCTAAAGCAAAAGGATTTGCTTTAAGAAGATGCAAAACGTTTTGAAAAAGTAATTCATTCTGAAAAGACTTAATATTCAAAGATAAATTTTCCGAACAATAAGTTAGTGCTTCCAAGTTTTTTTTTTTTAAATTTAATAATAGAGAAATATAACTTGGTGAACTTTTTAAATACCAAATATGAGTAACAGGAGAGACTAATTCAATATAACCCATTTTATAACGTCTACTTTGAGAAGAGATATATTGTACACCACAAGTGGGACAAACTTTTGGGTGTTGTTTTGTTTTTTGTTTTCCACAAGAACAATAAAAGTCTTTAACAGGACCAAACACCCTTTCACAAAATAATCCTCCTTTTTCAGGTTTTAATGTTTTATAATTAACCGTTTGCGCATTTGTGATTGATCCTACAATTTCACCGTTAGGAAGAGTTCTTTGAGCCCATTGTTTTATGATTTTAGGGGAACTTAAACAAAGACGAAAAGAATGTAATTTTTTTAATTCGGTTGTTTCTGAAACTTCACCTTTTAAGATTTTTAATAATGGAGATTGTACTTGAGGTTGAGGTGGTTCAGATGATAGTGAATATTTTAAATCAGATGACATACTTAATCTCCTTTACTATAAATAGGACCTATTATAAAAAATGTTTCTTTTCTAAAAGATCCTTTTTTGAGGAAGACATTTAATAGTTCAATTTTTTTTTATAAAAGAGTCCTTTTGATTTTGTTTTGGAAAGCTCGTTTTACGTAGTCGGCTTTTTTTGCCCTCTTTTGCCATTGCAAAGCTACCCATGCTTTTACGTAAGTAAAAGTTTGTGAGTCCCTTCGGACTTTTGCCCCCGCAGTCTTTAAGCCTGTGAAAAGATTTTGCTCCGGACTTTTGCCCGAAGTTTGTGAGTTTACGAACAAATTGCTTCTTTTGAAAGCAAGGGGGAGAAGTTTGTGAGTTTACGAACAAATTGCTTTGCTACAAAAGCAATTTGTTCGTAAACTCACAAACTTCGGGCAAAAGTCCGGAGGGCAGCAAAAGCAATCTTTTCGCAGGCTCAAAGACTATGGGGGGAACAAATTGCTTCGCTTCAGGTAAAAACACGCAGCTTTGCATTTTATGCAAAGTTTTTTACCCCACCGTTCATTCGGAACAATTCCTTCCATTTTTCAAATCTGCTCATTTACATTCGCAGACTGCGGCAAAAGCAATTTTTTCGAAGGAAACCTGATTTTAAGAAATTGAACTGTTGTTTAACTAATATTTTATATTTTCAATATTATTTAAATGAAAAAGACTTTTTATTTTCAATTTTAATTTAAATTTAAAATTTAAATAAGGCAAATTAGTTTTATGACTGCAATTTGTTAATCCTCCGAAAAAACTTTGTGCTATCTGAATTATCTCTTGTCAGAGCTTTAAAGCTCTGACAAGAGACCACAAAATCGGCTCTTTTTTGGTCGCAAACGGTCGGAAAGGGCAAGGTTAAAGAGCCAATTTCAACAATTACCTTTTCATTTCTTACTTTAAACGTAGTAAAAGTTGAATAAAAATTACCAAAAATTATTAATATTAATTTTGGTTGGGGTTCCATTTTCTCGATATCTATAGATTGCAATATCTAAACAAAGCGATTGTAATTCACGAACTAAAACTTTAAATGATTCAGGAAGACCAAAGTTCACGGGTTTATTATTTAAAATAGAATTCATAACTTGATTACGACCTTTTAAATCATCTGATTTTATTGTTAAAATCTCTTGCAAAATATAAGCTGCTCCAAAGCCCTCTAAAGCCCATACTTCCATTTCTCCTACCCTTTGCCCCCCTTGTTTTGAACGTCCTCTTAAAGGTTGCTGTGTGACTAAAGAATAAGGACCGGTTGAACGTGCATGTATTTTATCGTCAACTAAATGGATTAATTTTAAAATATAGGCAACTCCTACTGTAACTGGTTGTTTAAAGCAATCTCCAGTTCGTCCATCAAAAAGGCGGGTTTTACCTGGGTGATTTGCATTAAAAAGCCAATCTTGACCGGTTTTAATTCGAGCTTCATAAAGTTTCGAATAAACTAAACTACGTGATGCTTCACAACCATAAATTTCATCAAATGGCTGAATTTTAAAATTTTGCTTTAAATAATAACCTGCCATTCCTAAAAGACATTCCAAAATTTGGCCTACATTCATACGTGAAGGAACACCTAATGGGTTTAAAACAATATCTAATGGGGTTCCATCAGAAAGATAAGGCATATCTTGACGAGGCAAAATATTTGAAATAATTCCTTTATTTCCATGTCGTCCCGCAATTTTATCACCAATTTGTAATTTTCTTTTTTCAGCTAAATAAATATGAACCTTTTGAGGACCTGAAAAACTTGTTTTTTCCATTGGTTGTAGAACCTTTGTTTTTGTCTTCTTTAATGGATTATAAAATTGCAACCCATCTGCGTTAGAGTTTTCTTTTTGGGACCCGTTTCTGGAAAAATTTTTGTTTGAATAATTAACATTATTCCAAAACTTATCGTCCAAAAACTTTTCAATTTTTAAATTAGCAGTTTGGGCTTTTTGTAAAAGAGAAAATCTTGCTTTTAATATTTTCGGAAATGAAAACTCTTTTTTTTCTAACCCCTTAATTTTTATTTGAAGAGTACTTAATTTTATTTTTTCATTTTTATTAAAAAAATACATTTCTTTAGCAATCCGTTTATTTCGTTTTAAATTAAAATCAGGATTTCTTTTATTCAAATAAAAAAAAGGAGAGTTTAATTTTGGATTTTTCGTTTTCGCTTCTTTATTAAAATAACTTTGAACTGGGGTCAGAAAAAGCTTTTCGGACTTATTTTTAAAAGAAAAACTTTGCACTTTTTGGTCTTTTTTAGTGTTAACGGGATACCAATACTCGGGAGAAGTAACTCTTTTAAGTTTTTGTTTTTTAGGAAACTTTAAAGATTTTGCAAATATAGAAGAATCGTTCCCTTTTTTTTTAGTTGTCTCTACTATTTCAACATGAATAACACGGCCCGTTACTCCTCTCGGAACCCGTAAAGAAGTATCTCGCGTTTTAGGTATTTCTTTATTAAGAATATCATATAATAAATTTTCATAAGCTGTTAATTTTTTTTGACCTATTGGAGCTATTTTCCCCACTAAAATATCGCCTTCCTTAACCCAAGTCCCAATTTTAGCTATACCATTCGAATCAATATAATCGTACTCTCCTTTTTCATTGGGTATTTGATTTGTTATTTGTTCAAGACCAAATTGTGTATCTCTAATCTCTACTTCATAACGTTCAATATGTAACGAAGTATATAAATCATCAAAAATTAATCTCTCGCTTATTAAAACCGCATCTTCAAAATTATAACCTTCCCACGGAATGTAACCAACTAAAATGTTTTGACCAATAGATAATTCGCCTTGAACACTTACCGAACTGTCCGCTAAAATATCACCTTTCTCAACCCACTGACCTTCTTGAACAAGAGGTCGATGAATCATATAAGTATCTTGATTCGATCGATGATAGTTATTTAAAATATAGTTTTGAGGAATTAAATTATTATAAAACAGAGAGGACGAATTAATAATCTCAACTCGTCGCTTTTTGTCATTTATAGCATATTCTCCGTCAGTGGATTTCATTGATAAAGAATCATTTAAACCTTTAGTCCCAATGGTCGAACGTAAAATTTTATCTCTCGCGGTTAAAGACGACTGTGGAGGCACTTTAAAATTTTCGAGAAGAGAAAACTTTTGAAGCGGTTTTAAAGTATTCATTTTATCTGAACTTTTAATTCTTAGTAATGGTTTTAAAGTTTTTTGTTTTTTCCTAGAAAAGCAGAAACAAAATTGGAAATTCTTATCACTCTTTTTGACAAAACTTTGGGTTTCGATGGACGCTTTCCGCTTTAAACAAATAGGACAAAAAGGAAAGACAAATTTCCCAACAAAGGGCTTTATTTTTAATAAAGTTTTAATAAACCGTTTCGAATTGTGTTTTAATTCTTGACTTATTAAATTCCTTTGAATTAAATTCGATTGATTTACTGCAACTGGGTAAGAAATTTGAAATAATAATGAATTAGAGGCAAAATTTAAGTTTCTGGTACGACAAAGCAATGGTAAAAAAAAGTTTTTATTAATCTTTTGAAAGTATTTTTTTTTATTTTCATTGTAAACGATTTCAAATTTTTTTTTAACCTTCGTTTTTTTTAAAGTAGTAACCTTTTGACTTTTTTTTAACGAAAATAAAATTGACCTCAAACTTTGCTTATCAGCAAAGCAAGCGGACCAAAACAAAAAAGGTTTTTTGAAAATCATTAATTTGTTTTTTATTTTATTCTGCGTTGTTAAATTCAAAAGCGGATGTTGAAAATAGGGCAAAATCTTTTTAACGAAAGAGAGGGTTGAAATCGAACTTTTCTTAGTTGGAAAATGAAGAGGCTCCATTTTTTTTAGACACTGAAAACCATTTTTTTGACTTGTTAAACTATTTTGACAGTTTTGGTTTTCCATTCCTGTTTTTTTATTACTAAAATTTTTTTTTTGCTGTTTTAAAAGTAACGAAAATTTTAGGTAAAATTGGTTTGTCATTATTTTACAACTTCCCAACGTTTGTGGCAGGTTCTCCTTATTCTGTACTAGAAAAACCTTTTCCCCCCATAGTCTTTGAGCCTGCGAAAAGATTGCTTTTGCGCTTCCCCTTGCTTTTGAGCTGCGGGCAAAAGGGGCAAAAGGTGAATTTTTTCTTTTAAATTTATAAGGTTTCACAAAAATGAAATTTAGTTTTTGAAACTTTTGATTATAACTAAATTTTTGTTCGTTTCTGTCCAGAGTTTTAAAGGTTCGCGAGACGTGTTTTGGCCCCTTGCTTTGCTGATAAGCAAAGTGAAGGCCTAACGGATTAAAAACCTTAGGGACAAACGATCGCCGAAACAATAAAGGGGTAAGGGGGGAAGATTTAATCAAAAACAAAGGAAATGAATTATACCAAAAAGGATTTGCGATTTGAGTTTTTCGCGCACTTCTAATTTGTTGGCAAACCCCCTTTACCGCAGTCTGCGAATGTAAATGAGCAGATTTAAAATTAGTTAAATTTTGGATCGGCATTGTTTTTTCATCTTTTCTAAAAAAATGACTAAAATCCTTTCGCTTCATTAATTTAGAAGAAAGCTTTGTATTCAATAAAAAATTTTTAGGTGTTTTTTTATTGAATTTAGTATAAAAATGAATTAAAATGATTTTACAATATGAAAATAATAATTTTTGATGAGAAAATTTATTAATTAAAACTAACGAACGTTTAGAGATAAAGGGTTTAAAATTGCGTGACAATTTAGAATAAAAAATTTTTGTAGAAAAAAACTTTAATAAATGGAATTGTCCTAAAAAATCATTTAAAAATAAAGAGTTTGACAAACAAGAAATTTGTTTGTTATTAAAATAATTTCCTTTATTTGTTAATTTAAAAGGTAAAATCGAAAAACCGGAATATAAAGTACGTTCGGTTAGTTTATAATAATTCAAGAAATTATATTCGTTTCTTTTTTTTAAAAAAACCGGTAGGAAAATCCTTTTATTAACTTCTAAATCCAAATTTTTTTTTGGAACTAAAATAAAACTAGCATCCTGAACCGAAGCTTTTTTTTCGGCTTGAACCTTCGTTTTAATGTTAAATAAAGTTAAAAAATTTAACAATGATGAGAAATCCTGTGATTTCAAACTTTTTTCGAAACAAACTCTTTGCTTTTTATTTTTTATTTTACTCAATTGATAAAGTTGCTTCTCTTTAAAAGTGAAAATATTTGCGGATTTTACGAGTTTTTTTTTAAAAGAAGAGCGGCAGGTATTCTGTTGTTGCAAATCCAAATTTAAAAAAGGTACCTTTTTTTTGGGGAAATGCAATTTTTTAGTATCGAAAAAAAAAGGTTGGTCTATTCGTTTTTTTGAATAAATAATAATTTTATTGCCATCAACGTAAGAAACAAAACCACTTTTTTGAACTTGTAAACCATGCCCGACATCCGAAATAACACGAGATTCTAGACCTGTTCCAACAATTGGTTTAGAGGGGCGAACCGTAGGTACGGCTTGACGTTGCATATTTGATCCCATTAGTGCTCGATTACCGTCATTGTGTTCTAAAAATGGAATTAATGAAGTTGCAATTGAAATCATTTGAATAGGGGACACAGCTATAAAATTAATCTCATTTCTTGAAACTCGTTTAAATTCTTTAAATTGTCGAGACGGGATTGGAACGCCTGGAGGTAAAAAATGAAATAAAGAAGTTTGAATATCTCCGGGAGCTAAAACCAAATTTCTTTCTTGATCGGATGAAAATAAAAAAGGATTTTTATTTTTTAAAATAAACCCTTTATACATTTTATAAAAAGGCGTTTCAATAAAACTTTTAGTATTTAAATGAGAGAAAATTGTAAAGGAATTAACTAATCCAGCGTTTTGACCTTCAGGGGTTTCAATTGGACAAATTCGACCATAATGGGTTGGATGTATTCCTCGAATTGCCATACCCGCGGTTTCTCGATTAATTCCTCCTGGTCCTAATGAACTTAAACGACGTTTATGTGTAATTTCAGACAAAGCATTGGTTTGGTCCATTAATTGAGATAGGGGGTTTGTTCCAAAAAAGTCACGGAAAGCCTGGTTTAACGGTTTAACAGAAAATAAATTTGAAAAGGAGTCCGAATCTTGCTTTGGCTGTTTAAGTTTTTCGCGAATTATTTTTTCTAATCGAATTAACCCGGTTGATAATTGTGTTTGAATTAATTCACCAGAAGGTTTAATTTTACGATTTTTTAAATCGTCAATATCATCTGATATTACAAGCCCTTGTAGTAAATCCATTAAAAATAAACAAGCAAATAAAACATCTTGAGAAGTTAAAATAGTTTTTTCTAAAGGGATCGAAATACCTAATTTTTTATTTATTTTTTCCCTACCTAATATAGAGAGATCGTACGTTCGAGGATTTTGAAATTTACGGAATAAAAATTTTTGTGCTAATTTTGGATCTAATTCGAGGAATTTTTTTTGTGGATAAAGTTTTTGGCAAAGCTCGAGTAAACTTTGAAAATAAGTTGTACATACAAATGGGGTTAACCATTTTTTTATTTTTTTTGTTTTTTGTTTTTTTGAAGACTTTTTAGCTGGTTTAGGCTTCATATACTTCTTTAAACTTTTTAGAAGAGATCTAAACTCAACTATATCAAGTGAATTATTGATACCAGGACCTAAAAAATCTTTTATTTTTTTACTGCGTTTACTTTCTTCTTTAAATTGTAAAAGATAGCGAAGTTTTGCAAAATCAATCGAATTATTTAAAATAGGTAAAGTTAAACCTAAAGCGCGTAAAAACGTAAAAATAGGGATTTTAGGAGTTTTTTTTAATTTTGCCCAAATATCTCCTTTTTTTGTATCAACTTCGAGTCTTAACCATGAACCTCTTTGAGCAATAAAATCGGCTGAATAAACGGTTTTTTGATTCTTAACTACTTTTCGAAAATAAACACCAGGACTCCGAACAATTTGATTCATTAAAACTCGAGGACAACCGTTTAAAATAAAATGACCGTTTTTTGTCATTAAAGGAAGGTTGGCCAGTAATACCCATTGCAGGTGTACCTCTTCAGTTTGGTAATTTGATAATTGAATTGGTAAATATAATTGGGATGAATAACTTTTCTTCTTTAAAATAGCTTGTTTTGGTGTCCATTTTGGACGATTTAATTTATAATGTTCAGCATAAAAAAAAACTTCGAAAGTTTGATTCGAATTAGTAATCGACTTACAGTTTTTAAATTCTGTAATTAATCCGCTTTTTAGAAATTGACGAAAACTTGAGCGTTGAATATTTAAAAAATCAGGAATTTTAAATTGACTTAATGGAGAATAGAGTTTTTCGTTATAAGCCTTCAAGCTTTGTTTACAAAGTGAATCTGTCAGTTGATTGAAATCTGCTTTTTTTATCCAACCTTTTTTTTGAATTGGGCGATTTAGTTTTGGGTTTAAAAAAAACGAGGCATACCTTTTTGTTTTTAAACGGTTTTGGGTGGTTTGCATATTTGTTGCTTGTTTTACTATTCTTTCTCTCTCCTAACGAGTTTTTTTGAAGTCTTTCACAAAAGAATGAATAAAACCCACAATTCGA